CTCTCCGATTCAAACCATGAATCGCGGCACAGCACAGCACAGCACAGCACAGCACAGCACATATATATAGGGTAGGGTAGGGTAGGGTCCGTTATTGACATTCAATCTTCGGTTCGGGGGATGGGGATGCGGCGCCATGTAGATATATAGGGGTCAGTCTCCCAGATAGAGAGCCCCCCCCAACACAATATAGAAACATTGTATCTAGAATCTAGAAGATATATAGAGAGGTAGAGGGGGGGGGCCTATATATAGATCTTCCCTACTGTATATAGCTGGGCCAACTATCTATATAGTATCTCGGCCTATAGATCTGGGGAGGTAGAGGGGGAGGTATATCTAATAGAGTCTGATTGGTTGGTGCGGCCTATACCCTATACCCTCTACATATAGAGGGGAGGGCCGGAATGGCCATATTCTATATAGGGCGCGACTCGACCTTCACCGGACCCTAGAGAATAGATCTATATGGTAGGCCCTATCTATATATGGGCACCCTATCTATAGATCTTCCCTATCTATATATCCGCCTGTGTATCGGGATCTACTATATAGTTGTTGCTTCATTTTGCAGTTCCTATATAGAAGCGAGGACTCTTGATTGATTGGCAGATAGATCCGGCTCGAACACATCGGGGCATGCATCCGTCTAATCGCTCGCTCTTATCTGGCGAGGGAGACTAGGCTATATAGAGTCGGCCCCCTATCTATATATGGGGCGCCCCTATAGAGAGAAGTTGCCCCAGATCTATATAGAGACCTCTCTATTCTATATGCAGATAGAGAATCTATATCTGGCCCCCAGATAGAGATATAGGCTTCACTTCACTCAGATATCTATATATAGGCACTCCCTCTATCTATATATGTGGATTAGATCCTCCCGAGCATAGCATATAGATACCGAGCAGAGCATATAGCCTACTATACATTCCCGCATCCTATAACTTAACTGTGGGCGATCCGATACGATATAAGGGTTGAGCCGATTTGTTGACTGTTGACCCCGGGCCCGGCCATATAGAGAGAGGGCATTCGCATTCGTTGCCGGGGGCCCATCTGGAGAGATCAGATCTGGGCGGCCCCTCTATATAGATCTTATTCCCATATATAGATAGAGGGGGCTGCAGGGCTCCCAGAATCCCCATATCCCCCCATATCCTAGTTGGGTTGGGTTGGGTTGGGTCACGAGTTGAGATGGGGATGGGGCACTCAACCTCCCTAGGGGGCGGGGGAGTGCCTCGACCTCCGGGGCGGCCGAGCGCCAATTGAACTTAGACCTGACCTAAGATATATAGAGAGGGGCCGACTGATGGATGATGTGATGTGGTGCTCGACCCCAGAACTATAGGCCAGGCTATATAGAGTCTAGATGGGGGTCGAGGGCATGGATTGGATATAGATAGGCCCTCTCCTCTCCGGGGCGGCCAATTAAACTATATACTGTGCCCCATATCCCATATCTATATAGGGGAGGGGAGGGGAGGGGCCTCGATTTAGCATATCAATCGACATAGTTAGATAGGGGCACCCTCTATATGGCGCCCCTCCAGGTAGAATAGAGGGGCTATCTGCCCAGCTAAGAGTAGAGCGTATTGAGCATCTATTATATGGTCTAGCTGTGAGTAGTATGTATATCAATTGGCACTCGATTGATTTCTGCTTATAGACCCTATAACTAGAACTCGTAGTATGTATATTCATTGGCACTCGACCTCCAGATGGAGATATGAACCCGGGCGAATCGAACAGTGACGCATCCACCGGTGGACCTACCCCCGTATATAGCTCTGTACGGAGGGGGAGGGTCTCGACCGGCAGTTCTAGTTATAGATAGGGCCCCCCTCCAGAGTTTAGTTCTGGGGCGACTCGGCACCCTACCCTACCCTACCCTACCCTACCCTATATATGGCGTGGCGTTACGACGAGGAGCCCTATAGTTCTATGGGGGGGAGAGGTGAGCGATAGCGAACCCATATCTATCTATATATGGACGGACCCACTTCCTTCCGTATCACGTTCATATCGAGAGTCGGCACCCCTCCCCGCTCTACATAGGTATTAGATTAGATATAGGCCCCCTAGATCTAGATAGGCCCAACCCCCCCTCTATATAGATCCATTGGGTAGCTATGAATCTTGGGCAACCGAACCCTAGAGAAATAAGATATTGGTGTCACCGGTCAGGGCCTTATCTCAGATGAAGTCGAAGTCTTATATCTATTAGAGTCCCGAGCTCTCGACCAACGGGAGAGGACTCGACCGCCCCCCCCTCTACTCTAGGGTAGGGGTCGAGGAGGGGGAGGGACCCTATATGGATATCCAATCCCCACCCCCTGTCTATATATATGGGATGGGAGGACGAGGTGTGAGCGATAGCGAACCGCTCGGCCGAGGGCCCCTATCTATCTATGGGGGCTGCGTTCCCATCGTGTTACGTATCTGGTGGGTTACGTATCTGGTGATGATAACAAATACAAATGGAAGGGACCCCCCGCCCACTCCCCTTCCCTCCCGTCCTATCGGGCGGGAGCCTCGGCACGATGCCGCGCATGAGAGAGTTGGATTGAGAGTTGAACTACGATTCCGATCTGTTGGTACTAAGGCCCCGCCTATATATCTATCTGGGCCCGGCCCCGTTGAGAGCATTACTATACTAAGACCCAGGCTTCACCGCCCCCCCCCCCCCGATCCGCTCCAACCCAAACCCCATGCCCTCTCTGTCTCATCGGTTGGGCAAGAGCGCGCAGATGCTCCCTCTCGCTCAAGGAGCTGTGGAGCGGATACCGATACCGGCCCCCGTTAGGGTCAATCACATCACCTTGGGACTGGGGAAATCCAGGGACGGGGCCCCCCCCTCCCCTCTAGAATACCCTACTATTCCATCTATCGACCGCCCATCGGCTAATCTAGAGAGATGGGGGGAGGCCCGCCCTATCTATCACCCTCCCCGCAGATAGAGATCTGTATTCTCTATATATTGATTGCCCTCTAGACTGGCCTCCACTCTAGATATGGGAGATAGGGGCCCGCAGATAGAGATCTGTATTCTCTATATATGCCCTCTAGATTGATCTGGCAAACATCGATGCTCCACCCTCTCCTATAAATTGAATTCTATATAGTTCAGAGTTCTTCTAGCATCAGTCGCGTATATTATATAATGAATCTGATCTGATCTGATCCCATATCCCATATCTGTTTCATCTATCTCCACCTAGATCTAGCATGATATCAGTTGTATCACGTATATAATCAGATATGATCTGATCTAGTTGTTTCATCGATGCTCTACCTAGATCATCGATACCAATCACTTTGCTTGATGATATGATTCCTGGCCCACTAGCTGCATCACGTACCATGCGATCGAGACGGATAGGATTTATGATTGAGGGGAATTGATTCTATTCTTCATGACCAACTCTAAATAGAGTAGAAATTTTTAGCCCTTGCTCCGGGTTATTCTCGAGTATGTCGATGTTTCTGCTGTTGATCTCAAGTGTATCCAGGATGTTGCAACTTATGTCTCGGAGAGTAGGAGGGGTTGCGGGGCGAAAAACCTTCACTTCTCTCCCCTCTCCCTTCTTCTCTCTCCCCTTTCTCAACTTTGATCAACTCTCATCTCGCCGCCATCGGAGGTCGAGGCGGGTAGCAGCGAGAGGTCCTAAATCTAGAAGGTTCCGAGACTGGGATCTCTGCGTCCTTGCCCTGGTGCTACAGCACAGAAACCTGCTCTATCCGAGGTCTTCTCCCAATGGCGCCAGCAGCGGGTATCCCGACTCTACAGAGGGAGTGGGCGGTATCGATCGCCCACCATATCTTCCTTCTCCTCGTCGGCTCGCTGATAGAATGGGAAGAATAGATGTACTCTCGATTCTGGATGCGCTCGTCGCTGTTGCCGTTCTATGGACTAGTGGCTTTCTTTATCAATTGGACTATGGCGTGTTTATTAAGGCTCCTCCTTGGTTCCGGTGGGGATGATCCCAGCGGTTCCTCTCCAGCCACCCAACCTCCCACCGAAGGAGGTGGGGGTGCAGGCGGTACTGGAGAGGGAGCTGGAGAGGGGGCGCTATCCGGCCAGGCTCCGAAGTCCACCTCTATCTCTGATTCCAATGACCCTGAGTATGAGCGACTCTGCCTATTGGGCGAACGGGGATCGCTTTCCTAATAGGATCTATCCGAGAGACCCCCATCATACAACAGATATCGAAACGGTCCCAGGGATACGGAACATGAGTAGATTGAAGCCGGTATGCGGGGGAACTATGGATGGTGCGGCCTGGGATATTTGAACAAAACAATGTGTTTCTCCAGTATCCATCATTATCATCTGAGTTCTCCGGTACGAGGATTTGGGACGAGGAGAAAGGTGAAAAAAGAAAAGGTACCTCATGGGAGCCCTGCCGAGCTCGAGAAGGCAGTGAAGGAAGGAGAACCCGGGGGAGCTTCCTCATCCGAACCCCCCGAGATCTCTCCGCTCCCTCGTCTAGCCCAGATTGCTCGGGGTGATTTGGGAGTTCCGAACCCCGAACAGGAGGTTTTCGAGGTGATCCTTAGCGGACTAGAGAATGCGAAATCAATCTCGAGTGATCCTGAGACACAATCTTCAGCTGAGGCACAATCTTCAGCTGAGGCACAATCTTCAGCCGAGAATCACCCGGGGAAAAGGGAAAGAGCGTAGAGGGGCGGGTGATCGCAGGAAAAGCACGAGAGCCCCGCTGGAACATCGCGAATCCTCGCACTGTTCTGCTCCATTCGATTGTAATCGCGCTGCAATTGGGGCTGTTAGGCGCGATCACCTCTCCCTATATAGCTGGGATCACCACTCCAACCCCGGTGACAGAGATGACGTCTCTGGATCTGGAAGATTCCATTGAGGTGGTTGGCTCCTTTTCCGATTACCTCGAGTGGGTGAGATCCGCTCTTACCACACTGGGAGCGAAGATCCTGAGTTTCCTCCATATTACCATTCAAGTTGCTGGGGGGTGGAGAAGTGGAGAGTCCTCGACCCCCGTGGCGACGGAGCTGCCTATCCCAAATCTGCCTCCACGTCCACTGGGAAAGTCTGGACCCGGCAAAGGGAGAGGCAGTCGACTCGATTCGGGGTAAGGGGATCTTGAATCTAGATGACTCAAGTCGCTCGGGTGCCCCAATCGACTCCACCTCGCCTAATAACTCTCAAGACAATACGTCTGGTCTTCCCATCCCCCCGGAGATGGAGCTTGACCAAATGGATAGACCGACCACCGGCCGTGGAGCAGATTGTTTTCTTGCGTTCTCTGTATGCGCGGACGCAAGAAAGTTTGCATTTGCAATATGAGGTGATGAAGGCGCAGGAAGCCCTCTTGAACCCCCACGATCGATCTATCTCTCGATTATTCGAGTCCCTGCCCTGAGGAATATAATGGTTCGGGAAGGGGAGTCCCAAGCTGCCTTGCTGACTAAAGTTAGGGCCTGAAAGATACTCTCGGGGAGATTCAGACTGCTATACCCCATATAGAGAGGGCCGAGTATAGAGAGAAGGGGGGGGGGCGGCAGTAACAGCAGCAACCCGCTCTCTCCCACACTCTCTCTCTGGAGGGCTCAGTGGTGATGATGGTGGCGGAGAGCTCAGCTGCCCGAAGTGTGGGTATGGATTTCAATATACGGTAATGGTATCTCCCCATAGATCTGATCCTGCCGAGATAGGGATATCTAGCTCTGGGGGCGAGGGGAGGGTTTTCTCTCTATCTACAGCCCCCTTTCTCTATCCCCTCTTTCTCTATCCCCTCTATATCTATGGGGGAAGGGGGGAGCTCATCAATACCCTCGATACCGATCGAGGTGAAGGCGGGGGAGCCTATAGACATCTCCGGAAGAGAGGAGTATGTTTCCCCCCTCGGCTTCTATCTCTCTAGAGGGGGAGGGGACCAAGACTGTAGATATAGAAAATAAGATTGGGAGCCCCTCGAACAAACAGGCTTCCACTCCGAAGCGCCCGCCTCTGTCTGATCTGTCTAATCGCCTCGGCAGGAGAGAGCTCGAGATCCCTCCGGGATCAAGGATCCCCCGCCTACCCAAGCACTAGCGAATCAAGATTTCGGTAGTGAGAGTGAATGTCTTATCTTTCAGCGAGGAGCGAGGGGGCCTAACTCCTCGAGGTTGGGATCTAGATATATCTCTATAGTGGCCCGGTGGTGGTTTCTCCCTACTTGAGTGAGTAGGGGGAAACGGGGGGGGGGTTTGGTGGGCACCCCCCCCAAAGTTAGATTAGAGATATGGCTCCCATTCTCCCCATAGCATAGTATCTTCTCCTATCCCCATATATAGATAGGGAAGCCGAGGGCATAGAGTTCAGATAGCTCGATTGACCCTGAACTATCTATCGAGACGAGTGCCAATCTCTAAAGGAGCGCGGGGGCCCCTATCTATATACCTATGGAGAGTAAGATAGTAAGTTACTAGCGCCCTATATATCTATATGGCAACGGGAGAGAAGTGAGCGCAGTATATATATATATATATTATATATAGTTTCATTGGCACTCGACCGGCCCGCCCAGATCTGATCTCTCTATATGGGTTTGGGGCACTCGACCAGCAGCCCTATCTATATATGGCCTGGCCTGGCCTGGCCTGGCCTGGCCTGGCCTGGCCTGGCCTGGTTAATATATCATATATCATATCACGACTGCGACTGGTCCTAAGCAACTGGCCGGGTTCTGCCCGTCCAGAGAGCATGTCTCTCTCTGTCTCTAGATGGAGAATGAAGGACGCCCGCCCGGGGTACTATATAGAAATTAGATCGATCGCCCGTCAGTCTGCTTGCTGTCCGCCAAGGATTTGCTGTTCATTCCACTAAGCAGTTCAATTCGAGGACGAGTATCTCTTGTTTGTTACGTATAGTAGAGACCATCTATATATAGCCGGCCCGCTCTAATCGTCTCGTCTTTGAATTGAACTGCGTAACATATTCCACCCGTCTTCAGATCAGCGCAATACAATACTAAAGGCGCTCTCCCCTACCCTGAACTATATAGATGGCGCCATATAGATCGATCTATAGGGGTTGCCACAATCAAGCGCATCCACAATCGCCCTGAACTCTCTATATGGGGGCGCATCGGGCGGCCCTGCCCCTGCCCTGCCCCTGCCTTATATAGAGAACTGAGAACTGAGAACTCTCGGGTGAACGGCTTCGAACCCGGGACAACCCTTATCTAATCAATGGCAGTTGAGGGCCCGAGGTGAGGGGGTGCGGCTACCGATCCGCGGTAAGATAAGAACATTCATTCGTCCACCCGAGGAGAACTATTAACTCAAAGGTCATTCGAGGCCACTCCATATTGCCATATCGCCATATCGAATGATGAATGGCATATATAGAAATAAATTACTAACTACGGCTACGGGTGGGTGGAGAGAGATATGAGTGAGGGGGAAGTCGACTCAATCGCGATCGAGTCGGCGGCAATCGGCCGTCGGGTAAATCGAACTTTCCAACTCCCCGTCCACTATATCCACTATGGATTAGATGGTGTAATCGACATGATGGGTTGGGAGGCATATGATGCCATACTATAGATTAGATTCTATACGTGACATGATAGAGGCAGACGTTCCTCGCTATCTCATCTGACGGACGGACTATGGAGAGTGTAGTCCAGACTGACTACCCATAGTTTGTCTACACTCGACCGAACCGAACCGATATATGGGGTGGGGTGGGGTGGGGTGGGGGGGGTGGGGCCGACCGACGCCCCTCTATCTATATGGTATGGCAGATCTCTATCTCTATCCCGGGCCATCTATCTATACAGTATGCAGTCGATATAGATCTATCTGATCTGGAGGTAGACGAAGGAGCACGTATCATAATGGATGAATTGAATGACTGGTTGTATCACTCCTTTGGATAGAATGGATGGATGGGGATGGATGGAGAGTGTCACTATATAGAGTAGGGCAGGCCGTCGGGCCCCTATCTATATATGGCGATCTCGTAATGTCAGGCCCCTACAGATAGATATATATATGGCTTGTGGCCGAGGGGACCCGATCCTTTTTAGCTAATACTGGATCAGCTCGATGATATATAGTTATTTCTATATAGTATAGGGGGTAGAAAGTGACCTCATCTCCATATGATCGGGGGAGCGACCTCAGAATCTCGTTCTTGTGGCCATATAGAGCCGGGGTTAGATATCTATATAGGGGTGACCCATCGCCATGGGATCTATAGGGTCCTTAGCCATATAGATCTATAGGCGACCAATTCATTTCATAGAATTCTTGTGGCCATAGCCATATATCATATATCTAGAGGACCTCATTATCCGTCATCAGTACGATCATCAGTCGTATCACGTATAGAATAGACGGATGATCCCCATATCTAGATAGATAGGGCGCCCGGGACCCAGATAGTTCAGGGGGAATGGAAGGAAGTTCTATAGTTCAGGGCCCCAGAACTATAGGGCAGGGCTCCCCGGGCCGCCTCCCACCTCCCACCTCGGGGGCGGCTCTCTCTAGTTGGTTCTATTCATGCCCATCCCATAGAGAGAGATATATAAGAGGGGGGGGGCGGGGCCTAGGCCTCGATTCTTTGATGGCCCCTATATCTATATAGAGAAGGGGGAGCCTCCCCTCTATCTCTATATAGATGGTATATGGGCCTCCCACTCCCAGATAGTTCGATGTATGGGCCGGCCTCTGTCAATAACCCCCGGCAAGCAGGGGCCCGCCTATACTCACCATAGAGAGAGAGGGGCTGGGGGCAGCGGCTCGACTCTGGGGGCGAGGCGAGGCCTATCTAGATATGGGGAGCCCTATCTATATATCTATCTGATCGACCTAGGGGCAGTGATTGATTGATAGATAGGTAGCGAAACCAACTAGATTGGATCTCGCCCCTATATCTCTATCCCTATCTGCCCCCCCCCCCGACAGCCCCCCCTCTCCCCTCTATCTTATCTTATGAGATATGGGATAGATAAGATCTATAGGGCCCAGATCTCATCTATCTCTCTATCTCTTGATGCGCTCTCTTCTCCATCTCCATGTACGTAGCATGAGTCGAGGTTGACTCGACCAACGGGAGAGTGGAGGGGGAGGTTGAATATAGAGAGAGGGGGCCCCGGTTCTCTCCCCCGCCCCTCTATCTATATCTGGAGGGGGAGGAGGCCGAGGGCAGAGCATTTATGCCCGGCAGGTCAGCCCGTCGGGTCGAGGGGGGCTCGACCCTGAACTCTCTATATGGTATGGCAATGGCCCGAACTGACTCGACGAGGTCTTATGAAAACCGACAGCCAGATAGAGAAGATATAGAGAGGGGGGGCCTCTCTGCCCTATCCTATCTATGGCCCTATCTATATTCTGTGGGCATCGATGTGTAGGCCCCCGGGGCGGCTGGGCCCCTCTATCTAGATGGGGGAATAGGAATAGGTGGAGGGCTAGGCTATAGTTACTCGGGACCCCTATCTCTATATAGACTCGGCACCCCCGAATCCTCTAGCTCGATATAGGGGCGACCGCGCAGCAAGCTTTCTATAGTACGAGATAGGTGCCCCGATCTGGGTAGGGCGAGGGGGAGAGGCGCCACGGCCATCTCTATCATATATATAGAGTGGGGGCGACGGGAGGGCGCCGACCCCTATCCCCTCCCCCTTCCACCTACTCCCCCCCTATCTCCTCCATCTCCAAGCGTGGTAGGCCGAGCTCTGGGTACTCGGACGACCCCTTCCTATCTATCTTATCCATCTGGGGCGGGCTCGGCCCCCCCTATCGGCCCCCCCCCCCTACATCTATATGGCAGCGGCGCCGTCTCCCTCGAGGAGAGGATGGACTATACTACCAAGTGGCCCCCTCTCTCTCTATATTCTATGGCCCCTCTCTCCCTCTCTCTATAGAGGGGAGGGGCCATAGAATAGAATATAGAGGAGAGGGGGCCGGAGATTCTAGTCTAGGCTCGCGTCGCGCCCCCTCTATCTATTCTCTATAGATAGGGCCTCCCGACCGGCTCCCTCCCCCCTCTATATGGTAGATAGTAGCAAGTAGCAGAATAAACTCTTCGAGCAGCCCGTGTCCCCTCGACGTCTGGCCGGCCCAGACTAAATAACTAGGGCTGGGCCCCTCTCTCTATTCTCTATAGAGAGGGCCCGGCTGTCAAGAGAAACTGGGAAGCAGCCCCCTTCGATATAGATGGAGATGGGGCCGGTAGTTTCTATGAAGGGCCCCTCTATCTACTCTATAGAGATAGGGCCTCCCGGCGTCTCGCCCGTGTCCCCCCATAGATCTATATGGCCACTGGGTGGTAGTCATATATATTGAGGGGCCCCCTCTCTCTATTCCAGAGTGTGCGCCCGAGTTGTCCATACCGTTTCTAACCCCCCCTCCCTATCGCCCCACCCCATATATAGATAGGGGATCGGATTATTCTATCTGGTCTTATCGGCCGGCCAAGAAGAGGGACGATCGAGCGGCCCCCTCCCCCCCTCTCTATCTATATGGCTATATGGCCCCTCCCCCCTGAACTAGACGGGGGATAGGGCTCCGGGCGGTTCCAGAGAGGGAGGTGCCCTATCCGCCCCGGCGGGGCCCCTATCGGAATCCGCCCCTATCTGAACTGAACTCTAAGATATCTGGGGTGGGGGGGGCCCCTCCGCCCCTATCTATAGATTCTATGGGGCCCCTATCCCTATCTATATAGAGGCTCGGGGATAGGGAGGATCTATATAGAACTGGGGCCCAATTATGAACTCTATTTGATATCCGGTATGGTATCCGCTGCAGCCTAGATTTGAGCATAGAATCCCCAGAGAGGATAGAGGGGCGCCATATAGATAGTTCAGGGTGGGCCATAGATCGAGAGCGATCGGTATGGGGAATAGAATATTCCATCCGTTCGAGCCCAACTGGACGGGACGTTGAATGCAGGGGCAGGGTGGAGGAACTGATGACTATGGAATGCCGGGCCGGGGTAGCCGATAGCCGTTCACATCCGAGTTCATATCCGGCCGAGAGAACTACCTGTTGGCCCGATAGGGCCATGTCCGATCCATATGACCGATTCGCGATAGACTGGATCCATGACATGAGAGTGGGTTCAATGCCATACATCCATACGGAATGTGATCGACATGTCATGTCCCCTGTATATATAGATAGGGCCCACCGGCCCCCATAGATTCTAGGGCCCGGCCTCCGCCCATGTATAGATATAGGCGGCATGTTGTTGGGGTGGGTACTTACTCTATATGGGCCCGGCGACCCATCCCATTCAGACCTTCAGACCGGTGCGGCGAGAGAGCCCCCCTCCCTCTATAGATCGTAGATATGGTGTAGATATGGCGGCTCGGCTCCTATATAGATTTAGATTCGATTCTCTATGGGGCCCTATCTATATATGGGGTAGGTGGTCATTCGCATCCACTCGACATCTCCCAGGATCTCACCATCCGCATCCCCCATCTATTCGGGCCATAATGACGAGAGGCCGCCGATGAAGAAGAGAAGGGAGATGCGGCTGTTTTGATCAAGCTATGATGATGAGGTAGACAACAGAGCCGGATCCGACCTCTTGTCTCTCGTTAGTACGTATGTGATGGGGCGGGAGCGTGTGACATGGCCGCCGGAAGCATCTCTCTTTTCCCGGATCTCCACTGTCCACTGCAGTTGCTCCGGCACCCATTCATCCGTTCCCCGAAGGAGGGTTGAGTCTGTCGCGTAAGATAAGAGATAAGCCCTATCTATACTCCCCTATTCCTAGATGCCCATATAGAGAGAGGGGGAGGTGGGCCATATCTCTATCTGCCTAGGGGCGCATATCTCAGATCTCCTCCCCCCCCCCGATCATGTATGTCGATAATGAACCCTCTAGAATTCAAGGCCCAGGCCCTGTTCTCTATTCTCATTTGTCATGTCATCATCGCGATCATATCGACAATGGTCGGTTGGGGCATCGGTTCAAACTTCAACCCTATCACTATCATATCAATCATATCAATAAAGATTGATATGGCTGGGCATGGATCGATGGATGAACCTGAAGTCGGTCTCGGCCCTATCTATCTATGGGAGAAGTCAAACCGCTAACAACTGATTCGAGCAACCGATTGCCGGCCCTATCTAGATATGGTCATCGCCTATGACGATCTGGGGGGCCCTCTCCGTCTCTCAGAACAAAACAAAACAATATATCTCTTCTCTTCTCTTCTCTTCTCTTCTCTTCTCTTCTCTTCTCTTCTCTTCTCTTCTCTCTATATAGAGCGGATAGAGATAGAGCGGCCTCTGATCTGATTGGTTGATTGAGCCGGAACACTCTGATTGCTCTGATTGGCGGGCTATCGATCCGACGAGATGGTCGGGGTCGGCAACCGAATGGAATAGCTGGCTGATCCTGCCGGAACTTGGATTGGCAACTATCCCACACTGCTGAGTGTGTGCTGCGGAACTATCAACTATCTCGGAAGATCCGACCGGCCGGATGCCCTACCTATCTACCCGATTCTAGTCACCCATCGAATGAAACGAGCATACTGTATCGGAATGCCGAAATCGCGCTTCGATGGTTGGTCGCCCTGGCCCGCCCCCCCCCTATAGATCTTATCTGGGGAGAGCAGCGGATCCGATATTACCATTTCGTTCCGATATCTCCACTCCATCTCTGCTCTCCCCATATATAGATAGGGGCCCTTCTATAGATAGGGGGTCCCCGGCCGGCCTATAGTTCTATGGGGGCTTTATCCCCTATCCAGTCGAGTATGCGCCCCTCCCCGGCAGTCAGATATTGCCATATATATAGAGTAGAGGGGGGCTAGATATTTAGATTGGCCCGGGTACAATTGGTATCTATAATTGGATGGATGGAGATATATAGAGAGAGGGGGGATCCCCCAGATCTATATGGATCTCTTCCTGTCGGAAACAATAAAACGGTCCGCAAGACCATAGAGATCTGATCTATGGGTGATCAATCCAGATAATAGAGAGGGGATCCCCCTATAGCTATAGATCTATATGGCGAGGGGCAGCCCTACCCTATATATAGAACTGAACTTCCACAGGACCCCCGATGGGATCTATAGGTGATCAATATGAGATCGCCTCGCCTATAGATCAGATCAGATCAGATCAGATCAGATCAGATCAGATCTATATGGCGGGCGAGGGGGCGCTCGACCTTTGTTTGATTTGAGACTAGCCCTATCTCCCCTATATTCTATGGAGGGGGCGGGCTCCCTCCCCCCTCCCTGAACTATCTTATCTATCTGGGGAGGGGGGCCGGCAACTGGAGAGACATGAGGAGATATCTATATACTCTATAGGGCGGCTATATAGCCTATAGATCCATCCGGGGCGGGCTATACTCTCTATAGTTGGCCGAGGGCCCCTATCCTATATATGGCAACCAGACACAGAAGCCCAAGCGAGAATTGAGTGTTCTGCATTCATTTCTGCCCCATCCAATCCATAGTTCAGTTGTTATGCTTGGTCCTCTCTATATGGAGTATCTCTATATGGGGTAGGCTGATGTGGGTTAGAAGACGCTGGATGTGGGTCCATATCTATCTATCTGACGGTGGTTAGAGAAAGAAATATCTGATCTGCCCTTCAGATATTGGAGAAGAGAGTTAAAACCTTATCTGCCCCCCCGCCATCCATATAGATATAGGGGATATAGGGGCTCCCCTGTGAAAAATAAAACTCCTATTCCTATCCGCGAACGGAGAATAGAATCCAATCCATTTATGCTATGCGCCGGATGGTCACGGATAATGGAGAAAGGGCACTCGCCGGCGGGGAATCAATCATAGATATAATATCTGGGTGCGGCACATCTATTATATTATAGGGCGGAGAGGAGAATCATGCGCCGGATGGTCATTACTCGGCCCCCCCTACCTCCCCCATCTATATAGAAGGGGGGGGGGATCTATGGGGAGAATCCCATGCATGCGGCTCACCCGGGCACTCGACCGGCCTATCGGGCACCCATACCCATATATTAATATTAAGAGGCATAGGCCCCCTCCCCCTATCTATATATGGCTATGGGGCCTATGACGATATGGGGCCTATCTAGACTCTATAGAGGGTTGGGTAATCATAATTCACCAGATCTCTATACAGGGTGCGGTGCTCGGCCCCGGTCCTCGGATAACGGAACGGAGAAGGGCTATAAATCTATATGGCAATCATCATCATCCGGTTCTCTTCCGATGCAGTAGGAGTATTGAACCTGCCCCATATCTCTCTATATAGCGAACCCCGACTGCATGCGCTCTCTGAATGGCTGCTTGCTGTCCTCCTCCAGCCATATCATATAGAATCTACAATCTATAGTAGGCCCGAGTCTCCGGGGCCCCTATATGTTTCTATATGGGCATACAGAACATATAGTACTCTCCTCTCCCATCGGTCGGGGCCTCCCCACCACATTGCATTGTTGCGGACCCTATATCTATCTCTGGGGCCCTGAACTCTAGATATGGCAACACAACGGGAGAGGACCCCCTATATATAGAAACATAACTATATGGGGTATGCACTATATCTAGTTGGGATGGGCCATAGAAATATAGGGTAGGGGTTGGCCAATCCATACAATCGGCGATCGATAAGTTGGGATGGGAGTTGGTTCAGCCCAATCCATACCATAGAGCTATATAGAGTAGGCCCCTATCTAAACTCTACCGTCGCCATATCTAGATTATAGGGGAGCATAGCATAGCATAAATGTGAATGTTGAATGTGCCCCTCGATCCCCTCAGATCAGAACAGAATACGTACGATAGACAGTCAGTCTCTCGTCTATCTATCCATATATAGAGCAGTTGGGAGTTGGCCCCCCAGATCTATATAGATAGGCCATACCAGTACCAGGCCCCGTAGATATAGATAGGGGGCCACGGGGAGGGGGAGGGAACTATAGAGACATGAGGGCCCATCCCCCCATCCCATATAGATAGGGGATAGAGGGTGCCGACGGTACAATGACCTCGACATCACATAAAGCGATTTTCGCTTGACATGACATATAGAGGGCTAGGGCTGCGCATAAACGAGTGATAGGACCGGCTCACCCATCACTTGCACTCGATTGACTATAGAGATAGAGTGCCTATCTATAGTCTGAACTAGCCAGATATAGAGTTCAGAGTTCAGATATAGGGCCGCCCCCCAATTCTAGAGAATTCTCCCCTCCCCTATATAGATGGGGATAGGCCCCAACCCCTCTATAGAGAGAGATGGCCCGGCCCGGCTATATAGATAGAAGCGGGTAGGGGCGGGCCCCCCCCCCGATGGCGGCTCGGCTCCCAGATCTATATAGGGGCTCGGCTCTATATCTATATGGGCATCCATCGAGGTCTATCTATTCTATACGTAACATGATATGATCGCCCTATCTATTCCATCCAACATGATCGATCGCATGCCCTATCTATTCCTATTCTAACATGATCGATCCCCCCCCCCTCTCTAGATTTCTCGGCTCCCAGATCTATATATAGGGGGGGTACCTATCTGGCCCCTGATCACAGGGAATTTCAAGGGGGGTCGGCCGGTTCCATATCTAGATAGGGGGCTACGTTCACCCCTCACCCGACGTGTTTGCAATGTTTGTACACGATGTCATGAATCACTCCAATCCCAATCCCAGTCTAAGCTGCTGCCAACCAGCCGTCACTGCCTTCCATCCATTATCTAGTTGGGCTGATCACGCCCTATCTATATATCTTCCCTATATATCTAACTGGTTGGGTCACCGGCCATCCGGTGGTTGTTGATCTGGCCATCCGGTGGTTGTTGATCTGGCCATCCGGTGGTTGTTAATCTGAATGATGAATGACCCGAAGTCAGTTGGTGGACGGGCCCTCCCCCTCCTCGATCTATCGATCGATCGCTCTCCCCCCGCCCAATACCGGTAGGTGGGCGGCCAATACCGGTGGGTGGTAGCACCAATACCAATCAATAGGTTGGGTAGGTGGTGGCACGGTGGTCGAGCGCAAACGCCGCCCCCCCATAGTCTCATTCAGGGCCGGGCCCTCGTCCTATCGGCTCTCAATATCAATATCCCATCTATATAGAGAGGGGGGGCGGGGAGTGCCTCCGTTCCCTAGAGGCGGGGGAACTATGAACTAGAGATAGTCAGTCCTCTGCGGCCATATCTCTCTATATCGAGCGTCCGGTCGAGCCCCATATACAATATAGAATACGCCCCAACATGACTCTATATATATCGATATTGTTCCTCGCGCTCCTCGCCTCCCCCAGCTATATAGAGTAGACCGCCGGGCGGGTGCCCCATAGATGGATAGGGCCCTCCAGCCCTATTCATTTCTCTGGGTGCCTATGCAGATCTATATAGAGGGGAGGGGACCCGGATCTAGATATATGATATATGGGGGGGGTATGGGTGCCTATGCCCAGTCGGGGACCCGGATCTCGGGGGTATTATCTGGGTGGTAGTCATCGGCCGACCCGGTCGAGGTCATTTCTCAATTCCTCGCAGCTTGGACCAACCAACTAGATGCAGCGGATGGATCTGGTTTCGCTGATCCCCTAGGAAGAGGAGAAAGCTAGCTCGGCTCGGGGATGGTCTAATCAGTCTGATTTGAGTGATTGAATTCCTTCCCACTCGCATCAAGCAGATATAGCGATACAGTATTCCGGGTAAGGGTTTGATCTTAGATGCAGATGTGGCCCAATATGCTTGCCCATCCCATATATAGATATATGCAATATGGCATATCTATATGGGATGGGCCCGACCCGGTCCCTCGCCATAGAGATCTGATCTCCCGAGGGGCGATCCCCTCTTTATTCTATGGATCGATCGACAGCTTCGATTCGACATATAGATATCTGGGGCCGGTGTACCCTCGCCATAGAGATCTGATCTCCCGAGGGGCGATCCCCTCTCTATTCTATGGATCGATCATAAAGACTTCCCTCCCATATAGATATAGATGTGAAACCTCCCCAGAGAATATATAGGGACAGTGACGGCCATATAGAATAGAGATTTGTCGCCAGATAGATCCCCTAGCCAGATAGATCCCCAGAAGGGCCTTATCTGTATATATCTCGGAAACGAAAGATAAGATATAAAGATGGGCCTCTCTCTATTCTATATCTGGGCTAGGACGAGGGGGTAGAACCTCGACCCCCCCGGGCCCATATAGAGATAGGGGGCCCCTCTCTCTATATGGATATGGCCCCTCGGCCAGATATATAGGGGAGATCTCTATATAGATATATGGCCCGCTGGCCGCTGGCCCCTCTATCTATATATGGCAGCTATCTGGGGCTTTCGATCTATAGGGGGAATTCTACATATAGAGGGGGGGGGGTCGCCCCGGCAGGCAGGTCAGGCCCTATAGATCTCTGGGGAGGAGATATCTATATGGGGCCCGGCCCCCCTATCTCTCTATGGGATGGGATAGGCTTTGGATAGGCTTAAGCCGCTAGGCCCAGAATCGGGCCGGCTATATAGATCTAGATAGAGGCAGGCCCATCTCCATCTATACTCTCGCCTACGCGGCGACTATCTATAGTCTATAGTTCTAGTCGGCACCCTCCCCCTCCTAGTTCAGATTAGATTAGATTAGATATATGGCGACCCCGGGACTATAGAGATCTATATCTGCTGCTAAGCTGGCTTATCCGCCTATGCTGAAAGGAACCATCCAATCGTCCGGTCGAGACCGGTCGAGACTCTGCCTATCTCTCTGGACTCTATATAGTATATAGTAATACTCCGGTCGAGACTATAGACTCTATATAGTAATACTCCAGTCGAGACTATAGTAATACTCCGGTCGAGACTCTGCCTATCTGTCTGGACTATTAGACTCTATATATCATACCTAACTCCCCTCTCCCGACGGCCCCCTATCTATCCCCCCTATATATAGATCTGGGAGCCGAGAAATCTAGAGAGGGGGGGGGGGGGGGCGCCCACTCGATCGACACACTCGATCGACAAATTGATTCATTCGGGTCAATTCCAATTCCCTCAACCCCGCCAACAAGATTCCTCTCGGTGATTGATGTTCGGAATGAGCGAGTCGTCCCGATGCCCATATGACTACCCGATTACAAGACCACCTTCACTTCCAAGATCCCAAGTCCTAAGATGTGACAGAGATCCAAGATCGATTCCCCGTAATATCTGAATGAAACTCTCTCTATCTCTCTCTCTATCTCTATCTGAATGAGAATATCTAGAGTTCAGATAGAGATAGAGATATAGAGAGAGATATATATGGCCCCTATAGATTGAAGGGGCCAGGGCATATAGAATATAGCGATACGAACGATCCGATCGAGTCAGTCCGGTCAGTTGTATCACGTATATAATAGAATAGACATAGAACTATATTGAGTATCCATAGGCGCCCGCCCCAAAGATAGTTCAGAGATGGCCCCCCCCCACCCCGAACTAGAGATTTAGATAGGGGGATAGGGCTCCCAAACCATAGAAGATAAGGATATAATAGAGAGGGGCTCGGGAGCCGAGATAAGATAGAATAGAGAGGGGGGGGGGAGGGGGCCATCTCTCTATATAGACTAGCCATCTCTCTATACTAGCCATCTATCGGGCCAACTCTATATCTATATAGAGATGTCGAGGGCCCCCATAGATGGATAGGGGGCCCATCGGGGCCAGATATATGATTCCGGTGGAGAAGAGAAAGGGCCCCCTCGAGAATAGGTCCCATTCTTCGGGTCGACATCGTTTCATGCATGATCACCCCGGAGTGAATAGGGAATCGGAAACGTACATTGCTATTCTAGCGGAAATACCCGGAATGATCATACCACTTCTACTAGGAGTAGCCTTCTCAGTGTTAGCCGAACGTAAAGTAATGGCTCTCGTGCAACGTCGAAAGGGTCCCAATGTAGTTGGATCGTTCGGATTGTTGCAACCTCTAGCAGATGGTTCGAAATCAGCTATAAAAGAACCTATTCCACCAAGTAGTGCCAATTTCTCTCTCTCTAGAATGGCTCCAGTGGTGACATCTATGCTCAGTTTGGTTGCCCGGGCCGTTGTACCCTCTGATCATGGTATGGTATCGTCAGATTCGGACATAGGTATACTTCATCTGTCTGCAATATCCTCGCTAGGTGTTTATGGAATTATCATAGCAGGTTGGTCCAGTAATTAGGGGGCGGCCGTTCGGTCGCCTATGATACTAGGGCCGATGGGTCAAAAATTGGTTCGTGCCGCAGGTGCTGAACGATCTACTCTACACAGGTGTGGGCCGCGAAACGAAGCGGAATATGGATTCTGGATTCACTCCTCCAACGATGAGAGTCTATCACGCGAGTCTGCTGCAAATCCGGTAAGATGAAGAGCCGCAAAAGTATGGAGATAGGAAGGCACGAAGAGTTGGGCGTATGGAGCCAATTCTCGACACGCAATGGGAACGATGTACCCTAGAGAGATGGCCCCATCACCCCTATATATGTAGAGTATAGGCGCCCGCCCAGATCCCAGGTCTCTATAGATTGGAGATTGGATGGGGCCATCTCTCTATACTAGCGGGGGGCCCTCTCTCTCTATGGGGCGCTAGTCGGCACCCCCCTCCCTGAACTATCTTATCTATCCGGAGGGCCCCCCCCGATGGCGGCTCCCAGATCTATATAGGGGCTCGGCTCCCAGATCTATATAGGGGGAGTGGGCGGCGTCGGCTCTCGTCCGACCCCTATTGATATAGATGGGAGGACGAGGGGGAGGAGCCCTATATAGAACTAACTATATAGAGATATAGACGGGCCTCCTGACGTCCACCCCCACCCTCTAGATCATATCTATATGCCCCTATAGAGAACTCTATGGGGGAGAGGGACTCGCCATAGAAAGAAATAGATTGGAGAGGCCCCCCCTATATAGATTCTCTATGGGGGATAGAGGGAAGTCGAGGAGGCCCGCCTATATCTTATCTATATAGGGCTCCCCGTCCACAGCGGAGGGGTTGGGTGCACGAATGCCCCGGGCGCTGTCTCCGTTCCTTACCCAGAAACATCATGGTGAACCTCTCCTTGCGATCGGGATGAGGTAGGTGCCTCCCAGCCGGCGGATCGAATCGGAGTTTCCTCGGGTGGCCACCGACCTACAGCGATCCCCAAACTCCCGTGCTTGGTGGAGAAGAAGCGAACAAAGTGCTGCCTCCTTCCTCTGCCGAAAGCGGACTGGGATTGCTCGCCAGCCGGGTCAGATCGGAGCAATATTGTAAACGGATTACCCATCTTCTTCCTATTGGGGACAAGGGACGGAACGACCTCTCGATCCGATCTATTCACTGCAGCCGCGTTCCCGTCTTGTCGCGTATGGCCACGTATGGATATGGATGAATAGGGGCGAACGGCCAAGAGCCATAGTGAGTTGTTGTTCCCGTTTCCGTAGGATCGATCCAGTTGTTGATACCGGCAAGACCCAGCCAGATGATGTCTGCTGGTTGGTAGTGGGAGGACTCTCAGTACCCGGAGCGCTGCCCCCCCTTATATCTAGATGGCTCTATATGGGTCCAATCATTTCGTTCCTTGCTCTTTCTCAGCAGCGGGAAAGGAGTCTATCTATCTGCCTAGCTCAGGTGGAATTTCCCCGACGCAATCCACAACCGGACTTGGGGGAGGAGTCCGACGACTCAGCAGCAGTGCGGAATGGAGTTTCTCGTCCGGTGGATCTTCGGAATCTAGAGTTCCGGAGGAAGGGGGCGATACATACCAAAAGGCGAGCCCCCCTCCCCCCCTCACCCTTCGCGGGTGAGATCCCCCCTCTCTCTCTATATAGATATTCAACCCCCTTTCTATATAGAGATCGATCCCCCCTCTCTCTCTATATAGATATTCAACCTCATATGGGATATGGGGTATATAGACAGATAGGGCCCCGCCCCTATATATATAGGCGGAGGGGGAGGGCCCCCTCCCCTATATAGCTATAGTAGTTATTCAGTTCAGTTAGGAACCACTATGCAGTCTAGTCTTAACCAAGTGCCGTGCCCTGAACGTATATCTTCTCTATATATACCTCGCACCAAGTTGAAGTTAGTCTAGTCTAGTCGGGGAACCACTATGCAGTCTGGGGGTAGGGACCAAGCGCCCTGAACTCTATCATAGTTAGTCTAGTCGGGCCAGTCTTAGATGCCGACCACCTATTGATTCCGGATGGAAGGATCCAATCGGGCCAATCATCACTGCGCTATTCCTGGCATCACCAGCTACAGATGGACTGCATTGCATTATGGACTGACTGCATCACTGCACTATTATGAGTACGGCATCACCCACTTCACTACACGGCATCCCATCACTGTCTAGATGGCCAGATTGGTCCAGATAGCTATTGGATCGGTCCAGATAGCCGGGCGGGCCAGATATGGACAAACTGTGGTTGGCGGGGCCGCACTGCGCCCTGAGCTGTGAAGACTGGACTAGAAAGAGTCCTCCAATATATAGTAGCAACCGCCCCCGGCATACTTTATTAGTATGTATTTTTACTATACCCTAGCGGATAAGCGGATGATATCAATCTAATATGATTGAGGGCGACCCGGGGGATGGGCATATAGATGGATGGGGCCCTATACCTATATATAGAACTCGGGCTCCCACGGAACTCTCTAGATACTATGCCAAGGCTAGCTAACAACCCCAACCACATACCTCTAGAGATAGAACTATAGGCAGTCGAGTGCCTAGTCATCAGTCGTATCACGTATATAATGGATGCATGTATGTGCGGGTGTAGCTCGGCCGACCCCTATCTATACTCTGTCCTCGACCCGGGTAGGGGCCGGGGTGCCCCCTCCCCCCGATATCTTAATAGGAAGGGGAGGGCGGGGGTGAGATATAGATATACCCGCCTAACCCCAGACCAAGGCGGGGGTGCCCCCCGGGCCTCCCCGAGATAACAGAATCCTTCGGAGGAAGGTACCTTGCCTCCCCGAATACACTTGCCTCCCCGGGTGCCTCCCCGCCTTGATAGAGAGGGGAGAGGGAGAGGGGGTCCGCCTCTCCACCCAGGGCACCCATCTATATAGATTCTTCACCACTCTTCCTATATCCCCAGAATCAATCTATAGTAGAGTAGAGGGCCCAACCCCATCCCCATCTAGAGAGATCATATCTGGGCGGGCGCCTATAGTTCAGATAGGGGTCCTCGGATAGTCCAGACGATCTAGATTCTATATGCCCTACCCTATAGTTCTCTCTATCCGGCAAACATATATGGCAAGTCAAGTCAAGTCAAGTCAAGTCAAATTGGGCAATCTATAGTCCAGTCTAGTCTAGGCTCCCTGAACTCTGAACTAGGCGGATCATAGAGAGTGGATAGATAGGCCCCATATAGAGTATAGAGAGGAGGTTGGGGTCGAGGTCAGGTCATTTAGATCTATATAGTAGGCCGTCGGCTCCCTCCCTCTATAGAAAACTATAGGCCCTCGGGGGCGCCTCTATCTATCTAGATAGCCGCCGTTCACATATCAGTATGATATGATTGGCATCGGGACGGTAGAAGATTAGGGCCCTAGATCCTAGATATATGGCAACCCAACCCACAACTCTCCTCTATCCCCTAGTGCTATTGCCAGATAGAGTAGGCCGAACTATAACTCAACTCGATCCCCCCGTCTTACTCGACCTGCCTATCGCCTATCTATATAGGGGAGGGGCGCATAAATGCTTGACCTCGACCTGTTGCCTAGATATTCTATAGAGGGCGCCGACAGCATTTCTTTATGATTATGATCCATGCTCGAGGCCGAGGAAAACGAGAGCCCCCTATCTGAACGGTATATAGATTCTATTCCATATAGAGGGGAGGGTGCCGACGGAACGTTATGCTCTGATCGAGGCCGAGCGGCTATAGAGAGAGTAGGCACTCCTCTATATAGATAGATAGATAGATAGAGAGATAGAGATATAGAGAGAGATATAGAGATATAGAGAGATAGAGATATATATCTGAGAGAGATATAGAGGTAGATAGAGATATAGATAGAGATATAGAGAGATAGAGATATATATCTGAGAGAGATATAGAGATATAGATAGAGAGAGATATAGATATAGAGATAGATAGATAGATAGATAGATAGATAGATATAGGCAGAGAGTTTCGATCGAGATATAGATATCTATATCTTATCTGATATTGATATTTGGGGAGGGCGAGGACCCAGATATAGAAGGCCCTACCCTATCTATCTGCTCGATTGAAGCGGGCCCTGCTCGATTGAAGCATCTCCCGGGGTCGATTGAAACGGGGCCATCTCTATATAGATCTAGGTAGGACCGATAGGCCCGAGTAGAGAAGGGTTAGACTCGGCACTCCCCCCCAGATCTATATAGAGATGGCCCCTCTCTCCCCTATATATAGATATGGGCCCCTCGGCCCCACTCTCTATATATGATATGATAACTCTAGATGGCGGGCGAGAAGGAGGAGCGCCCGGCGGAGGCCCCCTATCTTGATTTGGGTTGGGACCCGATAGACTGCCATAAGGATAGAGTTCTATAGGGGCAGCTCAGTCCCATATCTATATAGAGGCGCTCCGATCCGGGAGCCGGGGCGGGCGGTTGTGGATTAGATTGCAAATGAATATGGAATATAACAATCTATAGAGGGGGGGGGCGCCCGATGGGATGAATGAAAGCCAATCACTGTGCGCGGTGGGATTGATTAGCATAAATTGGATGGGGGATGGATCCCTCGACTCGGAACCCGCCAGATAGAGATCTATAGGGCTCCCCGGCCGAACAACTATATAGATATATATATATGGCAACGCCGGTCGCTCCTGATCTCCCCTCTCCCGGCCGGGCGCGGCATATGTATAGTCGTTCGGCCGGCACCGGGCATGCATATAGATCTATATCTATATATAGGTAGGGGGGCCCGAGTGGGCCCGATCTGAGAATGAAGCCCAGATCTGAGACTGAGAAGCTCATTTCGGCTTCTATATAGATAGGGGGCGATGGTCTGGGAGGGCGAGGGGGGTCGATATAGTTAGTCGTTGCCCTGAACTATCTATATGGCCGGCCGCTTGGAACAGAAGCTCGAGCTGTCCATACTATAGTTCTCGAGCTGTCCCCATAGTTCTATAGGTTAGTGATGCGCGATTAGTCCATTCAAAACCAGTCCGTACCATTCCATACTGCCCTATCTCTAAGCCTATAGATTAGATACGTTCCTTTCAGTTGATACCGAATCGGGCATCTCCGCCCTATCTCCCTATCTATAGAAGGGGACTGTCTCTGCCCTGCTAGCCTATCATCCAGCACAGCTCCCCTATCCGATTTATGGTTGATGGTTGGGCGGGGGCGGCCATCTATCTATATAGAGGCGGGCCTGAACTATCTATCTGGGGCCCCGGCGATCTGATCTTATCTATCTGGCGGCGGCCCCCTCTCCCCCCCCTCTCTATTCTATCTTATCTCGGCTCCCATATAGATCTATATAGGGGGGGGGGAGTTGAGCGTAGCGAATATGGCCCCTATAGTGATCTTATATCTTATATCTTATCTATCTGGCTCTAGCCTGAACTATCTATCTGGGGCGGGCCCCTATAACTATAGGGGGCGTCTCCCTTTCCTATCTTATCTCTCTGGGGCCCCTATATATAGCTCTCTATTCCGCCTCTGTCTCTATCTCTATTTCTAGGGCTATCTAGAGTCTAGTAGATGGACGCCCCCTGGTCGCCTTTGGACCCTCTCAATGCCCGGACATCGATGGGAAGATCTATATAGAGGGCGATCCCCATATCTATATAGACGGGGGGGGGGCACCCTGAACTATCTATATGGCGCCCCCCCCCCCATATAGATATCTGATATCTGATATCTCGATAAGAGTTGAGTTCTTTTTTGGCCTCTATCTATATAGAGAGGGGGGGGGGCGATCTGATCTCTCTGGGGAGGGCGAGGGGGAGGAGCGCCTCTAGGCTATCGACCAACGGGGAGAGACGAGGGATCGACCAACGGCCCTATATAGATAGTCGACCAACGACCCGGGCACTCGACCATCGGCCCCGTCGACTGAAGATGGACGAACGAATAATAACCGTCGACATAGATCCGAACGAGATAGTAGAGTAGGCCGTCGGGAGAGAGCTATATAGAGTCTGCCCCCCCCATAGCCATAGATAGTTCAGGGCTCCTCACCTCGAGACAGTCTCTCATATCTAGTTGGGAGTTGGGAGTGAGATAGACAGTCTCAGTACGATCTCGAGTTATAGAACTCTCGGGGGCACCTCGCGATGCTGAAACGCCACGCCTATCGCCCTATCTGACCAGATAGAATCTCCTCTCCTATAGGGCAGATATAGATATAGGGCCCACTCCCACTAGTTAGAGTTCGTTGCCAGATGCCAGATGTATTCTCTATTCTATATGCCCTATCTAAACAGAAGGTTCTCTAGCCCCCAACCCATCTATACTGCATCTGCCCATCTATAGACTCTACTGCCTATCTATCTGCCCATCTATCTGCCCATCTATCTGCCCATCTATCTTCTCTCTGCCCATCCCCATCTAGTTCAGATCTGATCTGCGCGGGCGGGCGCCTATATCGGTTATCGTTTATCGATATAGAATAGGCGACCCAGATGGATGGGGTCGGCCGAGCCAGTGATGCCATTCCATACTTGTGATGAGCCGGTAATGAGCTTCCATACTGAGCCAGTGATGCATTCCATACCAGTCCATTCTAGTGATTGTGATTGTGATTGACATTGACGCGGTCCATTCCGTACCAGTTGGTGATGCAGCCATGGGTCGTCAGTGGACAAGCGACTCTCATCCCATCTCATCTCATCACCGATCGTATTACGTATAGAATAGAGAATCTGGCATGGACTGCATCGCTGTCTATAGCAATCAAGACGACAAGCGACTCTCATCTCATCACCAATCAGAACTATAGGGGCGCTAGGTAAACACTAGGGATTACCCTGCGTCGCTACACTCCATATCATATTCCATATTCTCTATATGATATGATCCATCGCGTTATACGATCCGGGAGAGCGGAGGGGAAATAGCTCAGTCGGTTAGAGTGCTGGTCTGTCACGCCAGAAGTCGCGGGTTCGAACCCCGTTTTCCCCGATCCCGATCGTGCCAAGTGGATGGCCCCCCTCTCTCTCTATCTGGGAACAGTTGGGACAAGATTCAGACGCCGATCTAGCGAGGCGTTGGCCGATCTAGCGAGGCCCGAGGGCGGCCATCATCATCATCCGCACTGAGATGAGATATGGGCTCGCCATAGGGGATCCGCTTCGCTGTATATAGGGGATCCCATATATAGATAGGGAAGATATAGAGATAGGGAATATATAGAGAGGAGAGGGCCATATCATATATAGATAGGGCCGATAGGGCGCTGGTTTCCGCCATTCTCAGCCCCCCTATCCAATCATGGCCAGGACGATATATAGGGAAGATATATCTATATATAGGGCGGGGGGATCGGGTATTATAGATAGATCGAGGGAGACTCTCTATACTATACTCTGATTATTTGGAACCGCCGGCATGCCATGCTGATCCGCGAGTAGTCCCGTTGTCGCGAGCCATGAGTCTAGAGAGTCTGGAGTAGAGAGTTAGTTCTTTAGCTGGGCCCTATCTCCTCCGGCCCCGCCCCCCCCCTCTTATAGATCTCTCTCTATCTGGAGGGGGAGGGCCCCTACCCCTATATAGTTAGATGGGGCCCAGAGATCTAGAGCCATATCTATAGAGAGAGGGGGGATCTCACCCGCCATCTCTATTCTATCTGGGTGAGGGGGGGGCCCTATATAGAGATATGGGGAGGCCCTATATAGAGATCTGGGAGTGAGCAACCACTCGAGTGAGTGATGCGCCCTAGATATAGGGATGCGCCGCAGTTGCCAGATAGATAGGGCATATGGGCATATAGAATACAAATACAGATACAGATATCACTCTATTCATATCTATATGGAGTGCCGGGTAGGCCCCCTATCTATATAATACGGGCCTATATATCTCTCTATAGGTATCTGTCACATGATCATGATGCGCCATATCTTATCTATATATAGGGGTAGTCACCGATGTGCCAATATCTATATCGGGGCTACCCCTATATTCTATAGGCCCACCCAATCCAATCTATAGTGGGAGGGACGAAATATGGTGTGGTGCGCAGGGCGGGGAGCCGGATTCGCTACTATATTATTCCGGGGATTCGCTACGGGATGCCCATTTATCGAATTGATATTTCTCGCCATTCCAATTGATATGATATTTCTCGTCCCCGGGGCCGCCGCCCGACTATGTCCGAAATCTATTTACGTAGGGGCATAGGGGAAGCCCATTTCTCACCCCCGGCCCCCAGATCTATATAGATTCTAGATAGGGGCCCCCAGAGGATATAGAGGGCTCCCCAGATATGGATAGGCTTCCAGGTTCGAATAGTTCTAGTTCTAGTTCTATATATAGGGTAGGGCAGGGCACTCCAGATCATCTGTTCGTGCTGGGCCTCCATTGGCATCACTATAGTCAGTCCAGTCCCTAGATCTGTATCTGATATGCTTTTTCTCGCCGGTGGAATACCAACTTCCTTTTCCGCTGGAACGGGTGGAAGGGAATTTCTATATATAGGCGGTAGATTATAGAATTTCTCTAGGGCTAGGCTATATATAGGGTAGGGGCGCCTCTCCCGACTACGGTTTCCGGTCGAGCGGGGCTCAACCACCTCTCAATCAACCAATGCACTCGACCACAGGGCCTCTCAATCAAGTCTTGTTGGCGGTATGGGAGGCTTTGAAAAGTGACTTCTGGGAGGGGAGAAAGAGGAAGTATTGTTCTCTGGCCTGCAGAACAGAGAGGAAGCGCCCCTATCTCTTCTCTCGGAGAGGAAGCGCTGATATCAATCGACGGGGACACAGCGAACTAACCCCCGAACTGTTGATTGATTAAAGTCTTGGGTCGATCGGGACGGGGTGGTTGAGTTGGGGCTTCTTCAGTTACCGTTCTTGGGTTTAGTTCGGTGATATATATAGATATCTATATCTAGGGGGGGTTCAGCTCTGCACTGCACGGAGAGGTTGAGCGGTGATGATGGGCCAGGTTCAGCTCTGTGGTTCTGGTCCTGCTCTGGTCCCGTTGGCAAGGAAAAAGGTAGCGGATGAGAATAATAGAAGACGATGAATAGAATAGATTCTATACGTAATACGATAAGAATGATCTCCTATCCTGGAATATATGGCTGGCATTTCTCGTGGATATGACTGCCATATAGAGAGCCGAGAGATATAGAGTTCAGGGGGGGCGACCCGACCCGACTTAATTTAGGATAGGAGAGGACTATCAATTCATTTCTAGGTCACTATCTAGAGGGTCTCGTGGATATGACTGCCATATAGAGAGCCGAGAGATATAGAGTTCAGGGGCCATTCATTTCTCGGGCAGAACCATAAATGAATATCAGAAAAGTTTGGATCATATGACTGCCATATCTAGAGTTCAGGGCCGACCTTTCCATCCCCTATATAGATATATATATATATATGGGGGCAGAACCCTCAATTCATTAATCTTTATTCTCGTAGACATGACTGCCTTCTATATATATAGGGCCCCCCTCTATATAGTTGGCTTAAGGAAAGGGGGACCCCCTATACCTGATACCGGGTTATCAGAGATCTAGATATAGGGCCCCCAAACCAGATATCTGTATTCTATATGCCATTGATCTGGCAAACAGGCATCTCGAAGGGGAGGCCCTCGGGAGGGGAGGCAGCGCAACTATTCATTCTTTCCCCGCCTTCGTTATAATCGGGTAGGAGCTATCTATATATGGTGGTGCCCCCTCCGAGCAAGCAAGGCGGGGACAACCCTACCTAACCCCAGACGGAACCCCAGATCAATGGCATATAGAATACAGATGTGGGGCTAGGCTAGTATATATCTTATCTTGAGGTCGGGTTCGGGGCGGGGGAGATCCCCCCTCTCTATATATTCTGCATAACCTCCCCCTCCCTATATAGAGTAGGCGTAGGCCGTCGGCCCTATCCCATATCTATAGAGGGGGGCGGGACGGGGCCTATCTATATCTATGCCCTGTAAGGAAGGGCAAGGGCATTTATGCGCTTGCCGAGGGAGATAGTGTTATTATAGCTATGCACTCGACCGCCTAGAAAGGGGAAGGACTTTAGGCGACTAGGGCCTTTCATTTACGCGCTCGGCCGGGGCTGCTCCCGCACTCGACTGACTCCAGGAGGTTCTGAATTGATTGAATAGGGCTTGATCCGGGGCCATGCAGTTACTAACATTCTTCCGGTGAATGGACCGGCTTACTGGATTCAATCCAGCATAGTTCCACCACACCATTGTAACGGAACGGCGCCATATCGTTCCTTGCCGTAGTAACCAACCGAGGGCACCATAGTTACTATGGTCCTTGTAACTATAGAATATCTAGGGGAAGCGGGCACCGGGCTATATTCTTGTTCTACCACCAATCGACCACCTCAATATCCCTCCGAAAACCTTTTACTTCGTCATCTCTGCTGAAAACAAGTTCTATCCGCGCTTCATAACGAAGGAGCAGCCTACTCCCCCCTCTCTATAGAAATGGGATATATTCTATCGCCCCCATCCCCCCACAGTATATAGTTCCATATAGATAGATAGGGGCACTGTATAGAGTCCCCCCTCCCCTAGAAACCGATAGATAGGGGGCACAGAGTCCATATAGATAGCACAGTATATAGTTTAATTGGCTATCTGGCGGCGGCCTATATATAGATCTATATCTGGGCTCGGCGGCCCCCCCCCTCTCTATTCTATCTTATCTCGCCATATAGATAGTTCAGGGCTCCCCTCTCTATTCTATCTTATCTCGCCATATAGATAGTTCAGGGCTCCCCCCGGGCTCGGTATTCTCCCCCCGGGCTCGGTATTCTCTATCTTATCTATATCTGGGGGGTTCTACTCGGTTCCACTAGCCGACTAGAGGAGGTTGGCTAGTTCGACTACTCATCCAACCTATCCCATAGAGTTCAGGGTATAGGGGACTGTAGTTCTTGCCCCTCCCCCTCTATATGGAGAATTCTAGAGAAGCGGAAAACAATCGATAGGGCGCCGAGTCTATATATATAGATAGGGGAGGGGACGGGAGGATCTAATCGGAGAATCGATCCATTCGATTTGTGTTTGTGCAGCACTCGGATAAGATAACGGAGAATCCAATCCCCAATCCATTCTCCCTATCCTTACAGTTACTCGGCTCGGATAACGGAGAAGGGTCGGAGAATCCCTATATATAGATATGGCATCCTGTCCTGGAGATAGGGAGATAGGCCGCTCTCACCCCTATCTAGATATGGCAAGCTAAACACCCGCTTCTATCACTACACTATATAGCTCCCCTCCCTATAGATCTATATGCCTGTTCCCGGGGCCCTATCTATCATTATTCCCGCAAGGCATGGCGGCCCTATATATCTTCTATATCTCTCTCAGATATATATCTCTCTCTCTCTATATCTCTCTCTTCAAGCGGATCATGCGAGATGTGGGTGAGCCCTATATCTATAACTGAGGGGGCCGATTCTATATGTGATATGAGCGGGGCCTATCTAGACTCGGGGCGATCCCGAGGTCATTTACTTGCTCGACCGACCCACTCAGATCACGTTTCTAGTTTAGAGCCCTATCCCTGCCCCATAGATGTAGATGGGCCCGAACTGGGGAGATGGGCCCGCCCCCCTCCCCCTCTCTATATATGGGATATGGGTGGGATGGGAATATATATCTTACTTGCATATAGATCTACGTCTATATATGCAACCGTCACTATCTGTATCTGGGGTACTACAGGTGATGACTGGGCCCCCCTCCTAGTTCAGATTAGATTAGAGATATAGAGAGAGAGATCTCTCGTAGATCTCTAGTTGACCGCCCCGCCATATAGAGTATGGGAGTATGGGGTGCCATATATATATAAGGGGCCATAGATATAGAAGGGCGAGGTGAGCGAGCCCCTATTCTATATAGATATCTGACCGGGTGCACCCACCTATTCTAGATGGGCTCAGTACCTCCCAGGGACCGGTACTATCCTATCGCTGGATATAGCCATATCTAGGCCCCGAATGCATAGGTCGGTCGGTCAACCCGGGCTCCTCTCCCCCATATAGAGAAAGGCTTCGACTTCTATATCTATATACGGGGTCTATAGAGAGTAGAGGGCCCCTGGCGGCCTACTACCTACTCTATATAGCTGGGAAGGTTGGTGATGCACGTGATGAATCGGTTGAGATGATATCCCTGTCTCCCATATCTCTCCTCTCCGGACGGCCATACCTATATATACTCTCTGGACTCCGGCATATAGATTCTATTGGGGGGCGATCTCCCCTCCCCCCTATCAGCCGCCTCTCAGATATAGATAAGATATAGAGAGGGGGGGGGCCAGTCGCATATAGATCTATATCTAGAGGGGCCGGCCAAGCCATATATATATATATATATATATATATATAGAGGGGCCATATATCTATAGGGCTGGTTCGCTCCGCTGCACCCATCTCTCCGGGGGCCTTCAGGCAGCCAGCCTCGAAACAGATACCGATGTCGGCGAGGGTTAATGAATAGGGCCAAGTTATTTGATTGACTCGCCCCGCAACATACGAACGACATACGTAACATAGACTGCTGAAGCCCCATCTATATCTAGTCGAAACGGATTATTCGACTCTCACGATTGAAGCGTCGCCCTATCTATATATATCTCGCTGAATCAATTCATAAATAGGCCAGCTAGACTCACGATTCAGTCGAGACATAGATAGATAGGGCTGGTGAAGCTAGTGTAGTCCATTCCATCTATATGGCATGGGCCGGGATCTCATCGGCTCGGGAACTACAATAGATCGAGGGCGCCATATCTAGAATCTAGTTCAGGGGGGGGGGTAGAGTCGGTAGCCCTATATCCTGAACTATCCTTGTCCTCCCGTTCCAATCGGTAGGTGGGAGTGCCCAGTGTAGCGGGAGTGCAGTGAGGAGAGAAGGGTTGTGTGCCAGATATATAGATAGGGTAGGATAAATGCAGGGTGGAGGAACTGATGACTATGGAATGGGAATGCCGGGGTGGAGAAAGCGGTGTCTGCGCCGTATATATCTATATATGGGGGGGCTCTCTATATAGAATTGGCACTCGACTGCCCCCATCTATATATATCTGGTCCCCTAACTAGAACTATATGGGCCCGACGGGACTATATGCTATGCCCGGCCGGGCCATCGGCACATACATAGATAGGGGTCGGTTGCATGACTGATGATATAGAGATATAGGGACTCTACTCTCTATAGCTGGGCTGGGCTAGGCCAGATATAGATATAGGGGGACGGAAGGATCCTCCGCGGTCCCCCTCCCCCCTCCCTGAACTATCTTATCTTATTATCCGTTCCCGACTCATCGACCGGATCCGAGGAATGCCAAACCGGAATCAATCCAGCCAGATACCGGGAGGGACTATCACGAGTTACATACTCATCAGTCTCAATTCAATGGTGTGCCGGTTTGAGCGAGGGTCTTTATGTCTAATGATAATAGATAGATGGCCGTGGGTTCAATTCGTCACGTACAGAACGGTAGATGTAAATCGATTCTAAATGAATAGATGGCCGATGGTCGTGGGTTCAACGTGGAGAGCCGTTGGCCCTATCTATATATATCCGAGGGCCAGGGCCATTAGATTAGGAGAGCCGGGGCCAGGGCCTTTACTCCTTTACTAGGTTTGGTTCATCGAACTAGGTTGGTTGGTTGATCGAGGGCCCTGTGGAGATTCTATACAGTTACAGTCGGCACCCCCACCCTCTCTATATATCATATCTATATGGCGACGGCCTACTCTATAGAATATAGATATATATAGCTGGGAGAGGCCCCCTATCTGGTTGATCGCTCTTGATTGTGCCGAACGGTGAAGTGATTGTGCCGCTACGGCGAAGTGATTGTGCCGCTACGGTGAAGTAAGTGATTGCCAGAGAATATAATATATAGGGCGGAGCCCCATCCGTTTATTGTATTAATTGAACCATCGATGAAGAAGTTATCTCCTCCAACAATCTGGGGGGGGGTTGATGAGTGGGCGGAAATGGGTTGGTCTAATCGGGCCACCCCCCCCCCATATAGAGAGGGCCCCCACCCCATAATCGATAGTCGTCCGCATATTATCTCCGAACAGATCTTAGATCGAGATATCTAGACATCATTTCTTGCATCTTTAGATCGCACGCATGTTACGTATATAATCAATCATAGAATACCTCTATATACGACTAGTCATATATATACAATACGACTAGTCGATCCGGTGGTGCCACTCATGCTACGTATAGAATCCATATCCATCCATTGCAGGCCTATATCTCTAGGGGCCCCCTCTCTCCCCCCCCCCCCTTCTCTCTATATGGGGGAGAGAGGGGGGGGGGAGAGGGACAGGGGCGCCCCCGCCCCCTTTCCTTCATGAGAATGCCGTTGGCCTAGATCTCTAGGGGGCCCCTCTCTCTCCCCCCCCCCTCTCTCTCTATGGGGGAGAGAGGGGGGGTCGAGTGCCGGTAGGATAGGTAGGACTTCTCTCTCCGGTATGCCGCTCTCGAGCAGAGCGAGGGAACAGAACGGAGTGGGCGATGTTGGAATTTGCACCCATTCGTATTTATCCAGTAATCAGTTTGCTAGTCTCTTTGATCCTACTTGGTGTTCCCTTCCTATTCACTTCCAATGGTTCGACTTACCCGGAGAAATTGTCGGCCCACGAATGCGGTTCCGATCCCTTCGGTGATGCCAGAAGTCGTTTCGATATACGATTTCATCCGGTTCCCATTCTACCTATTACCCCCGATCTAGAAGTCACCTCCTTTTTCCCTTGGGCAGTCTCTCCCAACAAGATTGATCTGTCCGGATTTTGGTCCATGATGGTGTTCTTATTGATTTCGACGATCGGATTTATCCATGAATGGAAGAAGGGTGCTTTAGATCGGGAGTAACCAATGATTGATGGGCAATGAATGATGAGGCAACGGGGGGGGAAGGACGGGAAGAGCGATGCCTACATTCAATCAATTGATTCGTCATGGTAGGGAGGAGAAACGGCGCACAGACCGTACCCGAGCTTTGGATCAATGTCCTCAGAAGCGAGGAGTACGCCCGCGCGTTTCGACGAGAACACCAAAAAAACCTAATTCAGCTCCACGTAAGATAGCCAAAGTACGGTTGAGCAATCGGCACGATATCTTTGCAATCATTCCGGGCGAAGGTCATAATCCACAGGAACATTCTATGGTGTTGATCAGGGGAGGTAGAGTGAAAGATCCGCCGGGTGTGAAATCCCACCGTATTCGGGGAGTCAAGGATTCGCTGGGAATTCCGGGTCGGAGAAGGGGCAGATCGAAATATGGCGCGAAAAAGCCCAAATCGAATGAGAGACAGAGCTAGATCCTTTCCTCTATTCCAACATTCTAGATTCTGCCAGCCCAGCCCAGCCCAGCCCAGCCCAGCCCAGCCCAGCCCAGCCCAGCCCAGCCCAGCCCAGCCCAGCCCAGCCCAGTACGTCAGTACTTTAGTACAGTACTTTCTCAATAGCTTAGCTTAGCTGGGAATTGAGCGAACCTATTCACGATTCCAGCCGGGGGGACCCAGATACTATATAGGGCGGAGGACGTTGCCTGCATTGAGATCTAAAACTCGTCGTCTACTTCCGGGAAATGTTTGGAACAAGAGACTGACGAGGATACAACGCCGCATCCTCCGAAGATTGAAGAGCAAGAGAAGATCTATTGGGAAGAATCCGTCTCTGGGACAGAATTTGAACAGTTATCTCAAATCACAAGCCATACGAAAGTTGTCCCCCTTTCATGGAAATCTACCTATCGCAAAGATGCACGGAGGGACAGAACGAGCTTCATATATACCTTTCTCACTCAATCCAGAAACGAGATCGGACGTCATCCTGGTTCGTCTCCATTTCCGCGAAACCCTTCCTCAAGCGAGGCAGCTTATAAGTCACCGAAAGATCCGTGTGAATAATGAAATGGTCAACATGACTCGTTTTCAAGTGTCCCGTGGTGATCCAATCCCTATTGGAGAGAATTCCGTCAGAACGAGAAAAGTGAGGAAATATTCCTATATCGGAGGATTTGTCGATCAAATCGTGGGCAAATGTCGTATTGTGGATAAACCCCGAACGAGAAAAGGATGGTTCCGCCTACTGGAGAAGAGACAGGGGTGCCGCCTCTTACTCAAATCCTTGTTTTTGCAACGGTTGCGCTCGTGGCGAAAACAAAATTCCATGCTTTCCTCAAGAACTCCTGTATTAAAAGGAGTATGCTTGGGCAGCTTGTTCGCCGAGCACGACAAAATGAAGAGAAATTCGTATTATTCCGTATTATTGAAGAGAAGGGGCCCCACTTGTCTGTCAAGTCTCATTGTCAATAACGGACCCTCTCTATATGCGCTGTGTCGCGATTCAACCTATTGGTTTGAATCCCCCTCCAGGAAATCTCCCTCCAGGAAACCCCCCTCCAGGAAATCCCCCTCCGGGAAATCCCCCTCCAGGAAGAGGAGAATCGGAAGGAATAGAAGAATCAGAAAAATAGAACTACCTACTCATTACTTGGAGGTCAATCATAGAACACCGAAAGCTGTGGTATCTTACGGACCTGACATAGGTCACATCCCTCCCGACATGAGATTGAAGGATCCGAACCTTCCCTGAACGAAACAGGAGCAGGGGCCCCCACCCCCCCCTATCTATTATATCTCGGCTCCCCCATATAGATTAGATCTGGGAGCCGAGCCGATAAATAGAGTTTAGTTGAGAGTAGAGAGGGGGGGGGGGATAGGGGAGTCTAGATAGGGGGCGGTAGGGAGATATAGCCCCGCCCCTAGATCTATGTTCTGTACCGAACGGAGTGCAGTGTTTCCTTAGCGACAGCGAACAACTCTATAAGACGACTTCTTAAGTCGTCTTGAGACCTCAAGAGACCTCTTTACTTCAACGAAGTTCTAGTCATAGAACCAACAGCTAATGATAATCGATTGGCCGATTGGCACTTATCCGGATCCGGATGGGGATCTATCTCCCCATCCATATATGATGAGGTTGATTGGTAGGAAGGAGTTAGAAGTTATAGTTCTATATTCCAGAGTTTGAGAAGAATGAACAGATGTACCCATATAGAGATAGGGCTCCTATATTGTATTTCGCCGGGGGCGATTTCTGTATGAAACGCGTTGTCTCTATCTCCTCACCGATAAGCAAGTGCGAGAGGTCGGGGTGAGCCATCATGATGTATTGGATACAGATATCTAAATACGACCGGCAGCAGATATAGAGTTCAGATATAGATGTCCCGAAATGACGATGATGTCGCCCTTCCCTTTATTAACTCGTTCCCCTGGCGCGTATCCACCAATCTCCGCGACCGATGCCAGGGCACTTTGATCACGGAGCAACGCAGGTCCGATCTGGAATGTTCGGAGATCTATATCTACCCCGTTCGGATATTCACCAATCGGCGCGACCCCATAATAGATATCGCCCTATATCTATATTATATCGCCCTATATCTATATCGACCCCGCCCCGGGCCCGACAGATTGGGTAGAATCGTAAGTGCACAGATGCCCCACTGATTATCGAACGGGCAAATACCAAATACCAGTTGCCTCAGCCTCAGCCTCAATTAGTGGGGTGGGGTGGGGTGGGGTGGGGTGGGGGAAATAAAGAAATAAAGAAATTTCTCTAGTGGGGAGGAGCTCGCGCCTGTGTGGGATTTCCAATGAATGCCAGAACTATGACTCTATATGGGGTGGGGGCGGGAAGAAGCATGGGAGGGAGTGGGAATAGAGATACATACGGCCCGGTCCACACTTCGATTCCTCCACACTCCGATTCCTAATTCCCCGTCTCTCGGAGTCGTTATCGAGGATCTCGGGAAAGCTATATAGAGTAGGCCATTGGGATTGGACCGGGACCAGGAAGGGACGGACGTGAACACGGCTCGCCGGCGAGCCTGCCCCGTCTCGATCGGCCCCAGACTCTATATATATATAGGGGCGAATACTCCACAAGTATCCGTGGAGAGCGATCAGATCGGCCCCAGCTATGTATATCACAGATCCTTCATGCTGATGCTGCTTATAGCTTGCTCCCTCCCGTCCGTGCCATCTCTCTATCTATAAGTGTCCCAATCCCCCTTCACTCTACAAGCTCCCTTCACTCTTCCTTCTCGGACCGGGAAGGGCTATGTTGCCCATTACCATATAGATAGATAGGGGGGAGCCATCTATCTATCTATCTATCTATAGGGGGGCCTCATCAAACGGCACCAGAGATCTATATATAGAGCGCTCAACCAGTTACCCCTACTCTAGAGAGTATAGTTGCTCATCAAACAGCACCGCACCCACGTGTAAAATAGAAGCCTCCATATAGATAATAGAATTCTACCCTATATTCCATGGAGGGCTCGCTTCGCTCTCGTCCGCATACATGATCGGTAATCGGTTCATGCTCGCCATATATAGATATAGGGCCATAGAATATAGGGGCCCTATATCTATATATGGGGGGAGTCTAGATAGGGCTCGACCGGCTGCCAATCATGTCACGTATATAGTCTGGATGGACTATGGATTAGATAGTGAGGCCATGCCATATACGTGAACATGAGAGAGGCATGCATGTGATGAAGATATAGAGAAAGAACCGTCCAGACTAGAGCGATGCGCCATAGTCTAGTGATGCCCTTAGATATCTGTATGGGCCATAGTCCATCCAGACCATGGGCTCCAGATATAGATAGGGTGCTCGGCCGACCCTATCTATATATATATATGGGTGCCTATTCGATTTCTATTTCTATGCCAACCGGACGACAGCGGTCCGCAGCGAGCCGACCCCTCTCTTGCCCATAGAGTTCTATTTAGGTTAGGGCTACTATAGAGAGGAGAGTCCACTACTGCCCACTACTATAGGGGTCGAGCCATCAGGGACCAGCCGACCCCTCTCTTGCCCATATAGATCTATATATCTATATAGATCTATATATCTCTAGGGGCCCACTACGGAGAGCCATATCTATAGAACTGTCGAGCCATCATCGAAAGCCGACCTGAAGTGAGCGCAGAAATGACCCGACCCAGATATAGAAGATCTATAGGGAGGGGGGGGGCAGGGGTGGGGGAGTCCCTAGGCTCTCTATAGAGGGCCCCCTCTACTCCCCTCTCTTGCCCATATCTAGAGAATATAAGGGCCCATATATAGATAGGGCTACGCTCACCCGCCCCTCTCTATCGGCCCCCCCTCCCCCCCCCCCTATTCTATCTTATCATCTGGGGGCGGCTAGGCTAGGCGAGGCTATATATACAGTCGGCACTCACTAGTCTAGTTGGCACCCTATAGAGAATATATGGCGCCCCTATCTAGAACTATAAGATAGGAAGGGGTGGGGGGCACCCTGAACTATCCATCTGGGTCTGGGGTGTGAGCGATAGATCTAGATAATATATGGCACTCTCCAGGATCCGTTCCCCACCATATATAGATCCCCTATTTAGAATTCTGAACTATGGAGGGGGCCCATCTATATATGGGGGTTGGGTTGGCCCTCTCTAGATATCTTGCCCTATATCCATATTTGTTCAGTCTGGACTATGGATAGTAGGTTGGTTCCAGCCCTATCTATCAATCAATCTTCGTTTCGTATGGGACGCATAGATATATCTCTCTCTATATCTATATCTCTCTCTATCTCTCTCTCTATCTCTATCTATAGTGTAGGGCACTCGACCCCCTCTAGAACTATGGGCCCTATCTATAGCTATAGTTCGGGGTGGGGGCACTCCCCATAGATATATATAGAACACTAGGGGCCGCCCGTTTAGTTTCTAGATAGTGGGGGCCCCTATCTAATATCTCACTAAACTCGGGGCGACAGCCGATAGCTTGCCCTTTCAATTTCTAGGGGTTCTGCCCGGCCCTGCCCTATAGTTCACTCTGGGTAACTCTATAGAGAGTGGGGGCAGGCTGTATAGAGATCGGGAAGCTGGACAGCACTAGAGAGAAAGTTGTTCCAACTCCGCAACTCCGCTTCTCTGGTCTCCCATAGAGAATGGTGCGAGTTGCGGAGAAAGTTGTTCCAACTCCGCAACTCCGCTTCTCCACTCCTTCTTTATCTAGATATAGATAGATAGAGATATAGAGAGAGAGATAGAGAGAGATATAGATAGATAGATAGGGGATAGGGGGCACCGTACTTTCTTCCCTTTATTTCGGAGGCCCGAACGCAAACACAAACACCGAACTGACCGTGATCGAACAGATATAGATAGGGCACCGGAGAGAAGAGATATATAGATAGGGGCGGGACCGAGACGAGATATTACATACATACATACATACATACATACATACATACATACATACATACATACATACGCAATATGATCCATCCGGCCCTATATAGAGATAGATACGAGAACTCTAGATTTCGGCCATATATCTATATTCTATATCTATATAGGGGGGAGGGTGAGTTTCTAGATTCTAGGGCGGGCCCCCCATCCTATGATCTGACTCTATAGCCTAGCCTAATCCCTAACAATCTATCTATATGGGCGCCCTCTCTATATATGGGGACGGCACTCAATACCACTCTATTCTGTTTCTCCCTGCAATCATTCCGGGCGCCCTATCTATATAGATCTTGAACAGTGGTGTTGATCTCCATTCCATCAATCCAATCGGCCACACATATCTTCGATTTTGCACACATATCTTCTGAACGAGATCCCTTCTCCAATCAGCGAATGCGAATGCGGATGCGGGGGGGGTATGGATAGATGGCCTTCCCGGGCCCCTCCCCTATAGAGATCTGGGATATGGCGGACCGGGCCCATGCCCATTCGTCTAGAGGGTCCCCCATACCATATAGAGTGAGTATAGATAGGGGGCCCCACCCACATCTATAGATTGAAGCTGAAGCCTCCAAGATAAGATCTAAAGGCGCTCGTCTAAGATCTAAAGTCGCTCCGGGAAATGTTTGGAACTAGATATGGGGTGGCCCTATCTTCTCGCCGGCGAATGGATGGGAACCGGACCCTGTATATATAGATATATCTAGATATCTATATCTATATCTATATATCTGGTTCGTGATGCTATATGGATCTTCATCAGATAGATATGGCGACCCCCTATCTAGACTCGCTCAATCTAATCTACTATACTATGGGGTGGGGCTCCGCACAACCACGAAGTCGGAGGGGGTCAGTCTCCGTTCGAACACCGGTCTCACCAAGATATAGATGAGGGGCGGTCCACAAACACCACTGAGAACACCGGCCCTATCCGAACGTCGATCGATCCATAGAATCTATAGGGGATCGCCTATAGATCAGATCTCTATTAGGTAGGGGGCGGGCGAGGGTATAAAACACCGGTTGAATCGAAGCTAGCTGTGATCCATATATAGGGGAAGGGGATCGCCTATAGATCTGAACTCCATATGGCAGATCGAGGGGCCCTTTCTATTCTATGGCCCTTCCCTCTGGATTGAGATGAGACGCTAGATTTGAATGGGGGGCTGGGCGCAATATCAATATAGAGAGTGGGGGTGGGGGGAAGAGACTACATTTCAATATCGAGATAGAGAACCCTGAACTCTCTAGGCGGTTGAGATATAGTACAGTACGCTCCGAACTAGGCCGGAGAAGCCCTATCCCTATCCCTCTACTCTATCTCTCTCTATGGAGGGGGGAGTCGAGTTCTGCTATGCAGATCGAGATCGAGGGACCCATAGAACCCCTCTAACTCTAAATTGCCCCTATCTATGATTTCTATGGAGAGGGGGGGCCTAGGGGACTATATGGACTATATGCATGCCCGCCATCTATAGTTCTCTCCGAGGCCCCTACCTCTATATGGAGGTGGAGGTGGAGGTGGAGGTGGCCATATATACCTATATTCTTAATTTCCTATCGGGCCACAGTCGAGGAGCCGCTATATAGAGATAGTGGGCGGCTATATAGAGTTGCTATATCTATGGCCCCGCCTCTAAAGTCGGGGGTTGGGTACTCTCGGCCAACCTCTATCTATATATGGGGATCGACCAACGCCAATCGGACAACTATCTAGAGTCTGGTCGCCATATATAGATAGGGGCGCCCCAACCCCTATCTATGTAAGGTCCCCCCTATCTCTACTCTATATTGGGGTGGGCTCAGGAAACAAACCCAATCCCAATCTATATAGCCAGCCAGAATCTATATAGAGGATAAGAAGATAAGACCCTGAACTATCTATATGGCCGGCCGCTTGGAACAGAAGCTCGAGCTGTCCATACCATACTGGAGTTAGTACCTCTGCCCGGGAGGCCGAGGAGCCTACTCTATGCGCAGCCGCCATATCTGTATAGGGGTCAATTCGAACTAGCTGGAGCCCGGGGTATATATATATATATAGATCTGGCAGATATAGAGAGATGGCCCGGCGGATAGGGGGACTCCCCACCCCATATAGTTAGATAGGGCAATCGAGGGGGAACTACTCTATACGCCCGACTATCCGTTTCTATACCCCGCCAACTCTCTTCCCGGCCCCCAGATAAGATATAGATAGGGGCCCCTCTATATATATGGGGGGGACCCCGGCCCATATAGAACTATCTGGGAGAGGACCCCTGAACTATCTAGATATAGGCGACCGCCCACGCCCACCTATTGAGCTATATAGGTGGAGGTGGCCATATATAGATCCTATCTTGGAAGAGAAATCTTATCTCGATATATAGGGCCGAAGATATATAGGGAGGGGTTGGGAAGGAAAGGTTGGGTATATATCTATCTAGATGGGGGGCGGGGCACCCATCTGCATAAACCATAGAATCATAGAAAACTTCTTTGCAGATCCCCCTTCTCATCTTGCGGGTTCCCGGTTGGAGATCCATAGTCTATATAGAGAGTGGGGGCCCCTATCTAGACCTATCTATCGAGTCGGGCAACAAATGATCTAATCCAATCTGATCTAATCCCCGGGCTCTCCCGCTGGACGGTAGAGCATCCTTCGGTCTGAGTCCCCATATAGATATATATATATATATATCTATATAGATCTATATCTATATATCTAGATGGGGCCGTCATCCCTCTGTCTGATCAGAGCATCCGGCCCTGAACTATCTATATGGCATTGCTCATTAACTAGGCTAGTCGAAAGGTTTGGAAGCTGGTCCCCTATCCATATATGGCGTTTGCTCTCTATATCTAGTGCCTGCCATCTAGTCGTTTGATCTCTGGCTCCGTCGCCATACCATATAGAGAGTAGAGGGTGCTGACTATAGATATGACATTCGGTCGATTCGATGCATCCATCCGGGGACTGCCGGGGGGCCGACAGCCGGGGTTATGATCTATTCTATAGAGGGCCCCAACGGCCTACTGGAGAGAGCTGGGGAACGAGCCCAGCCCTATATATCTTATCTTATCTTATCTTATCTTATCTTATCTTATCTTATCTTATCTTATCTTATCTTATCTCGAGGGGAGAGCTATATAGATAGATATATGGCGACGGCCCCCAGAATTGGGTTAGGCCCTCTCCCGACGTCCCACTCCTACTATACATAGAAAGGAATAAAGAACTATCTCCCCCTCTATAGAGAACTGATAAGATAAGATAGGATAAGATAAGATAAGATATAATAAGGGAGGGGGGGGGCCCGCCCCATATAGATAAGATATAGAGAATACCGAGATAAGATAGAATAGAGAGGGGCTCGGGAGCCGAGATAAGATAGAATAGAGAGGGGGGGGGCCCGCCGGCCCTATAGAATCTATAGAGAGGGGGGCCCGAACTCGGCCCGCCCCAGATAGATAAGATATAGAGGGAGGGGGCCCGCCCCGGATAGATATACTTCATGGAGGGACCATAGATGGGAGGTAAAGATTTATCCCGTAAGTTCAGCCGTGGAATGTCATGCCTATATAGAGAGAGGGGGGGCCACCGGTGGACAGGCAGACCCCCTCTCTCTATATGGGGTGCGCCCTATCCCTATCTAGATAAGGGAAGGGCGGATGCACGCCTAATGCCTAATGCCTAATACTTAGGGGAGAGGAGAATATATCTACTCTACTCCCATATAGAGATAGGGGGGGGGGTACTCGATAGATCGAGGGCGTCCATCTCATCTATTCCATAGATGGATGGGGAGATAGGGCTGGAACCAATCTCCACTCTCTAGTCAGTCCAGACTGAACCAACCCCTCCCAAGCGGAGAGAAATGCCCCATATAGAGTATAGAGAGGGCCCCTATAGTTCTATGGGTCCCTCCCCCTCCGGCACTATCTATAGGTGCCCCGCCGACCACATTGCTGGATAGATCTACAGGGCTGCTCGGGAGCCCTATAGATCTATCTGGCCGAGGGCCCCCCATATCTATAGAGTATAGGGCCCTATCTCTATATGGTCTGGGGGGCATATAGATCTAGAGGGCGCCGACCACACCACATTGAAAAGTCCTCTGCCCGGGAGGATCTATAGAGAATTGGGGGGCTACTGGCTACTATAGATATGCCCGTTTCGGTCAGGTCCCTATCTATCTATATGGCGCGCCCCCCTCCCCTATAGATCGATATATAGGCGCCCAGATCAGATGGATAGTTCAGGGCCCATAGAGAGATCTAGATGGGCCCAACCGCCCCTCCCCATATCCTATACCTGTTTAGGTGGGCGGGGAAACTGGAGGTAGGTGCCCGGGGTGGAGCCCTTGGGTGTTGCTAGACCAGAGGCTGGATCTCGCTGGAGGAGCTCTCCAGGGCTTCCCTCTGTATTCCCTCGGTGGAGAGGGTTGTAGATGGAGGGTGGCTAGAGGGAGTCTGTGGGGAGGGCTGGGGGTAAGCCGATCTGGAATGTTGGATCGGCTTCAAGGTGCTTGTTAGTTAGGCCCGGTCGGACGGATGGACATTGTCCGACAGAGAGCTAAGCTAGTGTTGCACAGATAGAGATAGCTATTGATGGGATGGTCGGACATAGACTAGGTCTATTCTACTCTACTCTAGTCTGTATTATGTAATGGACTAGACTATTCGGGGAAGGCGGCTAGGCTATGGATATAGACTAGGCACCCCTAGGCCCTCCCCTATATATCTATCTGGCCATATGGAGCCCGGCCCCCCTTCCTGAACTATCTTATCTATGGGGGGCGGCTAGACTTAACTTATAGATACTAGGCACCCTATATCTATATATAGATATGGGGTGGAGGGCGGGTCCCCCCTCACCCTCCCCAGATATCTGGTCTATATAGGGGGGGGCGGGCCCCTCCCCTCCCCTCTCTATAGATCGAGATCGAGATCTCGATCGATCAGATCTGGCAGATCTAGTTGATCGGGGGCCCTCCCCTTCCCCAGAGAGAATAGAGGGGCGGGGGAGTGCCCCCCTCTCTCTATCTGGGACCTCCCCTTCCCCCTCCAGCCCTATATAGAAATCTGGGAGCCGAGAGAGTTCAGAGTTCAGGGGGGGCGGGGGAGATCTAAAGAACCCCCCCCCCCGCTCCCTGGGCAATTGAGGTTGGTCGGGTAGTTCCTCCCCTCCCCCCAGATCTCTATATGGGTGGAGGGTGGGGCTTCCTTTCCTTCAGATGTTGTTGGCATATATGTTCGCCAGATCAATATAGAGGGCATATAGAATACAGATATCAATCAGTGCCGTGCCATATAGGTTTGTTTGTTTGTTTTGTTTGCCCCTCTGCTTCTATAGGGCATATAGAATACAGATAGATATCGGGGGCCCCATCTAGATATAGATATCTAGATAGGGTTCCTCTCCTCGATCTCGAGTGCCCCCGGGATAGGGGAGCATTGCCCACCCATTCTATCGATTGGCCACAGAATTCTAGGGCGATCGGTATTGGGTGGGCCTATATATCTATCTGGGGGCCCGCCCCCCCCCTCTATCTAGATGGGGAGAGAGGGATAGAGGGCAGTCCACTCCCCTATCCATATATAGGTCGACGGTATATCATCATTAGTCTACGGTATCATATCATCTTTAGTCCCGCATATCATATCTCCAGTCAGTCTTTCGTTCATCTCTAGTCGAGCTAGCACCCATATCACGTCTATAGAGCCGAACCCACCTATCCCAGCCCCGGCCATATATAGGGGAGCCCATAGAGAATCTATATAGGGCCTACCTCAGATATAGAGAAATGGCCGGGCAACCCCAGATAGACAGATAGGGCCCCGCCCCGTATATAGATAGGGGCCCGCCCCCACCTACCCATTCTATTTACTCGATCGACAACCTCCCAGAGAGATAAGATAGGGGGGGGATGGGGGGGGGGCTCTCCCTCGACCCCATACCCATCTCCAGATCATCCAGAGGGGGAGGGGGCCGGGGCGCCCCCCTCTAGATGGGGGAGATAGGGGGACCCCATATCTAGATAGGCCTCCGCTTCTTTCTATATAGAGGGGCGGGTGCCCCATCCCCATATATAGATAGGGATAGGGGGCCCCCCTAGATTAATAGGCCCCCCTCTCTCCCCCATATAGATGGGCCCCCCATATAGAAATCTAGGGGGGGTGGGGGGGGCTCCCCTAGATTCTATGGAGGGGGGGGGTCGAGTCGAGCCCCCACCCCATAGAAAGTATGGATAGGGCCATCCATTATCCATTATATACGTGATACGACTGATATCACGTATCACGTATAGAGTCTAATAGATGTAGATGGATGTGTACCGAGAGGGCCCCCCTATATATAGAACATATAACTATAGAACTTCATCGGGTCGCCTATTCTCTATAGCCGCCCCCCGGGCCGGCGGCCTACTCTCTCTAGCTAGGGGCCCTATCTATATGGGGATGGGGCTCCCCTATAGAGTAATATTATCTTATCTCCCACGTCAGGGCGAGTTTCAGACCCAGACACTCCCTGGATATGTGGTATAGGTCACGTATGGAATATACAGTTTTCGTCTCCGCCCCCAAGGGTCTCCAGATATGGATATAGAGAGTCGAGATAGAGAGAGAGATATATATCTGAGAGAGATACAGAGTGAGTCGAGAGAGATATATATCTTATCTGAGAGATCGAGAGATATATATCTTATCTTATCTTATCTTATCTTATCTTATCTGAGAGAGATACAGATAGAGAGAGAGATAGATCTAGATGGTCTCTCTCTATCTGCTCGGATCTCTATGGAGAGAGGTATGACCTGAACTCCGACTGATGGATGATGCATCAGTTTTGTTAGCGTGATATCAGTCGTATCACGTATATGATAGATGGATGCTCCCGCCGATGCCGGAAGGGACTGACTGCCGGGCCCCTCTCTATCTAGCGTGATATCAGTCGTATCACAGTCGTATCAGGATAGAATGGAGTCACCTACACCTACAGTCATAATAGAGATCACCTACACCTACAGTCATAATAGAGATGGGAGAGGGCTCGACCTTTCTTCAATCCCCGCCCCCCTGACTCCTCTACCCATAGCGTTCATTCAGCCATATATATCATATCATATCATATCATATCATATCATATCATATCATATCATATCATCTGGGGGCGGCCATCTAGATCCATCTCTCTACTCTATATAGGGGCGGGGGAGATCTATGGGGAGGACAGGACCCGCTGCTGGGCTCGGCCGACGGTATCGGTATTATATCTCTATCTCGTATCTCTATCTCGTATACTCCAATCCCTATCTACTATCTCTATATAGACTCATCCAGGTCAGGTCGAGGGCGGCTATAGTTAGAGTTCCCTATCCAAATCGGGTGCCAATGAAACTCTATCTCTAGACAGTGCCAATTAAACTATATACTGCACTCCCCCGACAGAGGAGCGCGGCTATATAGATAGAGGCGGGCCCATCTAGAGAGAGGGGAGGGCGCCGACGGGCCCCTATCTCCCTATCTCTATATAGACTAGATGCTATGCTCGGGAGGATCTAGACATAGCTGGTCCCTATCTATCTATATACCAACCCTAGGGCCCCTATAGATCGATCTATCCCCAGATAGAACTATAGGATAGGGTAGGGCCGCCCAGATTTGATGGATGGGGCCATCTATCTAGACTCTATAGAGGCCATCTCTCTATACTCGCCAACTAAACTCTATATAGTCGAGGAAGGGGAGGGCCCCCTATCTCTCTCTATATGCCCCCTCGACCAATGGACGAACGAATTGAATTAGAATTCTCTACGTTTACGTCATACGTAGGCCGCCGGGTCGAGGGCATCTAGAGTCTAGTCGGCACCCTCCACCCTCTATATATCATAGTAGTTCTAGTTACAGTTCTAGTTGCAGTCGTAGTTGTAGCTATAGCTACATAGAGAGGGGGAGGGGAGGGCCGATAGGCGCCCCGGCCATCGGATTCTCTACTCCACGTAGGGGACCGACGGGCAAACCTATACGTAGGGGACCGCTCTCCCGACGGCCTACTCTCTATATGGGGGAGAGGAACGCCCCTCTACTCTCTAGATCAGTGAGCGACAGACCTCGATCTATCTGTGATGCTGCGGTGGCCAACCAGTGAGAGCAATCCGCCCGCCCCCGCCCTATTGATAGTAATAGTGATAGTGACAGAGCCTTTAGGCCCTACCCCACCTCGCCACATAAAGAAATTGATATGGGGCCCGGCCCCCTCTCTAATCCATAGTTCGGGGCCCGGAGATTCCTTCTAACTGACCTCTATCTAGATGGTTCACCATAGCAAGGACTCAACACTTATCCCGGTTGGCCGGACGCCCTATCTCTATATGGTCCTGAAGCGGGATGATCCAAATACCAGCAAGGAGCAGATATGATATGTCCGGGAGATCTACTCTACTCAGGCAGGGCAGGGGGATTCATCATTCGGGAGAAGGGAGATGACCGGGAGTTACGAAGCTGCAGAGAGAAGGGGATCGCCATAGAGAGATAGGGGGAGATACCGTCTATCTACAATCAATACCCAATCAGAATCCCGCTTCCTGATACAACTGCGGAGAGGAGAGACCGCGCCCTATATAGATATAGCGCCCGCCCTTCCACTCAATCGATACATCGCCCATATAGAGAGAGGGGGGGGGGGAGCCGAGATAAGATAGAATAGAGAGGGGGGGGGCCGGGGATCGATGCCCATTTCCTCACGTCCACTTCACACCTCCTTTCCTTTCTACGCATACGGCAGTTCCCCACGCTACGACGAATATGCCGATCACTTCCCACTTCGGTTCATCACGCCTACTGCTTTCGCTCCCAGATAGAATAGAGGGGCGGGCCCCATCCCTGAACTGGCAACCCCTCTATAGAATATGGATATGGATATGGGGGCCTACTCTCTATATAGCTGGGATCCTGAACTAGATTCTCTATGGGGCTCCTTCACTTCACCATAGCTTCACATGGATGGTGGGATTATTCAATCCATATTCCATATTACATACGTGCCGTGGCCCATAGAGATCTAGAGGGGCTGCCCCTATCTCTATATGAGGAGACAGAAGGAAATTCATTTCTATAGGGGTGATGCTCTATGGTCTTCTCCTCTCGTTCTGCGAGTCGGCTGCCAAATCTGAACTCTAGGGGGAGCAGAGTGTGATAGAGTATCGTCGGATGAGAGAGAGAAGAGTGCGCTGAGATAGAGTCTCGTTTGATCTATAGAGTCCCAGATCAATCTATAGGGCCATATCTAGAGTATAGAACTCCATATCTATATAACTGGGCCGCCCTCTATCTAGAACTTCGGGCCTCTCTATTCTCTGGGCCAGATCCCATCTCCCATCTTGATAGGCATGGGCAGATCTATAGAGAGGGAGCTTAGATGCCATACCATACTAGGGTAGGGCTTGCTTCTATCACGTAGAGAATAGAAGGGCCCTATCTCTCCTTCCTCTACCTCGATGAGTTCTCTATATAGGGGAGCTAAGCGAAGCTCCGGATAGAGAGATAGGCTGCATCTAGGTAGAGGGCCCCCCCTCTATTCTCTATGGGAGAGAGGGCCATTCCATTCTATACGTGATACAACCGGGCCGCCCCTCTATCTCGATCTGGAGGCCCTATCTCTCTATCTGGTCTTGAGACCTAACCCGTATCTCTCTATCCGGAGGCCCCCCTCTCTATAGATCTTAGAGATCTGGCAGATATATGAGATTGGGGCACTCACCCGCCCCCCGATATAGATATAGGGGCCCTTCTATATCTATATAGGGCTGGAGGCCCTTATATAGATAGATAGATAGGGGCCCGCAGCTATATACTCTATAGAGTAGGCCGTCGCCATATCTAGAATCTATATAGGGGGGGGCCCATCCCCCGAGCCGCCATCGCCCCCCCCTCTCTATATCTTATCTCTATCTGGGGCTCCCTACGGCCGACTAGCTTTGTCCTGCTGCACCATGGCTGCCCCCCCGCCCGCTTCGTTCCTCGCCTTTCAGGAGTTGGCCACTCCCAATCGAACCTGCGACTCCCTCTCCATGGACTCCTCCCCCATTCCCAGATCGAACATGCATTCGAATTCTCCGTCTCCGGTTATCAAACATTGAGAAGGGGGAACATATAGAGAGAGGGGGGTGGGCGTGAGTCCTGATTCGACTGCGCGCTCCCCCCCCCGAACTAAAGAGAGAGACCGGGAATCTGGGGTCATCTATCTGCGCGATCGATCCGCGCCGTGAGATAGATAGATAGATAGATGGCCCACAACAGATCTCCTTTTCGTCGATCTGAATCTCTCCGACTGACGTCGCAACGCAACCGGGCCCACGTACATGCATGATAGTACCGCTAAATAGTGTAAATAGTGAGTGCCAGAATGAATGTTCTTCGTATATGACAGATCGGCGCGGGAATTGGAAGGAACCGAAGATATGCCCTAGAATTTGAAAGGGGGGGCGGGCACGACCTGGATCTGTGGCTGCCCCCCCCCCAGATAGAGTTCAAAGGGCAATTTCTAGGGGTCGTGAGCCCGTGGGCAGTAAGCAGCGGGTCTCTGCCCAAGACCATTCGGTGCGGCCTGATCCGGTGGAACGAGTTTCTTTAGCCCCTGTGAACATCTCCCCCGAATGTCTTAGAGAGGGCCTCTCTAACCGGGAGTGGTGGGTGTCCGCTCCGGCCATTCCTGGCTCGGCTCCGATCACGCTATTCCGGGAGGAGTCGAAGGGCACTGGATGGAAGGAGAACGTGTGACGCTGGGTTGGGGTTTGGTCCACCAACTGGTCGCTCCTCTGGTTTCAGTACCGGGGAACCGCCCATTGCGGTTACACCTTCGGAATACCCCTCCAAGGAGATTCATTTCGCCCCCCAATCCGAACTGACTTTACGCCATACTCTCGGCCTTCTGCACGTAGGGGGACATAGCCCGTCCCGTGTGGCGAGTTTGGGAGGGGAATTAGGAGTAGAGAGATTCGGAGTAGAGAGACTCCTTCCCCGGCCCCTATCTAGAACTATAAGATAAGATAGTTGGGCCTATCTAGAATTCTATATAATATCTGGAGGGGGGGGCCTATCCATATATGGGGGCGATATATAGACATCTAGGGGTCACCCTATCTAGAACTATAAGATAAGATAAGATAAGATAAGATAAGATAGGAAGGGGTGGGGGGCGCCCCTATAGAGATATAGGCCGGTCGAGGAGTGAGCGTAGCGAACCACCCTATAGATCTATACTCTATGGCTAACCGGCGCCCCCATAGATCTATATAGGGGGGTTAGGCCTATAGATCTATGGGGGCGGGGGTGAGCGATAGGGCTATATAGAGTTTAGTTGGCGCTCGACCCCCCCCCTCTCTCTATATGGGTCGAGGCACCCTCTAGACTCTATACTCTCTATATGGCGACCCCCACCTCCCCTATATATCTATATCTGGCCATATCCCAGATCTTGGGGATGGGGAGGACGAGGACTTCCCCCGACCCATGAGGGGGGGGGGCCGGCGCCCCCATATAGATCTATATAGAGAGAGAGAGGGGCCCCCGGCCGTTAGGCCGAGGGCCCCTCTCTCTCTATGGGGCACTCTCCTAGTTCCCTCGTGCCGACGAGAGGAGGGAGAGGGCCCCTATCTAGATATGGGGGGCTCCCTCTATATCTATATGCCTATATATCTATATGGGGCCCCTATCTCCCCTCTATTCTATGGAGGGGGGGGGGGGGCGGCGTCGGCACTCCCCCGCCCCTACCCTCTATATCCCCTCTCTAGAGAAGGGGGGGGGCCTATAGATCTTATATCTATTCGGGCCTCCCCGACGGCCTACTAGATATAGCTGGGCTGGGCCCTATATCCCTAGTTCGGGGGGCCAACGGGAGAGGATTCTATTATAATCTAGAAGATTCTGGAAGATTCTAGAATACGTAGGGGGTTCTAGTCATAGTTCTATGCTCCCTCTATATAGATAGATATAGATAGATATCTATATCTATCTATCTATCTATCTATCTATCTATATCCATATGGCGACGGCCTACGCCGGTTCATGAATCGCCCCCAGATAAATAAGATAAGATAGTTCAGGGAGGGGGCTCCCCTAGATTCTCTAAATGAATTCGAGGAGGCCGAGGGCCTTTCGACGTAGGAGGGGGGAGGGTCCCCGGCCCCCTATAGAGATATATAGATGGGGAGAGGAGGACGAGCCCCCCCTCTAGACTCTATATATGGGTTAGATAGGCCCTCGACCAACGGGAGAGGCGACGAAAGGTCATTGATTAATCGCTCGGCCCCCTATATATATAGATATGGGGCCGAGGAGAGGGCGGCTATATATCTAGTCGGCACCCCCCCCCCCCTCCTAGTTCAGATTAGAGATATGGCGACGGCCTACTATACTATACTATACTATACTATACTATACTATACTATATAGAGTTGGGAGAGGAGGCCCGGGGTTACCCTACCCTATCTATATATGGGGGCCCTTGAAATTTCTAGTCTAGGGGCTATAGGCCGCGAAGGGAGATCGGACGGAAATAACACCGGTAGTTGTCCAGTCGTACCCAAACGATAATATTCCAGAGGGAAATGCGCCTAAAATCAAATATTTCAAGCCGGCTTCCGTGGAAAATTCAGAGTTCCTTTTCGATGCTGCGATCACATAAGGACATAGACTCTGAAGCTCAATAGCTGAGTACATAGCGATTAGATCATAAGCCGAGATCATAAAGAGCATACTGCTAGTAGGAAGTGGGATTGAGACAATGAATTCAGAAGCATTGAACCTATCTTGTTCGAAATAATCGAAGCACATCAGGATGGTACCAGCCGTACTTAATAGAAGAAAGATTTGGCGGTAATATGTAAAATCGTCTTTCCTAAAGAAATTATTCCAGAAGAAATGGGCGATAGTTAGGAGAGGTGCGCCAGCTGCGAGCAACAGTATGGTGATCAGAACACTGGGTAATCCAAGCCAACCCACATTACTTGCTAACGGCGGATAATCGTATTTCTTGGAGGTACTAAATACAACTCCATGAATGGGCGAAATGAAAGTTGCGTTAATGGGAAAGATCTCTGGGAAAACCGCTGGAAAAGGATTGAACATGTGAAGGAAGGTCGGGGATTCGGAGGAATTCTTATTTCATCTCCCGATCGGTTGTTGCGGCGCAGCACTACCACTACACTAAGTTACTGAACTGAAGCGTTACTGAACCGAAGCAAGCAAAGCAGCGGGGAAGGAAGGGGCATTGGACCCCGCTTTGTTGCAGCGTCTTCTCGCAGTCCGCGAGCACATCTACTGCATAACATATGCTACTACATATGCTACTACATATGCCACTACATATGCTCTTTCTTGAACCACATGCAGTGGAGAGGCGGACGCTGCCTGGCCTGGCCTGACCTACAATTAATGGGCATGGGCATGGGCATGGGCATGGGCATGGGCTTTCCGGTTTCCCAGTTCGTCCATTCTTGTCTTGAAGCACGGACTCCTTTCGCCTAAGGAGTCTACGCTTCAGTCTGGGCTTCGGGTTCGAATAACGTAGTACCATTAGTAAGCGGGTATCACGATCTATAGAGAGGGGGGCCGCCTCCAGCATCTCGAGAAGTTTCTCGTCGGTTCCCGCTCCGATCTGACATGAATAACGAAACTCGATTGATCTCTCCGAACACAACCACCTAACCCACGGGATCAACTCGAGGGGCCGAGGGCCCCGGGTCCTCGACCCCCTATCGAGAGTTCGGGGTCGAGCCCAGGGCCCTCTCCCGACGAAGGTCAGTCATTTATGCGCCCCTATCTATCTAGATATAGGCGCCCGCCTCTCTTTATGCGCCCCTATCTATCTAGATATAGGCGCCCGCCTCCCCTATAGATCTCTGGGGGTGGGGTTGGGGCCAGGGGGCAGCTAAGCTAGATAGAGTTGGCACTCCCCCGCCCTATCGGGACCCCTATAGATCTCTATAGGCGCCCGCCCACCCCGGGCCCATATAGATCTATAGAGAGGGGAGGGGGGGGGGGTTGGGGCCCTATCTAGATATGGGTATGCGCTCGACCCCCCTCTCTCTATATGGCGGATAGGGGGGGGCCATCTGTATAGGGGTCATTGACTGATCGTCGAGGTCATTTAGAAAGGTCGAGGAGGGGGAGGCCCCATATAGAGAGAGGGGGGCCCCTATATCTATATGGGCCAACGGGAGAGAGCTGAATTCTCCCATATCGTCATAGGGGGACCGCCCGCCCAGATCCCAGGTCTCTCTAGATTGGAGATTGGATGGGGTTGGGGGGGCCGAGTAGGGGGAGGGTCCCTTTCTCTCTCTATATGGCGATAGCCATACCATAGAGTTCTCTAGGGGGAGGAACCCTAGGCCAACGGGAGAGCCCCCCATAGATAGGGAGATAGGGGGCCTCGATCTCTTGATTCGATCGAGTGCCTAAACTAGATATATAGAGTCTAGGTGCCCCCCATAGAACCCATATAGAGAGAAGGGGGGGGGCCGGGGCTAGGGCATTTCTGCTCGCTCTCGGCCCCCTCTAGATATATGGCCCATATCTCTATCTATAGGGGGGGGCCGAGGGATGCGCCAGCCGGCGGCGGAGCCAACTGGACTATTCGAACCATTGAACCCGGTGATTGATTGATTGATGGACCATACTATATACGTAACATGAGTAGAGTATACGTAACATGAGTCAGTCCGATGGATGGACGACTATCGACTATCCAGAGTTGTAGTTAGTGGTGCAGTCCATACCGTAACAGGAGTGGCTTCTGATTGATTGATGGATGAGTGGCGATTGATTGATGATCTATATACGTAACATGAATGGCCCGGTCGAGTGGTTCGGCCGACTTCAGGGCATTCGCCACAACCCCAGCACAGCGACCTCGCCGAGCCGGCGAGGTGGATCAATTGTTGAAAAGTCGCCGGCCGGAAAACCGACTAAACAACATTTCCCGAGGTCTGTTCTGTTGGAAACTATAGATATATATGGGTCGCTGGTCATATGACTGCCCCAATATAGTATAGCGCCCAAGATAGATAGGCTCCCCCCCCCTTTCAATTTAGAGGGGATTCCCTTCGGTGATTGATGCCGGAATCGGCTATATTCTCTATAGAGTAGGCAGTTTTAGGTCATGTGACTGCCATACTATATTAAAACAAACACCGACCCAACTGGCAATATTTAGGGAAGGGCCGATGTGTTGAATCGCCCCTATAGATATATATCTATATATATACGGGTCGCTGGTCATATGACTGCCATACTATATTAAAACACTGACCCCCCATCTAATAGAATATATAGGCCCCTAGAGTAGGCATAGGTGGTTGGTCTCGGTCTCGGTCTCTATCCGGGGGCCCGGGCCTTTCTATATAGATGGGCCCTATCTATATATGGGGACTCTCCGAAAACGTTGGTCGAGCGGGGGAGGCCCCCGGATAAATAAGATAAGATAGTTCAGGGAGGGGGGGCTCCTCTCCCTCGATCGATCGAGTGCTCTCCCCATCGGGGGTCGAGCCCTATCGGTCGAGGGCCTAAAGGTTGGTCCACTGACTATGGAACCGACCCAAGCCAATTTCCCCATGTGTTGAATCTCACAAGTCGATGCCCATATGACGAACCTACCCATTCCGAGGGGAACAACAACGGCTGAGATAAGTTCCGTTGCCATATAGAGATATAGGGACCCTCCCCCTCCTCGACCCCCCCCCCAATCAGATAATAGGTGGGCGCCCCCCCTCTATATCTTATCTATCTGGGGGGCCTACCCCATACCTAGATAGGGCCCATCTATATAGAAAGGCCCGGGCCCCCAGAGAGATAAGATCTATAGGGGCCCAGATATCTATGAAGAGATATATAGATCTATAGGGCCCATATCTATATAGCCCCCGGGGATATCTAGATATGGCTCTATTACCAGGGGTTCAGAATTGGGGGGGAGGGCACCCTATATATCTATACTATATGGCCCTATAGAGATCTCCTACTCTACTCTATTCTCGACCAGCGGAGCAGCATCTATATAGATAGTGGGGCCCAAGCCTAAGCCTATATCTAGTGGGGAGTATATCTATATATGGGGAGCCCGAGTTGGGGCCCATCCATCTATATATCTGGAGGGAATGCCCTTTGTCTTTTCCGGTAGTCCCCCGAGAGAGATAAATCCTTCCGGTGGCCCTATCTATATGGAATATAGAACCTTGGCCTCCCTATCTCACCCCATCTATGTCGTTAGGTTTGATTGAAGGCTGAATTGAAGGCTAGTCCCTCTATAACCACGCCCAACTAAGGCTAGCTAACACAACCCAGCCTATCTACATATGGGGCTAGAGATTCGTTCGGATTGGTCTGGTAGCCCAACCGGCTGGTCCAACCAACTACTGGTCTGGTAGCCCAACCGGCTAGTCGAATATCAGCAACTCTGCTACAACTAGTCGAAGGTAGAGTCGTTTGGGAGTAAGGCTAGTCGGCTAAATTGGCCTTCTGGCCGCCTCGCCCGGGCCTATATAGATAATGCCAATGTGGTATTATCTATATAGGGGGTCCCCATATCTCTATCTGAATGAGACTATCTGAAATCTCTCTCAGATATATATCTCTCTCTATATCTCTATCTGCACTCTCTCTCTATATCTCGACTATCTCACTCTGAAGTCTCTTCTCTCTCTATCTCTCTCTCTATCTCTCTATCTCTCTCTATATCTCACTCTTCACTCTGAATGAGACTATAGGGGGGCCCAGTTCTCGCGGCCACCGGCCATATATATAGATCTGGCCCCCAGATATAGATAGGGCGCCCATAGAAGATATAGAGAGAGGGGGGAGGGGGGGGGGGGGGCACCTACCTATTGATTGGGAGAGGACGAGGACATTTATGCGCCCCTATCTGCCCCCAGATAGAGTATCTGGGGGAGAGAGGGGGGCCCCCTCTATCTATATGAGATTGGTCGAGGACCTGGTACATTGATTGGTCGAGGACCTATTGATTGGTGATTGGGAGAGGGAGAGGTCATCGCTCAACCAACTACAGAAGGGAGAGGTCTTACTTGGCTCCATTCATCCGGCCTCAGTTCTCTATATAGGGGAGGGGGTCATCGTCCCTCTCCCAGCGCCCTCGACTGGGGAGATGGATACTAAGCGGGTAAGGGGTAAGCCCTGAACTCTATATCCCGCCCTATCTAATCTATATATATGGCTGAGCTGAGCTTATGAAGTTGTTCGGGGACTGCCCCCACCCCCTATATAGATTATAGATGGGCGCCCTATCTAATCTATATATGGGGGGAGTCGGCCCTCCATAGAGAAGATCTATAGGGAGGGGGGGGGCAGTCGAGTGCCTATGCCTATATATAGCCGCCCTCCCCTCTCTCCCATATCTCTATAGAGGGGGGGGGGGGGGAGATGGTAGCCGAGGAGGGGCCTGAATGGACTATACTCTATCCGTATGGCATCCCATCACTTCACTATAGTATGGCATCACTCACTTCACTATTCACTGAGGTCCCCGGATGCATGATTGAAGTGCGCCGGATTGATCGAAGTGCACCGGATCGATCGAAGCGCATATATCCATACCCGGACGGGCCCCCAGAGATATGGCCGACTCCAGCATAAAGGCAAGGCCCCCGGCTGGGCGCGATAGTGAGAGCGCATAGTCCCGGTCCGCGCACCGACGGCCTACTATACTATAGAGTATAGAACCGCCCCCTATCTATACTCATCTAGGGGGGGTGGGGGCTCCCCTAGAGTTCTCTATATGGCGCCCGCCCGCCATTGAAGTTGGTGATCGGTGACCCACCATTGCGTGCCATTGATTGGTGACCATTGAAGTGCCATTGATTGGTGACCATTGAAGTGCCATTCTTTCTCTATGTAACACCGGTTACGTTCATCCGGCATCACTGACCGTATTACATACGTAGTACGACTGATGCTACGTCTACAATGATTTCTATAGTAAAGCCTTCCTCCCCCCCCCCGCTCTCTCTCCCCAGGACCTTCATGAACCGGGTGAACCAGGGCCCGACCTACTCTATAGCGAGGCCAGGGTTTCTGTCTGGTCTGGTCTGTCTATGTCACCTATGGTTATGGCTCATGCCCGAGCGCCGCGCCATATATAGATATAGGGGCAAGCGAGGGCGGCTCTGTAATCGTAATCGAATATAAGGGCTTTCTTTATATGGCACGGGAACCGGGTGGACCAACCCCTCCGGGTCCCAACCTCCCCAAGCCTTTCTATGTTTCCCAATCTTTGTCCCGGTGGCTCTCCGGTAGAGCGGCGGTCGAGCGCAGACCTATTCTACCTGCAGAAACCCGGCCCGGTACTATATAGAGAATGGGGTGGGGCCCATCGGGGGGGGCCCATCGGGGGGGGCCCATCGGGGGGGCCCATCGGGGGGGGGGGGGGACCGGTACTACCGTCAGCGTTCTACTGGCCTCCTGCATCCGAGGAATCCTGTAACCATTCTGCTGTTACTAACCATTCCGCATCCGTATAGTAATATCAATCAGTAGTAATCCCATCTGTCTAGTAATCCGATCAATCAGGCGCATACCTCTACCACGAACAGGTGAATGGGAACAGGAATACTAGATTTAAGAATCGGAGGAGAAGAATAATGTGTGTGGATCGGAGGGGATCTGATGAATCGGCCTATCTAATCCATATATGGGGTGGGCCCCCCAGATCGGGCCCCTATATTGAATTGAGGGGAGGGAGGTCGGGGCGGGGGAATCGAATCACGGGAATTGAATCGGCTCAGTGGTAGCGTAGGAAGAATCGGAATCGGCTCAGTGGTAGGAACGGGAATTGAATCGGCTCAGTGGTAGCGTAGGAAGAATCGGAAGCGGGGGAATCTTAGGAATCGGCTCGCCTCGCGGGAATCGGAGCAATAACAACAAAGGGTAGCCCCGCCGCCTGCTCCACCATGATGAACTAACAGCGCAGCACTACCGAACTCCGAACTAAGGCAATATATAGAGATAGGGGGCACTACTGGACTCCTGGACTCTATTATATCTTATCTTAAAGATAAGATAAGATAAGATAAGATAAGATAAGATAAGATAAGATATATAGGGTGGGTCCTCGATCTATCGCCATCTATATATTTCTATTTAGGGTCGGGGGGATGGTGAACATCTATAGATAGGGGGGCTGCGGATTGATGATTTGATTTATGCGATTATGAACCGGAATTCGATTCCGATGCAACTTATCCTTCTGGAGCTGACGTAACAAACTGCGCAAGCCTCCCGGGGGAGCCAACAGAAATCCTATCCGAATGCGAGGAATAAAAGGCAGTTTCATCATGGTGGTATACCAGCCGCCTGTTTCGAAACCTCCAGTTCCAATCGGAGCATATGGATCCGTCAATGGATTTGTATGTATAGCCGCTTTAGTTGTGCTCGTCGTTTCTCGAATGGAGAGAGAGTATCTCTTTTCCGGGAACATTGTCAACCAGAAACTCTTATGTCCGCGATTCCCTATATATGGATAGGCCCACCACGATCTCATAGCATAAAATGATCCGGGATCCGGTTTTGGCAACATATCGATCATGGCACGAAGTGATTCATCATGCCCATTCATATGTAATCGCGAGAGCGAACCCGGTTTCGGTTTATAGATCATCAAATTCCCACAAATGGAATGAAAAGTGGGTCCATGCAGAGAATCGAGACCCCGCAAGCAACAACGCTCCTTCCCCATATGGAGTTCGGAACCCAAAGGCAATCGTTGAGTAAACTGTGTCTTTCTCGTGCTGGACAAGATAACACCTATAATGAAAATGCGAACTCCTCCATGCGAAAGATTCATATCCATTGGAGCTTTCCGGTAGCGATCGACGACCCCTACTCTATATAGCTGGTGGTGGGGCCCAATCGCTAACCGCCCATTCGAGTATGGTAGGAGAAGGGTGCGGGAGAATAGTAAACAGAGCACACCGCGGAAAGATTCTGGATATGACAAGTCTCCCATGAATCCGAGAAGGAGGAAATGGAGAAGGAGAACGGAGCAAAATGATGCCCCATATAGAACTATAGATAGGGCTCTAGTTTGGGAGCGAGATCTGTTTGGATCTGTTTGGTTGGTTGGTAATAGAAGAGGGGAAGAGGGGAAGAGGGGAAGAAGGCGGCTCGCTCCAACCAACACTCTACCGTCCATAGAGCGGAATCCCCTGGGGTGTAGATAGACTAGAGGGGGCAAGGGAGATGTGGGGATAGGGATTATAGTGCCACTGGAAGAAGGAACACCTGTGGGAACATCTCTACCGACGAACCATTTCAATAGTACGGGTGCTGCCGTGCCACGAGGCACGACCATGGAAATAATGGAAAAGAAGAAGTTCTGCGGTTGGACCATCTGCTCTATTCGTTCCGACCGACGAGTCCAGATCGAATAGGCTCTAAATCGAAAGGTGGGCCATATAGATATAGGGGGCCTCCCCCTCTCCGGCCGTCGGGCCTATCTAGATATAGGGGCCTCCCCCTCTCCCTCGGCCCCCATATAGAGAGATAGAGATATAGAGAGAGAGATAGATAGAGATATAGATAGATAGAGAGATAGATAGAGAGATAGATAGATATAGAGAGGGGGGGGCCATATCTATATAGGGGGGGGGGCCGAGTGCCCCATATCTAGATAGGCCCCCCGATGGGGGGGCCTATCTAGATATAGGGCCCTCCATATCTCTATATAGGGGCGGGCCTCTATATGGATAGGGGCCCTATCTAGATATGGGGGCCCCTATCTAGAGTTCGGGGTGGGGCCCCCATATCTAGATAGGGCCCATATCTCTATATAGGCATCTAGATATAGAGGGAGCCCCATATCGTCATAGGGGAGGCCCTGGGGCACTCGCAGCTAGATCTATATGGGTGCTTGGGCTATATACAGTCGGGATCGAGGGTCCGAAGGACCCCCTAGAAACCCCTATCTCTCCCATATATATAGAGTAGAGGGGGGGGGCCCAGATAGAGATAGGGCCTCTCCCTCTCTATGGGTATGGGGGAGAGCGCCAATTGAACTCTATATACGACGCTCACTGCCGAGGTAGGGCCCCCATATAGAGTATATAGATAGGGCCCCCCCCCTCTCTATTCTATCTTATCTCGCCATATAGATAGTTCAGGGCTCCCCCCATCTATATAGAAGGGCTCGGCTCCCCCCCCCCTCTCTCTCACCCATATAGAGAGAGGGGGGGCGAGAGAGGGCTCGGCTCCCATATCTATATAGGGGGGGGGAGATAGGGGTGACTATCTAGAAAGTGGGGGGGGTGCCAACTCTCTCTATATATAGATATAGCCGCCCTCTCCCGCGCCAATTGAACTATATCTATATATACTACGCTCACACCCCCACCCCTTCCTATCTTATCTTATAGTTCTAGTTCTAGATAGGCGCAGCTAGATATAGTGGGCCGTCGCCATATATCTATATAGGGGAGGGGAGCATGAATGAAATGCCCTATCCGTAAGAGCGCATAAATGACCTTCGGACCGTGAGGGGTTTAGAGAACAATGCTCTTTCTATGGACCGATGTCCGCGGATCTGGAAGAAGAGGATCGGGGATATGCCGGTAATGAGAGGGAGGAACCGCCATGGAAAGATTCCTCGTGTAGAATCCGTAGCAGGACTATGAACGGAAGCTGGCGATCCGGACCGTACCAAAAAAGTTCCCGAGACACGGCGTGAAAAAGTAACAATATTGGGAAACAAGGTCCAGAGATAAACTTTGGGTAGAATGACTGGATGAATACGAGCTGTGGCTAATACCCAAGGCATGGGAGAAGCATTTTCTACGGGATCCCGAAACCACCGGCCACCCCGACCCAATTCATGATGAGCCCACCAACTCCCTGGCAAGATGCCCACGGTGAAAAACCACCGACATGTCGGGATCCAAATTCGAATTCGTTCCCGGTCCTTCCTCGGGTCGGAGACCACTGTGTTCACGCCGGCGGTCCGACATAGAGTTCCTCGGCCCCCCCATCCCCATCTAGAGTATCTGTATCTGGGGGCCATAGAGAGTATCTGGGGGGGCCGAGTGCCTCGACCTCCCCCTCCCATATGAAGTAAGGTGATTCCGATAGGGGTCGCCATATATCTATATCTAGGGGCGCATGCTATATGTCTATAGTCCCGCTCTCCCGCCATATCTCTATATAGGGTGCCGACTCTAGAGAGTTTCCCTCGACCCCATATATCTAGAGGGGGTCGAGTGCATGAATGCCCTCCATAGATATAGAGGGGCGGTCGAGGGCGAGCAGAGCACTCGACCACACCCCCACCTATTGATTGGGATTGGGTTGGGTGGGCGCCCAATCTATATAGTACAAACGGGGCTCCGACGCATCCGGCAGAGCAAAGCGCTCCATTCCCTTCCTTCTGCATTGGCGAGTAGAGTGCCACAATCCCATTCATCATTTTGTATATACATGGGCCAAAGCCCATAGCACTGGCGACGTCCCCGGCATAAATGCAAGGGGGGTGTATAGCTAATACGGGATCTTGCGGAACGGGATTTGATTCTGCAGGCGATTCAGTACGAACGAATGAATTCCGAACAAAAGGATTGGAACTCGCCGATGGGGAAAGAGGGGAAAACAGAGCAATGCCAACAGCTCCGCCATATATAGATAGGGGCCGCTGTTCGGCTCTCTCTTCGGCATCTCGTGCCAAGTGCAATAAAAGAGTCGCCTTTTTCCCGGATAAAGCTCGCGAACCACCGGAGCCCCCGCGGTCAAGCAGCGGGCCCTGGCGCCCCCCCCCCTCTCTATATATGGGCCCTACTCTATATATGGGGGGGTCGAGCAGCGCAGAAAGCCTGTTCAAAGCCCGGTTCCTTCCGGGGTGCGGGGCCGGGGTTCGTGCCTGTTCGAAGAAGGTATATATATAGGGCTCAGCCCCGGGCGCCCTATATAGGCTCGATACGAAAGAGCAAAAAGCAGTTTCCCGGCCTCGTTCTGATACATTATGGGGTTGGACCCGGTAACGAAAGGGGAATCCGTAAAAACTTGGGATCCGACACCGTGGTGGAATACTACCCTCGTGATTAGACCATGTCCCCGGGATTTGATAGGGCAAAGGTGCATTAGCATTGGAGTTGGTGAATACGTTGTAATTGGGAGAGTTGGAAGGAGTATGACGGAACGAAAGACCAAGGAGAGAAAGAAGAGTGCACAAAAAGTGAGGTGAAGCACCAAACGCAGGTGGTTGTTTCCTGTCGTAAGCGAATGCAACGGAAAGACCCGGAAGTAACGGATAATGGCACAACTCATTTACTGACGTTCTTCCGTGTTCATTCCCAATCTATTGTTCTTCCCGGATGATCCGCAATCGAGGTGGCGGGATTCGGACCTATGGACAAGCCCCCACCCCAGCCCTTATAACTATAATGACCGGCCCCACCCCCCTCTCTATGGCCCTGCCCCCCTATCTCCCATATCTATATAGAGGGGGGGGGATAGAGGGGGCCTATACACCATAGAGAGAGAGGGGAGGCCCTGCCCCCCCCTCTCTATTCTATCTTATCTCGGCTCCCAGATCTATATAGAGGGGGGGGAGAGAGAGAGGGCCATATAGAGATAGGGGAGGCCCCCCGATGAGGGCCATAGACCAGAGATCTATAGGGGCGTCGCCATATCTATAGAGAGGGATATAGATAGGGGCGCCCTCTCCCTCGGCCTCGGCCTCGATATATAGGGGGGCTTCCTCATCGATCGCCTCTCCCCCATAGAGTTCTCTATAGGGGCATATAGATCTGATCTAGAGGGTGGGGGTGGACGTCAGGAGGCCCTCCCCCCCAATTATAGAGATAGAGAGAGATATAGAGAGTCTCATTCAGAAATGACCTCGACCCATATCTCTATAGGGGGGCGGCCGGGGCGCCCCCATATATCATATATAGATAGGGTGCCCCCTAACCCCTCTATTAATAGGCCCTCCCCTATCTATATGGGCCGCCTCCCACCTATATTCTATTCTAATATAGGTGGGAGGGTAGGGGAGGGTAGGGTAGGGTGGGGTTGGGGCCTAGGGGCGCACCATACCATATCTATGGGACCCAGATAGATAAGATCGATCTATAGGGAGGGGGGGGGTCGCAGGGGAGCAGAGGACTCTAACTATGCCCCAAGGGGTCGGGGTCCCCTCCCCATATCTAGATAGGCCGTTGGCCGCCCTATAGAGAGAACTGGGCCCAGCTGAGCCGTTTCTATATAGTACCCCTCCTCGTCCCCCTCGACCTCCTCCTCCTCCCCCCCCCCCCGCCAGCTGTCCGGCTATAGAGAGTAGGCCGCCCATAGATCTAGAGCGGGGGCGGGGGAGTGCCTTAGAGAGTCAGATAGTCGCCCCCCCCCCCAGATAGAGATAGGGAGATGGGGGCCCCCTCTCTAGATTTCTCGGCTCCCAGATAGAGAGAGAGATAGATATATAGTATAGGGGAGCCCTAGAAAGAGATGTATGGCTGTGCTGGATCTCCCGAGATTGTATAGAGAAGGCGGGGGCAGGGTTCGAACCTGCAGTCTTCAGGTCATGGGCCTGACGAGTTGACCAATTACTCTACCCCGCTTCGTCAGATATGGATATGGCCACAATGAATCAATGTTCCGAGCTAATGAATCAATGTCCCATCTATATATATATATATATATATTCCATACGTAATATGATATGATCGTTCGTTCGATTGTCATTGTTTGTTAGTCGATTGCAGCCAGCCAATAGAATCTGGGCCCAGATCTATTCTCTGGCGGCACGATCACATCAGTGCATGTGAATCAATGTTATTACATACGTAATATGATCGGATCGATTGCAGCCAGCCCAGCAAAGAGAATCTGGGCCCAGATCTATTCTCTGGCGGCACGATCACATCACCACAGATAGGGTAGATAGGCCAACCCAACGAACAAGTCTATCGTCCAGTCTATCCATTGGACAAGTCTATCCAGTCTATAGATGAACCTCCATATAGAATAGATCTCTATTCTAAATATAGATCTATTCTATATGGATAGTCTATATTCTGTCATATATATGTAGAGTATAGTACGATACAAACTCTAGATCTATCCAACTAACAGATCTATATTCTATAATATGAGATATTATAATACTATAGATGTGATACGAACTATAGATCTCAACTAGATCTCAACTAACCAACTCCCCCCTCCTCGATCTCTCGCCATAGAATATAGATTCTATATAGTGCAGATAGAGAACAGATATCTATATATAGGGGGCCCCCTATCTATATATGGTTGGTGCTCCCTTTCTATCTATCTATCTATCTATCTATCTATATCTCTATCTATATCTCTATCTATCTCTCTCTCTATATCTCTATCTATCTCTCTCTATATGGCCCCTCGGGTATATATAGATAGATAGAAAGGGAGAGGGCCTTGATTCGCCATATGATATGGCGCCCATTCTCAATTATTCGGCTTGGCCCCTATAGAATCTATATAGGGGGTAGGGGGGCCCGGCGATGGCCCCATCTAGAGAAATCTATATGGGCGGCCCTTCTCCTCTCTCCTTCGCCCATCCCGCAACCATCTCACCGGCATCACCCCTCTATATGGATCATCCGGCATCACGCATTGTCACCGGCATCACCCATTCTCTATATAGATCATCCGGCCTCCCCTTCTCTCTATTCTATATATCTTATATCTGTCCGCCTTCTCCCTTCTCCCCTTCTCTCTCTATTCTATCTTATCCGCGGACCCGTACGATCTTTACGATCTTCTGTCCCCTTCTGTCTCCATCACGAACTATGGATAGTTATCCGGCATCACTAGTGTGAGTGAATGATCAAGATATGAGGGATTCTATAAGAGTCCCAGTTCATGTCCAATCCCAGTTGACTCGTTTTCCACTACATGCGATTCTCCTCGTCAGTCGGAACTCTATAGCCAACCCCGGGGTGATCCACGGCCAATCGGGGAGGACTATACTATATAGAACCAGAATTCCGTACGCGGTAATCCGGCCGTACCCGTCATAACCATGCATCCATACAGAATTCATACAGAATTACGATCCAGCCCCATCTAGATAGTTCAGGGCTCCCCCCTCCAGAGTTCAGAATTCTAGATAGGGGGTCCCCAGTTGTGTTGCCATATCTATAGTTCAGGGGGGCCCCAGATGGAGATATAGGCTTCACTCCACTTCACTCTACTCTCTAGTTCTAGTATAGGCGGCCCTATCCCCCTCTAGATCTTAATCAACCGTCACGATCCGGACTAAATAGAAGAGACCGTACGAGATACCGAACTGCAGAAGAGACCGTACCGTGACGGTTGAAACCGGGGAGAAGAGACCGTACTGCCCCCCCTCTCTATATAGATCGATCTGCTCCGACCGTCACGATCCGATGGGGAACATTAGAGAGTCGCAATCTCAATCTATATTGGTCTAGTCTCCGTTCGAACCAAGCACCAAACTCTATAGATATAGAGATCTATAGATCTATATACATATGGATAGGACACGAAGTATGTATATAGATCTATAGATCTACTCTCTATTCTATATGCCCTCTATATTGATCTGGCAACCGCCACTCCGAGAGAGAACTGACTAGACTAGAGAGAGTCAACCGTCTCCGCCTATACCTATATAGGCCGCCGCACCAAACATAGAGAGTCGTCCGGTCTAGTCTGTATTGTATATGATTGGTGGCCCCTTAGCCTCTTATCTGCGGCTAAAGACTGAACTAAGTGGGCCCGACTGGGCCCTCGCCTCGGCAGGAGATGAGATTAATACAGAATTATGAACTATGGAGGGCCCTATCCATAGATATAGAGGGGGGGGCACCCGCCCTTGAAATCTATAGGGATCCGTAGATCAATCCTCCCGGCATCAATCGAACCGTTACTAAATGTATACAGTCGCCTATAGAGATCTAGGGGGCGCAGCCATCTATCTCCATCTCCCAGTCCCCATAGATAAGATATAGAGAGAGGGGGGGGGGGGCGTTCCCCTAGAACTATATGGTCCAAATGACCCCGGCCAGGCCGGAAGGATAGGGGCGCATGTACTGAATGACCTGCCTGCCAGATCTATAGGGGGCTATCTAGGGCAGGCTCCCTACCTATATACGCTCAGGGCTATGGATTGGATAGTCATTGGATAGTCGGCCAGGTTTGGGGGGAGAATAGACACAAGGAATGGATGCAGCCACCCTCCTATATAGAGTTCATCTATCTATATCTCTCTCGACTCTATCTGTATCTCTCGATCTCTCAGATAAGATATATATCTCTCTCGACTCTCTATCTGTATCTCTCTCTCTCTATCTCTCTCTATATCTCGACGAGACTCTATCTGAACTCTGAAGTCTCTCTCTCTCTATCTCTCTCTCTATCTCTATCTATATGGCAGAACCCTCTATATATAGATTCTCTATATGGCAGCTGGCCCCTATATATCTGTATATGGCCAGCCCCTCTATATCCCCTATATAGAGAAGGGGGTTCTCTCGGCTCATATATAGATAGGGGGATCGAAGCCTCTCTATATGATATGGCAGCTGCGCTGGGATCGAAGCCTCTCTATATGATATGGCCGCTGGGGTCCGAAGCTGGGAGAGTCCCTCTATACTCTATATATGGGATGGGTTCTCTCGGCCCATAGAGATATAGGGGGATAGTTCTCTATAGAGGGCTCTAGAGATATAGGACGCACTGGTCTAGTTCTCTATATAGGGCACTCCCAACTCTATCTTATCTCGAGTTTAGTCTAGTCAGGGCGAATGGTCAGATATCTATCTATATAGGGGCCCAAGATCTGGGATATGGCGAATGGTCAGATATCTATCTATATAGGGGCGTTCTTAGCTCACAGAGTTCTTAGCTCACAAAGTTCGGTTCCTAAGATATCTATATAGGGGCGGTTCTATAATCAGGCAGATGGCTAGTCCCCTATCTATATAGACTCCCCCTCCCCTCATATATATAGGGCCCATATAGATAGCCAGATATAGATAGGGGGGGGGCCATCTATCTATGCCGCGGACCGCTGATAGATAGGAGCGGAACGGTTCTCTTCTCTCCATCTGGGGACTCCATCTGTTCTCTCCATCTGGGCCCCTCTCTATCTATATGCCGACCATCTATAGTTCTGCTGATAGATAGGAGCGGGGGTGGGGAGTTCTCTCCATCGGCCCATATCTAGACGGCAGATAGGGGTCCCCAGATAGCCAGATGGATCTATATATATAGTAAGTACGGAAGCCGATTCCCCTATCTATAGATCCTGTCAGATCGCCCATATATATGGATAGATAGGGCCACAAATCCCCTATCGGCCCCTAACCACAAGATCAACCTAATATCGTCCCCCTCTATCTATATGGCGCCCCCCCTTGAAATTTCGAGGGGCACGTGAACCGGGGAAGCTCGCCTTAGCTTGGAACCCTCGGGTCGGGGCCTATCTAGTTATAGTTCAACCCCCTACCACCCCAACCCGCCCCAATAGTATATACGGGTAGGAATGAAACCCCGCCCCGAGGCCTACAGGAACATAGCCGCAAGGTCGCCCCTCCCCCTATGACGATATGATATGGTTGCGACGCCTACAGTTGTTATTAGGTTGTTGGATAGAGGGAAGACTTGTCCTCCTCCGCCCCATATATCTAGAGGGGGTCGGGGGAGTGCGGACTGACTATAGACTAGACTAAAAGATAGGCGCCGCCCCTATCTAGAATTCTGAACTATGGAAGGGGGGGGCCCATATATCTATATAGAGATATCTCTTTCTATATCTCTCTCTATATCTCTCTCTATATCTATATCTCGTTCAGGGCCCAGCTAGCTATATAGAATAGAGAGATCTATATATATCTATATATAGAGTAGGCCGTCGGTTCCTCTCTCTCTAAGCTATATAGAGTAGGCCCCCCCCCATCTCATCTATATATGGGTAGGCCGTCGGTCCCCTATCTGTATCGCCCCATCTAGATAGAGGGGCCCCATGGGCCCAATCCCATCTAGTTAGAGTTAGATCCGGGGTCCCCTATATCCCCTATCTATATATGGGTTCGCCGGGGGGGCTCACCCCAACTAAAACTATAGCCGCCCCCATCCCATATATAGATAGGGATAGGGGCCGACGGGACGGCCTGTCGCCATATCTACAATCTAGAATCTATTAATATATATATAGGGGTGGGGGGGGGGGTGCCTCGATCTCTATCTATATCTGGGGGGCCCATCCCATCTAGAATCTATATAGATGAGATAGAGGGGGTCGAGCTACACTGCACCGGATGCATCCGTCTACCATCTATTATATACGTGATACAACCAGATACTCGTGATACAACCAGTCATCCTATTCATCCCGTGAAACCCCCGACTGCAGAATGAGGCGAACAACCTCTCCGACCGCCACCCATCACCCATATATGGAGAGGGGAGTGGAGAGCTGCCCTATATCTCCATTCTCGAATGCGCAAGCAAGCAGTGGTGTTTGTTTTCCCTCGTGGATCTATCTATATAGATATCTGGTCAGGCCTATCCTATCCATATATGGGGATGGGGAACTCAACCCCCCTCTCTCTATATCTATATGGGGATAGCCATATAGATAGGGGGACTCCCCCGCCCCTACCCCCCCCCCCCCTATCCTGAACTATCTTATCTATCCGGCTATCTGGACGTAGGTCATTTATGCCGATGAAAGGAGGTGAGGTCAAGGTTAGTAGAGGGGGTTGGCCGAGTGGCGGCTAGGGCCCATCTATCTGCCCGAGAGGAGGCTTCTATATCCATATCTGGGATGAGAGACGCTTTCGCTCAATTAAAATGAAGAAGGGATATAAATTACGAGGAAGGAGAGAGGCCGATGAGAATTGGAGTTGATGAAGAGAGTTGATGGAGATTTATAGCATCATTCGGGTGAATACAAATTGAGATTGCAAAGACATAAGCTTGTGATATCGCTACACCTAATTCCAGACCGGTCGGTGCGAAAACGATTGATAGAGGACCGGGATCTCCTATGAAATACATGATGTTCTTCATACACAGCATAGTCCGAGCGAACCCACTTAAGATCTTGACTGAACTATGACCAGCCATCATATTAGCGAATGAACGTATTCCTGAGCTTAATGCGCGGAAGCGATAAGGGATTAGCTCAGGGAGTACTGAGAAAGGTGCTGACGGCAGTGGTACTCCCGCGGGTAATGAGAAGCTGGGAAAATGAAGCCCATTTCTTCGAGATCCCACTATAGTAATTCCAATAAAGAGCGAGAAAGAGAGACCCGAAGTAATGATGAAATGACTTGTCACTGTGGAGCTATATGGTATCATACCTTGGGGATTACGGAATAACAAAAACGTGAAAGTGACCGGGATGCAGGGGGAGGACTTTTGCTTCACATTTCCAGAACGACCGCCTATTTGTTCGTTCACCGGGTTCAGCACGAAATCATGAATAAGCTCTACCACTGATTGCCAAGCATTTGGTACTAGGTTCCCTCCGTTCTTAGTGGCGGAATGAACCAAGAGCAGGACTAAACCGGTAGTTGGCAACATGAACAAAGGGGAATTTGTGAATGAGAAATACGAGTTTCCTATCTTCATAGGAATCAATGGGATAATGGCGAATTGCTCGAGTGGGCTGTTTAGCGTAATAAATACTTTTATCTCATATACATCTCGGGAGGGGGAGGGCACTCGACCAACGGCCCTATCTAGAATTCTGAACTATGGAGGGGGGGGGCCTATCTATATCCATGCCCTCGGCCACCCCCAGATATAGATAGGGCCCCCCTATATAGATTCTAGATGGGGGCCCGGGGGCCGAGTGCTATATCTATATATAGCCATAGAGCCCTCGTCCTGAAGTCGGTCGAGTCCCTCGACCCCAACCCAACTCCATCCAATCTAGAGAGACCTGGGATCTGGGCGCCTACTCTATATATAGGGGAGCCCCCACCCCCAGTAGGCCGTCGGGCCATATAGTTCTAGGGGCCTCGACCCCTTCTATAGATGAGATATGGGGTCGAGTGCCCCGTAGATAGATAGGGGCCCGCCGGGGCGGGAGAGTGCCTCCCCCTCGACCCCAACCCAACTCCATCCAATCTAGAGAGACCTGGGATCTGGGCGCCATAGATTCTCTAGGGGAGCATAAATGCCCCCGTATAGAGAGTAGGCCGTCGGGAGAGTCCCTCCCCCTCCTCGACCCAACCCCCCCCCCAACCCCCCCCTACCCTATAGCTATAGGCGGGCGGCCTATAGGGTAGGGGCGCACGCAGAAATGACTCGATAGATAGGGGCGGGGGAGTGCCCCCCCATATAGAGAGGGGCCCTCGACCTCCAGATATAGCCCCTCTAAATTGAAAGGGGGGGCGCCATATTTACTATATAGGGGGGGGTGCCCCCACCCCTTCCTATCTTATCTTAGAGTTCTAGATAGGGGCCCTCTCGTCGCCATATAGATATATATAGGGGAGCATGCTATAGTCCCCTAAAGGCCCTAACGTCAGTCGCCCTTGAAATTAAAAAAAATTAGAGGGGCCATATCCATATAGGGGAGGGGGCCCTCAACCTATCGGTTGAGCGGATCGCTCACACCTCGACGAGTACTCTCCTCCCCCCCCCCCCCCCCCCGCCTCTATATAGCTGTCCGGCTATAGAGAGTAGGCCGCCCGTAGATCTAGAGCGGAGTGCCGACTCTATATAGCCTAGCCGTCGGGAGAGGGCGGCTATAGACTATAGACTATATAGAATAGGCGACCCGTTGGTCGAGTCCTGTCCTCGACCTCTCCCGTCCTTCTCCCGGGTTCTTTCATTGATAAGAGTAGAGTGAAGAATCGTTGGTTTCACCGGCGAACTGCGTGGGCATGAGCTACGCCCATATATAGATTAGATAGATAGAGAGGGGGGCGCGGGCGCCCATGCATGCCCATATAGATCTATATAGGGCGGGCGCGGGCGCCCATAGAGATCTATATAGGGGGGCGCGGGCGCCCATATATAGATCTCTATGGGGGGGGGTGGAGTTGTGAATGAGTGCGAGGAAGCTCCTCGTGCTTGTGAGCCGCCCGTTTCCCTGTGCGAGAACCCATTTCATTTCCATAGCTAGCTCAGAGGCCCGACGGCCTACTCTAGAGAGCTCCCTAGAGTTCTATATGGCACCGCCCTATCGGGCCGATTCTATTCTAGATATGGCGACCCCCCTCTCTCTATATGGGAGTGAGCGATAGTCTATATGTATATAGATATATATAGTTTAATTGGCGCTCTCCCTGTCATGCCCTGTCATTTTCTTTCGACCACACCGACTCTCTATAGTTGTAAATGAGTCAGGGCACACTACCATAAGGCACTTACTCGACTGAGGGCACTCACTCGACTGAGGGCACTCGTCCGACACTACCATTATCATAAGGCACTCACTCGACTGCCATAATACATAATGCACTCGCATCGCACTCCTTCCCCCGTGCCGACAAGACCCCCCCTCCTAGACTCTATATCTCATCTATCTGGGTCCCCCCGCGCATCTATCTATAGGGGGGCCCCTCCCCCTATAGATAGATGGCTATGGGGCCGGGGAGAATTCTATACAGCTATCTATATAGAGGCGGGGGGGCTACTATATAGATAGGGTATATAGATAGATAGGGCGCCGCCATCTATAGTTATCATATAGAGAGAGTGGGGGCGAGTAGAGAGGCCCCCAGAGAATATATACCGACGGGACTCTCTATCTATATGCTATGCTCGGGAGGATCTATAGAGAACTGGGGCATATATAGATAGGCCTCCAGAGAGCCAGATCTATAGAGAGGGGGCCCCCTCTCTATATATTCTATGGGCCCCCCTCTCTATATATGGGCTAGAGAGGGGGCCGGGCGGGCGGGGGTTCGCTACGCCATATAGAGATAGGGGCCTCCGCCAGATCTTTATATAGATATAGGGGAGGGAGAAGATATGCCCTAGAAATGAAATTGAAAGGGGCCCCCAGAGAACCCCCCTCTATCTATATGGGGGAGAGAAGGGGGGCTCGATTCGCCCCCCTCTAGATATATGGGGGGCCCCCTGAACTCAACTCTCTATGGGCGGATGGGTAAGATATAGAGAGAGGGGGGCAAGCAAAAATGCGAGCCCATAGATCCGGCCATCTATAGTTATCATATATATAGAGTGGGGAGTGAGCGTAGCGAACCGGGCCGGCACTCGGGAGAGCAACTCGACCAACGGCCTTTGGACTAGACCATCACCATCTCATCTATAGTCAGTCTAGTCGGCACCCCCCTCCCCCCCTATATAGATTAGATATATGGCGCCCCATAGATAGAGAGGGCCGGGTCGATCACGATCAGCGACTCTCTAGACTACTCCCCTCTCTCTATCCATATGGGGCAGGGGCCCAGTCCATTCATGCCCCTCCTCCCCCAGCCCCTCTATCTATATGGAGCAGAGTAGGCGGGCCCGAGGGCCGGGTCGATCACGATCAGCGACTCTCTAGACTACTCTAGGCTAGACTACTCTACTCTAATCAGGGTCCATTCATGCCCAGATGAGATGGCCCAGATGGTAGATGATATCGCAGTTGACTCGGAAGTTGGTTGAGTGGGTCGGCATGTGAAGGCAGGCGGCCCGCCCGCCCGCCCCTATATAGGTATTGGGCCTCCCCGGCCGCGCCTATCGCCTCCGATCGTCCCTCAACCTCCTACGTGCCCCCTAACTCAAACTGGCCCTAACTCAAACTGGCCCGATCATTCATTTCGTTTTCTTTTCCGCGGGCCGTTCTTAGGTTCTTTCTCTCCGTTGGGCGCTGTTTTTAGCGGTAGCGTCTCGTTCAGCGGACGCGTTCGGGCAGTTGTTCTTTTCAGCGGAAGCGGACGCGTTCTTTCGTTTAGTTTCCATTCTTGCATCTTGATACCACCGAGCCCTTCTCGGATCGGTTCTACGGGAAAAGCTTTTTCCGTATCGGGGACGAATTTCTCAATCACTGAGGAGTGAAAACCTGTGACTATATCGTCCCGAAGACGGATGCGACGGGAAGAAATGGCGTCTGGAGGTGTTGCTGACTCCACATTTGGGTTTCGGCATGACACAGCTTGCACTGTCCTTTCGCACTTAGGCGCACAGCGTGCCGTCTCATTCGGTAGTGATTCTACAATTTCCGGCGTAATTGAACGCAAGCTGATCCTGAGTAATTGCTGTCGTTCCTTGGATTCCGGAGACACCACTTCGTTAGGATTGAGGAATTGCTGCAATTCCCTCTGAATAGCCTCGATTCTCCCCTCGAATGTCGCTTTGGAAGTATTACCCAAACTCCTCTGACTGAATATTAGAAAGCCTATGGAACGACAAGCTACTATCGTTTCTTCATTACAGATTGAGATCCCCTTCGAACTTAATACACCAATGAATGGAATAGCAGCAAATGGCATATTTCCCTCCCAACTCGATATCATTTGTCAACGTCATCATGACTCTTTGAGCAACGGAACAGAGTGGAGAGTGGAGCGATATGGGGACCATAGAATAGAGGGGAGAGCCCCCCTCCCCCCTCCCTGAACTATCTTATCCCCTCGGGGGGCGAGGGCCCCAATCAACTAGATCTGCCAGATCTGATCGATCGAGATCTCGATCTCGATCTATAGAGAGGGGAGGGGAGGGGCCCGCCCCTATAGAGAGATCTCTCTGGAGGGGCCCCTATATCTCTATCTGGAGGGTGAGGGGTGAGCGCAGCGAACCACTCGCCCCCCCGGCACTCTATATGGGATCTATAGGGCCATATCTATACTCTATAGAGAGATAGGGGCAGCGAGGGCCCCCAATCTCTCTATCTGCCAGATCTGATCTATAGAGAGGGGAGGGCCCCCCCGACTAGAGATCGGCCCCCAATCTCTCTATCTGCCAGATCTGATCTCGATCTCGATCGAGATCTATATAGAGGGGAGGGGCCCGCCCCTAGATCTCTATCTATCTGGAGGGTGAGCGTAGCGTAGCGGAGCGAACCACTCGATTGAGAGATCAATCGAGGGCCCCCAATCTCTCTATCTGCCAGATCTGATCTCTCTAGAGGGGCCCGCCCCTATCTGAATGAGAGGAGGGCCCCTAATCTCTCTATCTGCCAGATCTGATCTATAGAGAGGGGAGGGGCCCTGAACTCTATATCTCTCGGCTCTATAGGCGGAGGGGGAGGGGTGAGCGTAGCGAACCACTCAATTGATGAATCAATTGAGGGGCCCCCCGATACGAGAGGGGGGGGGCACTCGCCCGCCCCGGGCGAGGCTCTTTAGACCTCGCCCTCATTCTTCGGGCGAGTGGTTCGCGTAGCGTGATAAAAGCGTAGTGAACCACTCGCCCCCCCGGCACTCTATATGGGATCTATAGGGTGCTTGCAGAAATCGAGGGCCCCTATCTAGATAGATGGGGCCCATATAGATAGATAAGATAGTTCAGGAGGGGGGGGGGAGGGGGGGGGCCCGCCCCTATCTGAATGAGAGGGGAGGGCGAGGGAGAGCCCTATGAGAGAGAGATGAGATAAAGGATAAAGAGAGCCCTATATCCACACAGATCCATTCTTCAGCCTATAGATCGGAGGCAGTAGAGTAGTGGGAGATGAATGAGGCCGCCTATAGATCTATCTGCATCCACACAGATCCGGCCGATCTATTCCCATATCTGTCTATAGGGTGCCTAGCTAGATATATGGCCGTTGGTCGCTCTTATCTATCCGGGGCGGGCCCCTATCTAGATATGGGGCCGGGGTCCCCGCCCGGGGCCCTCTCTATATATGGGTTAGATAGGGGTCGCCATAGTTCAGATCTCTAGGGGAGCATGCGTCAGTCCCCATATCGTCATAGGGGCCCTCTCTCTATATGGATATGGGGGGCCCTCTATTCTATATGCCGAGAGAACGCTGCCCTGCCATATATAGAGAGGGATAGATTCTCTCGCCCCGGCCGCCTCTACTCTATATAGCCCTATCGCTCACAAGCTATAGAGAGCCCCTATCTAGCCCCCCCCCTATACAGACATACATACATACATATATGGCCCCCGACTCTCTATCTGGGGGAGCCGAGATATAATAGAGAGGGGGCCCCTATCTATTGGGGTTGGCCCGACGTCGCCCCGGGCCAACGGCCCCCCGAACTGGCGATCAGAGACTGATATAGCCGATAGGTGGTATCCAAATCGTTCAGTTGCAGAGAATAGATCCCTTCCCCGGTCCCTCCAATCGACGGGGTAGGCAGGTACTATGGATCCTCTGACTCCCAATCAGGGTCGCCTTCCCTTGTGTTGGGTCTCGCCGGTGTTGCCTGTAGGTCGATGTTCCGCTCCGAGATGGCCGTCTGTCCCCGGCCCGAAGGGCGCTCCCCGGCCTCTGCTGCGTCTGGCCCGTCCCCTAGGCACCCTCGGAAGGCAGGGAGTGTTACAACGTACGGTTGCAGGGTTTGGTGGCCCCCGGGGGACTCGGCTTCGCCGCCCGGGCCCATAGGGCAGGGCTAGCTCGCTTTCGCTCGCGTTCCTCATCTCTAAAAGCATCAGGCTCGCGAGGCGCCTCGCTCTTGCGACATGCTATGTTCCCCTTCTCCGTTCTCGAGGAAGGGTGGGTCCCGACCGATATTCTAGAATTTAGAGAGAATTCGGGTATCCCTACAGGGTCGTTCGTGTAGGCCGCCCTACCTAAACCAATCATCATATCGGTCCCTAAGCCCCATTGCTGGAAAGGCTCGGCTTCAGAACCGTACGTGAAGCTTCCGCCTCATACGGCTCCTCTCGGGATCGGAGATATTCGTTGGCTCCGGGAGACTCTATATATCATACATATAGCCGGAGATATATCTAAATAGTGGGGCAGATACTAGAAACCTAAACCTATATTCCATTTCTTAGAAACCCATATCGGCAAACTAAACTTATAGACCATGGTGTCTACCAATCCAATCTTCCAAACCCCAAACCTAACTCTCTAATAGACTTGTTGATTCGGGGCCGGGGTGACTATATCTAGCCATAGCCCGGCCCCATATATTCTATACTATAGATAGGCGCCGAGGACCCCTGGCCAACGGCCCAACTGGCGGGCACCAGAGATATGGCGACCCTATCTATCCCATATAGATAGAGGGGGGGGGCCGCCCGGGCCCCCCTCTCTATATATGGCATGGCAGTTGGGGGAGTCGGCGCCCTATCTATATCTGAACTCTATATCTCTCTCAGATAAGATATATATCTCTCGATCTCTCAGATAAGATATATATCTCTCTCGACTCTCTCTGTATCTCTCTCAGATATATATATATATATATCTCTCTATATCTCTCTCTATATCTGAACTCTGAATGAGACTATCTGAATGAGACTATCTCTATCTCTCTCTATCTCTATCTCTCTCTATCTCTCTCTATATCTCACTCTGAACTCTGTATCTCTCTCTCTCTATCTCTCTCTATATCTCTCTCAGATATATATCTCTCTCTATATCTCGACGAGACTCTATCTTCAGTCTCTTCTCTCTCTATCTCTCTCTCTATCTATATCTCTCTCTATGGCGCCCGCCCACCCGGGGGAGAGAGGGTGGGGCCATCTCTCGGGCCATCTATCTATATAGCCCTCTCCCCTATCTAGACTCTATATTGGGGTGGGGGCACCCCCTACCTATCTATATATGATATGGGGGCCCCATAGAGAAGATAGAATAGGGAGGCTCCCCTCTATTCTATGGAGGGGGGGGGCGAGGGAATATATCCCATCGGGCTCTCGGCACGAGAGATAGATATGGCGACGGGAGCTATACATAGAATAGCCTGCCCGGGGCGCCATATATCTATATAGGCGGGCGTCCATCCATTCTCCATTATATACGTGATACAACCAGTCATCGTATCACGTATATGATAGATATCCCCCTCGAATTCCTTCTCGTTTCACAGATGGCTACGGTTGGCCGCTGCCCTATATCCTAATTGCCTGTGGACGGGTGGAATACGGGAATATCAACTTCCCTCCGGCCCAGATAGATAAGATAAGATAGTTCAGGGAGGGGGCCCCGGCACTATCTATATATGGGGAAGGGGAAGGCCGGCCCTGTATATAGATAGAATAGAACTGGCCGACTCTGGCATATGTAGTTTTAGTTTAGTTGGCCCCCCCCTATCTATATATGGCCATATAGAGAGAGATATAGAGGGGGGCCCTCGATCCATATCTATCGATCGGGCCTAGTCTAGTATATGTGACTCGGGACCCGGGGTGGAGGGCGGCTATATGGATTCTAGTCGGTCAGGCCCCCCTCTATACTCTCTATATGGCCCTCATCTAGAACTCTCTATGGGGCCCATATCTATGTTTAGATAGGGCCGGCCAGATAGAGAGAGGGCCGAGATATGGATATATGGGTTAGTCCCCATCCGGCCCCCCTCCCCCCGATCTATATATCTCATATCGAGTATAGATAGGGACCTACCAACCGGACCATACATGTAGAGGGGGGCTCAACCTAACCTATATATGGGGTGGGGGGGAGTATAGAGGGGGGACCTCGACCCCATGGGATATCTTTCTCTCTTTCGGAGCTCCGAGATACGACTGCCCCATATCATATACGCCAACAGAGTTCAGATAGAGAGAGATATAGATAGATCGAGAGATATAGAGAGAGATAGAGAGAGAGAGACTGAAGAGTGAAGAGTGAAGAGTGAGAGGTAGATAGAGATGAAGATAGACAGATAGAGAGGTAGATAGAGATGAAGATAGACAGATAGAGAGAGAGATACTCTCATTCAGATAGAGATATATATCTGAGAGAGATATAGATAGATCGAGAGATCTATATAGAGATAGAGAGAGAGATATAGAGATAGATAGAGAGAGAGAGACTGAAGAGTGAAGAGTGAGATATAGAGTTCAGATAGTGGGCGACTAGCCGAAACGACTAGATCTATCTCTATATAGTGGTGTGATTCCCTTCCTTCCCCCTTCGGGGAGTGGTTCCCAACCAAGACTGACTATGCAGAGGGTTCCCAACCGCTTGCCCAAACCCCGAGTCCTCTGCCCAACCGGGGACTGGGCACTACTGAAGAGGGCCCCCTGCCCAGCGATAGCTTCTGCGGGAGCACTCGCGGTACTGGCCACTGAACTATGGGGGTCCCTTTTGCAGCGGATAATCCGCAGCGCCCTATACCCTCTATTTGAGGGGGGGCGGGCCCCTCCCCTCCCCTCCCCCTCCCCCTCCCCCTCTATATAGATCTCGATCTCGATCTCGATCGATCAGATCTGGCAGATAGGGCCCCCTCTATCTAGATATGGGGATGGGCATATACCGAGCCCTCACTGGATTCCCTCGGTGAGGGTGCAGCGGATCGGCCTAAGCCTATCGGTTGATCCGCTGCTGCCTCGGGGCCCCTATCTAGAATTTAGAGGTGATGCGCAACTCGGCTGTATGGTAGGGAGTGTCCTTTGTTCTTAGCGCCCGAGATAGAGAAATTCATCTCATCTGGTGGGGGAAGGGGTGGGTGGGAAGCGGGCCCCTGTATCTATTCTCTACGGGGAGGTTGGGGCCCCCCCCCTCCTCTCATTCATAATTCTAGATATGGCCCCCATACCATATAGAGGCAAACCCTCCGGGCCAACCCGAGCCAACCCGAGCGACTATAGGTAAGCCCTCTCCCTTCCTCCTATGGTGGTTGTGGTGCCCCGCCAGGCCAGGTTTCTGGGGAGGGGCACCTACCCAACCGGGAGTTGCCCCCATCCCTATCCCGGGGATCGTGGATTGGAATGTAATACAAAAGTGGGTCGGGCCGTCGGGGGCACCCCATTCCCCATATCTAGATTCTATAGGTATAGAACAGAACTATAGGGAGGGCCCCACTCCACGGAATGGAAATATCCTAGTGGCCATTCCAGATAGCTCTGGCCCCCTATGAATTGAAAGGGCCTATAGAGAGATAGGGCCCTATACTGAACTCTATCTGGGGGGCCCCCCCCCTCCATATAGAGAATTCTAGATAGGGGCCTATAAACTCTAGATGGTCGGCGCGAGGGTCTAGACTCTACTCAAGAGATATAGGGAGGGGGGGGCTCGGCCTCCCTATCTCACCCAATATGCTCGGGGGTCGGCCATATCTATATATAGGGGGGCCACCTCTCTCTATCGATATGGCCGCCCCCCTCTATATAGATCTGGCAGATAGGGGCCCGCCCCTACCCTCTATCTATAGAATAGATCTGGCTGGGCCTAGATATAGGGCATGAGATAGAGATATTGAGATCAGATCTCCGAGCATATAGTCTATATAGTCTCTGGGCCCCCACCCCCACATCGTCATAGGGGATAGGGGCACCCTCTATCTAGATGGGCATAACTAAACTCCCCGCCCTGCCCTCCGTCGTGGGGGGCCCTCGACCACCCACCGGGGGGTTATTGATCGGGGGGTTATCGATTGGGGGGTCGAAACTACACGTCCCGTCGCCATATCCATCTATATAGAGGGTGTCGACTAGACTCCCCCCTTTCTATTCTCTCTATTCTATAGGGTAGGGCTCCGGGGGTCGAGCGCCCCATACCATATAGAGTCTATATAGGGCGGTCCTCGTCCCCCCGAGCAGAGAATCTATCCCATCTATATAGATCTGGGGGGGCCCTAGACTCTACTATAGATATCTGGGGGGCCCGTCGCCATATCTCTATATAGGGCGCTCTCCGCCCAGATAGATCAGATCTATAGGTGATCGTGATCAATGCCAGCCATATATAGAGGAGAGGCCCCTTCCCTCTCTCCCCTCTCCATATGGTCGGTTCTACAGTCTAGTGGCCTCTCCTCTCCTCTCCTCTCCTCTCCTCTATATATGGCTGGCATTGATCACGATCACCTATAGATCTTCATCGGCCCCTGATCTCTATGGACATTTGTATTACATATATAATAGAGCGATAGCCGCCCCCCCCTCTCTATTCTATCATAGAGCCGAGATATAATAGATAGGGGGGGGGTGGGGGGGCCTCCTTGCAAACATGTACCTCCGCTTGCCCGTCTCTGATAAGGAATGAAACGAAAGAATGAGTTTACGACACATAATTTGGTTCGATGGCTGTTCCCCACTAACCACAAGGATATAGGGACTCTCCATTCAATCTTCGGTGCCGTTGCTGGAGTGATGGGCACATGCTTCTCAGTACCAATTCGTATGGAATTAGCACAACCTGGCGATCAAATTCTTGGTGGGAATCATCAACTCTATAATGTTTTAATAACGGCTCACGCTTCTCCCACGACCTTTTTTATGGTGATGCCGGCGGTGATAGGTGGATTTGGGAATTGGTTCGTTCCGATTCCTATAGGTGCACCCGACATGGCATTTCCACGATTGAATAACATTTCCTCCCGGTTGTTGCCGCCTTCGCTGTTGCTCCTATTAAGCCCAGCCTCGGTAGAAGTAGGTAGCGGCACTGGGTGGACGGTCTATCCGCCCCTAAGTGGTATTACCAGTCATTCTGGAGGAGCCGTTGATCCCGCGATTCCTAGTCCTCATCCATCAGGTGTTCCACCCATTTTAGGTTCTATCAATTTTATCACTACTATCTTTAACATGCGCGGGCCTGGAATGACTATGCATAGATTACCTCCCCCTGTGTGGTCCGTTCCAGTGACCGCATTCCTACTCTTGCTATCACTCCCGGTACTAGCAGGGGCAATTACCATGTTATTAACCGATCGAAGCTTTAATACAACCCCTTTCGATCCTGCTGGAGGGGGAGACCCGATCTTATACCAGCATCCCCCTTGGTTCCTCGGCCATCCAGAGGTGTATATCCTGATTCCGCCTGGATTCGGTATCATCAGTCATATCGTATCGACTTTTCCGGGAAAACCGGTCTTCGGGTATCTGGGCATGGTTTATGCCATGACCAGTACTGGTGTTCTTGGATTCCTTGTTCGGGCTCATCACATGTTCACTGTGGGCCTAGACGTTGATACGCGTGCTCACTCTACCGCAGCTACCATGATCATAGCTGTCCCCACTGGAATCAAAATATTTAGTTGGATCGCTACCATGTGGGGAGGTTCGATACGATACAAAACACCTATGCCATCTGCTGTAGGGTCCATCTTTCTGTCCACCATAGGAGGACCTACTGGAATAGTCCCGGCGAATCCCGGGCTAGACATTGCTCTGCATGATACTCATTACGTGGTTGCACATCCCCATTATGTACCTCCCATGGGAGCCGTTTTCGCTTCATTCGCAGGATTTTACTCCCGGGTGGGTAAGATCTCTGGTCGAACATACCCCGAAACTTCAGGTCAAATCCATTTTCGGATCACTTTCGTCGGGGTGAATTTGACCCTCTTTCCCATGCATTTCTCGGGGCTTTCGGGTATGCCACGTCGCATTCCGGATTATCCAGATGCTTACGCCGGATGGAATGCCCTTAGCAGCTTCGGCTCTCATGTATCCGTAGTTGGGATTCGTCGTTTCTCCGTGGTCGTAACAATCGCTTTGAGCGGTGAAAAGAACACAAGTGCTCCAAGCCCCTGGGCGATCGAGCCAACCACACTGGAATGGATGGTACAAAGCCCTCCAGCTTTTCATACTTTTGAAGAACTTCCAGCTATCAAGGAGACCAGCTCTCTCTAAGCTATCAAGGAGACTAAGCGAATGGATGGGGTGAGACTCTATCTGATATATTCCCGAACCGGGAGAAAGGGAAGAGTGGGCGGGAGAAGGGAGATCGAGGGGCCGATAGAGGATGACACATGAAGTTTAATGGACGATTGCCTATCGCCTATCTAGTAACCGGGCCGGGCCCCCGGGGACTCGACCGCCCCCCCCCCACCCCGAACTAGAGATTTAGATAGGGGGATAGGGCCCCATAGAAGATAAGGATATAATAGAGAGCCCCCGATCGGGGAGCCGAGATAAGATAGAATAGAGAGGGGGGGGGGGGAGGGGGACTAGCCGGCCGTTGGGGTCCCCCGCCCTAATTCTAGAGTCTAGAGGGCGGTCATAGCTATAGCTATATAGAGTCGGGGTCGGGCGCCCTATATCTAGTTCTTGCCCATCCGGTCATAATTCCTTCCAATCTCCAATCCCCCAAAGATCGATCGGGGCGGTCGGGTCATGGACAGCTATAGCTATATTCTCTAGAGGGGCGCTTTCTATCTAGTTCTTGCCTATCTGTTCCCCGTATCATCTCCAATCCGCCCCGGGCGCCCTATCCGGTCATCTAGAAATCTCCGATCCGGGCTATCCCTATCCGGTCATCTAGAAAATCTAGATCCAATCCGGTCTGGAACAGAACTGTCTGGTCCCTTACCAACCATCCCATCCCATCCAATCTCCAATCTATAGAGACCTGGTGCCCCTCTATAGAGAACTATAGATGGGGGTCGAGGTGAGAAATATAGAGAGGGGCCATATCTCTATAGTCTATAGTTCTAGTCGTGCCCGAAGATACACGACGATGATAGTGCACCCGGTTCCGTATATATAGATAGGGGCTGCACGGAGATGGGAGTGCCCTGCCCTCCGATTCGAAAAGCTGGAGAAGTCTCGAGCCCCCTCCCCCTATATATCGATGAATGCGAACCCGCGGGGTGAATAATATAGACCCGGAATGGAATGGATAGATAGCCTAGCCGCCCCCTAGATTAATAGGCCTCCTTCCCACACATTCATCCTCCTCCCCAAGAATCGGACCATTCACACCCCGAACAACGCTCCCATTCATCCGTTATAGCCGAATCATGAACCAACGAATATGAATATGGTGGACTATTCTCCGATGCACCCAAACCAAATCTATTTACCGAGATAGAGATAGGTTCCCCTATCTAGAATTCTAGAGAAGGGGGCCTCTTAGTTTAGGTTTAGGTTTAGTTGCTGTAACGTCTACAGAGAGAGGGTAGAGAGAGGGCTGACCCCCTATCTCCCCCATCGGGGGTCCGGGGGATATAGATAGCCATAGCCGCCCCCATGTAGATATATAGGCCGCCCAGTAAGAATTCATTCCTCTCGGGTTGGGAGTCGGAATAGCGACAATATCGGATAAGCCTCTACCATGACGACTAGGGCCCTATATAGATAGATAGATAGATGGCACTCGACTGATGGCACTCGACTACCGGCACTCGTGATTGATCACCGGTCTACCACTCACCGGTCTACCATAATGTAATGAATACCGCCACTCACCGGTCTACCATAATGTAATGAATACCGCCACTCACCGGTCTACCAACACCACTGATGAACATAGATCTCAGATCTGTCTGGACTAGATCGATCTGATAGCTATCCATCTAGATTCTAGATGGAAAGATCTCTATTCTATATGCCCTCTATATCATATCTATCTGGCGCTCTTAGATCTGATAGTCTGCCTATCCCTATCCCGCTTCTATCCAATCCACCTATCCATCTAGAATCTAGATGGAAAGATGCCGCCCCCCCTCTATATAGATGGGTTATAGGGGCTCGAGATATCCGCCGCCAGATAGTTCAGGATAGTTCAGAGAGGGGGCCGCCTCTCTATATAGATATTCTATCCGCCGCCAGATAGAGAAGATAAGATATGATCTGATCTATATAGAGGGGGAGGGGGAGGGGGAGTCTCGAGAGCCCCCCATCCATATAGAGATAGGGAGATAGGGGTCGCCATCTCTCTATAGATGGATCTCCCAGGCATATGAACAATGCCGTCGGCGCGAGTCCCTCCCTCTCCTCGACTGTATAGAGAGATGGGGCCATCTCTCTAGACTAGCAACGCTGCCCTTTCGATGAATACAGATAGTTCAGGGTGAGCGTAGCCCTATCTATATATGGCCTGGCCCCCTCTAGATGGGATTGAGTATAGATAGGCCTCCTCCCCCCTCCAGCAGATAGCCAGATAGATCAGATCAGATAAGATCTAGTTGAGGGGGGGGGGTGGGGGGGGGGGCCGAGTGCCGCCTACTCTACTATGAATGAAGAGTTGCCCTCGCCTCATCTACAGATAGAGAAGAGATCTGGGCCCATATTCTCTATCTTGATCGGAGCCCCGCCCACTGTATAGATCTCTTCTCTCCCAAGCAGCCCCCTCTCTGTATTGTAGAGTTTCTGGGCCCGTCGGCGATGGGGCATATAGGGTACAGGCCCCTCTATACACCTCGGCCCCTTGGTTCAGGTTTGCTCATGCGGTTGGTGGCGTTCTCACGAGTCTCGGTTGGCTTATTGGCGTTCTCACCAACCCAACCTCCATCTATATAGGCGCCCACTCATGTTACATATAGAATCTAGAATCTATGGTTAGAGTTGGGTATAGAGTTGGGTATAGAGGCCCGGTTGGAGGAGTTGGCGCCACCGAAGGCCCCCCGGGGCCCAGGGTCATCCAGGGTCACGACCCCCCTTAGATAGATTAGATAGGGGCCCACGGTCTACTAATCTCCTCTCTTGACATGACAGATGGGCCCTCTCTCTATATTGGTTATCTCCTGACGGATGGGGTGAAGGGTACGACCCCGAGGGGCCCGCTCCCACCTGCCTTCTCCCCTAGAGTTCTATATGGGCTCTCCTCCCTACTGATCGGCGGCCCCCTCTCTACTCTCTATATCTTTCTTTCGGAGAAAACGGATGATCCCCCCCCCTCTATATAGATCTGGCAGATAGGGGCCATCGGCGTCTGCCAGTTCGGGCCGGCCTTCCCCTTCCCGATACCACCGTGCATCCGTTCACCCCTCTAGAACTATGGGGGGTCTGTCCACCGGTGGATGCGTCACTGTTCTATCTATATATCTGTTCAGATATAGGGCCCGGCCTATATAGATATGGATATGGCAGTTCATCCAGATATCCCAGCACTGCTCAGCTATGGATTAGGGTAGGGGCGCCCCATATCCAGATCGGGGGATAGAACTATAGGCCCCATAGATAGATAGATAGAGAGATAGATAGAGGGGGCCGGGGCACCACATCATCCATCCATCAGTCGGGTCCCATCAGTCGGTATGTCAGGTCAGGTCAGGTCAGGTCAGGTCAGGTCTATTATATACTTATACTCTACGTGATACGACTGCCGTGAGTACTTCCTCGTATCACGTATAGAATAGAAAGAGAGGGCGCCGCTGCGAGCCATATAGCCGAGCCCGATCGTCCGGGTCCCTCGGACTACCCATCCCTCTCCCGGCGCCCTCTCCCCCCGGCGGTCGAGTGTCATGTCATATAGCCGCCCGCGCTGGATCTCCTCCCCCTATCTATCGGCCCGCTCGAGAGGCCCATAGTTCAGATAGGGGGCCCCCTAGATATCTATATGGCCATCGGTACACATAATATACAGCAGGCCGTCGGGGGAGTTCCTCACCCTATTGGTTGAGTGCCCCATGTAATGTAGAGAGAGGGGGGCCCTCGATTGGTAAATCAATCTATCGATCAATCGAGTGCCCCACATCACATAAAGAAAAGATAGGGGCGGCTCAATCACCTATCTATAGAGAGGGGTGCCCCCCCATATATAGATAGACTATAGATAGTTTCCTCCCCCCACTCTCTCTCTCTCTCTATATAGATATAGATATAGATATATACCTCGTTCCATATCCTGAGCATCTAGCTAGTCCCGTCGGCGCCCTCCCCTCTCTCTAGATGGGCCCATAGAGAATCTAGTTCAGGGGGGGGGGCCATATAGAATCTATATAGGGGGGGTGGGGGGGGCCCGACTATAGATAGTCGCCCCGGATAGTTCAGGGCGTTGTGAGGTCTATATGGGAAGCTCCAAGTCGTAGGAACCTCGATTCAATTCATATTGATCGGTGCGGCCCTCTCTATATATCTGGTTGGAAGGGTCCCCCTATCTATATATGGCTGGCCCTATCCCTATATAGATAGATATAGGGTCATGTCATGTATAGATAGGGGGAACCTCGATTCAGACGGAGGTGTTTGTTCGGTTAGTCGAACTAGTCTAGTCCACTAGTCCAGTCATGTTACGTATCTAGTAGGAACCTCGATTCATACTTTTAGCTCTCTATCTAGAGTTCGGAGCGCCCTATAGATCAGATCTATATGGCCCTATAGATCAGATCTATATGGACGGGGACGGTCTCTTCTCTATCTAGAGTTCGGAGCGGACGGTCTCTTCGATTCTATAGATAGGGCGGCCCATCTATCTATATCTGCGCCTAGAAATATATAGGGCCGACGTGACGGTCCGGGATTCTATAGATAGGGCGGATGGATGGATAGGTCCGGGATTCTATAGATAGGGCGGATGGATGGATGGATATGTGCGGACGGTCTCTTCTCTATCTAGAGTTCGGAGCGCCCATCTATCTATATGGTATGGCAAGGTCTCTATCGGAGCGATGCGATGCAGACGGTTGGTTGCCCTATAGATCTATCTATATGGCTGATCTATATGGCTGATCTATGTATAGATAGATAGGGCGCAAGCGGCTTATCTATATATAGGTGCCGCGGTTCGGATAGATAGGGCGCTTCTATCTCATCTCCTCATTAGAGTAGTGTCCCGACCTCTCTAGATATAGGGTGTCCCGTTCCAATCCCATCAAGAGTTCTCATTAGAGAGAGATATGGGTTAGAGTAGTGTCCCGTTCCAATCCCATCACCATCAATAGTTAGTGTTCAACATGACTCGACTCCCCATATAGAGATATGGGTTAGAGTAGTGTCCCGTTCCAATCCCACGGTGAGTTAGTGTTCAACTCGACTCCCCGGCCCCACCCCTTCCTATCTGTAGTGAAGTGAGTGTCCCGTTCCAATCCCATCAATCTAGCAAGGCAAGCATGCTAGTCTAGTATGGACCTCGCTCTTTCTCGCTAGTCTAGTTGCTAGCTCTTCTCTTTCTCGCTAGTCTAGTATGCTCGGCAAGCGAGCATGCTAGCTCGGCTCGTCTATCTCGGCAAGCATGCTCTGCTCCCATATCTAATCTATATAGACTCGGGACTCGGCAAGCATGCTCTTCTATCTGGGCAAGCATGCTCGTCTATGCTCGGCAAGCATGCTCGCAAGGCAAGCATGCTCGTTGCTAGCTAGGCAAGCTAGCTGGGCAAGCATGCTCGTCTATGCTATGCTCTATTCTCGGAGAGGATAGTCCCATATCTATCTATCTCTCTCTCTATATCTCTATCTCTCTATCTATCTCTCTCTCTCTCTATATCTCTATGGAGGGGGGCACCATATATATGGATAGGGGGCCGTAGTTGTTGATCGATCTACATGATTATCATGCGATCAATCAGAGTTTGTTACGGCTTGATTCATGTTACGTATATAGATTAGATCTAGCCGGGGCTATGGAGAGTATGGCTATTCCGGTGTGACCAGTTTCGCCAGTGTGACCAGTTTCGCTGATCCGCTTCATATCTGCCCCTCTATCTCTATCTATATGGGGCCTATTCAATATAGGGCCCCGGGGGCGGCTAGGCTATATAGACTCGGGGCTCGGCACTCCCCCCCTCTCTCTATATCTGATCCCATCGGGGGGGGGGGCGAGGGGAGATGAGTCGGGCCTATATATAGATAAGGCATCTCATCTATATGGCAAGCACCTATGGATCTATATGGCCACATCCGAGATCAGATCAAACCCCCCGATGGCGGCTCCCAGATCTATATAGGGGGGGGGAGAGATAGAGAGGGGGGCCTAGCCGGGGCACCACATCATCCATCAGTCGGTCTATAGAGTATCCCCCTATCTATATGAGGATGGGAGTTCAGCATTCCAACCTCTCTCTATCTATCTATAGTTGCCATATCTATGATATGAGAGCGGCTATCTCTGTCCTCAGCATAAACACAAAGATAAGGGCAATCGGGTCCTCAGCATAAAGAATCTCTCTCTCTGGGGGGTCCTCGGCATAGCGATAGCAGCCTATCTATATAGCTGGGCCAACTAGTACTAGTACTAGTACTAGTACTAGTACTAGTACTAGTACTATGGGCCAACGGGAGAGGGGCACCATATCTAGATAGGGGCCCTCGCTCTCATCTCCCCTCAAGCTCGCTCCTATCTATATATGGGGCGAGGGGTACTAGTTCGATCTATAGAGTTGGGAGTAGAAAGAACTGGGGGGAGGGCGGCTATGGCTTCTGTATAGTCAGTTGGCACTCCCCCGCCCTTCTCTCTCGGTGGTCAGCCCGGATGCGTGCGCCCCTATATCTATATGGATGGGGCCCCCCTATCCTCTTTACAGACGAAGCACCCCTATATAGAGATCTGGGGCGGGGTCCCTATATTCTATCTATCTACCGTGGGCGCCTATATATATATATAGATCTGGGGCGGGGCCCTATCTATATATATCTGCCCGCAGAGGATGCACCCCACCCACCTATCTAGCGGGGTCCCTATATTCTATCTACCGTGGGTGGGGTAAGCGCCCGCAGGGGAAGCACCCCCCATATATAGATAGCTCCACCCGTCACCCGAAACACCCACCCAACACCCCCCTATCCTCTTTACATACGCGGGGCCCCTATATAGATCTGGGGAAGGGGGGGATCCGGCCTATATCTATCTAGATGGGGATCGGCATCGTCTTCCTCAGATAGATATAGATTATGATAGATCTAGATGGATTCTGAGTTAGAGTTCTAGTTCAATCCCCACTCTCTCTAGTCTATACTCTATAGATAGGGGCGGATTCGTATGGGGGCAGATCTATATAGATAGGGCCCCACCCCACCCCACCCCACCCCACCCCACCCCACCCAATATATCTAATCTAATCTAATCTAATCTAATCTAATCTAATCTAATCTAATCTAATCTAATCTAATCCCAGTTGGCCATATATCTAATCTAATCTAATCTAATCCCAGTTGGGTTGGGCCCCTCTCTACTCTACTCTCTATATGGGGTGGGGGTTGGCTCTAGATATCGTATCGAAGTTGGAGACTATATAGATATATCAGCGAAGTCCAGCTCCATACTCCATATATATGGGATGGGATGGGATGGGATGGGCCACACCAATCTGAGAACCCTTACCATATCTCTATAGAGGGGGCCATCTATCTATATCAGGGGTCGAGCACCACATCCATCCCCCCGATAGGGGAGATAGGGGCATATATCACTATAGGGGCCCGATAAGCTGAGCGCCCCATATCTATATAACACTGACAGCTAAGCCAATGCCCCAGATCAGAAAGAATCGGGTCGGGTCGCATGCCCCGGCCAGCCGTATAGAGATAGGGGAGATAGGGGTCTAACAATCCCATATAGAGAGTGTAGTGGGGGGTCTCGACGTTGATACAGATATCTAGGGAGGGTGCCTGCCGACTAGATCTAGAACTCTAGATGCATGCCGTCGCTATATAGAGATGTAGAGGGTGCCCGACTAAACTATATACATAGCCCAGATAGATTTCTCTCCTCACACCCCCTATATATAGATATGGCCATCGCCATATATCCGTAGAAAGGGCGAGTGCCCCCCCATATCTAGACTAGATAGGGGTCGCCATCTATCTCTATGAGCTAGCAACTGATCTTCCGGAGCGATCTCCCATATAGATCATATCTTCCAACTGATGGAGCACTGATGGCCATATATCTCTATAGGGCAACTGACCGGAGAGTTTGAATCTATATTGTATTGGCCCTATCTGAACTATCTGGGGCCCCTCTCTATATAGGCACCGGACTCTCAAGATGGAAAGAGATAGATAGAGAGAGAGATAGATAGAAAGATAGAGAGATAGAGATATAGAGAGAGATAGATAGAGGGGCCCCCCTTCTCTATAGAGGGGAACTCTAGGGTGCCCCGGCCGCTGGCCGGGGCAGATCTATATAGGGGCGTCAGTCGAGTGCCTCTCCCCTCTATATATAGATGGCGGCCCCCCCATAGATAGAGAGATAGGCATATAGATAAGATAGTTCAGGGAGGGGGGGGGCCCTCTATATCTTATCTATATGGCGGTCGAGCCGTCCATCCTCCATCCATTCTATCCAAAGGAGTGATACCAGTCATATAGACTATATACTCTATACGTGATACAACGTGATATGAGTCATTCGTATCACGTATATAATAGAGGATAGGATATAGAATAATAGAAGGATGATGTGGTGATGAATGAGACCAGTCGGATGAGTGAGACCAGTCATCAGTCGTATCATCTCATCCATTATTCTATTCTCTATAGACATGAGTGATGACTGATATCAGTCGTATCACGTCTATAATGGATGACGATGTGTGATGGATAGATGTATGATGGATAGATATCTTGTCCTACTATCCCGCTCGTTTTCTGCTTAACCCAACCCAATCACAGGCCGCTCCACCCCATACATAGATATGGCGCCCCCCCCCCTGATTCCTGGTCGCCCCCATATTCGATTTCATGTATTCACTCATAGCATCGTCGCCCTTGCCCGGTAGTCCCGTAGCGGGTGCTTTCGGACGTTTTCCAGGTTCGGAAGGAACCGCCATAGTAACCACCACGTGCGTTTCATTATCTCCTATCTCATCCTTGACTGCTTCTCATGAGGTCGCACCGGGAGCTAGTGCTTGCTATCCAAAAATTGCTCCATGGATCTCATCCGAAATGTTTGATGCCTCTCGGGGCTTCTTTGGCGACCGTGAAGTCACCGGAACGAGTAGATAGTAGATGGATGGATGTGCACCGCTGCAGTTGCTCCGCGGCGATATCTATACGTAAGCCCGACTCGCTCTATGGAACTGGGGCACCATAGCATGTCGGGAAGAAGGGGGGGGGACATACGGGACAACCCCTCTGTTTCTTGCCCCTTTCGATACACAGTTGAGGGGATCACGAACGCTACAGGTGTGGGAGCCCATCGGTCCGAAGGTCATTTATGCTATGCGCTCTACTGATTGACACGTGCCCTCTCCCTCGTCCCCCCCCCCTCCCCCCTCCATATAGATAGAGTTGAGAATTCTAGATAGGGCCCTCCCCCCCTCCATATAGATAGAGTTGAGAATTCTAGATAGGGGGGTGCCCTATCTATGGCCCCCCCTCCCCCCTCCATATATGTATCTATATATAGATAGAGTTGAGAATTCTAGATAGGGCGACCAACGGGAGAGGTATGGCCGGCCATATATTAGATAGATAGGGGGTCCCCAACTCTATATAGTTGGCAGTCGGCCGAGCGCCCCATATAGATAGGGGGCCCTGGCGGCGGGGCCCATGGAATCTATATCTCGCCTCGCATATGGGTAGCAAGGGGGCTCTTATGCCGCCCTGCAATGAGGCCAAGAGTAGCACACCACTTCGCACCTCTGTATCGGCGAATAACTGGAAGAGTCGGTGGAACCGGTGAACCACGCATGAGTCGCTGGTTGCGTGGGGCAGAGGGCTCGTAGTACCCCAACTATTGATCGCCTTTTCCGAATAGCGCTCTATTGATTGGGAGAGGGGCCTATCCCAGATCTAGTCTAGATAGGGGCCCCCCCCCTCCCCCTCCATATAGAGAATGAGAATTCTGGATAGACTCGAGAGCCATATATAGATAGGGGGCCCCTCTCTATTCTATATACGGCCCCCCTATATCTCTTCATCTATTCTCTAGAGGCGGGCGCCTATATATAGATCTAGGGGGGCCCCCCCCTCTCTATCTATATATGGCCCAGATATGATATAGATAGGGGGGGGGCCGTAGCGAAGATCAGCGGCCCGATGGGAGAAGGGGCCCGAGTCGGCAGATGCCGTACACTTGATTGGCCCGCCGCCATAATATCAATGGCCCGCCGCCGTAATATCAAGTTGGTGAGCCGTGTGATGGGAGACCTCCCCGCACGGTTCGGAGAGCACTTACTTCAATTCGAGTGGGGTGCACCACCGCATCGACCATGGGTAACAGAGCTCGCTCGATTCGGTTCGACCCGGAATTCACTTCCGACCCTGTGTTTGATAGCCTGACCGTAGTGATGTTAATCGTGGTTACATTCGCAAGTAGCTTGGTCCATCTCTATTCTATTTCCTATATGTCCGAGGATCCACATAGCCCTCGATTTATGTGCTATTCATCCATTTCCACTTTCTTCATGCTCATGTTGGTTACCGGGGATAACCCGATTCAATTATTCCTGGGATGGGAGGGAGTAGGTCTCGCTTCCCATTTGCTAATCAATTTTTGGTTCACACGACTTCAGGCGGATAAAGCAGCTATCAAAGCTATGCTTGTCAATCGAGTAGGTGATTTCGGATTAGCTCTCGGGATTTTGGGTCGTTTCACTCCCTTTCAAACAGTAGACTCCTCGACCATTTTTGCTCGTGCTAGTGCCTTTTCCGAACCCCACAATTCTTTCATTTTCTGCAATGTGAGATTTCATGCCATAACTGTGATTCGTATCTCACTCCCTATTGGTGCTGTTGGAAAATCCGCACAGATAGGATTGCATACTCGGTTACCCGATGCAATGGAGGGTCCCACTCCAGTATCCGCTTTGATTCATGCAGCTACTACGGCAACAGCAGGCGTTTCCATGATAGCGAGGTGCTCCCCTCCATCTGAATACCCACCCACGGCGTTATTCACGATTGCTTTTGCAGGGGCTATGACGTCATTCTCCGCGGCAACCACTGGAATATTACAGAACGATCCGAAGAGGGTCATAGCTTATCCAACTCGCAGTCAATTAGGCTATATGATCCTTGCTTGCGGCATTCCCAACTATTCGGTTAGCGTCTTTCACTTAATGAATCACGCGTTTCCCAAAGCATTACCATTCTCGAGTGCGGGTTCGGTGATTCATGCCATGTCGGATGAGCAAGATATGCGCAAGATGGGGGGGCTTGCTTCCTCGTTACCCTTTACCTATGCCATGATGCTCATAGGCAGCCTATCTCCAATTGGATTTCCTTTTCTCACTGGATTTTATTCCAAAGATGTGATCTCGGAGCTCGCTTACACCAAATATACCATCAGTGGGAACTTCGCTTTCCGGTTGGGAAGTGTCCCTGTCTTTTCCACTTCTCACTACTCTTTCCGTTCGCTTTTTCTGACATTTCTAGCACCAACAAATCCATTCGGGCGAGACATCTTACGATGTCATGATGCGCCCATTCCTATGGCCATTCCTTTAATCGCTCTGGCTTTCGGGAGTCTTTCCGTAGGATACTTGGCCAAAGTGTGACCCGTTAGCCCATAACCATAAGTACTGTGTACTGTGGCAAAGCGGCTGTTGCTCACCCAACACGATCGTACGAGGCACCCACCCACTCTATCTATGGGTGAACAAGAATTGGGGATTGGATGCGGGCGAAATTCCCGCCAATGGCTGAGATGCTCAGTCGACTCTCGAAACCTTTGGCGCCTATATATCTATATGGCGCACGAGTGAGCAGAAAAGGGAAGAGGAAAGAGGCCCTGGTGAACGCAATCAGTTAACAGGTGTAAGCTTTGCCGCTCGCCCGACAGTATTCAGTACTGACCACACTGAGGGACAGGCCCTAAAGCGAAGGACGGGAACGTGGGTGGCAGTGCGTTCCAATTTTTGGCCTTGCACCGAACATCCAATGGACCATGGACTAAACGGCCACTGTCTGAGAGGACTATGTCCAGGTTGTTCCGCCCCCACAAGGTACATCCCGCGCCTATGGGCCGCTATAACTATCCAAGAAGACACTCGAAACTGGAAGAACCCGGTGGACCGCCGAGCTGCAAGTCGACACGCATGCACGGGAGCAGGATTCCCCAAAAAGCCAGGGTCGCGGGTGGCCAAGAGGGCCCACTTGGAGACTCGGGATCTCAGCAGATATAGATCTATATCTGCCGGAAGAGAAGAGAGAAGAAATAGATCTTATCTATCAATCAATCTATATTAAGCTCGTGATAGATAATACCCCCAGTGTCCATTCGTTCCTGCATAACAACTATCAACTCTCCGCCCCCACCCCCCTCCCCCTCCCTGAACTATCTTATCTATATGGCGCTCCGCTCCCTCCCCCTCTAGATCTATGGCCTAACCCATATAGATAGAGGGCAGGAGCTATGGAGAGTCGGCCCCCCCATCATATATCATAGAGAGGAAGCCCATATCTCCAGGGGGGTCCCGGATGCCTATATATCCATATGGCTGAAGTCTGTAGTCGCCCCATATAGATCTCTATATAGATAGGATAGGGGTCTAGTCGGTCGATCAGATAGATATCAATCACTGCCCTCTATCTATATATAGATATAGATATATGGATCTATATCTATATCTATATATAGATATGGGGTCGATCGGATAGATAGTATCAGTATCCATCACTCCCCCCCACCCCTTCCTATCTTATAGTTCTAGATAGGGCCCTATATCTCTATTCGTGCCATATAGATATATCTCTAGGGCCCTCCGGGAATATAGATTAGATATCCCCCCCGATGGGCGAGAGAGGGGGGGGGGTTGGGCGGGCATTCATTACCACATCACAGATCTGTATCACATCACTGAGATGGAGATGGAGACTAAGATGGATCTCATTACCGGATAGAGGGGGCCACATAAGATCTTCGTATCACATCACATCACTAATATGGATTGGATTGGATTGGATTGGATTGGATTGGATTGGATTGGATTGGATCGGATGGATCATATAGATTAGATCTGATAGTCGATCCATAGATTAGATGTCGGGCATCCTATCCGCCCCTATCTGAACGGGGCCCCCAGTTCTGAACTAGATCCTACCCGGATGTCGGGCATCCGAGAAACTATAGATGTAGATCTAGGCTCTCCCCCGCGCCATATGGAATAGATATCGCCATATAGATATAAGGGCCAAGCATCCGGCTTGGAAAGTATAGTGTATATGGCAAGTATAGTGTATATGGCAAGTATAGTGTATATGGCAAGTATAGTGTATATGGCAACTTCAAGCTCTTGGCTCAATCTCTGGCCTGGCCTGGCTAATTGATCGCTCGTGGCGTGGCTCGCCGGCATAAAGTTTTTTCAGCCCCCGAGTGTTTATGCGCGCCTCCATGTCTATGCGCTCTTTCCCTCAATCGACCAGGTGCGCCCCTATATCTCTCTCTATAGGCGCCCGCCCCGCCTCCCGCCTTATTTAGAAGTAACTGGTAACTGGCCCTGCCCTTACGTCTACGCGTCTCGAAGTAGTCTCCTTCCAATCGATGAAGCATGGACCAACTTGAACTTGGATTCTTTATGCGCTCTTACTCCCTTTTCGCCGCGTGCACTTTCAGATTGAGTCAGATTGAGATAGAGTAGGTCGAGTGCCCCCTATATCTATATATCTGGATATGGGCCCATATACTTTCTATAGAGAGGGGGAGGGGCGAGAATGAGAATGTATTTTATTCGCCCTCCTCCCTCCCATGCTTTTTTTCCTGGTCCTTCGATTGAGAATAGATATAGGGGGGGGGCCGGAGCAAGAAAAGAAGTACAGGAGAAGAGATAGATTCTCGTAAAAAAACCACACGTTCGTCTCGTTATTACAACCTTCCTTCTTCATGTCCCTGATTTCCAGGAGCTACGCGCAAATCCTCGGATTCCGGTGGTTCTTAACAGCGATGGCCATCTATTTGAGTCCTTGGGTGGCACCATCCGATTCTCAACAAGGTGAGAATTATCGAATGATCTATGTACATGTTCCTGCAGCTCGGATGAGTCCGCTCGTTCATATCGCAGTGGCTATCAGCAGTTCTCCGTTCTTGTTGACAAAACATCCCCTTTTGCCCCGCTTTTCCGGAACCGGTTCGGGAATAGGTGCTTTCCCCACATTGTTGACCTTAGTAACTGGAGGGTTTCGGGGGAAACCTATGCGGGGCACCTTTCGGGTGTGGGATGCTCGTCCAACCCCTGTATTCATCTCGTCCTTCATTTACCCGGGTGCACTGTGCTTCCAAAAGCTCTCTGTCGAACTGGCTTCTATCTCCATCTGTATTGGACTGATCAATACACCAATCATTAAGTCCCCTGTCAACTGGTGGAATACACCGCATCAACCTGGGAGCATTAGCCAATTTGGTACATCGACACATGTTTCCATGCCCATTCCAATCTTGTTCAACTCTGCTAACTCCCCCTTTTCAACCTGTATCTCGCTTGTTTTGGAAACACGTCTTCTCATTCCATCCCTTCTCGAATCTTCATTCATTACGGAAGCTCGTTCTTCTCCGAATGAGGGCATTTCTGCTAGCTCCATGATGCCCCCAGATAATCTATAGGGGCCCAAACCCGATCATACTGTTCCGGCAAGATTCCGCGCGATCGAATACTCAGTGAGCTGAAAATCGAGAAGCTCTTTGATTAGCGGAGAGAGAATTTTCTGTTTCGAATCCGGACTCAATGGTCGGTTTTCTGGTATACGTTTACCGTGGCGTGGTCCGCTATTTCATTCCCTCCCCCCCCCTCCAGAGAATCTAGGGGCCCTATATAGAGAATAGAATATAGATATAGATATAGAGAGAGATATAGATATAGAGAGAGATCTATTCTCTATATCTATATTCTATTCTATGGGGGTTGGTCGGTTGTTCTCTGTAGTGTAGTCGGGGCGGCCCCTATCTAAATTAGTGGTAGTAGTAGTAGTAGTAGTAGTAGTAGTAGTAGTAGTAGTAGTAGTAGTAGTAGTAGTAGTAGTGGAGACGGGTGCAGGATCACACCAGATCGATCCGCTGAGTTCGGGCAAACTCTTATTGGAATTCCGGGGACCCCATGGTAGAGCTGTTCTCTCGGGAGGATCTATATAGAACTGGCCGAGCCAGATATATAGATAGGGGCGGGCCCCCATCCCATATAGATATAGCTGACATCCCGGATCGGCTCCCCCCCTACCCCAACTGAAACGGACCTATATATCCATATGGCCGATCTGTACTATATACTGAGATAGATATCTAGATAGGGGCCTTGGAGATCGGGGCAAGCCGATCTGTGATTTGAGAAATTTCTAAATGCTTGACCGGCCCATATATAGATAGGGGACTAGACCCCATGGTAGCAAATAGAGCCGAGCCTACCCTACCATGAAGTACTACAACTAGACTCTATACTAGATATGGCCCCAACCCCATCCCTTGCCCAAGATAGGGCAGATATCTAGATAGGGCCCTGCTTCCCCCGTATTCACCCATCTATATATAGATAGAGGGGCGCTATATCTAGATGGCGGTCGAGTTGCCACAATCGCCCTATATCTCTATATGGGGGCGGCGGCCCTATATAGAGAACTATAACTCTCGGGCCCCCCCCCTCCAGAATTCTAGATATGGGGGCATTATCTTAAATCAATCGAGCCCCTCGATTGAAATCGAGTCCCCAGATATCAGATATATAGGGCCCTATCTATAACTATAAGATAGTTCGAGGTGGGGGTGGGGGGGCTGGGGCCCCCATTATCTATATAGATCTCCCCGGATCTATATCATAGCTCCCGTCGATCGCCATATATGTATAGAAAGGGTGCCGACCCGACTAGAATAGAGAGTTGGCAGGCTCCCCATATATATATAGACTCCCCACCCCACTATAGCTGCTCTGCTCTGCTCGGTTGGGTTGGGGCCATATCGGACCTCCCAGATAGACTATATAGGGCTCTTTCTTCTCGACTTGAAACTCAGGCCCTTCGTCGCCCCTATCTATATATATATATACGGGCAGTTGCATCACAAAAGTGAGTTATGTTCTCTGTTTGCGCCTTGCCCTCGGCACATAGCTAATGGGCGTTGGAACGGTTGAGTTGGGTTAGGTGGGTGGCCCTAGAAATGGAAAGGGTGGGGGTGCCTATCTATACCTATCTAGAGTTCAGGCCCCCAGATGATATTGATCTATAGGGTGGGCTCTGGTGTTGATGTTGGTGCCTATCGATCTATATATAGATGGGGTGGGTGGGGAGCTTCCGTCAATGGAAAGGGTAGGTGCCCCTCTGTTGGTGCTAGGTGCTATAGTGTTAGACCGAGTGTTGGACCGTCGAAAAAGGAATATAGGGGCCTTCTGCTGGTGCTGGTGTTGGTGTGGCTACCGTCGAAAAAAGAATCTAGGGGAGGTGCCCCTCTGCTGGTGCTGGTGTTAGTGGATAGGGGGGGGGTGGGGAGCTACTGTCAATAGAAAAAAGGAGATAGGGGAGGTGTCCCTCTGCTGGTGTTGGTGTAGCTTGGTGCTGGTGTTGGACCGTAAAACAAAAAAGAGGGGGTTGCCTATGTGTATAGAATGTGTATATAGGGCCATCTATCTATATCTATATACGCTGTATAGACACCCGGCCGTTGAACTAAAAGAGATAGGTGGGAGCGTGCCCAATCCAATATACATAGACATGGACATGGGCATGGACAGGGGTGGTACCGTTCCGACATGGACAAGGGTGGTTGCACCGTATAGTTATGGGTCTAGGTATAGGGTGGCTGCATCCATTCCTTGCGAGTTTCTATCTCCCCCATATCATCTAGACGGGGGATGGGGGGGGTTTCGGTGGGGTAGGGAGCTGACCAGAGGTGTCTGCTTCCCTGGCTAGGGATGGAGAGGGTGAGGCTTCCTATCTCGACTCTAGTATATATAGCTTATGGCTCTGGAGAGAGGGACCGTCGGCGAGGAATATCTCTATATCTAGAAAGATCTCTCTATATAGATATAGAGATATATGTAATACCGGCCTGGCCCGGGGGTCCGTCAATAGAAAGAGATAGGGGAGGTGCCCCTCTGCTAGTGCCAGTGCTGGTGCTAGTGTTAGTATATAGGGTTGGTGGGAGGACATTCCTCTGCTCTCTCCAGCTCCAACCCCTCCCTCCCTCATTTACATAACTGCATAACTGCATAACTGCATAATTGCATGACTGCATGACTGCATAACTGCATCACGGCGGAGCGACTGGACTGCCGCCTATATAGCCTATACAGTGAATGCTGTGCTGTACCCCCCCGCCCTCGACTCAGCATCTGGATTTCTAGTTCCGCCTAGAATAGAATCTATATAGATATATAGGGGCGGAGCAAAGCAAAGCTACAAAGCGATGGATGAGACCTGTGAACGAAGAAGATCATGCTTTCATTCTCTCGATTAGGGCTTCGATCGCCCGAGCCGGATCGGAGTCACAGTCACTGAGATAGATTTCTATGCAGCGGCGGCGGGGCAGCGGCAGCGGGCTCTTGAAGCTGCCATCCAGGGCCGGCGGTTGTGAGGACGGCGCCGGACTGAGGCATGAGAATAGCTCTTGCGACTCCTCCCGTGAATGCCCCCGCGGAGAAATGGGAAATCAATTCCAATTCACAATTCACATTCACCAGATGAATCGGGAATCGGAATCGAGCTGCGGGAATAGGAAAGATTCTACACCCCTCCCCTAACTACTAACTAACTGACTAACCAACTAACCAACTAACCGACTAACCAACTCCAGGACTGCAACTCTAACTGACTAACTGGACAATGGCCCCCGCCTTCCAATGTTTCGATTCCTTCCCATCCCCATCAGGTTGTGGTTGTGAAGGATGTGATCGATTCGGCCGAATCAATCCCAGCAATCGGATCACCCCCTCAATCTGGCGAGGGAGGCGGGCCGGTTCCCTTCTCCGGCCATCTATCTATCTCTCTCTCTATATCTCTATCTATCTATATCTCTATCTATCTATCTATCTCTCTCTCTATATCTCTCTCTATCTATATAAGGGGTAGCATTTCCCATCTATTCGCTCGCCCGACCCGACAACTAGAGATATGGGAGATCTAGGGCTATTCTTCGAAGTCGCTACGCGCCATTTGTTCCCAAGGACTAGCGAAATCGGAATAGCGGGATTCTTGGGTCATCTCAATTGGTTCGGAAACCACACGTTTCTCCGGATCATCGTAGCGTACTTCCACATATCCACTCAGGGGGGAGTCTTTTCGTAATGGATGACCCTCGGAACCGTGATCTGTTGATATACGGCGTAGATCCGGATGATTGATGGAATAAACACCGGACATATCCCATACTTCTCGCTCCCACCGGCCGGCTGATGGAAATGGACTGACTACCGGGGATATTCGTGTTATTTCGTCTACACTGGTTTGTACACGAATGCGTGGGTTATACCGAGTACTTGGTGAATTATGAACCGCTTCAAATCTTCGTCTCCGGGAGGGATAATCAACTCCGCGGATATCGATCAGAACTTGGGAACGCGTATAGGTGTGGGATTTCGGGAACCATAGCAATTGAAATGGGTAGTCTGTATCGGTATATGAGACATTCTCGTGTTCCGATCTTTCCATTTTATGCACCCATCTATTGGGTGAAGCCTCTCTCGGATATTCGAAAATTAATTGGTTATCCGTAAGGGAAGCTTCCTTTTCGTTTCTCAATCAATTACCAAGTCCTCGCTTGCTGGACTTGTTCGCCTCTGTCTGATGGAAAGATGCAACGGAAAAAAGCATGGGGGAAGCGCCCATATCTATAGATAGGCCAGTCCTCTCCCCGCCCCACTAGAACTAGAATAAAGGATCGGACGAGAGCATGGCCACCTGTAGTTACATATATAGGGGGCCCTATCTCCCCTATATCTATGGAGGGGGGGGCCATCTATCTATATGGGGTGCCATAGAGAGATAGGGCCCCCATATATGGATGGATAGCCCCCCCCCTCCAGATATCTAATTCTAGATAGGGCCTCTCAGTCCATATAGATAGGGGAGGCCCTATCTAACTATATGGGGGCCCGCCGGGGCGGGGGCGAACCCCGATTAGATAGAGGGGCCCTCGCCCTCCAGATATAGCCCCCCAGATAGGAGATATGGCCTAGATCCCAGATAGAGCCGAGCCCTCTCTCGCCCATAGAGAGAGAGGGGGGGGAGCCGAGATATAGAGAGAGGGGGGGGGCCCCATAGAGAAGGTATATAGGGGGGGGGGCTCCCCTCTATTCTATGGAGGGGGGGCGGGCCTCTATATCTATAGGGGGTTCGCCCACCTCCCACCTATACCTATATAGATTAGAGGGTAGGGGGATATAGATAGGGGGCTACGCGGGCCCTCGATTGAGAAATCAATCGAGTGGTGAGCGTAGCGTAGTGAACCACTCGCCCCCCCATATCGTCATAGGGGGCCAGATCTATATAGATAGGGGCAGCCTGCCTATAGATCTCTTATCTGGGAGGGCCCCTATCTAGGCGTAGCCCCCCTCTATAGATCCGATCCCCCTACCCGGTGGGAGGTGGGTGAACCACCCCCCCCTAGTTCAGATTGTAGATATGGCGGATAGGTAAGATAAGATATAGAGAGAGGGGAGAGGGGGGCTTGCACCCCTCTCTCTCTATATGGCGAGTGCCCCATATAGAGAGAGGGGGCCCTCGCCATATAATATAGAGAGAGAGGGGCTCGCGTCTTATATTATATACGTGATATGACTGATATCACGTATATAATAGATGGTAGATGTGGTGCCCCTATATAGAGTAGGCCATCGGGAGAGGAGCCCTGAACCCATATAGAACAGATAAGATCTATAGGGAGGGGGGGGGGGGGGGGAGGGGGCGGCTATAGGCTATATATAGATTAGATAGTCGGGCATCTAGAGTTGGCCCTCTCCCGCCCCATATAGAGAATAGATAGGGGGCGCCCCTCTATCTATATGGGGGGGGCCCCTACCTATCTGATGGGGGCCCTATCTAGAGTCTATAGAGACGGGGGGGGCGATAGATCGAGGAAGAACGCATGGGCCCGATGGATCGGGGATGTTACTCGACTGACGAACCAGTGGTACCCTCCATGTTCCCGGGCAGTGGACTGGTCGAGTCCTCAAAGCTTAACTCGAGGTCCCCCTATCTAATCTAAATCTGAACTCTGGGGGTGGGGTGCGCTCGACCTCTTCTCTTCGTATATCCCCCCTATCCCTATCTCTATATGGGATGGGGCTGGGGCCTCGCCATATAGAGAGTTCAGGGCTCCCCCTCCTAACCGGGGCGGGGGAGTGCTAGTTCTCTAGTTGGCCCAGATGTAGAGGGTAGGGGTATATAGATAGGGCGCCGACCATCCATCTACCCTATTGAGAGAAATGGCTCTCGGGAGGGCCCTATCTCTATATGGCTGCCCCTATCTCTTCTCTATGCCCGGCCCGGGGTGATCTTTCTTGAACCGGATGATCGGAGCGCAGTCCCATATGGAGATGGGGTCTAGTCCGAGTTTCACCGGTGATGGCATCTCATCTCTCAACCGGTGATTCTCTCATGCAAAAGAATCGGGCATAGAGAAGAGATAGGGGCACCCTATATGTCGATATGGCGCCCCTCCCCCCTCTCTCTATAGGATAGGCGGAGGACGAGGGGGAGGCCCGACTCTCTACTATCTACTATCCACTCTATATATATGGCCCCGACGGAGGGCATTTATGCCCATATCCATATAGATCAGCCATATAGCCATATAGATCTAGAGGGGAGGGTGCCGACTATAGATAGTGATAGTTGCCTTCGATCTCTCGAGTGCCGACGCTCGATAGTTGTCCTCGGTCTAGTCTATCGAGTGCCCAGCCGATAGGGGAGTATAGATGAGAGAGATCTGGGCGCCTATATCTGACCCGGCCCCAGATAGCCAGATGGATAAGATAGTTCAGGGCCGCCCAGATCCCAGAGAAGATAAGATAAGATATCTAGGTGGGGGGTGGGGCCCCTATCTATTCTCTATATGGGATTCTTAGCATCCATCCAGTTATGACAGACACACGCCCTATCTCTACTCTATATGGCGGTTGTTAGTTCGCTGCCGCTCACTGCACTCCGGTAGGGCTCCCTACTGATAGTAATAGTAAGAGCGCTCCCTCCCTAGTTAGATCAGGATGAGTTGGTGTGACCGTTGTACAGTCGAGATGGACGTGTACTCCATTCGATCCTATTGTTCGTGGCACATCGGCCGGCAATAAGAGATGGACGGTCCACCATGTCAGATCACATGCCAGCCGCCCCGCCACCCGCCACATCAGAGTAGTGGAGTGGTGGAGTAGTGTTCTTCGATGGTGTCATCGTGGATATATTACAGCACACCACAGCAGGGGCAGCATAGCGAAACAGATATATAGACTATTACTCCGATTAGCGCTCTCGTTCTCGGTGTCGTCCTCCTCACCATCCAATGAATGATGATGATATTACAACCCAACCCAACCCAACCCAACCCAACCCAACCCAACCGTGTCACCTCATCTTCTTTATCATTATCACGTTACAGCTGCCGCTCACTGCACGCTGTTCCCATTCACTCACTGATGCAGAACGACTCAGTCCGAGTCCGCTGTCGCTCACCGCACCCTCCACCTCTGTTATTCTAAACACAATGCGATTCACAGAACGTCCCGCTACGGACCCGCATGAACACACGGAGAGCCCTATCTGAAATAAAATAATGGTTCGGAAAGATTACTGGCCGGTCTCGAGTTGCTCTCCTCTTCGACAATCAATCGACAATCAATTCATGCAATGGATTATGCGGAAGCCCATCGTCAGCCATACATAGATAGGGGGCCTCGGCCTCCATAGAGATCTATATAGGGGGAGGGGGCCGCCATATAGAGAGAGGGGCGGGCCCCTCCCCTCCCCTCTCTATAGATCTCGATCGAGATCGATCAGATCTGGCAGATCTAGTTGATCGGGGCCCTCTCTCTATATGGATATGGGCCCAGATCTCTAGGGGGGCCTACTAGATATAGCTATATATAGAGAGAAATGGGGGAGAGGAGCCCGGGGTCGCCATATCTAGACTCTATATAGGGGGGTCGCGATATAGAGAGAATCAATCCCCCTCTCTCCGGGCCATCGGATAGATCGGATCGATTATATACGTGACATGAGTGATGTGATCATCTCCATATCTATATATAGATGGGTCAGTCAGTTCAGAGATGGATAGCGATAGATATAGGGGAGGGGTATCTATGGATTGGATAGGGCGCCGACCCCCCGGGCCATCTATTGATATTAATAGTTAGCAGTTAGCGGTTAGCGGCCAGTCGGGAGCGGAAGGATATAGATATATGGCGGTCATGCCAAATAGATCCCCTCCCCTCTATATAGATCTGATCTGATCTGATCTGATCTGATCTGATCTGATCTGATCTGATCTATATGGCGCCCCCCCATATCATATAGATTTAGGGAGAGCGCCGGGGGAAGCAGGGGTCCCTATATGTATATGGCATAGCTCGGGCCCGGGCCGGGACAACCTAGATTCTAATCTAATGGCACCACCATCCGCCTCACATAGATATAGTTCAGGGTAGGGCGTCCACCTCGATATCTAGATAGGGCGGGACTATCTGATCAGGGTGGGGTGCCGACGGGACTTTCTAGGATGGTATAGTAGGGGCACCTACGATTGGGATTGGGATTCGCCCGAATAGAAGGCCCCGGAGCCTGAGAGTTTCAGTTCTATAGCTACCGGATTAGAAATCAGAGCGAAGGGTGCAGAGAATGCAAGAAGCTCGCTCCTCCGCTCGAAGCAGTGAGTCGAGGGTCATCCAGGTTTCTAGCTCTCAGTAGTTCTCAGCGGGGCGGCTTATCTTCCTATCTCTCCGCCGGCAGACCAACCCCTCCCCCTCCTTCCTAGAGTAGAGGCGCCATATCTTATCTATATATAGGGATCTGTCGAGTGCCCCAGATCTATATAGGGATAGGGGGGGCCCATATATCTATAGGGGTGCCTGGAGATCAAGAGATGGACGAGCTTATCCATCCGGAGTGGCATATATAGGATAGGCCCCCCCCCTCCATAGTTCAGAATTCTCTATGGGGTGCCCATTATAGATCTAGATCCCGAGGATAGCTCTTACCCGGATCGGTAACACGGGGACACCCGGGGGCTGTTCCCATTTCATCGACCCGCTGCTGTTCCACCTCCCCCTATCATATATGGCCGCTGTTCCACCCCCTATATGGCGCCCCCTATCATAATACTCTAGAGTGAGTAGAGCCAGCGGATCAAGACAATCAATCTATACTTTAGAGCCGGCCGAAGTGCCCTATAGATCTATATGGCTATATACTACCTTGGCCTTGGCAAGCCCTTCCCCCCTACCCCAACTGAAGCGGCCCTGAACTCGGGCCGACATCCCGGATCGGCTTCCCCCCCCCCCCCTACTACTATACCACCCCCATCAAGCGGATAGTTGAGGAGGGGGAGGGGACTTCTAGTCTATAGTCAGGGCGGCTATATATAGAGAGTTCTAGTTGGCACTTAGAGTTCTAGTTCCAGTTGGCATTGGGCCGATCTGGGGCCCCGACGGAGATGCTATATCTACCCACCCGGCAATGCCATATCTATAGTTCAGGGCGGGACGCCTATATTGTATTGATTCCAGAGGGGGCAACTCTCTCTATCCATAGTCGGCACCCCCTCCCCCACTTAGATAGGCGATGGATCGAGGAAAACTAGCTTAGCCCTCTATATCTATATATGGCGACCCCACCGTACTATAGAGTAGTCAGGGCCCCTATCTAGTTGGCGATGTTGGCGCGGGGGGCATCCTATCTCTCTATCCCCCCCCTCTCTATTCTATCTTATCTCGGTATTCTCCCCCCCCCCTCTCTCACCCCCCCTCTCTCTATATGGGTGAGAGAGGGGGGGCGAGAGAGGGGGGGTGTAGAGAATTCTCCCGAGAGCGAATACCCGAGAGAATAGATTGAAGGGGAGATTGAAGGGGGATTGGCGCGAGTCCCTCGATCTGCATGACATGAATCAGAGAAATCTATAGGCCGCCTCATATATATATATATATATATCTCTCAACCTAACAGGGCCATACCCGGATCGGATGCGGAAGTGGAGTGCCTGCCCGCATATAGATAGATGGGCCGTGACCCAACCGGAACCCTGAACTATGGATATGGCGACGGGACGATGATATAATAGTAGACCGTAGACCATCGGCCATGATGATATAACGGCACTGTCCGATAGGACGGAGTTAACCTTTAGCTACTCGATCGCGGGGGCCCTCTCCCATCTCTCTCCGCCAGATAGAGAGATTCTATACGCCCTATGAACTGATAGGCCGAATTCTAAGAATGAGGACGAAATCTATGGATCGACTATCAGAATCTATATGGAGAACCGACCCATAGATATCGTATTGACCGAGTAGACCCCCCCAGAGATATTTCTATATGGCATTGATCACGACCACCTAGAGATCTGATCCCCCATCTATATATGGGGGGTCTCGCCACGAGTTATATCTATCTATATAGGGCTGCCCCCCCCATCTATATATAGGTTGGACTCTAGATCCTATAGCTTAGCTTCTCTCCCGACGGCATTCTATTCTATAGCGAGAAGAGAGGGCGGCGCTCACACTCACACCCAACCGATAGGGATAGGCCCATATCTCCAGCCCCTATCTAACTCTATTCTAGTCGGGGTCGAGCGGGGTATATGGTATATGGGCCTCCCCCTATCTCCCCGGGCGCCCCTATCTCTATATGGCAGGAGAGCCCCCTCCCCCTCTATAGATCTGGATATGGATATGGGAGAGCTGCGCTAGTTATGTATATAGAGGGAGAGGAGAATCAATCGGATCAGACTGCGTGCGCTATATACGAGAAGAGAGCTGCGGAGAATCAATCAGACTGCGCTATCTCCGGAGCGGGCGAGTGCGGCAAGGAAGGTGCCTATTGATTTCTATGCGATAGATCGGACGGCTCTACCCCCCCATAGATAGATAGATAGGGCCCTCCCGCATATACTATCTTCGGCGCCGGTATAGTCCCCAACCCGCGGGTAGGGTTTGGGACAACCCGAACTCAGCGGATCGATCTGGTCACACCAGTATAGTGGGCTGGGCTGGGCCGCCCCCCAGACAGAACTCTGGAGTGCCCCCCCTGGATTAGATAGTTCGGGCCCATATCTATATAGGGGAGGGGTAGATAGTTCAGATAGGGGCCGCCCGAGAGTCCCTGGTCTCCTTCCCAGATAGATCAGATATAGAGTGGCGGGGGCGCCATATCTAGAGTTCAGGGTGCCCGCCCCCATAGTCTCATTCAGGCCCCAATACCATCTGGTTAGATCTGGGCGGTCGGTTCGCTCACCCCGTCGCCCATGCATCATGCATATTATCTCCCGATAGAGAAGATTGGGGAGAGTGAATGAATGGGGCGGGGGTTGGGGAATGACTTGCTGAAATCGTATATTACAGAGATATCTAGATTGATTGATGCATCCAGACTCTCAGATCAGTTAGAGTTCTATTCGACTATCAGATCTGAGATCTAAGATCCATACGCCTACTATTCCACCCCCCCCCCATATATAGATAGGGCCCCCCTCCATAGAGTTGGGCCCTATCTATATATGGGGGGGGTTCCTATCGGCCCGACATAGATCTATATGGGCCCCAACTGCCATATATAGATAGGGGGGCCGCCCTCCCCCAACCCTCTCTATAGATATATGGCTAGTATATAGAGATGGCCCCCCCCATATATAGATATCTGGCAGATCTGGGCGCCCGGGGTGCCATGCGGGTCGGGCCCCATATCTAGATAGGGCGCCGATGGGGGGCAGCCCTATATATAGAACTTCGACGAGAAAGAAAAATGCTAACATGGATTCGGGGCTACTCGGTAAATCCCCCATCGGGGGTCGGCCCTCGGTAGTCCACGAGACCCCCCCTCTCTAGATATGGGAGAGAGGGGATCTATAGGCCTGATGGTCCTCATTCTCATCGTATTACGTATAGAATCTATCTATCCGGATCGGTTGGTGTAGAGCAGGCAAGGCAAAGGCAATATATATCTACTATCAATCATACGGAGTCCAGAGAGAAGGAGAGAATATCATTATAGCCAGTAGGCTCTCGAGATCTATATCTCAGATCTTAGATCTACCGCTCACCCCATGTCATATCTATCTCCATAGCCGCCCTCTCCCGTTGCGTTGCCAATGGGAGAACCGGGGGTCCGGGCCGTCGGCCTATATAGAGAGGGGCATCATCCATCCCCATATATCACCCCATCATCCATCCCCATGTGGTGCCATAGATCTAGATAGGGCCACCGGTGGACCCCCCATAGTTCCAGAGGGCCCTATCTATAGAAGGCGGATGCACCTCGTCAGTCCAGTGCCTATATAGATGGGTCAGTTGCTAGGTTGCTAGCTCGCTCGAAAGATCAGTTGCTCGAGAGATCAGTATCTAGACTTTCTATGGGGTGGGGGGCACCCCCTAGAGAGATATGGTGATTTCTCGATTGGGGGGGAGGGGTGAGCGTAGTATATAGAGTTTGGCACTCCCTCTCCCCTCTCTCTCTAGATTATGGTGATTGCCATATCGGGGGAAATCGTCTATCTATACTCCCTATCTCTTCTCCCATATAGATAGAGGGGGGGGGGCGGGGGACCCTAGCATATGGATAGAGTAGAGGGGCCTAACCCGGACGCCCCCAGATGGAGATGCAGAGAATAGAGAAGGGGGGGCCTCCGCCTCTGCCAATGCAGGGGCGACTCTTTATAGTCTACAGGGAACTATTGATCGCTTCGCTCTTGATCGAACCCCCTATCTCTATTCATTCGCCGGGCCGGGTCATCTCTCTCATCCGAGCCTCTCTATAGTTCTGTGATGCCCTATCCTCTGCTCATCCGAGCTTTGATGTGATGCCCTATCCCTATATATCCGATAGTTCCTATTCCAGTTGGCACCCCCCCCCTATATGGATTATCCATATGGCGAGGTCATCAATGCCCCTCGGGGACTCGGGTCATTCAGATGAAAGGTCTCCCCCATCTAGTGATCCCATCTCGCCGGTACTCCCTCTCGCCCTTCCGCAGCTCTATACTCTATAGAGTCTATATCATACCCCCACATATCATATAGAGAGGGGGAGAGGGGGCCCAACTGGAGTCGAGGGGGAGGGTCCCGGCGATGGAATATATCAATCCACTGCCCATCTATATAGATAGGGGGGGAGACTAGGCCTAGGCGCTTAGTCGGTAGTCGGCACTCAACCTTACCTTATGGCGAGGGGAGGGGTGAGCTTGGTTTAATTGGCACTCGATTTATGCCCGGGCCCCTATCCCCTATCTATATATGGCAATCTCTATATGGGGCACCCACCCGCCCCTATATCTATATGGCGCCCCTATAGTTCTATCTGGAGGGGGGGAGGATCGGGAGGAAAGCTAACCAATAAAAGGCTCACCTCCCGGCCGTCTCGTCTATCCCCTGAGGACGGGTTGTCCCAAACCCTACCCGCGGGTTGTCCCGCTTCCAACCCTAGCTAGGTGAGTACCCCCCCCCTCTCTACTGGGTCGGGGGAGTGGTTCACAACCTACGCTTCGCTCACCCCTTCCCCGGGGCCCCCTCTGACGATAAGACTCCCCGCCCTCCTCAGCTAACCACACGACACGAGGTAAGCAGCGTAGAGAGGGTGCCTATATAGTTACCCATTCAAGCAAAGAATTCTCTAGTTACCCGAGCGTAGCGAGGCATCCTGTTTCTAAAAAACCCTTAGTGGTCACTACACTATAATAGAGGGAGGGAGCCTCGGGGGAAGACGAGAATTGATATAATACAGATGGGCCCTCCGGTCAGAGTTAAAGAAAGATAGGGGCGGTCATATAAGTTAGCCCCGGGTTTCCGACTCCCCGGATATACCTCCGTACCGGGCACCCCCTCTCCCCCGAGCCCCGTCTTCTCCCCGCCTCAACTCAACTCTATTTAGCTGGGCTGGCACGTTTGGCCAGATAGATCTAGAGGGCATATAGAATACAAAGGTGTGCTTCTGCCTTCCCCGCTATGGCCCATATAGAGATTGGGGTCGAGCTCGACCCCAATCTCTATATGGGCGTTGTTGAAGCCCCTGGGGCCCTCTCTATATATCTGTTGTCTCTTCGAATCGGTCGCTCTGGTCGCTTCCTCTGCTCATATCTGGGGAGTCGGGAAGGGAAGCTCAATCAACCCGTCCGAACCTAGGGCTCTGAGAAAGGGAAAGGAAGGCCCAATCAAATCGTGGAGGTTCTCTCCCCCGCCCTCTCTCTATTCAACCTCACCCGTGCCGCGATTCAACGATGGGATGGGAGTCTGCTATCTATCTAGATCGGGGGCAGAAATCTCAATCTCTATATGGCGGGCGCCGGCCCATCATGAATTCTAGCTGTACGTTCCATTTCTCGCTCGCCCCCCGTTCACTCGATCAAGGGCAAATGCCAGTTCAGTTTCATTGGCACCCCCAGGGGATGAATGCGGAGAAGCAGCGGATGGTTCCGCCAGAGACAGGGGTGCCGCCAAGTATAGATAGGGCTGCCTACTGGAGAAGAGACAGGGCTCAAATCTTTGCGGCAACGGTTGCGCCAGATATCCATATAGGGGCGGGGCGGGGCCGCCCTGGACCTGACCTCCCTGCGATATGGATGTACCGGCGATATGGATATGGATGTACCGGCCCCTATCTATATAGCTCACCCTTCTATTCTATAGATAGGCCGATCCGCTTGCCCTTATTCCGTATTATCGAAGAGAAGGGGGCCCTATATCTATATATATAGGACTTGTATGTCAAGTCTCATTGTCACACTTGTATGTCAAGTTGTCAATAAGAGAATAGAATCGGGGTTTGAATCGGAAATCACTTACCCCTATCGTATAATAGAGATGGAGATGGATGGACCTATGCCCAATGTAGAGAAGAGAAATTTCTATATACATTCCGACTGGCCCGTAACTGTGGTGAGAGAGATGGATCCGATCCCATATATAGATAAGGGCGCTGCCAACCCCATCTATCTGCGCTTCGCTGGGCCCATGGGGATCCGATCCCATATATAGATAGGGCGCTGGGCCTATCTATAGACTCTATATAGGGGAGAGATGCTGGTCCCATCGGGGATCCGCTGGTCCCATCTATTCTCTCTATAGGGGATCCCATATATAGATAGGGCGCTGCCAACCCCATCTATCTGCGCTTCGCTGGGCCCATCGGGGATCCGATCCGCTTTGCTGCCATATAGAGAATCTAGATGGGGGAGAGGGATATTCGCTGGGGGATCCGCTGGTCCCATCTCTATCTGAACTCTGAATGAAACTCTCTCTATCTCTCTCTATCTCTCTCTATATCTCTATCTGAACTCTGAATGAAACTCTCTATATCTCACTCTTCAGTCTCTTCTCTCTCTATCTCTCTCTATATCTCTCTCTCTCTCTATCTTCAGTCTCTTCTCTCTCTATCTCTCTCTATATCTCTCTCTCTCTATATCTCACTCTTCACTCTCTCTCTCTCTCTCTTTCTATATCTGAACTCTATATCTCGACTCTATCTGTATCTCTCTCTATATCTCTCTCTATATCTCTCTCTATATCTCTCTCTATATCTATATCTCTCGATCTATCTATATCTCTATGGGCGACCCCGGCGCATACAGAAATGTTTTCCATTCCTCTTGTCAATCAGTAGGTTGTTCGATCCGGTTATGATATGACCGTCAATCATGCTTGTTCGATCTTGTTCCATGGTCATTCATGCCATATAGAGATAGGGGCGGGTCACCGACATACATAAGGGCCCCTAGATAGATATGGGGCCGTGCTTTCGATCCGATGTTATGACATAGTGTAATCACGTTAGATCGAGATGGCGATTCGGGAGAATTTTTCTTTATTTTCGGAAGGTGGGACGATGTGACATAAAATGATGGGCAAGCTTTGACTTGCATCATCGTGATTGGGATGCCGAATCGAGGAAGATACCAAGGTACTTCACGCCATCCTCGTCGGTTTTAATCAACGGTCACCGGCCCTAGATATAGATAGAGACTACCATTTCCTCTAGGTCGAGGCCGATCTAATCACGAGAGATACGATTCCCTCCAGCCAGATATAGATCTAGGGGCGGGGGAGGGGAAATAGAGAGTTCGATCGAACTACCCATAATCCCATTCTCATTTCATCATGTTGTGTGGGAAGTTAACCCATCGAGCCAGAACCATGTGTAGTGGCATCCGGGGCATTGGACATTGGATTGGATGCAGCCGCTCAGAAGAGGAATCAGTCGAGGAGCCGGATTGGTCCACTTCTGACATCTGCCCCTAGCGAACTAGAACTATAGCAGCATGTGGGGACGAAACCCATATAGAAGGCGAAGGCCCTTACGGAGAAGCGGGGAACCCGGACATCTGGCATACCGGTGCGGAAATCATGTGTCAAATCCTGTTACGTATTATGCAGATAGAGAGAAGCTTCGCCCTATAGCCGCCCTATAGCCCTCTATATTACGTCCCGGGGAGCATATATATCTATATAGGGTGCCGACTATCGACTATCTATGTATAGCCGCCCCCAGATAGATGAGATCTATTCTATCGCCCCCCCACCCCCATATAGAGCATAGATAGGGGGCCTATCAGTCCATATAGATAGGGGGGGGGGGTGCCGACTATGGAGAGTCGCCCCCCCCCATAGCCATAGATAGTTCAGGGCTCCTCCCCCAGCTATATATCTAGAGTCTAGTAGGCCGTCGCCCTATCTCTGGGTATGATCCGAAGGACCCCCTGTAAACTGATAGGCGACAGGGAGAGCGGTTCGCTGCCTACCCGACCGCCCATATCTCTAGGGGGCCTGCCGTCGGACTAGTTGTCCTTCCTCCCCCTCCTCTCGATAGCCAGATAGATCGTTCAGGGTAGGGTAGGGGCGGGGGAGGGGGAGTGCCGAGTCTATATAGCCGCCCCCTATATTATATTGAATAGGCCCCACCCCATATAGAGAGAGGGGGTTGAGTGCCGACTCTCTATAGTCTAGCCGCCCCCCATAGTCTCATTCAGGCCTATCTATCGGTTGAGTCCCTCGACCCCCCAGATAGAGGGCATCTATAGAGATCTGATCTGGGCGGTCCGGTTCGCTTAGATCATCGCTCACCCCGACTAGACTCTAGAGAGTCGCCCTCGACCCAACCCCCCTCCCCCGATGGAGATGGGGCCCTCTCTATAGGACTGGGGAGGGTTCGGAAGGGGAGTATTACCGAGCGTAGCGAGGCATTCAAGCAAAGAGAGTTTCCCTCCTTCCTCTTATTCACGGCCCCCTATCAACTCTATCTGCACTCCCCCGCCCCTATATCTGAATGAGACTATCTGAACTCTATATCTATATCTGAATGAGAGGAGGGGGAGGGCCCCCAATCTCTCTATCTGCCAGATCTGATCGATCGAGATCTATAGAGAGGGGAGGGGAGGGGCCCGCCCCTAGATCTCTATCTCTATCTGAACTCTATATCTATATCTAGATGGGGGCGGGCCTATCGGGGCCTACTATGACTATATACTATACTATACTACCAGCGATCGTAATCACTAGCAAGCAGTACTCCAGCGATCAGTAATGAGATGTATATAGATACAGGGTGGGGGCCGGGGAGCAGCGGGCCCTCGCTCCCAGCTATATAGAGATAGAGTAGGCCGTCGCCATAGATCTAATCTGAACTAGGAGGGGGGGGGGTGCGGCTATATGGAATAGATAGAGGCGCCGACGAAAGGTCATTATCTATATGCTATGCGCCCCCCCTCCTATATAGATTCTCTATTCTCTATAGGCGCCCAGAGAGATATAGAGGGCCGCCTCCCCCCTAGATCATATCTATCTAGATGGGGATGGGCTTCATTGCCCTCGTCCTACCGCCATATCTCTATATAGGGTGCCGACTAGAGAGAGTCGCCCCGATAGGGCGTCCCTAGATCTATAGGCCCCCCCAGATACTCTATATGGCCCCCAGATCCTCTAGATGGGGATGGGGGGTCGAGGAAGTTGAGGGCCTTCTCTATCGCATATCGCAGCGGCCGTCCTACGGTGGAGTATAATATAAGCGCTGGTCCCCCTCGGCCTCCTAACGTCGACACGAGGGCGCCCCCTATCTATATCTGGGGCGCTCTCCCTCGGCGGGCCCCCCCTCCCCCGCCCCCCCCCTAGATATCTGATCTGATCTCTATGGGGGCCCAGTTCGGGCGGCCCTATATAGATATGGGGCCCTATCTATATATGGGGCCTCCCCTATATAGATAGGCGATAGGCCCCCTCTACCAGATCTCTGTAGATGGGGTTGGGGCCCCCTATCTATGGCTCTATTCCCAGGGGCACTCCCCCGAAATAGCGATCGTAGGGCCCCTATAGATCTAATCTCTCTGGAGGGGGCCCCCGAAATCTCGATCCCTATATATCTAATCGGGGGCCCCCGAGAGAAATATATGTGCGATCGTAGGGCCCCTATAGATCTAATCTCTCTGGAGGGGGAGGCCCCTATATATAGATAGGCCCGCCCCCCCCCATATAGATATAGGGCCACATAGATATGGGGTCTAGGGGCTCTATCTGGAGGGGGAGGAAGGATAGGGGCTCGACCCCCTCTAGATCTATGGGGTCGAGGGCCCCTATAGATATATGTATATGGGGCACTCGACCCCATAGATCTAGAGGGGGTCGAGGAAGTCGGCCGATAGGCCGAGTGCCCCATATATAGATAGGGCCCCCCTAGATCTAGAGGGCTCTCGGTTGAGTGGTTCCCCCCCTCCATAGAATCTAGGGGAGCCCCCCTCCCTATAGATCTTCATCTTCTCTATGGGGGCCCTCCATCCCTCCAGAGATATAGAGGGGCAGTCGAGTGCCCCAGATATAGATATAGATAGGGGGCGCCCTCGGTCTCGGTTGCTTGTGCCCTACCGCGGGACCTCCGTCCCCGGATAGGGAGCCAGTCAATGGCCTCCCGCCGCAGCGATCCCCCATTCCGAAAGGTTCAGGCCGGCCCATTAGGTCCGAAGTTGTATGCCACTGCCGTGCGTGGTGCCGATAGATTCACCACTCCAGCGCCGCGATCGGACATTGCAGGCTGGGCATCTATCTCTCGTCTATCTGGGGAAAACTCCAACGACAAGGAACCATAGGCTCGGCCGGGGAAGGCCGCCCTACCAGCCAGCGACAGCGAACTAACGGGAACGGTAAGCAGTAAGCGGTGAGTGAATGAGTTTCTAGTTCATGGGCGAACGGGACGAATCATAGGCGAACGGAACTCGACCGCCCCTATATATAGATCATATCTATCTGGGAGGGCGACTCTCTAGAGTCGGCACCCTATCTATCTAGATGGCGACGGCCTCCTCTATAGAGCGGCGACTCTCTATAGTCGGGCATTTCTGCCCCCCTCTCTCCCATATCTATATAGGGGGGGGAGATAGGGGGCCCCTATCTCCCCCCCCTGGAGTATAGCCAAGTGGTAAGGCATCGGTTTTCGGTACCGACATGCAAAGGTTCGAATCCTTCCACTCCAGTATCATATAGCTGGGGGACCCTCTAGATATAGATGGCGACGGCCTACTCTCTATATAGCCGGACAGCTATATAGATAGAGGCGGGGGGGGAGTAATTTTGCATCAGGTCAGGTATTCTTGCTGTTGTGAAAGAAGAACCGCTCTGTAGGATTCGAACACATCAGGTTCGGACCCTCGGCCTCCCCATATAGAGATAGGCCTCCTCGATCTCTCGCCCCCCCCACCCCCATATATAGCATACATAGATAGGGGGCCGTCCATATATGTATATAGGGGGGGGTGCCAACTATATAGAGCCGCCCTCTCCCGTTGGCCTATATAGATATAGGGCCCTGACTCTCTATAGAGAGTCCAGTCGAGTGCCCCCCCCCCTCTCTATATGGGCGCCCTATCTATATATGGGGGGGCCTCCCCCTCTCCCAGCTATATAGAGTAGGCCGTCGGGTCCTCGACCGGAAAGCCATATCTATATAGAGAGCGCCCCAGATCGTCATAGGGGGCCCAATATACCAACCAATCTATAGGGGAGGGGCGGGAGATGCCCGCCCGACTCTATATATAGCCGCCCACTCTAGAGAATAGAGAGCCCGTCGGGCCCCAGATCTCTATAGATAGAGGGGGGGGGTCCTCGACCAACGGGAGAGGGGGGGCCCTATCTCGCCCATATATCTAGATAGAGGGGCCCCCGACGGGCTCTATCTAGATAGTGGGGTGGGCGGCGTCTCTAGTCGGCACCCTATAGATATGGAATATCTGTAGATGGCGACCCCCTATCTCTGGAGATCGAGGGAGAGGGAAGACCTCGATCGAGTGCCCAGATAGAGATAGGGGGCCCTGGCCCGACCCCCTATGAAAGGGGGGGGGGCGCCATATCTAGAATCTATCTAGGGGGGGGGGGCGCCCCATACCCCATATATTAGAGAGATCTATCGCTCACACCCCCACCCCATAGATCTTATAGTTATAGATAGGGTCGAGTGGCAGTTCGGGCCGATGGCCTATAGATCTAGGGGCAGCTAGATTCAGTAGGCCGTCGCCCCCCGGGGCGCCCCTATATTAAGTAAGAGCCCCCCCCCTATACTATAGATATGGCCCCGGGCCTATTCTATTCTATTCTATTCTATTCTATTCTATTCTATTCTATTAATATAGGGGCACGAGAGATGGCGACGGCCTACTCTATATAGCTTCGCCCAACTAGAGATAGCCGCCCCCGACCCCCTATATAGATCTGGATATGGGGTCTAGATATATGGCGGGGGAAGTCCTTATTTTATCTCGGGCATCAGGCGCTCTGTAGGAATCAGGTTTGGACCCTCGGCCTCCCGCCCTATCTATATATGGGGTCGGCGCCCTATACCTATATCTATATATAGAAACCCCTATCTATACTCCATATGGCTTAGCCTTATTTCCCTTCGGGTGGGTCTAACTCAATCCCCTTTCTGGCATGCTACGGTCCCTTGAGTCTCTCGACGTCGGAGAATGGGAGATTCTCCCCCTTCGGTAAGCCAGATGGCCATATTGCAGAGTGCATTCCGTTGCACTTCCCCCTCGTTAAGGGGCGCACTCCGATACCGTTGATGTCCGATAGCTTTGATAGTAATGGCTGGATTGACCACTATCTCGTCCATCGAGTATAACGGGGCAAATGATGGTATAGCGATGAACATCGGGATAATACTAGGGAATATGGTCCGAATAATCTCTATAGTCGTTCCGTGAACAATCCTTTGCGGGATCGGATTTCTTCTATAGTGAAAATGCCATGAAGCGCGAACCAACATCCGTGATACGAGAACCGAAATCAGAATTGGGAAGAAAAAGATATCATGATGTGAGTCAATGATTCCTTGCATCACAGGTGTTGCCGCGTCTTGAGATCCCAATTGCCATGGTTCCGCAGCATCACAAGGAGCGATTGTGAGGACCTTTAGGTACTCGGAGAGGAATAGCCAAATCATTTCCTTATTCCAAATCATTTCCTTATTCCGCTGTTCTCTCCGATCTTTCGCTCCCGAAATCGAGAGACTCCCCGCCTCATTCTTCTACTCATAAATTGACCCCCTCCTTGCCCATCCTTTCTCCCAATCAATGCGCAGAACCCGGCTCTATCGGCCGAGTACTCTCCCCTCGTCCTCCTCCCCCCCCCCCCCCTTCTATATAGATCTCTATATATCTATATAGATCTATATATATCTATATAGAGATCTATATAGATATGGGAGATAGGGGCCCCCTCTCTATGGCCCCCCGATGGGGGAGAGAGGGGGCCTATAGATATAGGGGTGCCAACGCCGCCCTCTCCCCCATATGGAGTCTAGGGGCATATAGACATCTAGGGGTCCTTCGTCGGACATACATGGATGCATCCATCTACCTCCTATTTATTCTATACGTGATACAACTGATGACTGGTATCACGTATAGAATAGAAAAGGTGGATGGATGGCCCTATATCTATATAGGCCAACGGCCTATCTATATATGGGGCACCCCCCCCCCCTCCCTATAGATCTTATCTTATTGGGATTGGGCCCCCCCTCACCCTCCAGAGTTCAGATATGGGGCGGGCCCCTCCCCTCCCCTCTCTATAGATCAGATCTGGCAGATAGAGTGGGGCCCTCGCTGCCCCTATCTCTCTATAGAGTATAGATATGGCCCTATAGATCCCATATAGAGTGCCGGGGGGGCGAGTGGTTCGCTGCGCTCACCCCTCACCCTCCAGATAGAGATATAGGGGCGGGGCGGCCCTCCCCCTCCAGAGAGATCTCTCTATAGGGGAGTGCCCCATATCGTCATAGGGGCCCTCAATTGAGAAATCAATTGAGTGCCCCATATATTATATAGATATAGATCCATAGAAATCTATAGTATAGGGTCAATCGAGGGCCCCCTCTATATAGATGGGGGAGCGGGGTTCGCTACGCCATATAGAGATAGGGGCGGGGAAATCAATCCATCAATCACCATAGAATATCTAGAGAGGGGGGAGGGGGTGCCCCCCCCCCTAAAGAGATCTATATATATCTATATGATATCTCTATGGGCCCTATATAGAGAGATCTGAGGGGAGTATAGTATCTATACATAGTAGGCCGTCTCGTCGGGGGAGGCCCGAATCTCTATATAGGGGCGGGGCCCCCCCTACCCTATATAGAGATTGGAGATATTGGGCCGACTATACAGAGTTGGCCCGCCCCATCCCATCTATAGATATATGGGCGGGCGCCTATCTAGAATTCAATTCTGAACTATGGAGGGGGGGGGGGGGGAGCAGCCGGGGCCCCATATCTAGATAGGGCGGTCGACCATTGGGTTATTCCATTCGTGGTGGAATAAGCGGGATGGAAACGGGAAGACATCTTTCATTACGATGAAAAAGAACGATCCCAGGAGGATGGAAATCCAATTCCGGGTCATTCCTTGGTGAACGTGATCTGCCATAATCTCTTCGATCCCCGCATGAATATGCCGGAATGAATAGATATCCGATAGCAAAGTGGGATAAACTTCGTCCAATTCCGATATGAGGAGTAGGGAAGCAGCAAGCAAAAGGAGGTTTCCTCGGGCCGAGCTTTCAATGATACTATCTCCATCTCTCAATCTCAATCTATCTCCCAATCCACTTGTTCTTTCCTTCATGGACCCCCCCACCAATAGATAGAGACAAATGGGAATAACCGAACCACGTCTACGGAATGCCAGTACCATGCAGCTGCTTCAAAGCCAACGTGATGCTCCTTGGTCAAATGACCCGAATATTGGCGAATACCACATATGATTGGGAAAAGAGTCCCTATAATCACATGAAAACCATGAAACCCGGTTGCTGAGAAAAACGTAGGACCGTGAATACCATCCGAGACAGTGAAAGGTGCTTGAGAATACTCCATTCCTTGGAACCCAGTGAATACTAGGGCCAGTGAAACGGTGGCTACTAAAGCGTAAACTGCTTGTCGCTCCTTCCCCGCGAGTATAGCATGATGAGCCCAAGTTACGGCAGCTCCGGATGAAAGGAGAATAAGCGTATTAAGAAAAGGGATTCCCCAGGGATTCAAAACCCCAATCCCTTTTGGGGGCCGGATACCTCCAATCTCTACCGCAGGCGCCAAAGAAGAATGGAAAAAAGCCCGGAAGAAAGCGAAGAGGAACATGACCTCCGATACGATGAACGGAATAAAACCATATCGAAGTCCGAATTGTACGACTTTGGTGTGATGTCCCTCCAACGTGGATTCACGTATCACATCGCGCCACCGTACAAACATGGTATATGGGATGAAGATCAAGCCCAAACTGAGGAGTGTTGAACCCCCCGTGAATGAGTGCATGTACATAACACCTCCAACTGTGGTTGCCAAAGCTCCGAGTGAACCCGAAATAGGCCATGGACTTGGATCTACCAAGTGATGAGAATGCCTCTGAGTCGTAAACAACTCCGCCCCGTTCCGTTGCTTCGAGTATTGTCAACCCGCCCCGCCCTTCACCTGAGAGAGGACAGGACCTGAGAGAGGATAGTTCCCTCGGCCTCCCGATAGAACTCCCCTATAGCCCTATAGATTCAAGGGGAGGGGGGTCGGGCCATATAGAGAATCTCATTTCTATAGGAGGGGGGGGGTGCAGTTATAGATAGGGGGGGGGGCCGACTATAGAGAGCCCCCCCTCTCTATCTAGATGGGATATATTCTATCGCCATATAGAGAGAGAAAGGTACCCTCCCCCCTCTCTCTCTATAGGGGATAGAGAGGGGAAAGGAAGGTAGGGGTCGGCCGGGGGCCCTATATCTATATGGTCTGGGCGCCCTATCTAGAACTAGAACTCTCTATTCTATGGGGGGGGAGGAGTCTAGATGGGGTGACCTCGACATTCCTTTCTAAATGACCCCCGGCCCCATACCCCATCTATAGACATATAGGGGCTCGACCTCCCGAGGTCGAGCGCATAAATGACCCCGGGCCTCCCTATCCCGATAGGGGTCGGCCGGGGGCGCCCCCCACCCCCACCTCAGATATCTTATAGTTCTAGATAGGGTGACCCCGGGCCTCCCTATACTGATAGGGGTCGGTCCCCCCTATATAGATATTGGAGATATTGGGCCTCCCCCGTTAGGGGGAGGTTCTTTAGATCTCCCCGGGGGAGGAGGGGGAGTACCCCATATCTATATATAGATAGGGGGCCCGACTCTATCTCTATATAGAGCCGCCCCCTATATTAATAGGCCCCACCCCCATAGATATATAGGGGAGGCGGGCGCCTATATCCTATATAGATATAGGGGCGCATAAATGACCGTCGAGACCCTCCCCCAGCTACCAGCTATATCCCCCATAGAGAGAGAGGGGGGTAGGCCCCTATCTAGAATTCTCTATATGGAGGGCCTATCTACTAGATATAGTACCCCTTGGCCTCCCCGTCGGCCGAGTGCCCCCAGATATAGATAGAGGGGCGGCCGAGTGCCCCATATATAGATAGGGGCCCTCGACCCCATATCTATATAGGGGGTCGAGTGCTCTCCCGGGTTCTCGATCTGATATAGAAAGAATCGTTGGTTTCACCGGCGAACTACGTGGGCGGGGATCCTTATTATTAAGAATATGGGTCTTGAGTCACCAACTGGAGAGGTTCTCATCCAGGTCATTCATGCGCGAACTAAATGCCCGCCTTCCGTGCCTGACTATATATAGATAGCCGCCCCCCTCCTCTCATTCAGAATTCTAGATATGGCCGGCTCGACAGCACTCGGCCGATAGGCCGAGGGCATTTCTCTCCCCCTCCCCCATATAGAGATAGGCGCCCACCTCCCACCTCTAATAGAGTGAGTGAAGGAGTGAAGTTGGGGTTGGGGTCGAGGGCACTCGTCCGACGTCAGGGCCTTTAGCCTTTAGGCACTCGTCCGATAGGACGAGGCCCGGCCCCCCCATATCTCTATAGGGGCCCGCCCCTCTAGAGAGATATGGAGGGGGGAGGAGGACGACTCTGACCTGAACCCTCCCCCTACTCGTCCTCCCATCTATATCAATAGGGGTCGGACGAGTGCCTAAAGGCACTCGACTGACGTTAGGAAGTCGAGGGAAACCTCGTCCCCCTCCAGATAGATAGATATAGGGGCGGGGGAGTGCCCTCGACCCAACCCCATCCAATCTAGAGAGACCTGGGATCTGGGCGGGCGCCTATATAGATCCAGGGGTCCTCTCCCGTTGGTCGAGCCCTGACGTCGGACGAGTCCCTCCCCCCGATCTTATCTTCTCTATATGGCGAGTGCCCCGGGGGGCCCCATAGATAAGATATCTAGGGAGGGGGGGGCTGCCATCTATAGTTATCTCCGAGGCGGGGGAGGTTCTTTAGATCTCCCCCTAACGGGGGAGGAGGCCGAGGGCATTTATGCTCCCCTCTATATAGATATGCCCCTGAACTCTCCCCTATATAGATAAGGGGGCCCTATCCCTATATATGGAACATAGAACTCCCTAGAAATCTATATGGCGAGGGCCCCATATATAGATAGGGCGCCCGAGGCCCATATCTAGATAGGGCTACGCTCACCCCCCCCCTATATAGATTAGTCTATATGGCAACGGGAGATGAGATGAGATAAATTCATCTCATCTCATCAAGTTCACTTGGCCGTGTAAAACATGGATTAGCATTATGTTCTCCCTACAAGGTTTCCTCCATCCAGATAGAGGATTGGGAGTTGTGCCATACGAATACTTCGGAATCAGATAGAGGATGTTTCCCTCCATTCTCCGTGAGCCACTGATTCCTCCGAAACGGGATGGATAAGTGATTTTATTCTTCCTCCCCAGTAAGTCGGCGTCACACCACCGGGATACTTCGAATAAACTAGAGTCCACATAGGATGCACCACTGAGAGAACTTCTTACCGAAATATCCTCCAAACTGTTGGGGTCGTTGCTCCGGATGTTGTTCCCGTGTGGAACCAGTCGGTTCCGTGGTTTGGGAATTCTGCTGGGCCTAGGTACTCCATCATTGCATAGGGGAGGATGATAAGCGAAGAAGATCAGGCGACACCGGAAGAATTGTGCGAAATAAGTGAATTGATCCAGTTGGGGCATCATTGATCTAGTTCTATTTCCCCTTCCTATATCCAGAACTCTCGTACGAGTAGTGTGGTAATGGTGAAGATACTAAAAGGAGAGAAAGATACTACTGTAAAGAGACTACTAGGGAGATCTAGGGGGGGAGATATGGGGCTTCGGGTGGTCAGTTCTTTACCAACGGAAAGCATGGGGGAAGCGCCCATAGATATAGATAGGCCGGTACTCTCCCCCATATAGAGATAGGGCTCCCCATCGGGCCCCAACCCAAATCTCTAGGTCTAGGGGGTGGCCGGGGTGCCCCATATATAGATAGGCCGTTGGCCTATATAGATTCTATATAGGGCCCCGATTCTATTCTCTATAGAGGGGGGGGGCACTCGCCATAGAAATCTATAGGGCCCCTTCTCCCCCTCACCCTTCACGGGTGAGATCCCCCCTCTCTCTATATTCAACCTCACCCTCGCCCCTATACCCTCAGATAGAGAGATTGGGGGCCCTCCAGAGAGCCGAGATATAATAGAGAGGGGGCGGGTGAGTGCAGAAGATCGGGGCCCTCACCCTCCAGCCCTATAGAAAAATATGGGAGCCGTAGATAGAATAGAGAGGGGGGCGGGTGAGTGCCCATAGAGAGATAGGGGGCCCTCACCCTCCAGCCCTATAGAAAAATATGGGAGCCGTAGATAGAATAGAGAGGGGGGCGGGTGAGTGGTTCGCTACGCGAACCACTCACCCGACGAAGGAGGGCGAGGTCTAAAGAGCCTCGCCCGGGGCGGGCGAGTGCCCCCCCGGCCCCTCACCCTCCAGAGAGCCGAGAGATATAGAGTTCAGGGGGGGCGGGCCCCGATCTGGCAGATAGAGTTGATTGGGGCCCTCTCTCTATATCTTATCTTATCTTATTTCTATGGCAATCGAGGGCCGGCTCGACCAACGGGTCCTCGACATATATCTAGTTGGGGGGGGGGTCGAGAGATCAATGCCCTATCGGTCGATGCCCTCAAATTGTAAGTGATTGGTGTAATAATCGGTCATTCTTTTTCCAACTCGTCCCAGAATGGGCGTTAGGGCAAAGAACAAGAAGAGAGCTACTGGAGGAATTTGTCCAATAGTCACATATGGTGCCTCCACGGGTTCACATCCGATCCGACCTGATGGTAAGCAATCCGCCAGGAAAAACCGAAAGAGTTTCTGGTAGATCGGGCGAAAACTTGAGCTACGAACATACGAACTTTTCATAAAAGGTAGAGCCAACAGAGATGGAAAAACGAGTGCTATTGCGGCTACACCTCCTGATTTGTCGGGTATACTGCGAGGAATGGCATGGATTGGTGGGGAATACCATTCCGGCACAATATGAGGCGGGGTGGCCATCGGATTAGCAGGTATATAATTGTCGGGATGCCCCAAGACATTAGGAGCACAAGAAATCCAAATGGAAGAGAGGATAGCGGAAGCTACCCGACCTACTAGATCCTTCACGTAGAAATAGGGATAAAAAGCGATTTTATCCATCTTTGAATGCACACCCAATGGATTATTCGATCCATATTGATGCAATGCGGCCGGATGAAGAGGACTGGCGCCTACTGGAATAAGAGGGAGTGAATAATGAGGACTAGAGAAACGATTTGAGGTGGCATTGTCCACGGGGAAACCACCCCACGGCCGAGTCACTGTCGTATCTCCCACTACAGGTATGGCGCTAGCTGAGCTTGTAATTACCGTAGCTCCCCGAAAGCTCATTTGACCCCGAGGTAGTGCATGTCCTATGGAAGCAGTCACAATCATGAATGGGGAGATGACAACTCCGAGGCACCAAACGAATTCCCTAGGACTGTCATAACTCGCATGATACAAACCGCGAAAAATATGGGGGTAAACCACGATGGAAAACATACTTGCCCCATTAGCATGCATATAACGAAGCAACCAGCCCCCTTCAACATCTCTCATGATGTGTTCTACGCTGTTGAAAGCTGGATCCACATGAGGTGTGTAATGCATAGCTGGAAAAACGCCGGTCACTATCTGAATGGCTGGACGAATACCAGCTAACGGACCAAACCCCCACCAATGACTCAGATTGCTCGGGGTCGGATGATCTATCAAATGCTGGTTCAGTGTGGAGAATATGGGTTGTTTGAGAATGGAAAATCGTTGTGTCATGTCTCTGTCCCCTCAATTCGACTCCCCCTCAATGGAAAGGAACGGGTGCATTATCACCGAGCTTAAATTGGAGTACATCTCATTTATCCCCTGATCGGGCTTGTGTAGGTAGATGTGGGGAATCGGCCGGCGACTCCCCGGCCATATAGAGAGAGATAGATAGAGAGAGAGATAGATCGTGTCTATCCCGGCTTGTGTAGGTAGCTGTGGGGAAGGAGATACGACACGATCTATCTCTCTATGGCCGAGTCTAGTCCAGACTAGACTATAGTGATGCAGTCCGGACTATATACATACGTAACATGAGTGGCCCGGCCATATTCTATAGAGAGAGGGGGGCCATGGATGCATCCATCTATCCGTTATATACGTGATACAACCAGTCATCAGTCGTATCACGGCCGATAGAATAGATGGATGATGGATGATGGGTGGATGGATGATGGATGCATCCATGGCTCGACCCCCCTCTATACTCTCTATATGGCCCCCAGATACTCTATATTCTATGGGGGGCCATATAGAGAGTATAGAGGGCCCTATAGATTCTATATGGCGACCCCTATCTATATATCTATATGGGGAGGCACCCGGCTCCCCCCCTCCAGAGTTCAGAATTCTAGATAGGCGCCCGCCCCAAAGATAGTTCAGAGATGGCCCCCCCCCACCCCCTCTTATCTTATCTTAACTGGTCGAGTGCCGAGAGGCCGTTGGCCTATATAGCCCCTATATAGAGAGGCGGGCCCAGCCAGATAGATATATGGAGGAGCGCCGGCCTCTAGTAGGCCCCCTCTCTAAATATGGCCTCTAGAGCGGAGTGCCTCCTCGATCTCTCGCCTATAGGGGGTGCCGACTATAGTATAGAGAGTTGCCCCCCCTATAGATCTATATAGATGGCTCGTTCCCCAGCTCTCTCTAGTAGGCCAGATAGATCTATATAGGGGCCCTCTCTATATACGGGCCCGGGCCGACTGACTATACTATAGCTACCATATATAGATAGGGGATTCTATAGATAGGAGGGTCAGTCGAGTGTCGGCTCTCTATAGTTTCTAGTTGGCGGGGGCTGGTCGAGCCGCATGACAGCCTATCTATATATGGGGCCGTCGCCATATCTAGAATCTATATAGTTCAGGGCCTCTCTCTACCCGCTCGATCTATCGTATTATAGAGAACTGACCCCTCTAATATAGATATATAGGCTCCCCCAGCAGATATATAGAGATGGCCCCTATCCCCCATATATAGATAGGGTCTGCCGTCGGGGGAGGGTCGGGGGAGTGTCTCTATAGCCGCCCCCTATATTAATGGGCCCCATATATATAGAGGGGGTCCCCCCACCCCGAACTCTAGTTATAGATAGGGCCCCAATACCATCTATTCTATAGAGATAGAGATCTGGGCGGTCCCCCTATGACGATATGGGTTCGCTATCGCTCACCCGGGCATCGCCCCTGCCCCTGTTTCTTAGTAGGGGCATTCATCTGGGGAGGCCATATATCCATCGGCCCATATATCTATCTATCTATCTATCTGGGAGGCGCCCATAGTTCTATAGAGGAGTCCCTCCCCCTCCCCATATCTAGATACCCAACCCCCTATATCTATTCTCTAGAGGAGAGGCGGGGGGGTTCCACCTCTCTATTCTACCCCCTCGATTCAATTGAGAAATCAATCGACATATCATATATAGATAGGGGGCCCTCCCCCTCCCCATATATAGATAGAGCCCGAGGGGGCCTATGCCTATTAATATAGGGGGGTAGGGGGGCCGATGCCCTCGACTAGTATAGAATAGAGAGATGGGCCCATCTATCTGCCCATCTATATCTATCTGCGCGGGCGGGCGGCCTATCTGAACTCTGAACTATGAATGAAACTCTCTCTATCTGTATCTCTCTCAGATATAGATCTCTCTCTCTATCTCTATCTCTATCTGTATCTCTCTCTATATCTCGACGAGACTCTATCTTCAGTCTCTCTCTCTATCTCTATATAGATCTCTCTCTCTATCTGTATCTCTCTCAGATATATATCTCTCGATCTATCTATATCTCTATATATCTGAACTCTATATCTATATCTATGGGCGACCCCTAGAGTTCTCTATGATATGGCAACGGCCCTATCTAACTATGGGGACCCTCTAGATCCCTATCTAAACAGAGGGGGGCAACGGCCCTATCTATAGAACTTAACTAACTCGTCGGGGGAGTGCCTATCCAAAGTAGCCCCCCAGCTATGTATAGATCCTCCCGAGCAGAACTGGAACTGGTTAGTCGAGTTGAATCCACACCGGAGTATCTCCCCAGAGTTCAGATAGGGGGAGCCGCTTTGGGTCAAGGCGCTACCGAGTGAGAGAGAGCCGGCCGGGATACCGGGAGCCATATAGTGCAGATGTCTTCGACCGGGATGAGTTCTACTATACAGATAGAGTTCCGAAGGTCCGCTGCCGCTGAGTGAAGGCGCTCTATGTGCTAGTGGTATCCCCGCTGAGTCCACGAACTACTGGGGAGAGAGTGGCATGTCCACTGGGTCCAGACGCCCTATAGATTATGTAGTGGTGTCGGCCGGTGACAGAACTGACTAGCAGTGGGACCTATTCCTACCTAACCCGGTCCCCTATCTAGTTCAGAATATATGGACCCCTAGCGATAACGAGTTTGTTTATCGAGAATTGGTCTATGCCCCGACCTCAAACCTCAAGCCCATCCCATCTATTCTATAGCCTAGCCGACCGCCAGGGTTGAGTTGATGCCACCGGTTCATCGGTGCATCTATATCTGAACTCTGCCCGACCGGGCACATTCTAAAGTGCCCCGACCGGCACATTCTAAAGCGAGGGGGTTCGTCAAGCGAGGGCTACTCCTGTTGAAGCCAAGGGGAGGGGGGGGGGAGATAGGGGAGGGGCAAGAGTGGTCGGTTAGTCCCCCTCCCCTTGGCGGCCGGTTAATCCACAGATGGTTCGGCGCTTTTCGAGGTCTTGATCGTAAGTAAGCCACAGACCGATTGGGTGGTAACCGATTGGGTGGTAGCCTAAGCCACCATCGAGCTAGAACCCGCCCTTCTCTCTCTATCTGGAGGAGAGGTATAAAGATATAGGTCTAGGTCTTGAAATATAGGTATAGTCGATCTCACCTCACCCGCCGCCGCTCACTGAACTCTATATAGCCGCCCCCGACCCATACTGAAGGCCTATAGTTCTATCTGGGGCGGCTAGAGTTCCACCCCCCTATCTATCTCTCTATCTATCTATATGGGCGCCCCAGGCCTGCCTATATCTCTCTCTATCTGGTTCGAGATAGGATTACAGCAGGAGTTAGCAGCAGGAGTTCGCAGCACGAGTTAGCAGCAGGAGTTAGCAGCACGAGTTAGCAGCAGGAGTTAGCAGAGCAGAGCAGCTCTATCTGGTTCGAGATAGCAGCTGGAGTTAGCAGCAGCCCGACTCTCTCATCTCATCTCTAATCTCTATGGCCAGGCCAGCTACGAATCCATCCATCCATCCATCCAGCTACAAATCCATCCCTTATAGTTCTGTAATATATCTGGGGGCTAGGGCTAGCTACTAATCTCTACTCGGAGAGGGTATGGCCATATCTCTAATCTATATATAGGGGGGCGGGGGCCATATCCCATATCTCTCTATAGGATAGGGCTGCATCAGATCTCTGGGCATTGGCCATATCTTATCTCTCTCTCTATAGGATAGGGAGGCTCGCCTATAGAGAAGAGACTAGGGGGAGAGCGGAGCCGTGCATTGATCTATATATGGAGAGGCGGTGCCATATCTCGTCTCGATACGGGATATTGGCTTGGGTTTGCATGCTGAGCAATATCTCTTCTCTCTGTCGAGAAGTTTGCTGTGCAGTGCTGAGCCCTATCTATATATGGTCTCTCTGGGGATCGAGATGAACCAGACTAGACTAGTGATCGAGACGTCTCGATAAGGGCTCTCCCCACCTGACCCAAGGGGAGCAACCAGCAACCGGGATAGGGCAGGGCCATGCCAGGTAGATCTCTCTCTATCTATCTCTCTATGGCCATGCCATGCTAGATACAGTAGAGGGAGGAGTGGGCATCTCTAATCCATCTCTCTACTCTATAGGGCCGAGCATTAATCTAATCTAATCTGGCCATATCTTATCTCTCTGCCGCTATCTTATCTAATCTATAGGGCCATATCCCATATATAGATATAGGAGTGGGCTCCCCCCCATATCTAGACTCTCTAGACTCTAGGGAGTACCATATCTATCTCTCTATAGGGGCCATCGATATTCTAGACTCTCTAGACTCTAGGGAGTACCATATCTATATCTATCTATAGGGGCCATCTCTAGAATCGGCCAGATCGGGCCATCTCATCTATCTACGTGATATCACTACTTCGTATATAGATTAGTAGAGATCTCTCCATATCTATAGATCTCTCTATCTCTCTATCTAGATCTATATGGGAGGATAGCCTAATAGAATAGACTAGGGGGAGCCGTGCATTGATACGGGAGTATGCCTTGGGTGCCTATCTATCCGAAGGGGTTCATCCAGCCATTCGCCTATATATATATTCTATGGGGGGTTCATCCGGCTTGGGTGTAGCCGCCTATCTATATATGGGGGATAGGGCCATGCTCAGTAGAGGAGAGGGCATATCTATCTCCCATCTCTCTATCTAGGGCCATGCTCAGTAGAGTAGAGCCCGGCCAACACTTGCCAGATAGATATAGAGGGCCTATATAAGAGAGATACGCCCATATCTAGATCTATATTCTAGACGGAGCAGAGCCAGTGGGCGTCATCGAGACTGTGCTGAGCAATATTAGCAACCGGGTTCGGTTCCCATATCTCTATATAGGGGGCCATAGGCCTATCTAGATTCTATTCTATATGGGGGGTTCATCTGATATCGCTTGGGGTTGCTGCCTATCTATATAGATATTGATACGGTTCAGTTGATACGGGAGTATGGCTTGGGTGCCATATCTCTCCATATCTCTATATAGGGGGGGACTAGTGGACGATCTAGAATATAGTAGTGGCTTGGGTGCCGTGCCATATCTATCCATATCTCTATATAGGGGGGGACTAGTGATCTAATCTTAATCTCGCTTGGGTCTTCTCCCCTCTAGTGACTATAGATGGAGACGTCTCGATAAGATTAAGATGAAGGGGCTCCCCACCTGACCCAAGGGGGAGAGGGGAGCCGTGCATATCTATAGATAGGGCCATATCTATATATAGGGTAGGGCCAGATCTAATCTCTATATAGGGCTAGGCTAGGCTAGCCTGGGTGCCATATCTCTCTAAACTACTAGACTAGTGATCTAATGTATCTAGAGACTAGTGATATAGCTTGGGTCTTCTCCCCTCTAGTGACTGGTGATCGAGACGAACAAGAACAAGATGAAGGGCCCCCCCTATCTATATATATATAGATATATATCTATATATATGGATAGTTTTTTGGCCCACCTGACCCAAGGGGGAGAGCGGAGCCCCCATATCTATATATACGCTTGGGGTTGCTGCCTATCCCTATCTATCCGAAGGAATGGGGATGGGGGGGGGGTTCATCTGCCTTTGGTTTGCTGTTCAGGGATAGGGCCATGCTCAGTAGAGGAGAGGAGTGGGCATATCTATCTCCCATCTCTCTATCTATAGGGGTCTCCCAATCACCAAGCAGCTATATATAGAGGGGAGGGGAGGGGAGGGGAGGGGAGGGGGCCAGATATAGATTCTCTATCTTTGGTGAATCGCTATATATGGAGTAGGGCGAGTATACCATATAGAGAGGGGGTCGAGTCATAGCTATATATAGAGGGGGCCAGATATAGATTCTCTATCTTGGGTGAATCGCTATATATGGAGTAGGGCGCTGTTTCAATCACACGAGTTGCCGGCCCTATCTATATAGATATATCTATATATATATAGATATATCACGACCACACGGAGCATATTCCGGTTGCGAGATATATAGATAGGGCAGATAAGATATATAGGGCATGGTCATAATCTATATATGTTGCCGGTTGATCATGTTACGATCACACGAGTTGCCGCGTTCATGGTTGTTGTTGCTAGTTATGGCATGGCGCCCTATCCATATATGGGATATTACATATGTAATATGATTCTCGGAAGATCTATATAGAGGGCAGGGCGCCCCTCTCGATCGAAGAGTGGCATTTCTTTCATATTAAGTCAGTAGAGGAGTTCCGTCGAGGAGGAGGCATTTCATGGCATGGCGCCCTATCCATATATGGGAGTACTATATAATAGAATATAATAGAATATAATAGAATATAATAGAATATAATAGAATATAATAGAATATAATATCTCGTTATTGGGCCCCCACCCCCCCCCCCCCCCCACCTATATATCTTATCTTGTGAATTAAACTAGTTCAATCGGCACTCGCTTTCTCTCTTTACCTTTGTCTAGTTTCCTAGTTCGCTCCGTCCAATGGCCAATGGCTGGCCAATAGGGTTGGGTTAGTCATTTACAGATCGCAAGTCGATTAAGTAGAGATAGGGGCGCTGCTGAAGCGTATACATAGATATGGGCGCCATCGCCATATATAGATAGGCTAGGGGACCCTCCAGGCTAGGCCTCCAGCATCAGCCCATGTGCCCACAGCCACTTATATGAGATAAGAAGGGGATGGGATAAGTTCGGAGTGCTGGGCCAACTATCTGAGTCTATAGTATGTAGTATAGAGTATATAGTCTAGATATAGGGGCTATAGAGTCTATAGTAGAGAGAGGGATATAGGGGTGGCTTAGACTCTAAATGAATGAATGCCCTATATTCTCTTCTATCTATATAGAGGCCCCCACCCCATAGTGCCGTAGAGATAGGGCCCCCCCATAGAGAGATATGGCCGACAGTTCTAGATAGTTATGAGGCCGAGGGCCCCTATCTAGCTATCTCTAATTGTTTTCTAGTATAGCCGTTCCGAATTCCGGCAATGGTCCTGTGTTCCGTCGGAGATTAGATTCTATATAGATAGGCTCCCGATAGGGCTTCCCCTCGGCCTGCCCCTAGAAATTGAAAGGGCTCAGCTCCCGGTTGCAATTCTATAGATATGGCGGCTCGGCATATCCATAGGGCTAGGCCCGGGTCTATCTCTCCATCTGATGTGATGTTACGTATGTAATCGGTATAGTCAGTCCAATAATCTATAGCCCTTTGGTCGACCCTATAGTTTTCTATGGCAATCGAGTGCCCCAGATCGCACCCCTCAAACAAAAATTGTGCTGTGCCATCACCGCTTCCGCCCATAGTTCAGATTAGATAGGCGATGAGATGAAGAGTGAGATATAGAGAGAGATATAGAGGGGGATCTTATCTCTTCTCTCTCACCACACCAACCAGTCTATATAGGCGGAGGGCGAGGGGATCCCCTTTCTATCAACCGATTCATCACGCGCATCACCAACCTCCCCATAATCTATAGAGGGCCTATCTAATCAGAGGGCTCCCCCCCCCCCTCTAGATCTCTATGGGAGTAAGTATGGATAGGGCCATCCATTCTATTAGGAGCCATACGTGATACGACTGAGATCTCTCTATATGGGGTTCCCCCTCGTCCCCCAGGCTCCAGCTATAGAGAGAGAGTAGGCCGCCAACTCTATAGATTGTGCGGAGTACCTTCGTAGTTGCCTCCCTGCTGCCTAGAGTATATAGAGATAGAGGGGCCCATCTCTCTATATAGGCAGATCCATCGCCCATATCTATATAGAGGGGCGTAACATGCATGCCATATAGAGATAGGGGATCACTCATCTCGACAGCCAATCCATCTATATATCTACCCCTATCTATATATGGCGCGCATCTATATATAGATAGGGGCGGCATCACGGGGCCTGGATAGGGGATCTAGATAGGGCCCCCCCCTCTCTAGATATGGCCCCGCCGGGCCTACGCCTACTATTCTATAGAGTCTAGCCGGCTCGATAGACGTAGAGACGGATGGATCCCGGGGGATCCCCCCTCTCCCTCTAATATGGAATGGAAGGTGGAGGGTGCAGCGGGTTAGCTCCGATCCGCTGATGCGAGAGCCCGGCCGCTGGAGAAGAGAGCCCTATAGTTCTATCTGGCCGCTGATCGGCTCTCGGCCCCTCTGGCCGCCCCTCTGTATATAGGCCGGCTGATAGGGGGAGATCGGATTGTCCATCCCTGTCCAGATCCAGAGCCTATAGAGAGTTCTACCCAATCCCCACAGTCTAGAGTTTCATTGGCCCGGGATTAACGGAGATCATCTCATCACTCTCGAGATCCGGCCGTCGGGAGACTCGACTAGAGAGTGGAGGTTGGTTGGTTCCAGCCCTATCTATAGATCTTTCGTTGCAATATCTAACTATATGGTCATTCAGTTCGATGGGAAAGAAATGACCAGACCATACCTACTGGCCACTATCTATAGTCGTAGGGCGTAGCTTCGATGGATCACGTAGCTTCGATGGATCATTCCCCTCGCCCTCCCCCTCCCCGTGGCCCCCTATCTATATCCACGGGGCCTGGGCCCTATCTATATCCACGGGGCCTGGTGTGGCCCCTAGATATCAATTGGTATAGTTGGATGGGGTGGGGGGCCAACTAGAACTATACGAGAGATCTCGTACTGTCTATCGTATTCCGAGGTGAGGAGCCCTGAATGAGAGGGGGGGCACATTCCTTTATGCTATGCCCATCCCATAGTGTGATAGGGATAGGGGGCCGGCGGCCTACGAGTCTATGCCGGTTTCCGGACAGCTGTACTAACTAGGGGTGGGGAGGCATGCATATCTATGGGGAGAATTCTCTACAGCTATATAGATTCTATATAGGCGGGGGGGGGAGGCCGACGAAGCTATATAGAGTAGGGTAGGGGCCTATCTAATCCCATAGTGTGATAGGGCCCTCCGTGTAGCCAACCCAATAGAGAGGGCCCCGTATAGAGATAGGGCCGACGGCCTACTCTATAGAACTGGGGACGAGGACCCCTATCACTATATGGAAGCTATGGCCCTCGGTCTATCAATCGAGTGCCGACTATAGACTATAGATAGTCGCCCTCGCCCCCTCTAACTAACTATGGCAGGGCTCCCCCTCCAGCTCCAGTGTTGATCAGATCAGATCTATTATTCGCTTCGCTACGAGAACTATAGATGGGGGCGGGCGCCAAGAAACTGAACTATACGGGGCCGGTTCTCCGCCCACAGGGGCCCCATAGTGTGATAGGGGGCCCTGACTAGTACTATAGAGAGGAAATTAAGAAATAAATCTCAGATCTATTTATTTCTATTTACTCGGGTGCCAATGAAACTCTATCTCTATCTATATATAGGCTTTCCTATCTGGATCTGGTATATCCGGATCTGGTCGCCCCTATATCCCTATCTAAACAGAGGGGGGCCAACGGGACTCGACCAACGGCCCTATCTCCCTATCTCTCTATCTCCCTATCGAGGATTCTAGATTATCTTGATCCGGGACGATATTCAACTAGATTTGATCGGAGGGACGGCCAACTATCTAGAACTAACTGCCACTCGACTGCCCAGATCTAACTAGAGGAAGTCGAGGTAGAGTAGAGGGTGCCGACGGGACTCGGGTGCCAACTATAGTGATGCAGTCCATACCATATACGAACCAATCTGCGTTGACTACAGACGGAGCGCTCCCGCCCCCTAGTGTTCTGTTTTCAGTCTGCTGTGGGCCTATATCTATAAGGCGAGGCCTTGGGTAGCTAGCTGCATTAGCTACAGACGGCCCTATCCTATCTATATAGTAATGTGTTGCCGAACTATAGAGAGGGGGCGGTGAGCTCCGTAACCAATCTAGGCTGCGTTTCCCATAGGTTGAGATCTGGGCGGTCCCCCTATCTAGACTCCCCTATCTATAGTTCGGGGGGTGGGGGGCACTCGGGTCCCGACTAAGACTATAGTGATATGATGCCCCAGATGTAGATATGGATATATAGAGATAGGGGGCCACGTAAGGGCATTTGGATAGGGCCAACCCGACCCAACCCCCTATCTCTATATGGGAGGTTGGGGGCGGCCTCGGCACTCAATATCTATCTGCCCATCTATTCTCTAGAGGCGGGCGGGGGAGCGGGAGCATAGCATAAATAGCCCTCTCACTTATAGGTCTTCAACCTTCTGGGAGTGCCGAGCCGCCCTCTCCCATATAGAGATAGGGGGTTGGTTCAGCATTCTATTCTATTCCAAGCCAACCGAGCCCCATCTATCTCCCTATCTCTGCATCCTATTCCAAGCCAACCGAGCCCCATCTATCTCCCTATCTCTGCATTCTATTCCAACCATTCTAAACTATCCACCATTCTATTCTATTCCAAGCCAACCTGGGAGATGGGACCCTATACCCCTATACTCTCCGGCCGAGATGGGTGGAACGACAGTACAGCTTGGAGTGATTGATTCAACCTTACAGCTCAGCATTCATGTCCGGAGTGATTGATTCAACAGCTCAGCTTGGAGTGGAGTGATTCATGTCCCAACCCAACCTTACAGCTCAGAGTGAGTGATTCATGTCTTCTGATGGTCACTATTCTATCTGCTGTCCCGTAATCGTGGTGGGTCGGTACTATACTCTACTATACTACTCCTCGACATTTCTCTGTGCTGTGAGAAGCACGTTATTAGGTATCTGTCACACGCCATATCTAGAGTTCAGGGGTTATATGGGGATGGGGGATGGGGGCCCTATCCCCTATCTATATCTATCTGGGGGGGTTGAATCCATTCTATACGTGATACGACTGATGTGATGCCCTCTCTATATATCTTAGTACATATCGGTCGAACGGAGACTGACACTCCCCCGCCCCTCCCCTGAACTATCTATCTGGCTATCTGGAGGGGCCACCCCCGACCCGGCATAGGAGGGAACGAGTATAGATATATAGTTGGGGCTCGATCGAGGTAAACTTATAGAAAGGCGGTACTCGGCTGACGCCTACTCTCTATATAGGATAGGGCTCGACCAGCAGCCTTTAGCCCCCTATCTATGCCCCCACTGCCACTCCACCGACGGTAGGAGGGATTCTATATAGAGAGTGGGCTATAGTCAGTCCGCACTCCCCTAACCGCCTACTATAGAGAGCCGGAGCCATATATGGATAGGGGGGGGGGAACGACAACCTTTCGGCACTCGATCGGTAGATCGAGGGCAACTCTCTATAGTCAGCACTCGCCCGCCCCCTATCTATACTCACTCTATATGGGGTGGGGGGGGCACTCACCCGCCCCCCGCCCCTTCTATATAGTATAGGCGGGCCCCTATCTATGGCACCCCGACGAAGGGCTCGGGTTTCTCGAATTGGCTCGGGAGAGGATTATGTACGTAGGGGAACGAACGCCCGCATGGATGAGATGGGCAGATAGATGGGGCCATCTATCTATCTATATAGAGGGTTGCGGGGCGCCAGGAGGACGAGGAGCGCCCCTATCTATACTCTATGTGGGGTAGGGGGCACCCTAGAGATATGGCCCTATATATCTATATCTCCTCCTCTAGAGAACTGGGGGTGAGGGTGGCACTCGATCTCCTCCCAGATAGAACTATAGGCCTCCTCCTCGTCAACTAGGGATTGGATATAGAGGTTAGGCCATATATCTAGAGGGGGAGGGAGCGTAGCGCTATATAGATATACAGGCTCACCTCATAGTAGTCAGTCAGTCCGAGTGCCCCATATAGAAATAGAGATAGAGATAGATGGGGCCATATGGATATATGGGGCGACCGGCTATAGTCTATAGTGGGGAAAGGGGGCTACTACTACTAGAGGGGAAGGGAAGGGGATCCGTCCATAGAGAATCTAGATAGGCCTCGACCCCAACCCTATCAATTCTAGTACTAGTACTCCACGGTAGGCTCGGCTCGCCTTTCTAGAATAGGGTTCCCCGTTAGTCCCCAACCCGGAATTCTGATATTCTAGGCCGACTACCGACTATATAGAGAGAGCCTAGTCTCCCTCGCCCCCCCCTCTGTTTAGATAGGGATAGTTCAGGGTCGCCATATAGAACTGGTTCCATTTATGCGCTCGACCGGGCCATACCATAAACGAACAGTGATGCCCGGAGACTCCCATAGATCTAGAGGGGTGCGCCCTATCCCTATCTATAGTTGGCGGAGGCGGATGCCCCCGGAAGGGGAAGGCCGGGTGAACCCGATGGCTCGGTGGGCCCTGATCATCTGGAGTAGAGAGTCCCGTGGATCGGGGTGGCGGCTACGGCTATGACTCATTCCCCTCAATATCCCACCGAGTCACCACCAGAGATCCCACCCGGGTCTATGATATGAAGCTATGACCCCCTATCGGCCCCATATCTATATAAGGGTGCCTCCGTCTCACTGTATATAGTATAGGGGGGAACGAGTTTGATCGGTTCAATGTATCGGGGAGCGGCCCCTCTAGAACTATGGCCGGCCCCGTTCGGGGTTGAGCACCGGTCGATTCAGTGGTGCGGGTATTGTATTCATTATGTATGATATGATATCTCGAGGCCTAAAGTCTAAGTAGGGGATAGCCTTTAGGTCGTTTACGCGACATCTATAGTTGGAGCAAATCAGATACTGTTCTGCATATTTACGAATGAATTGTGAATCGGATCGGATTAGCCGATCTATACTGTTACGGATGAATCGACTGATTACACGGTAGCGCCATATAGATATATAGGGCTCTCCCTCGACCGATGTATCTCGCTCACATTGACTATAGAGAGTCCGCCCTTCGGCCGGCTACCCATCAATAATTCCTAGTGGGGCCCTATATCTATATATATATCTGGGAAGGACGATGGATGCCCGGGCATTGCCATATAGAAACAGAAGGGGAGGGAAGGTAGAGTGGGAAGGGAATAGTTTGCCAATGATTCCCCGGGTCTCGTCTTGTCTGTTTCGTTGCGTTGAGTTGTTGGTCGCCATATCTCTCTCTATATATATATATATATGCACGATGAGAGAGATGCCCTATCTGTGATCGGGAGATCGGTTGTATCACGTATATAATGGATAGATAGTTTCTATCATATCAAATATATAGTATAGTATAGTATAGTATAGTATAGTATAGTATAGTATAGTATAGTATAGTATAGTATAGTATAGTATAGTATAGTATAGTATAGTAGAGAGGGGGGCCGAATCGATCGATCGAAGGATCGGTCAATTACAAACTTCATGGATGGGACCGAGAGATACTCTATTATATCTATATATATGGCTCTCAGGTCTATGGGAGAAGATCTTGAATAGATATAGAGAGAGGGGCGCCCCCTCTACTCTCTATATCTGGGGAGGCCCCCCTCACCCTCCAGATAGAGATATAGGGGCGGGTGAGATCCCCCCTCTCTCTCTATATAGATATTCAACCCCCTTTCTATATAGAGATCGATCCCCCCTCTCTCTCTATATAGATATTCAACCCCCTTTCTATATATTCTATTCTCTCGATCCCCCTCTCTATATAGATATTCAACCCCCTTTCTATATATTCTATTCTCTCGATCCCCCCTCTCTATATAGATATTCAACCTCACCCAGATAGAATAGAGATGGCGGGTGAGTACCCCTCTATCTATATCTGTCCTCACCCTCCAGATAGAGATATAGAGAGAGGGGCGGGCCCCTCCCCTCCCCTCTCTATAGATCGAGATCTCGATCTCGATCGATCAGATCTGGCAGATAGATAGAGAGATTGGGGGCCGAGCCGAGAGAGTTCAGGGGGGGCGGGTGAGTGCGGATATAGTTGATCGGGGCCCTCTATATATATATCTGGGAATCTATATAGGGGCATCAGTCATATCACGTATAGAATAGATGATGCGGATGATAGATGATAGGGAGAGGGGGAATAGCTCAGTCGGTTAGAGTGCTGGTCTGTCACGCCAGAAGTCGCGGGTTCGAACCCCGTTTTCCCCGATCATGCCAGGTGGAATAAGACAGGATTCATGGTTGGTAGAATGGTGATCGATCGTGGCGCTCCGGTTATATAGATATAGGGCCCCCAGCCCAGAGAGATATATAGGGCTGTTGGCCTCGTTATCCATTTCCAACTTGATCTCCTCCGAGGGTAGCATATAGCCGCCCCCTGCCCTGCCCTGTATTAATAGGCATAGGCATAGGCCCCCCCCTCCATAGAATAGAGGGGAGATAGGGGAGGCGGAGGTCCATAGATAGTTCAGGGGCGGGCGCCGGGGGCGCATACCATAGATAGGGGCCGATCGGGGCGGGGCCAGATATAGATAGAGAGGGGGGGTAGTGATGAATCTGTCACGATCACGCGGGCCGAACCCCTGTCGTATATATAGGGAAGGGGCCCACAGCCCACCCACCCTTTCTCGCATATATAGGGCGGCCCGATAGGCGAGGGGATAAACCACACCAGATCCGACATAGATCTATATAGGGCCGCTGCAAACTATGCATGACCCCCCCTCTCCCCCCCCCTCTCTATTCTATCTTATCTCGGCTCCCATATCTATATAGGGGGGGTCCTCATCCCATATATAGGTGTAATACAATAGTCCCCCATACACAGAGAGGGGGGTCGGTTGGAGCAAGGTTAGTTGGTATATATAGGATAGGCCAGCGGCGCCCTCCCCTCCATATAGATTAGATAGGGGTTGGTTGCTCATCGCCATATAGATCTATATGGAGGGGTTGGGAGGCCCTATACATCTATGGTCTCTATATAGGGGCGACATCCGATAGGGTTGGCTGCCAAGGGTGGCGACATCCACAGTTCTCTCCGGTTGTGGACCGTGCTCGATCGCGGCGGAGATTATTCTAACCGGCATGCCATTCTATATACATCTGAATAGCTGATGCATATCTATATGGGTCCTCCCGGCCGGGTCCCCTATAGTTCTATATGGGTCCTCCCGGTAAGGATATAGAGGGCCCATCCCATAATATTCTTTCTATACAGCATAGCCGCCGCGCTCTCCGCTATATAGAGTAGAGTGGGCCATCGGGGGAGTCCCTCAAGGATATAAGCCATTTATCGATATAGTAGGCCGTCGGGCCCTCATCTATCTAATCCATATAGGGGCTGGATTAATAGGCTCTGTATATAGGGGAGATAGTCATGCTCATAACTCAACCCGTCGTGTCGCCCCGAGCCGCCATCGGGCCTATCGGTGGGAGGGGGTGAGTTCTCTATATAGGGCCGACTAGATATAGATAGCTATAGCCGCACCCGCCCCCTTCTTGGGTCTCGATCCCTCGCCATAGAGAGGTGGGACCACCTATATAGATCTAGAGATCTAGCTGCGAGTGCCCTATCTAAATAGAGAATTGGGGCCCTCGATTGATGACAATCGAGTCCCTCCCCAGATAGCCCCTCCGGAGACCCTCCGGAGACCCTACCCTCTATTTTCTCTCATCCGGAGGGTCTCCGGAGGGGCGGGAGACAAGGTATAGATAGATGGGGCCCCCCCCCTCTCTATTCTATCTTATCTCGCCATATAGATAGTTCAGGGCTCCCCTCTCTATTCTATCTTATCTCGGTATTCTCCCCCCCCCTCTCTCACCCCCCCTCTCTCTATATGGGTGAGAGAGGGGGGGCGAGAGAGGGCTCGGCTCCCCGGGGGCCCTCTCTATTCTATCTTATCTCGCCATATAGATAGTTCAGGGCTCCCCCCATCTATATAGAAGGGCTCGGTATTCTCTATATGGCCTCCAGATCCATATCTATATAGGGGGCCCCCATATAGATCTAGATAGGGGAGAATAGATAGGGGGTTGAGTGGTTCGCTGACGCTCACACCTCGACCCCCTCGACATCTATATAGAGGGGGGGGTCGAGCTCTATTAATCCTCTACTCTACGCTATACCAGTCATCGTCATCAGTCGTATCACGTATATATACAAAATGAAGTCATCAGTCGTATCACGTACATAAAGGATGGAGAGATGGATGCCACCCCCAGATAATATATAGGTAACAGTGCCCCGGCCACCGGGCCATTGATTGAAGTGCATATACTATAGATGGATACTATGGAGAGTTGGTCGAGTCCATCCCCGGATGCCCCTATGACGATATGGGTCGAGCCCGTCGCCATATATCTAATCTGAACTAGGAGGGGTGCAGACTATAGCTTCTTGATCCATTCACACTTGATAATGGGGATGCCGGCAGGGAGCTGTATGAGCGGTCACGTCCACGTACGGCTCTGTGAGAAGGATGGCCTTGTTGTACCCCACTCTCGTCTCCGATGGGGTCTGCTCTCTCTCTTCCAGGGGAGTATGCCAATATGATCTTAATGAGGTGCGGAGCTTTGCATCTGACATTCGTTCGGCTTCCCTCTGCGGAAGCGTCCGTCCCCCCTTTGCTCACTTCACTATAGATCAGATCCCACCAATCTAAGCCTAAGCCATACCATACCATATAGATTTCGTCTCGTCTCCGGAGACGGAATGGGGAATATGGCGCAATCGGTCAAGAGCTGGTTAGTTCGCTGTCGCTCACTCACTGGCCTATATCTATAGGGGGGTTTCTCTCCCCGCCGAGTTGGCGACAGCGAACTAACGCCATATATCTAGAGGGGCAAGGCGAGAGGGAGAAGTTTAGTTTATGGGGGGGCGGTAAACCCCTCCGGGCGATCCGGAGAAGAGTGGTAGGTGGTCCCGCGAAGCTTTCGGAGAAGGGTAGCCTGGTGTGTAAGCACAGCAATGAACCGCGAACCCTCGGACCCAGCTAAGATGAGGGGGGGAGATCCCAAGTACAAGCCTTCTCCACCTATGCATGTGCCGAATGCTCATACGGGGAAGTGCACTCGTTGCTCCGTTCCGTTTTCTTTGGGGCGCCATATAGAGAGATAGGGGGGGGGGTGCGGACACACCTGCGCGGATTGCGGGTGACGGCTACAGGATTGGCGGGGAAGTGAACAGTACCCGACGACGGGGATGAATGTAGACCCATCGGACAGGGATAATCATTCCGGTCCCGGGGAGACTCATTGGGAATGAAGGTCTACATTGTAGACCCAGTCACAGGAGGCGAAGCGCAATAGGGAGAAAACACCGCCCCCCCCCTATATAGAGATGGGAGATAGGGGGGGGGGGAGCCGGCGGATCGACTAGAGATAGGGGTTAGTTCGCTGTTGCTCACCGTAGTATATAGAGTTGAGTTCCCCGACCTATCGGTTGACATAGTGTGATAGGGCCGGCGGTGGGCGATAGTCTATATAGTTAGAGTTTAATTGGCGCCCCGGCCATCGGGGCCCTTATACTCTCTCTATCCTCGGCCCCCCTCTCTCCCATATAGATATAATAGGGGGGGCCCTATCTAGATCTATATGGGGGGGGGCCGAGTACTCTCTCATATCTCTCATATACAATAGTGGTATGGGTCTGTAGTGGTATGGCACGGTAGTATGCCTCTATCATGTCACGTGTATATAGGAGATACACATGAGTCATGTTGTCTGTGAGTCATGAGCCATGGTTGGCCGGTTTGCTTGGGTATTGGGACAGCCATTCCAACATTGATGTCTTGGTATGGGAGCGACTCGGTATTGGGCCAGTTGGTATTGGCAAACCAAGTCCCCCGGTTCTCCCTCTCCCGGCCCCGGATGTCGGTCACTGGTTAGATGGCCCAGGCGGCACCGAGGCGTATTCAATTTCAATTCAACGGCGCACTAGTATTCTTCGCTGGGCCACCCACACTAGGCTACAGGGTTATAGTAGTCATATTCTAGTCAATGGCAGGCATCACACAACGGGCCCACAGCTATATAGTCAACCCATACCCATACGTATCTAGGGGAAACCCATTCAATGACGAACTAAACTCTAGTAGAGGGGAGGGGCGGTCGTATATATAGATCTGGGGGGCAGGCATTATCCATCACATCATGTTACCCACATCACACCCATTCCATTATCCATCATGATAGAGATGAGATCGGTACGGTATATTCATTATGCATCACACACATCATTCATGCCACGCCGGGCATCGTGCACGTTGGGTCACTTCGGTCATACATATTCCGTATGCCCCGATCTGGGCATTGATCATTGATAGACTTGTTCAATCATTGATAGACTGAACGCCAAGCCGATAGCATTGATAGCCATATAGAGAGAGAGATAGAGAGAGAGATAGAGAGAGAGATAGAGAGAGAGATAGATAGATAGAGAGAGATATAGAGAGAGAGATAGAGAGATAGAGAGAGAGATCTATATATATATATATATATCTATAGATCTATAGATATCTATCTATCTATCTATAGAGGCCTCTCTATAGATCTTATCTATCTGGGCGGGCGGATTCATCGTTTGCCTTGCCTATAGCCTATATAAGAGATGGGGGATGGGGTCGGCGGCCGGCGGCCCCACCCGGGAACCGACTGATCCACCAGATTCACGCCTGAAGATATATAGAGATGGCCCCGATCGAGGGGGTGCCCCATATCTTATCTAGGACCTGGCCCCCCCCCTCCATATAGATATAGAATTGAGAATTCTAGATATGGCGGGGTCATACCGGATGCTCTATATAGCCAGCCCGTCGTCACCTCGATTGACTGGCGCCCCCCATCCATAAGAAATGAAATACTGTTCCCTATATAGAGATAGGCCAGATCGGCCACGATGGAGAACAAACCAAACAAAACATATTACGTATGTAATATAGAAAGAATGGGTGATCGATTCGCGTCGATTCATGGTCCCGATCTATTGAGTTCCGAGTCCCCATATCTATATAGGGGGCCTATATTCTCTAGAGAGGGGCGCTCCCGTTCCGCCGGAATAATTCAGAAGGGCTTCTAGTCTAATCGGTTGAATAGAGAGAATGGGGCTTATAGTTTAATCGGTTGAAACGTACCGCTCATAACGGTGATATTGTAGGTTCGAGCCCTACTAAGCCTATTCCCCCGGTCCGAAGGTCATTTCTGAATAGAGCCCTTACTATTCCTGTCTTACCCCCTTACCACCAGGTCTTACTATCCGGTCGGGAGAGCACCCCGATAGGCGACCCCTATCTATATCTATATATGTCGTCACTGGCATTGCGTCGATCAAGCTCCTATCAGTCCTATCAGATTCCATTCAACCCGTCGAATCCCAGTTCTGATCTGACTTCCCTCAGGCCCTTCCCTTGTTCAGGTCACTGTATCGGGACGGGCCGGGTCCACGGAAATCGAGTCGGCTATCTATCTCTCTGATTCGTGGATAATGATAATAGAGACTGAGACTCGCCTTCCCGCAGACCGAGACTGCCGATACTGTAGATATCTGATCCGATCCGCCTCTCGTCCCAATGCCATGTCCGGTCACGTCTCCGGTTCAGCATTATCTAGATCAATCCTCTTTCCCTAGCTACCCAGTGCCCCCATATATGGATAGGGGGTTCGAATCCGGCGGGCCGACTCGCTGGCCCCTCACTATCTATCTATCTATCTATCTATATAGAGAAACTCGGCCATGCCGCGCCGGCCCAGATGTCGATACCCTATCTATATATGGGATTCACACCCTATCTATATATGGCGTATCTAGCCCGCCAGGCACGGAATAGAGAATCGGGGGATCGGATTCGAACACGGAGATATGAAGAGGGGAATCGCCGCATGTGTTGAGCATGAGCATACAGTTAGCGTTCGATCGGACGCGGTGATTCTATACTTTACTCGTAAGTCGGTCATACTGATACTACGTCCTAGCGATTGAAGTGGATCGGCGTTTCGGGAAGTGTTTTTCCGAAAACCGCACGGGAGATGGGGGGGGGGAGATGGGCCTAGCCGTTGTGATATGAACAGATATATAGATAGGAGCCCCAATGAAATTGAATTAAGAATTCAATATAGGTTGGGCAGGAGTAAGTGTGCCGAGAACAGAGAACAGCCCGTTTCTAGATCGTTCTCCCTTTCCCGATCGGTATAGGTTCGCCTACTATACTAAAGGCACTACCACCCATCCTCATGAGTTTCTGGATGGGTCAGTCAGGCAAGGCACAGATAGCGACAGGGAGCGTCTCTTCCCATTCACTCCCAGATCTATATATAGGGGGCACTCCCTTTCACTCTATATGTCCCCGTCCCCTGCCGCCTTTCACTATATATCACGAAACGCCTTCTCTACCTTCTCTATACATCGGGCATCAGGACCCCCTATGTATAGCATGATCCGCTTGAAGAGAGAGATATAGAGAGAGAGAGATATATATCTGAGAGAGATATAGATAGAACGCCATCCATGCCTTCCGCCTTCGAGAATAATGGAATGGGTCGAGATTGAGATGGAGAGCGCTACGAACAATCTTAGTCGCAGCTTGGTCTCGCGGTTATCAGTGGCAGCATCCACATACCACCATGGATCGGGATCGGCCATGGATCGGGATCGGCCATGGATCGGGATCGGCCATAGATCGGGATGGGGATTTTGTTGTTCAAGTCCGGCCGCGGCCCTAGCCGATCCGCCGGCCGAACGAAGAATTCAGAATTCTAAATAATAGGGCGGGGCGGGCTGGGCTGCGAGCCATCATCCCAGCAGCACAAACAGCCCAGAAACGAGATGTCGCGGATTGAACGCGGTCCTCTTCCAGATATGAGATATTGAGATAGAGTATATATGTTCGCCGTTCGGCCCGATGGTCCAAGGCGAACGGCGGAGCAAAGAACAGAGGTCCCCCCTATCTATATATTGATATTGCAAATGGGGAAGAACACTGCCCCATATATAGATAGGATAGGATAGGATAGGCCCTACCCTATATTATTGATTGAGTATTCGGGAGATTCATCTGATAGGACAACTCGTCGCCCTCCGCCCCTAGAAATTCAAGGGAGGGGGGCGCAGTAGCTAGACGGAGCCCACCAACGACGATTCCAGAGACCGGCCGCTTCCCTCCATCAGTTCCGATCGGGATAAGGTTGGTGGAGCATCGTACGGCGTGGAGAGAACCCTCTATAGAGTATTGATGCAGCCTCTACTATCTACCTCTACTATCTACGTAATATGATTGATGAGGTCCATGAGGAAGGGTGATGCGGTCGGGAGTCCCGAACTCACCCCGCATAGATCTAGATAGGGGCTGAGCCCGGAGGCGGAGATGGAATAGAAATCTATTTTCTTTCGGGTCCGTTCATCATAGAACAATAACTGGAACGAGGAGCAACTCTCCAGTCAACTGAGCCATCTCCATCTAGGCACAGGGCCGTGGCACCGCCAGATTGTTCTAAACCCAACCTAACCTATATAGGGGTGGGGGGGGGGGTGGGCGCCCATGCCCATATCTATATAGGGGGGGAGGTCATTCTCGCTCGACCGGCCCTATATCTCCATAAATTGAGAGGGGGGGGTCGGACTCGCGCCCGATCGACGGCCCAGGGACTCTATGCAGATAATGCTATGCCCGCCATCTCTAGTTATCATATAGATAGAGTGGGGGCCCGGACTGGGGGCGACGCGACAGCCCCCCTTGAAATCTATAGGGGGTTCTGCTCTCTACATCTGCCTCCCTATATCAAATCAATGGGATAGGGGTCGGGCATATCTAGCTCCCCAGCTATACTCTATATAGACCCAGCCGGAACTAGAACTGGCAGGCCCTCGGCCTCCCGCGTTAATTGATAGTCGAATCTTATCTTAAATGAAATGATAGGACCCCCGGGGAGACCGGGGCGTTAATCTCTAAATGCTCAGCTCAGTCCGGGCGACTAGACTAGATTAGACTATAGAGAGTTGTCGGCCTATATCTCGCCTATCTATTAGAGATCTCTATTCTATAGGGGGCGGATGCTCAGTCCATAGATGTACAGGGCGACTAGACTCTAGATAGGAGCACGAATAGAGTAGAGATATAGGGCCCCAACCTTCCCTATATATCTACCTATAGCAGAGGGGGAGGTGGCCCCCTCCCCCCTCCCTGAACTATCTTATCCATCTGGGCGGCCCTGCCCCCCCTCTCTAGATATCTTATCTTATCTCTCTGGCGGCCGGGCCTTCTCTATTCGCACCGCCCCAATCTCTTGACTGAACAACTATATAGATTAGATAGAGCCCATGATGGAATAGAGGAAAAGGACTATATACTATGCAGACACCGCTTGCTCTCCTGGAGTATTCACCGCGGCATTCTATAGTCATCAGTCAGGGCCCAGGCCCTGCATTAATGTCAAACGCCCAACTTAACTTCTCTATCTAGTCCCATAGATGGGATGGGCGGTCGGTCTCCTCTCCTATCTCCGCCGAACCGCCCGGTTCCGAGAAGCGAATAGAGAATACCGGACGCCTAGAGAGCCCGGTCCCCGGTCCTGAACTATCCTATCTTGTCTAATCGGTGGCCTAGCCTATAGATATAGATGCCTATCTATATCTGGGGTCTATATACAGATAGGGCCCCGACGCCCTACTCGGAGAGACGGCCCCCCCCCTCCCTAGATATCTTATCTTATCGGCAGCTGGGCTATATATCTAGAGTCTATGGGCGGGAGTCGCCCACGGCCCCGACCCTTCACCTTCACGAGTGGGAAGGGGGAAGGAAGGGCCCTATCTCTCTATGGGCCGGGCCCCCATCTCTATATAGGGGGGGCCGATAGGGCAACACCCAGATAGTGGAGTATTGTAGCCCATACCCCACTAGATCCTGTGCCGATCCCAGCGCCCCTTTGAATACTCTCTATTCAATTCAGTGGATGCCCTATATCTAGTTCTTGCCCATCGACGTATCTCGTATCAAGTGCCGATACCCACTTCACTATTGAGCGACCTATGGATATAGTGCCCATCGCATGCATCGGGACAAGACAAAGACAATATTTCCTCTCCTCATGGCCCCCCCATATCTATATAGGCGGCCATATCTATATAGGCCCTCCCCCTTCTATCTAGACTCTATATTGGGGTGGGGGCCCGGGCATGATGCATTCCGATACTCCAACTACATACAGACCAGACACGCATATATTAGATTGGGAGCAGAAATGTATGGTATGGTTGGATCACTCGACTCGAGATACGTACGCTCCGCTCTTTGTCACGTCCATATAGATCTGGGTAAGATAAGATCTATAGGTAGGGGGGGGGGGGTGCCCCCACCCCTTCCTATCTTAGAGTTATAGATAGGGGTCCGTCCCTCAACCTCCATAGATAGAGAGAGGGGCCTCTCTCTATATGGGATATAGAGGGGTGCCTGACTCTAGAGAGTCTCCCTCCTCGACCTGGGGCATCCACTTTAGTGTAGCGGTGGTTGGGTTGTTATAGCGCATCCTGATATCTATAGCGAGTTTAGCGGCGGTTGTTATAGCGGGAATTTCTTGCTTAAGTGCTCTGCTATATATATAGATCTATATAGAGTTGTCGGTCGAGCGCCTACCGTTCTGTTCCCGCCGTTGCTTCTGTTCCTGCTCTCGCTATAGCCTATATATTTATTCATAGGGGCTCCTGTCCTCACGCCCCTCGGCGAATTGTTCGAATGAATCTCCAATCACAGGAGAAGAAAGAATCTCCGGATCGATCAACAGGCAACAGGCGGTCCCGCAATCGGAAAGAATGCACGACGACGTCTAAGGACCGTTCGGGAAAGGGGGAGCCATTCGGGTTCGGGAAAACAGATAAACCAGGCCCCTATCTCAATATGGGAGAACAGATCAGGAGAACCGCACAGAGAAGAGAAATATATGGTATGGGAAATGAATGGCCGGGCCGCTCTTGATGATACCCGTACAGATCCGATCCGGGATTCGAATGCATGCCGGCGTCTCCTGGAGATTCGAATGAGATATGAGATCTATATAGAGGGCAGGGCCCTATCTGGAATCTTGAGAACACAGATCTGGGATTGGAGAGATAAGAACACAGATCTGGTCGGGGACCGCACAGATGAGAACACAGATATGGAGTGCCCTATAGAATCTATAGAACTATTCGTTTGCATGTCTGTCTGTCTAATATTCGCTTCGTTTCGTTGGGACGGCCATATACCATAGACCAAGAACCACACAGATGAGAACACAGATATGGAGTGCCCTATAGAGATAAATATGACTATTCGAACCTTGGCATGTCATGTCGGCTTTGACCATGTCTCATTCGGGCCATATACCATAGACCGAGAAAGATAAGATAGAGTTGGGAGTGCCCTATACTCTATATAGAGTAGAGAAATCTTTTTGCACGAATCGAACCTGTCTAATCTAATAGCGGATGCCTAATGGAATAAATAGCTCTGAGTTGAGGAAAGGGAGAACCGCAAGAACCATTCGGGAACGGGAGAACAGATCGACCATTCGGGCCATATACCATACCCTGGAGTGGAAGGATTCGAACCTTTGCATGTCGGTACCGAAAACCGATGCCTTACCACTTGGCTATACTCCATACGGGGGGCAGCGAAGAACAAGAATGAGCGGACACCAAGTGCTTCCTAGACCCAATCAGATATGCTTCCCAATCATTCTCTGCCCTATCTAAAGAATCTATGTCTATATATGGCCGCCCCTATCTAGAATTCTGTTCTGAACTATGGAGCCCTATAGATAGATCTAACTGGGGTGAGCGATAGATCTATGATATCTATTCCCTATAGATCCATATGCCCGGGCGGCCCCTTATCTATATATGCGGCACCCTCTATATCCCCTATCGGCCCTCCATAGTTCTGAGAGAGAGAGATTGGGGCCCGAACTCCCATATAGATGGCGAGGGCCCCCTCTCTCTAGATGGGGCCCATATATCAAGATAAGATAGTTCAGGAGGCCCTATATAGAGATCTGGAGAGGGCGAGGGGTGAGCGTAGCGAACCACTCGCCCGCCCCCCCTGAACTCTGAACTCTCTCGGCTCCCAGATTTCTATATAGGGCTGGAGGGCCCCCAATCTCTCTATCTGCCAGATCTGATCTCTTTAGAGGGGAGGGGAGGGGAGGGGCCCGCCCCCCCTGAACTCTCTCGGCTCGGCCCCCAATCTCTCTATCTGCCAGATCTGATCTCGGAGGGGCCCGCCCCTCTCTATCTGGAGGGTGAGGGGTGAGCGTAGCGTAGCGGAGCGAACCACTCGATTGAGAGATCAATCGAGGAGTGAGCGTAGCGGAGCGAACCACTCGATTGAGAGATCAATCGAGGAGTGAGCGTAGCGAACCACTCGCCCGCCCCTCTATTCTCTCTGGAGGGCGAGGACAGATATAGATATAGGGGGGACTCGTCCGCCCCTATATCTGAATGAGACTATCTGAATGAGACTATCTGAACTCTGAATGAGACTATCTGAACTCTGTATCTCTCTCTCTATCTCTCTCTCTCTATATCTCTATCTGTATCTCTCTCTCTATCTCTCTCTCTATCTCTATCTATATCTGAATGAGACTCTCTGAACTCTGAATGAGACTATATATCTCGTAGCGAACCACTCGATTGAGAAATCAATCGAGGGCCGATAAGATCTATATAGGGAGGGGAGCCCTATATTCCATGGACACAATGAATCAAATGAATCAATGTTCCGAGCTAATGAATCTTTCAATGTGAATCAATGTTATTACATACGTAATATGATCGGATCGTTCGATTGGAACAAATCAAATAGGATATGGCGGCACCACCAATATATGGATGGATGGATGGATGGATGGATGGATGGATGGATGGATGGATAGTGGCCAATGAACAACGGCACGATCACGACCACCCCGGGGCCCCCTCCCCCTAGATATAGATATCTATCTCTCTCTCTATATCTCTCTCTATCTATCTCTATATCTATATCTCTCTCTATCTCTATATCTATCTCTATATCTCTATCTCTCTCTATATCTCTATCTCTCTATCATCTATCCATCGAGAGCCGGATAGAGAAATAAATAAAGAAATAAAGAAATAAAGAAATAAGGGGCTCGGGTACACTCCTTGACTTGATAGCTCGTTAACCCGTATCAAGCTCTTGTATACCGTCTCGGGTACACTCCTTGATAGCTTGTATACCGGTGTATACCGGTGTATACCGGTGTATACCGGTAGACCGGATTGAGAGCTTGGCTGTAGACCGGCAAGCTCAAGCTTGACTGTATACCGTCTTGAGAGCTCGGGTATAGACTGTAGGCAAGCTCGGGTACACTCCCCTATCGGACCGGATTGCCCTATGGGGTTAACCCGTTGAGAGCTTAAGATAGATGGTATTATATTATATTATATTATATTATATTATATTATATTATATTATATTATATAAGTAATACGATTGGCACTCCTCTATATAGATAGAGAGATAGAGAGATAGATAGATAGAGAGAGATATAGAGAGATAGATAGATAGATAGGGTCAGAGATCTATAGGGGGTCCTCACCCCGTTCTATCTAGATCTAGATAGAACTAGAGCTGCTGTATGGATATATAGGGGGAGAATAGAGATAGGGAGATAGGGCTATAGGTGGTCGACCCCCCCCCCTCTCTATTCTATCTTATCTCGGCTCCCATATCTATATAGGGGGGGCCATATAGATCTATAGGGCAGATATAGATATAGGGGTCTCCGCTATATAGACATATGGCTAGCTGACTGATTGACTAACGGACTAACTGACTAACTAACATCCAAAGATCTCTATATAGGGTCGAGGGCCCTATCTAACTATCTGGGCCCTATCTATATATGGCATGGCTTTTGACTGATCGAGTAGCTGAACCCTAGCCCAACAGGTCACCGGACTCTATATTTCTCACTTGCCCCATAGATATAGAGGCTTACATATATAGACGTAGATCTATGTCTATGCGGTGTTTGGATTGATTGATCCTCACCAGCGGGATGGATGGATGGATGGGTATGTGCGGACGGCCCCATAGATATCTATTTGGTTGCCCTATAGAGAGATATGGCTGATCTATATGGCTGATCTATGCCTATGCGGTAAGATAAGATGTCGGATTGATCCTCACGTATATGCGGGCCAACTGAACTATACACAGTCGAGGAGCCCCCCTATCTTCTCTATATATGGGCGGAGTATAGTCGAGTCGTCTATCTGGGGTGGGGGGGGCTAGGCCTACTAGATATAGCTGGCCCCCGCTCGACCATATATATATATATATAGAATATATATATCACAGGACCCTATAGAATGATAATGGCGCCCGGATCTGATCTCCCATATAAGAGAGAGGGGATGGGGCCATCTCTCTATATCTATCTATCTATCTATCTATCTATATCTCTCTCTATCTCTCTATCTATATCTCTATCTATCTCTCTATCTATATCTCTATCTGAATGAGACTATCTATCTCCATCTCTATCTATCTATCGGGGGTAGGTCGACTATCTATTCGGAGGAGCCCATCTATATTCGTTCGGGGGGGCCCCTTTCTGTTGTCCCACTCCAACCCTATATCATCTAGCTCCATACAGGATAGAGGTACGATAGATAGCCGGCCCAACTAGGGATAGATAGGGGCATGAGATAGATAGGGGGTTGACTCATGACCCGGAGTCGGTCGGGTACAAAGAAATCTATATGGCGGTTGGGCCCTATCCTATAGATCTTATCATGAAGCCACTCTATATAGAACTAGGAAGAGATTCCCCTCGCCATATATATCTAATCCCCCATCTATATCTAGATCTATATCTGGATCTCCCGACCCCCTCCCCCTCCCCCTCTATATAGAACTGATATGGGATATGGGGCCCTCGATCTGCGACAAGAAGAGATTCCCCTCGATCTCTGTTCCCCAAGATAGAAGATATACCCCCCCCGACCCAACCAGATCCAGATATAGATCTATATCTATATATCTATATCTATATAGAATAATATAGAATATCTATAGGGAGACGCCTCTAACTAGAGTAGGGGTAAGCCGGCCTATCTATATCCAAACCTCCCAACCCCAAGAGATCTGGGCGCCCCCCCCCCCCTATAGAATAGATCTTATCTATCTGGGCCTACGGTAATAACTCATTCTCCATCATCAGTCATCGGTAACTCGACTGATATGATATCAGTCATCATGTTACGTATATAGTATGGACTGCATCACTATAGTCGGCACCCCATATAGATAGGGGAGAGGGCAGGGCTATATGGCGACCCCTATCTTCTTCTATCGTCTTCGAGTGTGGACTCTAGATGGCCCCATAGATAGAAAGGGCGGGCGGGCCATATAGAGAGTTGCCCATACACGGTGATGCGGCCCATACTCCCCTCCCCTATATAGATATTAGATATTGGCCCCCCCCCTCTCTATATATCTTCTATATAGCTGATGTCTATAAGGGAAGGGGGCCCATCCTGTATAGAGAGTAGGGGGTCATAGAGAGATATGGCCCCCTCTATAGATCTTAGATTCTCTTTATAGACGTTATACCAACTAGATAGCTATATAGCTATAGCTAGATACCTATAGATATATAGCTAGATAGACTATAGGCTGTTATCCGAACCGTAATATAATATAATATAATATAATATAATATAATATAATATATGAGATGAGATGAGATGAGATGAGATGAGATGAGATGAGATGAGATGAGATGAGATGAGATGAGCCCTCCCCTCTATATACTCTATAGACTACCCTCTCCCTAGCTACACTGGTCCCTTCCCTCTACAACCCCTCCCTCACTCATAGTCCCCTTATCGCTCTCCGGTTACCACGTTTATCTCTGTCCAGATAGTGCCACCAGTTCCCGTGCCGATACCCCCCCCGGCGAATAGGGGAGAGATAGTGCCCTTCACCCTCACCCTCTCATCCATCTCTATCCATCTCTATCCAGCAACCGAACCAAACACAAAGGGGGGCCACAGCGAACAGCGGCCCAGCACGAGTAAGATATAGAGTTCCGATCCGCCCGGCCCAGCCACACTCTCTTACCGGTAAAGGGGAGGTGGGCCAGGGCCGGAAGCCTTATATCTCTATCTGTGTGTGCGGCCGCCCAACCGGCCTTTCCTTTATTTTGGCTGGGCATGGCCAGCACGATAACCATGTGATTACCGGCCCAGCTACACTCATATCTATATTACCGGTGGGGCGGAGTGCCCATAGCCCTAGCACGCGGATATATAGATAGGGGCCCTAGCGGAAGATATAGAGAGAGGGCCGGCCAATCTATAGAAAAGGCCGGGGTGCCGGATAGGATATATAGATAGGGGCCCTAGCGGAAGATATAGAGAGAGGGCCGGCCCAGCCCAAATAGAAGGGAAGGGAAAACGAAATGCCATATCTAGGCCTCCCAGTCTCACTACCTTATAGATTGAAGGGGGGTCGGCGCCCCACCGCAAAGCCCTCGGCCTCCTCGCCCCATATAGATAGAGGACCTCGACCGGCTGCGCATAAATGCAGCTATATAGAGAGAGTAGGCCCTTTCGTCGGCCCGAGGAGAGATAGGGGGCCCTCTCCCCCAGCTAGATCTATATGTTTCTAGGGGCTCGGGAGATGAGGCCCCTACCCCTATATAGAGATCTGGGGCCCCTATACTATATGGCAACGGGAGAGGAGAGGGAGACACGCACGTGATCCATCCATTCTATACGTAATATGATAGATATATAGGTGCCCAGATAGAGATAGATAGTTCAGGGCCGCCTCTCTCTCTATAACTGCCATACCATATCTATAGGGGGGTTGGGGCAGATATAGATATAGGGCTCTAGCCATCTCTAGTTCTCTGGGAGGCCGAGGAGCCCCCCTCCCTCTATATCTTCTCTATGGGGTGTGAGCGTATAGTCACATACCCGGATGCAGAACTCTCTCCCTATCTATATATGGGCTGCCTCTGTCTCTACTCTCCCCCAGCTATAGTCTCTGTCTCTATATAGAGATCGTAGGCCGCCCTATCTATATATCCCCTATCTGAACTATGGGCATAGGAGAACCCGTCGGTCGAGTCCCGGACCGTCGGTCGAGCCATCATCCATCCCCCTCTCTCTATATGGGATAGATAGGGCGCCGACAGAGTTATAGTTCTCGAGAAATCCAACCCTATCTCTATATGGGGGGTCCACCGGTATCGGTGTATCGGTATATAGAATGCGGTTCATCACTGTTCGATTCGTCTCACCGCTATCTAGAAAGGGAAACCTCTACTCTACTACTCTATCATCTATATATAGGGGGCAGCGGCTTGGGGGCGAGGGCCCTTCGAGCTATTCATCGCCCCCCATATCTATAAGCCGAGAGATTCCCCTATCTATATAGACCCACCGGCCCATGCCAGACTATAGTGAAGTGATAGGGAGATGCCCCGGCTTATAGATATGGGGGGCGGTGAAACTCGGACTATACTTCATTCACTTCACCCCGACGATACCCTCCCCCTCGGCCTCCCTATCCCCTATTAGGCGACTCAACCATAACAGTGATTTCAGTCATGATTCTATATAGGGTAGGGCGGGTCATTCAGATTAACAACCCAACCCCTCCCCTCCACCGGATGGCCTATGGGTGACCCCAGTTCTATATTCTATAGAGGGCGTGCCCTATGACGATATGGGGAGGGAGTGGGAGTGACGACAGACCAGACATTCTATTCAGTATCAATCGGTCAGAACCAGAACAGGGCGGGCATCAGTCTATAGGGAGTGGGACTATCTCCTAAGGCGGCCCGAGATGGACGCATCGACTCGATTGGGGATAAGACCGGCCCTATCTCCCCTATCTCTATATTGGCACTCACCCAGCGGCCCACCCATATATATATAGATAGGGGGCGAGGGAGGAGCCGACGGCCCCATATAGAACTATAGGCGCCGTATAGTCGTCCTGGGCTCCTGTAGAAGTTGACTTGACCCCGTCTAGTCATGTTATCTCCATCCGGCCGATAGGCTCGGCAGGCCGGCCTATAGTTCTATCTGGCCGTGGGGAGCCGGGGGTCCCGGGCCTCTATCTATATCCCATGCGGGGAAACGAATGGAAACGCGGACGAACAGCGAGACACAGACACAGACACAGATACTACTAGAGGTTAGAGGTAGAGGCCCGGGTCGGAACCTGCCGGGCCGACTCCTGGCCCCTACCCGATCTGGGCGGAGAAGCGCATCGGGCATAGAAAGGGTCCCCATATAGATGAGAGAGGGGGGGTCGAGAGCGGCGGTAAGACGGAAGGTCGGAAGGTTTCGCCCACTCACCTATGCACCTGTTCCGCCGCCGAGATGAGATATATGATAGCTCTAACACCATGATCAAGTTATGCTGCCGATGCGTTCCAACATTGTTTATGCACCTATGTCCGCCCCTCGATCAAGGGCCCGCTACTCTGGATAGGGACTCTATATATGGTATGGGGGAGTATGAAGATCTGATCTCGGATCTTCAGGCAGGGTGCCCTATATCTCTCTATAGGGCAGCAGGTTGAATTGATCATCGTAGGGCCTACTGATCGGAGGAGAGGGATCGGGGCGAAGGCTTATCCATTTCCCAACGGGTGAATGGATCGGCACAGTGCTCCCGCTATAGATATATGACGAATGATGCGATGGAATACCTCCAACCAGAGGTGCCAATGGAATGAAGAATGCGACGCGGGCGCGGGTAGCAAGGCGTTGGCCGTTTCGGGTGACCGGAGCAAAACCGCTCTATCTATATAGTCAGTGATCGAGGTCCAATGGCCTAGAGTTTAGTAGTTGGCACGGAATGCTCTATCCCTATATATAGAGATGGGAGATGGCACGAGGCACTCACCAGAGCATGACGCCAGCCAGATGATAGCGCAACTGCCAGATCCTACGAACCGGATGAACGAGCAGATCTTCGAACTGCAGCAGCGATAAAGCATCCATTCAGTAACAGATCCCTATTCCTGTACCTTTCTGAATCGAGACCCGGTCTATATAGAAATTCTATTGGATCACCATGGGGACCAGGTTGCCAGTTCCGTCCGACAAACTACCGTTCCCTTGTGCCGATTCTACACCACCGGATTCTACACCACCTACCAAGAAATAAATCTTCTTCACATAGCTCTCATTTAAGATTCGTCGTTATCTACTCATCACCCTTTCTCATGCCCATAGATCTAGAGGGGCCCCGGAACGCCGCCATATTACCAAGGAACTGGATAGATTACTATCACTCTTCCATTGTCTTCGCGTTGTCGTTGTCCGTGAAGATAGAGAATCAATCCAATCCAATCTATATAGGGCAGGGCAGGGAGGAGAATCTGGGCCCATATCTATATATCATGCTGCTGTTCATTGTTCTGATGCTAGCAAGAACAACGCTCTCAACCGCATACACGAAGCCTTCCCCGAGTTCGGAGAAAGCGAATGCCGTGTAACTTTCCGCAAGTCATGGCTCCCCGCCGTCGAATATGTGCGAAGAGAGGGGGCGATTCTCATCCTTTGCTCTATGACTCGATAGAGGGAAGACCTATCGGGAGAGAGAGAGGGGAGAATCGAAGGAGAGGGAGAGGGGAGAATCGAAGGAGAGGGAGAGGGGAGAATCGAAGGAGAGGGAGAGGGTAAAATCGAAGGAGAGGGAGAGGGAGAGGAAGAGGGGAGAATCGAAGGAGAGGGAGAGGAAGAGGAAGAGGGGAGAATCAAACTCATTCGCGAATTGCGCTCCAAACCTTGTTGGCATCATGTTCTTAAAGACCCGCCTATCTATGAGGAGATTGTACCGATTACGGATCTCAACTCAATATAGAGCCGAGATATATAGAGAGGGGGGGGCCCCCAGAGAAAGAGAACCCATATAGAGAGAAGGGGGGGCTCCCCTCTATTCTATGGAGGGGGGGCCCCCCCTCTCTCCCCCATCTATCTATCTATCTATCTATCTATAGAGGCGGGCCCCCCCATCCCATCCATATAGAGATGAGATAGGGCCCGGGCCGTCGAACTAAAAGAGATAGGTGGGACTTCTGGACATGGGCATGGACAGGGGTGGGTGCGCCCAATACTCGATATCGATATCTATGGGGTGGCGGTGGCTGCATCCATTCGGCCCTATCTCTCTATGGATGCTTCGGTGGGGCCCTATCTCTATATCTCTATATGGGGGGAGACGAGCTGACTAGAGTAGAGGTGTATTGTTCCCCGGCTATGGATAGAGAGGGTGGGGCTTCCTATCTCTACTCTATATGGATACGGCTCTGGAGAGAGAGAGGGTCGGCATCATCTGATCGAGACCCCGGCTCTCCCCACGAGTCTATATTCTATAGATAGGGCCGGCTATCTGAGTTACTTTAGATAGGCCCCGTTCTGGAGTGGGAGTGGGAGATGGGAAAGATCAGGCATCAGGCGGGCGGCTGGATGGGTGACTGGTGAATAAGATCCGCTTCGCTGGTTTGGTTTCCCATATATAGATAGGGCGCTGGGCCTATCGGGGAGAAGAGCCAAGCTATTCTGGTGATGGCACAAACGGGAGGGCGAGGTCCCCTATCGGGGACCCGATGGCGGCTCTATATGGTGATTTATCAATCGAGGGCCCGATGGGGCACCCTATAGTTAGAGTTAGATATGGCGCCCCCCGCCCCTCCCCTATATAGAGATGGGAGATGGACCTTTACTTATTCCCTGGGGAGGGCGAGGGGAAGGGCGGCTAGGCTATAGAGTAGTTCCCCCTCGTCCCCATCCCCATCCCCAACTATAGATAGGGCTCCAGCTGAATCAGTCACGAGTTGAGCCATATCTATATATGCTGAAGAAAGCTAAATCAGTCACGAGTTCGGCCATATCTATATATAAGCAGCTAAAGAAAGGAGAAAGGGGGCTGGCTACGGCTACAAGTCTGGTCTGAATCACCATACCTCCCGAGCAAGCAGAACAGCCATATAGAATAGATATATTATCCATCCCCATCTGATCCATATCTAGAGAGATCTGGGCGGGCGCCTATATATTCCCGGGAGATAGGGCCCAGCTATATGGATCTTATAGATCTATCCATATAGTAGTGGGTGGCACTCGACCGCCCCCCTCTATCTATATCTGGGGGCACTCCCCATAGCCGTAGCCGCCCTCGACACGACATATATCTAGTTGGGCTGTATATAGTTTAGTTGGCCCTCTATAGAGTATAGATAGCTGGCCCCATCCATCTAGAGAGATCTGGGATCTGGGCGGGAGCCTATAGATCTAATCTATGGGGGTGCCAGTTCGGGCCGATGGACTGGACTATAGAGAGTCGCCCCCATATCGTCATAGGGAGATAGGGCGGGGGTGGCGGCTATGGCTATAGGATAGAAAGATATATCTCATAGAAACCGAATACTACGCTCACCCTATAGATCTATATGGCCCGACCATCTATAGTTCCCTCGGGAGGCCGAGGGGGAGGGCCCCCCCCCGATGGCGGCTCCCAGATCTATATATAGATAGGGGCTCGGCTCCCATCTATATAGAGGGGGGGGAGATGAGGGGCACTCAATTGATTTATCAATCCCATGGCACCCTATATCTAAATATGGCGCCCCTATCTATATAGCTGGAGGGAGAGGGCCCCTATCTATATACGGCGGAGCGTAGCGTAGCATATAGAATGATTCTCTGCTATACTAGGAGATAGGGGCACGTTCAGGCCCATATAGATCTATAGGTGCTTGCCCAGATCTCTTCTCTATAGATGGGAGCCGAGATATAGAGGGGACCTCCCTCTCCTTTAAAGCGGGTCCCTCTCCGACCAATAAAAGGAGCGACCAATAAAAGGCTCCCCGACTCCCCGTTAATCTAACTGAAGCCGATCGGAAGACATGCATGCCCTCTATATTGATCTGGCAAACATATATGGCATTGATATATATTCTAGAGGGGGCCCTCTATATTGATCTGGCAAACAGATATGGAAAGATAGGGGCGGGCGGGGCAAGGTTGGTTAAGAGCCCACCCGACCTCCCCCCTCCCCCTAATGTGGGGCCCCCCCGACCCGGCTTCCCCGCTATGGCCCATATAGAGAGAGGGGGGACCTCCGAGCCAGATCTATAGATAGATAGATAGATAGAGATCTGTATTCTATATGCCCTCTATATTGTATTGATCTGGCCTCCACTCTATCTATACCTATATCCATATCCATATCCATATCTCACTCTTCACTCTTCACTCTTCAGTCTCTCTCTCTATCTCTATATAGATCTCTCTCTCTATCTGTATCTCTCTCAGATATATATCTCTCTCTATATCTCTATCTCTCTCTATAGATATATCTCTATATAGATCTCTCTCTCTATCTGTATCTCTCGATCTATCTATATCTCTCTCGACTCTATCTGAATGAGACTCTATGGGAAGGCTAGTCGAAAGCCCATATATTCTTAGGGCTAGTCGGCGTGGCCCCTATCCCTATATATAGGATATGGGCACTCCGTCCAGAATCTATACTTTCATCAGTCAGTCCGGTTCAGTCTGGGCTATCCCCCTCTCTAAATCTCTAGTTCGGGGTGGGGGCCCCCTCTCTTCTATCAATCCAGTTGGCATCCGTCTCTAGTCGAGGGCCCCCTCTCTTCTATCAATCCAGTTGGCATCACATATATAGAGAGATAGGGCGTCGGGAGTCAAGGAAGCTCCCACTCTTTTGTTTAGTCTGGGCCATATAGATATGGGGGCTCCCTCCCCCTCTCTCTATATGGATCTGGGCCAGTTGGCATCACTCCCCAGTCGATCCTACTCTTTTGTTCAGTCTTTAGTCGAGGATGCCCCAGGTAGATTCGCGTATTCTATATCTCTCTCTATATCTCTATCTTACGAACTGAGCGAAGGCGGATAGAAGCGTATGGGTGATATCGAGAAAGCGGATCTAAGTGGATACTACCCTTTCTCTCCGGGAAGGCGGCTCCAGCCTATCTATATATGGGGCCCCCCCTACCCTCTCTATATAGATGGGATGGTAGCCCGGGGAGGCCCGGCCCATATATCTTATCCAGAGGGGAACTAGGACAGCTCGTTTCCCTCGGCCGAGGAGGGGGAGGAGGACTATATGACTATAGGAGGGCCTATATTGATTTCCCGACGGACCCCTTTCAATTCATAGGCCAGGCCAGATAGATCGTTGGGATGGGAGTTGGGCCGGGACCCGAGAGAGAGGTTCATGCATGCTCCCCCCTTCATATAGATAGTATAGGGGAGATAGGGAGATAGGGGCCCCTCCCCCTCCAGATAGCCAGATAGATCAAAATAGAACTATAGGAGGGGCCCCAGCCCAGCTATATAGAATAGAGAGTAGGCCGTCGGGGGCCCCCCTCTCTATATCTGAGTTCAGGGCTCCTCTCCTCCCCCTCCCATAGATAGGGCGCTCACTCCCCAAAGAGAGATACAGGCCGCCCACCCCACCTATTGTAGGCGTAGGCAGAAGTACTATATAGTACAGGTGGCCATATATAGATTCTTATCTACATTGGGGCCTAGACTAGCCTCCTATCTTGGCGACCTCGATCGACGGCCCGGGGGGCTGGCGCCCTATCTATAGACCCTATCTAGATCTATGCTGGTCGAGCGACCTCGATCGCCGGCCCCACCCCGGATATAGATAGGGGGCCCCCAGATATAGATAGATGGGAGTCCCTCCTCTCCCGCTGCCATATAGAGATATAGGGACCCCCGAATCGGGCGGGGGACAGATCTCTCTAGATGGGGCCCCCCTCCCTATAGAGATATGGGAGAGAGGGGGGGGCGGCTATAGAGAGGGGCCCATACCATATAGATAGAGGGGAGAGTGCCCCCACCCCTTCCTATCTTATCTTAGAGTTCTAGATAGGCCCCCGGGACCACGGAGAACGTGTAGATGATACGACTGATGACTGGTCTCATCTATCCCTCTCATCTTTCTTTCTAGATGATACGACTGATGACTGGTCCCATCTATCCTTCTAGATGATACGACTGATGACTGGTCTCATCTATCCTCCTATTCTATCCAAAGGAGTGATACAACCAGTCATATCATATCTATATAGAGGGGGGCCTATCTAGAACTCTAAGATAAGATAGGAAGGGGTGGGGGTGGGGGTGTGAGGGTGGCAGGGGCCGCCATCGATGCGCTTGTTTGCGAGGGATCGATCCGATATGTTATATTGCTATTGCTGTGAGTATGGTGATACGATAGGTGAGTATGGTGATACGATAGGAATAAAGATCGGTCCATCCAGAATCAATCTCGTCATGGCGTGCTGGGCTTGACGAATGCGGTCCCCCCCATAGAATATATATATAAGGCACCCTACCCCTCCCCTAATATAGATTCGTCTTGCTAAACCTGTGGGAAACGTATCCCTGTGGGAAACTGGTTGGTGGCCCCTATACATCTCGTTCCTGCGGTGGTAAACGACTGTACTGTCATGCTACTTGTCAATGTCTCGGGAGGAGTCAGATTCCCGCCTGCTGTCCGTCCGCCTGCCGTTTTCTCCTCTAAGACACCTACCGGCCAGATGGCTGTACTGGGGCAACTCCTTTCCCATAATATAGAGAGAGGGGCTCAGATGGATCAGTGGTTTCCTATAATATAGAGAGAGGGGCTCAGATGGATCCGATCCATTACTCAGATGGATCAGTGGTTTCCTATAATATAGAGAGAGGGGCTCAGATGGATCCGATCCATTACTCAGATGGATCAGTGGTTTCCTATAATATAGAGAGAGGGGCTCAGATGGATCAGTGGGATGGTCGACATCCATTTAGTGAGCAGCTTCACTCCCGGCCCGGCATTTAGTGAGCGTGAGCAGCGGGCGAACCGAAAAGGGGATGATCCGGATTCGAAAGCAGGGAACGGCAGACCTATTGATTGCAAAGGTTGGGGGGGTCGAATTGATCGTGTCATTCTGACAAGTGTGCAACGTCCATCATGGTCCATCCATGTTGGTCTAGACTCCTTCTCCGTCACCACGAATGGGATGGTCAGACAAATATATGGTAAGGGGCACGTAGGGTCATTTATGCTCGTCAGGTCGACGTCCGCCCCCGTTCAGGGCTCCTCCCCCAGCTAAGCTATCTAGAGTCTATAGGAGGCTATAGAGTCTCTAGGGGGCTATAGAGTCTATAGTAGATAGTCTATAGGAGGCTATGGAGTATATAGTCTATAGGAGGCTAGATAGTAGGCCGTCGGGAGATAGATAGATAGGGGGGCGGCTATATCTAGTTGGCACCCCCCCCCCTATAGAGATTAGAGATATGGCGATAGCCATACATATAGGGGTCACCCTATCTATAAGATAAGATAGGAAGGGGTGGGGGGCGCCCCTATAGAGATATAGGCCGGTCGAGGAGTGAGCGTAGCGAACCACCCTATAGATCTATACTCTATGGCTAACCCCCCAACTTTAGAGCCTATATATCTATCTGGGCGCCGGGTTAGCCATATAGATCTATAGGGTAGGGGGAAACCCTCTCCCTCCCCCTCTAGAGACCCTATATCTATATCTCTATCTGAATGAGACTATCTCTATCTGAATGAGACTATCTGAATGAGACTATCTGAATGAGACTATCTGAATGAGACTATCTATATGGGGGAGAGGGAAAACCTCGTCCCCCTGACGTCGGACGAGTGCCCCACATATAGATAGGGGGCCCTCGATTGAGAAATCAATCGAGTGGTTCGCTACAAGATATAGAGAGTCTCATTCAGATAGAGATATAGAGAGAGATAGAGAGAGAGATATAGAGATAGAGAGAGAAGAGACTTCAGAGTGAGAGAGTTTCATTCAGATAGTCTCATTCAGATAGTCAGTCTCATTCAGATAGATATATATATAGAGATAGAGAGAGAGATATAGAGTTCAGAGTTCAGAGTTCAGAGTGAGATCTATATAGAGATAGAGAGAGAGATATGGAGATAGAGAGAGAAGAGACTGAAGAGTGAGTCTCATTCAGATAGGGGGCTGCGCTCACCCCTCGTCCTCCAGATATAGATATAGGGGCGGACGAGTACCCCCTATATCTATATCTGTCCTCGCCCTCCAGAGAGAATAGAGGGGCGGGCGAGTGGTTCGCTACGCTCACTCCTCATCTCTCAATTGAGTGCATCTATAGAGAGGGGGGCCCTCGGCCTCCCAAGCAGCCTATATAGCCCCCCCATATAGATATGGGGGAGCCTATATTCTATATCTATGGGGGGGCCCGTCGGCGCGAGGGCCCCCCCCATATATAAGATATAGAGGGACCCCATATCTATTCTATATATAGGGGGGGCGCCCTCCATAGTTCATAATTCTAGATAGGCGCCCGCCCAGATCTGATCTCCCATAGAAGATAGAGAGCCGAGATAGAATAGAATAGAGAGGGGGGGGAGGGGGCCATCTCTCTATATAGACTAGCCATCTCTCTAAACTAGCCATCTATATAGAGAGGGGGGGCCATATATCTCTCTCTAGAGGGGGAAGTCATCTATCGATCCCCTATCTATATATGGCCAATGAAACTCTATATACCATCGCTCACACCCCCCCCCCCTCTCTATATAGATGGGATAGAGATATATAGGCGGGGGGGGGGGCGGGAGAGGGCTATCGCTCACACCCCCATAGGCGCCACCTTCGTCGGGAGAGGGCTATCGCTCACACCCCCATAGGCGCCACCTTCGTCGGGAGAACCTCGACCTCCTCTCCCTCCTCCCATATAGAACTATAGGGCCTCCCCCAGCTATAGAATAGAAGCTATATAGAGTAGGCCGCCGGGAGAGGGCCAGGGTTGGTTGGCGACTATAGATAAGATAGTCGCCCTCGACTCTATATGGTTTAGTTGGCCTGTATATAGTTTAGTTGGCCCTCTATAGAGTATAGATAGATGGCCCGCCCTCTATTTTCTCCGGGGGTCTGCCCATCTATATAGATAGATAGATCTCTATATGCGGGCAGGCGCCATATAGAGAAGATAAGATCTATAGGGAGGGGGGGGGGGGGGGTGCCATATCTAGATAGGCCCCCCCCTCCATAGAATCTAGGGGAGCCCCCCTCCCTATAGATCTTATCTTCTCTATGGGGGGGCCCTCCTCTCCCGCCCGACGAAGGAGGGCCGGCACTCCCGCTTACGCGCACCTTCGTCGGGAGCCCTCGATCTTTGTTCCAATCAATAGGTTGGGGTCGGCCGGGGGCGCATAAATGACCCGCCCTCTCTTTAGCCTTTGCCGGATCCAGATACTACGAGTCCTCCGTCCCAGATTGATTCCCTCTCCGGTCGAGTCTCCCATGAGTCTAGTCGGTCGAGCCGGATGCAGAAGTGCAGGTCGAGCCCGGAAGTCAGATATAGATTAGATAGGGGCCCTCGATTGACCCCCCTCTCTGAACTATCTTATTTCTATGGCAATCGAGTGGTTCGCTACAAAATAGAGATAGGGGGCTGCGCGAACCACTCACCCGCCCCCCTCTCTATTCTATCTACGGCTCTCTCTCTGGAGGGCGAGGTCTAAAGAGCCTCGCCCGGGGCGGGCGAGTGCCCCCCCTATCGTATCGGGGGGCCCCTCAATTGATTCATCAATTGAGTGGTTCGCTACGCTCACCCCTCACCCTCCGCCTAGAGAGCCGCGCGGGTGAGTGCAGATAGAGAGATTGGGGGCCCTCGCCCACCTCACCTGGTTCACCGGTACTACCAGAAACTCTCATCTTATGCGAGATCTCGGACCAGTGGAGTAGTGTCCGAGCGGAGACCCCAGTCGTGCTTCCTTCCGGCATGCATCCATTTTCATCCAGTACTCCTCCTCTCCCTCCAGATATAGATAGAGGGGCGGGAGAGAGCAGAAATGCCCCCCCTATCTCTATATGGGGGCCCTCGCCCCCCCTTTCTCTATATGGGATCTCTAGGGCTCCCCCTCCCAGATAGATAAGATCTATAGGGAGGGGGGGGGGAGGGGGCCTCCTCGATCTATCGCCCCCCCCTCCATAGAATAGAGGGGAGCCCCTCTTCTAGATCTTATCTTATCTCATCTTCTCTATGGGGCCCCCCCCCTCTCTATATCTTCTCTATATCTGGTAGATCTGGGGGGTCCCCCATAGTTAGATAGGGGCCCTCGTGCTCTGCCATAGAAACTCGGAGTCCATATCATGGTGAGGAGGATTTCTTGCTATTGATTGCTCGAGGAACTGACGGGACGAAAAATACCGGCAGCATTCACGAGTCACTCGTTCAACTGTCCTTCGGAGAGCCCGGGCCGATCGGACTTACTTTGTCTCTTCGCAACGGGCTATGTCAGTCACCCATTGTTTATGAGGTAAGTTGCACCCCTCGCGAGCACCTGCAATCCATGTCGTGATCACATTCAGACCATTTCTTTCTTCGGCCATTTCTTCGGTAGTTCAACGGTCGCCCCTCCAACGATAAGAGGTAGAAAGATCGTAACTTCTCTTCCATTTGGATCGGAGAATTTATGGAGGAAATTGGGTTTTACATTTCCGAGAACCGCACGATTATATAGCCAAAGGGGATACGCTGCGCCTAGAATCATCCCAAGCGCAGCTAATGTGGCTACTAAGCTATTGATTTGGAAAGCTCCTACTAAGATGGGAAATTCCCCGATAGAGCTGCTAGTACCAGGTGAACTCATATTGGCTAAAGTGAAAGAAAAGGAAATGGTAGGGGGATTCGGCATGGTGCTTACTGAACCTCCATAATATTTAGCGGGTCGAGTCTTATGCCGGTCATACGGAACACCGACACATGGAGAAGGGGCTGGAGGAACCGGTCCATGGCTCAACATCGATAGAATGCTACCTCCAATTCCCTGTATGTTCGATGGAGTGAGATATTCCCCACTGATCGGACGGAGTGCGCCCCAATTACCTACCCCCCGAACCGTACGAGATAGTTACCACCTATCACACGGCTTTCTAGCTTTATAGCAGAGCTCTCCCCCGGCCCCAACCCCCCAACTCTATAGGCCCCCAATAGAATATGGATAAGAACACCTGCCCCTCTATCTAGATATGGGGTGGGCGGGCGGGCGCCCCCCCCCCCCCCTCTCTAGATTTCTCGGCTCTCTATGGGATATGGGGGAGCGAGCATAAATGCCCTCCTCCCCCGGGGGAGATCTAAAGAACCTCCCCCTCTCCCGTTGCCATATCTATATATAGGCCCCCCCCTCCCGGATCTCTATATAGGCCTCCTCGACCCAACCCCCTATATAGAGAGATGGCCCCCCCCACCCCAACCCCCCCCCCTCCCCTCTCTATAGATCTATATGGGCCCGGGGTGGGCGGGCGCCTATAGAGATCTATAGGGGTCCCGATAGGGCGTTGGCCTATAGTCTCATTCAGGGCCCCATATAGAGAATTCTAGATAGGGGGTGGGTGCCGAGCGCAGAAATGACCCGCTGGTCGAGCCACATCATCTATATACGTGATATGACTGATCACTCATATCACGTATATAGATGATGTAGCTCGACCCCCCGATGGCGGCTCCCATAGAGAGGGGGGGCCCCATCTAGAATCGGAGGGGGTCGAGGAAGCCGAGCCCTATATATCTCACTCGTCCGGTCCGACCCCTATCTAGATATGGGGCCCATATCTAGATGGGGGCCCGCCCCTATATCTATATTTGGGCCTCCCCCGCCCCCCTCTCTCTCTCTATATATGGACTGGATAGTTGCCCTCGACCCCATCTAGATATTCTCTATAGGGGCCCCCCTTTCTATTAGAGTTCTAGGGCCCCCCCCTATATAGATATGGGAGCCGAGCCCTCTCTCGCCCATAGAGAGAGAGGGGGGGGAGCCGAGATATAGAGAGAGGGGGGGGGCACCATCATGCATCATCTATTCATATATATACGTGATACGACGTGATAGTGATATTGGATACGAGTGATTCATGCTAAATGGAGAAGTGGGCTATTCTATTGAGTTTGAGTCGCTTTCACAGTCAGCGGACCAGCGATGGATGAGATTCCAACGGAGGTTACCGAGTGAGATCAGGTCGCTCCAACCCGGGGCCGATCCAACGCTCGACCCACTAATATAGATATGATCTATATGGGCCGCTCCAACCGGGCGACCCGACTTGATCTCCGAGCAACCTTGATCTCAGAAAGTCGCCATTCACTGACTATGAGAGTGACTATAGTCGGATAGGCAACAACTCATAACTCACCGAAACATTGACGCCGATGCCCCCGGCGTTCAGTTGATTTCTCTCGAGCTCGCACTCGCAAATATCTCCTCTCCCAACTCTCTATAGCATGGTTCCGGTCGGGGCGACCTTTCCGCCTTTTCACAGTGGGCACCGCCTCTTCATCGCCGTGCCGTCCAGTCCTCTCCCTCGCCATATAGTCTCATTCAGGCCCCCCTCTCCCCTCTCTCTATATCTCTCTCATCTTATCGAGAAGATTTGATTTAAAAGCCACTTCCACTGAATAGAAAACGAACGGGAATCTGTTTTCTCGTTTCCGAATCTCCCACCCCCACCATTATAGGCTTAGGCTTAGGCTAGGCAGGGGCAGGCTAGACCGGATATGGTTGGTTTCCCTGAGCGGCTATAGATCCTAGTTCAATCCTTAAGAATGATTAGGAATGGGTAGGCCTCAGATATTTCTTTCTAGACGAGGTAGTTGAACGAGGTTTAGTGAACGTGCGTAACCAATCAAGAGAAAGAGGCAGTGGGCGGGCCCGCGCAAAGCTAAATGAAGTGGGCGTGAGATAGTGATGTTTCCCTTATTGTTTCCCAACCAACCCTATCTGCTCTGCCCCAGTCGCTTGCTTTCCTCATTCGTCAATTCTGCGGGACAACGAAGCAAACGCTCTGAACGAAACCTCGGTAATCGGACCCGGTCGAAGGATCTCCCATGTATTTACATAGTCGGCTACCGCCATCAAAACCCTCTAGCTTCGGTAGTATTCGTCGCACCCGGCTCTACTGTGCCATTTCTCCATCCCCCAACCTCTCCTGTTTGATCGGTGCTGCATACATCTCCCAGAACGGGACCACCATACGAGTGTGAGTTCAAGTTCCCGTTTCAAACATGAATTCGAATGAATATTGAGATGAGGCGAGATGGCGAGCGAGATGTATAGTATAGGAAGTGGGAGCGAGATGGGTAAGTATATCTGAGAACAGAACAACACCGCTGAAAGAATGTGACTGAAATAAAGAAAGGCGCCACGCCCCGGGAGTCCATTTCTCCTTTCCGCCCGTGTTCTATACTATGATTCTCCACCCCCAGCCCAGATGCAAACGTAGCGGCTTCATTCAATACCCAACCTTCGATACCCCGGACGCAGGCATTCAATTTCGTATGAATAGGGTGTGCAATGTTTCTGTCCGCCCCATACGAATGAATAGGGTGGGTGGGATGAATATGGCCCAGATATGGAGAGAGGGCCAGATATGGAGAGAGGGCGTGGGCTTACTATGAAACTATGAATGGTGGGCCCACAGAATTGCTGAATCTTCCAACAATCCAATCCATTATTAGACTGGACTGAGACTGGACTGACTAGACGAATGGGAAGAATGGGCCGAGGAAGCGGTTGGTAATTAAAGTACCCTATCCATTATGGCTCTGCCTCCCCATCTTCTGTTTCATGAACCATCGATTCACGGGGCCCCCTTTCTCGTGAAATCCATAGCTGGGCGGGTCCAGCAGCCCCGTTAGTTAAAACCAACACCCCGCCCCGAGCCACCTGGGCCATTATCTCAATTGGATCGGGGGGCCGGGCCCACAATTCTGAGCTCCCATGGTGAATTCCAAGTCATCTGCCGCCCTTCCAACAAAGGCTACCAGTTCTGCGCGGGCGGGTATCGATTAACCGGCATAGGCGTACAACGGAAAATACCAGCTAACGGGCCGGGCCTTATCTATATATGGGCTGCCGAAGAGGGGAATAAAGTCCCCTCCCCTTGAATCATAGAAGTTGGGAGCGCCATCCTAGATTTTCCTTTTATGGCGATCGATTTCGCGCTCTCTGCGGTTGGGCATCTGATTCGCCCTCGCCCTATCTGTGTGGCCCGGGCGAAAGACCATGAGGACTATGGGTAGAGTAGGAGTAGATAGAAATTATAGCATAGCATAGCATAGCATAGCATAGCATAGCATAGCATAGCATAGCATAGCATAGCATAGCAACGCCCATTCTAGGTGCTTAGCAGACGTAGCGAACCCGGATTGCATTATTGACTTGACAAGAAATAGAGTTCAGTTCCTAACCGCCCAGAACAACTCGAGTCCTACGCCCCGATTCGATCGGCCAGATCTCCCATTCGTTTACTCGCCAACCCGGGCCCCGGGGCGCCGTTCAACGCTACACGGGTGGGCGCTATTGTCGCCATAGCGGAGAACTTCTCTTCCTTCTCGGCCGCCGGATCCATTCGGCCTCCCATCTCTGCCCAAATCCGGTGTATGCTATGCCATAGCTGGTGAGCAGCCCCCCTCTATCTAATCGGCAGCCCCCTCCATATGACATGACATCTTTTCTCTTTTCTCAACGGCCCGCTTCGATGCTTTCATAAGTGAGTGATCCGGCTGTCGTTCGTTCTATCCGCGCGCCCGACGAGCTTACTCCTCGCACCGAATGGCATAGATTTTCATTCCAGCGTAGCATAAGCATACATTTCATTCAGGGGTCATTCATAGTTGCTAGTGGGGTGCCCCTATCTCTTCTCGGTCGAGAGGACAAGTCGAGCCCACAATGATAAGAGATAAGCGGGCCCGTGCAATTCATATCCGGTCCCTACCCCATAACCCCCAATTCGGGGGGCTGTCGCCATATGTCTAATCTAATCTAATCCCAGTTGGCCATATATCTAATCTAATCTAATCTAATCTAATCTAATCTAATCTAATCTAATCCCAGTTGGCCATATATCTAATCTATATATAGGAGGGGGAGGGGTGCGAGAGCCTATAATAGATCTATATAGATCTCAGTCGGTCGAGCGTATACTTGCGATACTTTACGCGCCCGCCCTCCACGAAATGTTTCTTCCGCCCGCCACCTCTTCCTTCCTTTCTTCACGCCCGCACTCCCAGAATCGACCCCCCGCAATGACCAATGCAATGGATTCCCGGAGTCATAGAGACATGTCATATGGATATATCTGGCTATATGTAATTGGCCGTAACAGTAACATGATAGATACACCTTTCAATTGTCAAGCTCCTTTCAATCATATTACAATATACCCATCACTACACTACAGACGTTATATGAGATGCTCTCCTCTCCCCGGGGCGGTCGAGGCATCACCGCATCTCTCACTTTCGCTTCACTCCGTTTGGTTAGTTCAAATCCTTTTTGGGGTGCCCCATATCTATATGGGATAGTAGTGCTGGCCCTATGGGGATAGCTAGTAGAGTAGCAGGCGGTGAATCATCCCCATCTAGTTCTCTATGGGATGCGGCTGGGCGGTAAGACCCGTGTTGACGAGTACCAACGGCCCATATCCCATATCAAGACCGTGTTGGTGTTGCTTGCGTGGGCATGTCAGTCATATTACGTACTCGATACGGACGGGTATTCATTCACACTATTCTATTGGTGTTGACGCGGCGGGCCACCATATCTATATCTATATCTTGATTGGCCAATTGAACTATATAGACTATAGATAGATACGCGACCGGATGGGTTACAATTCCTAGCCGGGTCGAGGCCGAGGGCGACGTCGGGCCGGGGCCATATAGAGAGTTCAGGGTAAGGGCCCTCTGGGGAGAGGAGGCCGAGGACCCCATATCCATATCCATATAGGGGGTACTCGATTGCCCGGGGCATCTGCCCACTATCTACAATCGGGGGGCCCCTATCGGGCATCTGCCCACTATCTACAATCGGGGGGCCCCTATCGGGCATCTGCCCACTATCTACAATCGGGGCCCCGGGGCATCGGGAGGCTAGTCGAACGAACTGGCTAGTCGAACTGGCTGGTCGGCTAACAACCCCAACTAACTCTATTTGGCTAGTCGTCATTATCTCTATCTCTCAGTCGAGTGTCGGCCCCCATATCTATATAGAGGGGGCCGGGGCACCACATCAATCATCCAGAATCTAGATTCTCTATACTATATATGGCATCCATCTCATCTAATCTAGCACCACGTCATCCCACTGAATAGGTAGCGGGGGCCGGGGCACCGGATGAGATGAAGAGGATGACTGGTTGCGAACTATTATCTCATCCTTATTCTATTATCTTATCCGGTTGTATCACGTATATAATAGATGGTGATGGTAGACGGACGGATCAGTGTAGCTCGACCCCCCCCCCCCACCCCATATAGACTCGATAGATAGGGCCCGGGTCGAGGAGCCCTATCGGGTCTGTCTGAACTATGGGTCAACCGCCCCTCCCGCCCAACTAGATCTATATTACATGAGGAGGGATCTATATAGAACTGGGGGGGGGGATCTATTACGTGGAATATATCCCCGCCCCACCTACCTCAGATAGATAGAAATGGCCCACCCAACCACCGGGTGGCCTGCCTATAGATTCTATATGGGTAATGGGTGACCCGTATGATCTACATGATTGTCATGCGATCATCAAATGCCGAGTGAGTGATTTGATTCATGTTACGTATAGAATCCATTCAATCATGCGATGGATCTGCCTAGAGAGATGGGCCCCTCCATATCTATATGCACAGCTCGGATTCATGTTACGTACTTCGTGCCCTGAGAGAATGAATCTATATTGGCCCTATCTCTATATCTGGGGGGCCCTATCCATTATCTGGGATTCCCAGGCCCTATCTATATAGAGGATGAGGAGGCCCTGAGAGAATGAATCTATATTGGGTTGGGGGGGCCCTATCTATTATCTGGGATTCCCAGGCCCTATCTATATAGAGCCAGGAACAGTTCTCTATATGGGCCCACTCTCCAGTCCCCTATATCTCTATATGGCCCCAGCCTGACTCCAGTGCCCCATAGGGCCCCAACCCCAGCCCCATATATAGAAATGCTAGGGCCTGGCCTATAGATCTATATCTGGCCCCCTATATAGATATGGGAACGGCCAGATAGATATAGGGCAATACAGATATCACTCTATTCCATTCTCTCTAGATGGAGTGGGGAGTGGGCCAACCTCTATAGATATATCTCTCTCTATAGATATATCTCTCTCTATAGATATATCTCTCTCTATCTCTCTCTATAGATATATCTCTCTCTATAGATATATCTGAACTCTATATCTATATCTATATCTCTCTCTATATCTATATCTATATCTGGGGCTCCCCACCTGACCCGGGGAGAACCGCTGATAGAGAATTCTATCTATATGGAGAGGGAGAGGCGGTGCCATATCTCGTCTCGTCTCGATACGGGATATTGGCTGAGACATGCTAACAACCAGTGTGGCCCATATATATAGAGGCCCCTCCCCCCAGATCTAGAGATATGGCCATACTCTAGAATCTATAGGAGATCTCTATTCTATAGGGCTGCATCAGATCTATATACGAGACTAGCCATATCTATAGTGTGGGGCTCCCCCCCAGACTCTACTCTATATGGCATTGGGCATTGGCCTAGATATAGGGAGTATGTATCTATATATAGGGGGGGCCAGATCTAATCTCTATATAGGGGCATTGGCCCTATCTATATATAGGCCACCGCTGATTGGCATATAGAGAGGACGCTGATTGGCAGTAGAATCAACATGATAGATAGAGAGGGCATATAGAATAGAATATAGATATAGATATAGATATTGATATTTGGTTTGGCTAGCCCCCGGCGATCGAAACTCTCTGGCGGCCCTGCCCTATATAGAGATAGGAGATAGAGATTTGGCTAGGGCTAGCGGCCCCCCCTCTATAGAACTATATATATGGAGAGTTCCATATATCTATATATATAGATGGCCCTCTACTCTATATAGGCGATCGAAACTATCTGGCGGAATCTGCCATGCCAACGGGCCCTATATCTCTATCTGGCCCTATAATCTGCCAACGGCCCTATCTATCTGGCGGAATCTGCCATGCCAACGGTAGGGCCCTATATATCTATCTGGGCGGAGACCCTAATATTAGGGTAGGGGGGGTAGGGCTCCTATCCTCTAGATAGGGGAGCCGAATCCGGTCCATCCCCTCTCTATAGAAAGGGAAAGGGGCCAACCCCGAGAACTATAGACAGGATAGCAGGCCTCTATATTGTCTGGCTCCAACCCGATGCCCATGTATACAGATAGGGCCAATGCCATAAGGTAAGGGCCTACTCTCAGTCGACCCGACCTATATGGGCGAGCCCTATCTATATATAGGGAAGGGATGTGCCCCTATAGATATAGATATATGGCCGCCCTATCTATAGTTCTTCCATGGTCTAGTGCCCATTATCCATTGTCCAGCATATAGATATATAGGGCTATCTGGGGTGGGGCGATGTCCATTCCATTGTTGAGTGCCCGACTAGCCGAATGTCTATTGTCAGTGCCCTATCCTATCTCACTACTTCGTATATACCGATCCGGCCAGGTGGACCCTTCCAGTTCAGGGCATATATAGATATGGCCCGCCCTATCTATAGAGAATAGAAGTGCCTTCGGCGCCCTTCCAGTTCAGGGCGCCGAAGGCACTGCCCCTACCGTTGGCGGGGGAAGGCGCCCTCGGCCCCATATCTAGATAGGATAGGGGCCTAGCCCATCCCATAGATAGAGAGTTGGGCGGCCTATCTAGACTCCCATATAGAGATAGGGGGGGCCCGGTTCTATTCTCTTAGAAACGAGAGATAGAGATTAATAACTTACTTTGGCTTTGGGCACTTCACTTAAGATCGGCATATATGCGTTCCTACCTATCTAGATGGAGGTATGGGTATGGGGGGCGGCTAGGCTAGGCTAGGCTAGGCTAGGCTAGGCTAGGCTAGGCTAGGCTATTAGGAGAGGTGGAGGGCGGCCCATACATCTATCTCTATATAGACTAGACTCCCTATCTATATATATGCGGCACTCCCCCGCCCCTAGATATAGATAGAGGGGGGGCTACTATAGATAGGCCCCGACGGCCTACTCTATATAGCCATACCTCTATATAGCCGGCCGGAGCTCGACCAACGGTATTGGCCCCAACCTGACCAGCAAGTCCCCATCTAATCTCTATATAGGGCCAGGGCCCCCTATGCCCATTAATCTATTCTATTCTCTGGGGGCCGTCGGCCCAGATAGATAGGCCCATATCTCCTCTATAGGGATAGGGGTCTCCCATAGAGTTAGTTCTACCCTCGGCCTCCCATATCTATATAGCCCTATAGAGAATAGAGGAATAGAATAGAGTAGATAATAGAGAACTGGCCTGGCCCTATCTATATTCTCTATGGGGGGCTGGCGCCTCGCCTATATATCTATGATCATTCATGCCCATATCCATCGAAGTCTATCGCCTACGCCTACTATTCTATACGTAACATGAATGTGAATGTAACATGATCGGATCGCATGAATTGAATGTAAGCCGCCCCGCCCCCTATATAGATAGGATAGTATCTATCTATGGTTGTTAGCCAAGCCAGCCGCCCCCCATAGCATGCATAGATATATAGGCTAGGCCTACCGCCATATAGACCGACCGACCATATAGATAGATATAGAGGGATAGATAGACTCCCGAGCATGCATAACTAGGCTCTGCTCTATCTATCTGATATGGGCATGCTAGATAAGATAAGATACAGTAGAGGGGAGGGAGCCATATCTCTATCTCGGCATGCATATCTATCTCTCTATATGGTATGGCGCCATATCTCTAGACTCTACTCTATAGGGCTTGGCTGCATCAGATCTCTCTTACTCTATAGGGCAGTGTTCAGTCCGAGTGTTCAGTGTTGCTTTCTCCTGACCGAAGATATGGCTCCTGCTGACCGTATAGGCTATCTCCTATCTCCTGCTGCTAGGGCATGCTGCTATCTGGGCATGCTTACTCCTGCTGAGAAGGCTATCTCCTCTTCTATCTATCTATCTGAACTCTCTCTCTATTCTCCATCTATCTATCTATCTATCTATCTATCTATCTATCTATATAGTCTAGAGGTCTCTTCTCGTCGAGTCTACGAATGTCATCAACCGGTATTCAGAGCGGACAAAGTCACAACGGGTATGAAGACCAACTAGTGGGAATCAGACTGACTGATGGTATGACGACTCACGAATGGTCTGAATCTTTTGGATTCCAACCCTTCGTCATCGGACTAACGAATGGTCATCCAACGGGTATACAGACTAACCTAACTAATGGGAATCAGACTCACAACGGGTATACGGACTGGACTGACGAATGGGAATCAGATTGACTGATGCGACCGGGCTGGTAGGAAGACTATAGACTGGTAGGATGCCTTACAACTGGGAATCAGACTCACAACTGGTCCTCAGCTAGATATAGAGAGAGATATAGAGATAGATATAGATATAGAGAGAGATATAGACAGACCCCTCTATAGAGAACTGAAGGCCGATCTCTAGTCTCTCACTTCTATGCCGGGGCCGATCTATAGTCTATCACTTCTATGTCTCTATATATCTGTGTCGAGAATACAAATCTATATAGAGGGGCCCGAATAGATCTTTAGGTGATCAATTCATAGATATGAGGCTCCCTCACCTCTATTCTCTATAGCTCAGCAGATATATAGAATAGGGAACTGAGAACTGGGCATATAGAATAGATCCCAGTCTAGAGGGAGAGGGCCATATCTATATAGATCTAATGGCAGGGGGGGCCCCTCCCCTCCTCCCCTCTCTATAGATGGGCTTGAACCCCTATCCATCCCCCCCCCCTCTCTATTATATCTCGGCTCCCATATAGATCTATAGAGGGGGGGGTTGGTTGTATCACTCCTTTGGATAGAGACTGGACAGAAGGATTCTTTAGTACTCGTCCCTCTCCGGGCATCATCCAGGATTGTACTCGACCAGAATCTTACCTTCTCCGATTTGTGAAGGTCGGCCATAGGGAATCTCATATCTCGAGATGGATCTGACTGTAATGTCACTCGTTATCGACCGAATTCAGGATCTCTGGGAGCCCCTATATATAGAGAACTGCCTGACGATTATAGGGGTCTGTCTTTCGGTAATCCAATTGCAAGTGATATATATATATAGGGGATCTCAATATATAAGAATTCCTCATTCAATCAAATTTAAGGCAAGGCAATGCATCGCCCCATCTATCTGTATCTATTCCAAAGCCAAAGAAACCCGGGCAACTCCGCCCCATAACTATACCGCATCCTAACGATGTCATAGTGATGGACGCTGTCTCCCAGATCCATTTGTTTCGGACAGTCTGATTGTTCCCATGGATTCAGAGCGAAGAGGGGAGTTTGGACATTCCCCTATCTATATAGAACTGGGCGCCGATTGATCAATTCATCCAAGCAGAGGGGTGTTTCAACAATATACAGCACGAGGGATTATTGTCGATCTGCCCCCATATATAGATATCGCTCTCTATTTGACAAGACCCTTGTGAATCTCATCCTAGATTGATATCTCATGACCGAAAAAAAATTGATCGAGATGGAACAAACTATGCCCCTATCTAGATATATCTGGGGGCCCTATCTAGAGTTCTGGGGCATTCCCCAAGGCAGCTCCCTTTCTCCGGGCCATCTATCTATGAATATCTATCTGCACCAGCCAACGGAACAGTTGTGTCGGAATGGACAAAGACCATATGTCCTTTGATCAGTCTCTATAGAGTAGGCCGGGTACGCTACGCCGATGATTTCCTTACATCAATGTGATGTCCTATTGATTGGTCGAGGGCCCCCGGGCCCATATCCATATCTATGTCGAGGGTCCGAAGGTCCCCACTCGACCGAAGGCCATAGCCATAAGAGAATGACCTCTCCCTTTCAACAGCCATATAGAGAGAGGGGGGTCGAGAGTATACTCTATATATGTCCAATCCAGCCGAGCCATAGAGAACTGAAGTTGTTAAGAAGGCGGTCGAGAGGCCGCCAGACCAGATATATAGGGCCTCTCCCCCCACCGAGACGGTCGAGTAGATATAACAGGAAGCCCCCTATAGATAGATAGATAGATAGAACTTGAGATGAGTAGGCACCCCTTCTATCTATATGATATGGGGCTTCCAGTTAAGTTAAGTTAAGTTAAAATATCTTCTCTTCTCTTCCAATCAACAGCATATAGATCTATAGGGCGGGCCCTCTCCCTTTCAACAGCCATATATAGATAGGGGGGTTGGGTGGGGACTACGGCTCCTGTATATAGGTTAGGGGTCTCTATCTCTATATAGAGCTGGAGCTGGGTGGGCACTATCCTGTCTAGAGGGTATCTGGAGTTGGGTGGGCACTAGCGATCCTGTCCTGTATAAGGGGTAGGGGCTTAGGGTAGGGGCTCCATATCTATATATAGGGCATTCGGGTGGGCGCTATCTGGATTAGATATAGATATGGGTGGGTGGTATCTAGATTAGATATATAGTTCCGATAGAGTACAATCTAGAGATGATACTTGGGAGGGCGCTAACTAGATGAGGGGGAGTGCTATCTAGCCTAGGTATGGGCGGGCACGATCTGGATAGCTAATACTGGATATGGGTGAGCACTAGCTATACTGGATGAGAGTGGGCGCGGTCTAGCCTGGATGAGGGTGGGTGGTATCTAGGCTAGGGGTGGGCGTGCACCCCCCTCTATCTATATGGGATAGAGGGGGGTGGGTGGGAGATATATGGGTGCCATATATAGATATAGGGGTGGGTTGGGGGCTATCTAGACTGGAGGCGGGCGGGTGCCATATCTCTATATAGGAGATGGGTGGGCACTGGATAGATTAGAGGTGTGCGGGCACCCCCCTCTATCCCATATAGATAGAGGGGGGATAGAGGGGGGTGGGTGTGCCCCCCACCCCAGCCCTCTATAGAGAACTAGCCCCTCTATCTATATGGGATAGGGGCAGATTCTGTATGTTGTATCCAGACTAGGGGAGGGCGGGCACTGGATAGATTAGAGGTGTGTGGGATAGATAGAATAGATATGGCCGATCCTGTATATGGGGTAAGGTCTCTGTTCCATAGAGCTGGGTGGGCGCTACCGGATCCTGCCTGTATATAGGTGAATTGTAGATCTTTATTGGCTGGGCGCTACCGATACTAGGGGGTAGGGCCGGATCTATATATAGGTTCCTATCTTCCTATCCCTATCTATATAGGGTTGGGGGTTGGGCGGGGGCACTAGATAGAATAGAGCTGGGTGGGACCGATCCTGTATAGAGGGTAGACGCTCCCCCATATCCCATAGAGTTTGATAGTGATAGAGGGGGTCCCGTCCTTAACTTCTTATAGCTGGGTGGGCACTAGAGGGGCCCTTCATAGAAACTACCGGCCTCATCCCCATATGGAGCTGGGAGCTGGGTGTACCGATCCTGTATATAGGGTAAGGGGGGTAAGGGTCCTGCTCGTCCTCGGAGTTGGGAGTTGGGTGAGCACTATCCTGTATAGAGGGGCTCGTCCTCGTCTATAGAGAGCTGGGAGCTGGGTGTACCGATTCTGTATATGGCTGCTCGTTTATATGTAGCTGGGTGTCTTGTATAGGGTTAGGGTGTAGGTTCCTGCTCCTGTATAGAGCTGGGGGAGCTCGATTCTGTATAGAGGGGTTCTGATATGGGTATGGATGGGATAGATAGAATAGATATGGCCGATACTGTATACTGTATACTGTATAGAGCTGGGGGAGCTCGATTCTGTCTAGAGGGGTTCTGATGGGTATGGGTGGGATAGATAGAATAGATATGGCCGATACTGTATAGAGGTTGGGGTTCCCGCTTTTACTTTTCTATAGAGGGGGGTCTGTATAGAGCTGGGTATACCAATCCCGTATCTGTATTCTGTATAGAGCTGGGTATACCAATCCTGTATCTGTATATAGGTGCTCGTATATATGTAGCTGGGTGTCTTGTATAGGGTGTAGGTCCCCGTTCCTGAAAGAAAATATATGGCTGTGCTGTGGTAGGTCCCTATCTATATATGGGGGCCTACTGGACCCATTTGCATTGGTTGAGTATAGATAGATGGTGCTTTGGTTGAGTATAGAGAGATGGCCCCGAACGTTCAGATAGGGATATGTCGATTGCCAGGTAGATAGTTCAGGGTCAATCGACCTCTCCCAACTATAGATAGGGGGGGGGGCACTCGTCTCTATATCTATCTGGAGGACGAGGGGTGCTCTCCCTCTCTATCTAACTGCCACTCGACTGCCCAGATCTGCCAGATACTCTATATGGGGGGGCCAACCCAACCAACTCTATATAGCCAGCCATCTCTCTATCTGGTTGGGGCCATCTATCCATACAGTCGAGGAGGGGGAGAAGGGAGAGGCCCCCTATCTATCTATGGGTTGGGTGACCGTATGATCTACATGATTGTCATGCGATCAAGCTCTTCTTCGGAGTGAGTGATTCATGTTACAGTACAGTTCGGAGTGAGTGATTCATGTTACAAGATAGATGGTAGAATATATATATCTCTCTATCTATCTCTCTCTCTATATCTCTCTCTATCTATCTCTCTATCTATCTCTCTATATCTCTCTCTATCTATCTATCTCTCTCTCTATATCTCTCTCAGATATATATCTCTATCTCTCTCTCTCTCTATATCTCTCTCTATCTATCTATCTCTCTCTCTATCTATCTATCTATCTCTCTATCTATCTAGATCTCCTGGTTGATAGAGTAGGAATGTTCCCCCCGCCCTGAACTATCTATCTGGGGGAGTTGAGAATGTAGGGAGGGATTACCCCTTGCTATGCTATGGGGGAATCCCCCCGTGTTTGGAGGGGGAGAGGGGGGTGAAGCCGATGTGGGGAACTGGATCGGCTGATCCCAGATAGATAGTTCAGGCACTGGGTCCATAAGATATAGAGAGAGGGGGGGGCCCTCGGAATGCTTGAATGCTTGCCAGATATCTCTATTCGGGCTACTGCATATCGGGGGTATGGGGGGGGTTGGGGGGGTTGGGGCCCATAGTTCAGATTAGAGAGGGAGTTGGGCGGGCTACTGCTAGAGTTGGGCGGGCTACTGCATACCGGGGGGATGGGCTACTGGTTATGGGAATAAAGACTTGCCTTGCCATATCGGAGGGGGCATTGGGAGTTGGGGATGGGCTACTGGCCATATCTCTCTCTAGGGGTATGGGCTACTGGATTGGGGTATGGGCCCGATGGGCACTTGCCATATAGAACTAGGGGGGCCCTCCCCTCTATATAGATGAGATGGGCACTTGATAGATGAGATAGGCACTTGCCATATATCTATATAGAGGGGGCATTGGGAGTTGGGGATGGGCCCCCCACCCCATAGTGCCGTAGTTATAGGGACTCGCCATAGAGAGAGGGGGCCCCGAACTAGTTATAGGGACTATAGAGAGAGAGGGGGGCATACATACTTTGATTCGGGCTTCAACACTCGGGCATCAGGGCATCAAGACTTGGCTCTCTATAGAGAGGGGGGCATCGAGACTCGGCACTATATAGAGAGGGGGGCATCAACACTCTCGACTGCAGGTTGGGGTCTGGGCATCACGACTTGGGGATGGGCCATAGAGATCTATAGGGCACAGGGAACCACCCCCATAGATAGATAGATAGATAGAGGGCAGTCTGGTCCCATAGAAGATATAGGGCGGATAGAGTTTTTTCCCGGCTCCCTCCTCCACCGCCCAACTATCTGCCCCTAGATCTCCCTACTCTTCTATAGTGGTTTGTTTCCAGCGCCCCTCTAGGACAGATCCTAGCTACTGGGCCCGGGAAGGATGCAGGGAATGCAGGTGGTATGGCCTTTAGTTGGTTTCCCCGCTCCTCCGCAACTAGAAATCTAGATGCCCTGCCCCTGGTGAGCCATATCATATAACTTCAGTGCCGCCCTCCCCTCTCTATCTCCCAACCCATAAGCAACCGGGTTCGGTTCATCTGATATGATATCGCATGGGGTTGCTGCCTATCCTATCTATCTTTGAGACGGGAGTATGGTATGGCTTGGGTGCCACTCCATATCTCTCTATAGGGTAGTGGACGATCTAGAATAGAGTGGCTTGGGTGGCTTGGGGTTGCTGCCCATCCCATCCCCATCCCCATCTATATATGCTTTGCTGGGGTTCATCGAAAGCAGAAGTGTGCAGTGTAGTTTAGGGTAGGGGTTCATCACATCAAATGTCTAGATCTATATCGAGATAGAGGGGGGCTAGAGATAGAGATAGATTCATTGGCCATATCTATAGTGTGGGTTCTCCCCTCCCCCCATTGGGCCCACTCATACCCGGTTGCGGTTGACCACCCTATAGGCCCAGACTCATCTTTTCCGGAGAGTCGGGTTGGCTATAGAATCTAGGGGCAACCGAGTCGGGTTATTATGAGGTGAGCCGGGACCCCATCTAGAACCTTATTCGATACAGTAGAGGAGTGGGTAGATCTCTCTATTGGGCCATCTCTATATAGAGGGCGAGGGCCAGACGGGGCCGTATCTATCTATCTATCTATATGGCATTGGCTGCATCATATCTCTATCTCGCCATCTCTCTGGATTAGATACCACTCATATCTAGCCACCCCACCACTCATACCCGGTTGCGGTTGCTAATATATCCTATCCCTATCCCCCCACTCAGACCCCTAATACCACTCATCGGCACCTACCCGAAGGGGAGCCGTGCTTTGATACGGGAGCCTTGGGTGCCTGCCTATCTATCCGAAGGAATGGGGCTGGGGTTCATCAGTGGCCCATATAGTTCTAGGGGGCCTCCCCCCAACCCAATATAGAGTAGAGTCTATATAGATTAGATAGAGGGGCCCCCCTATCTATATATATGGAGAGGCCGAGCCGTGCTTTGATCTCCACCCTTTCAATCCAGTGGGCAAACTATATAGACTCAGTCTCGGATGGATACTCTCTATATCGGATGGATAGGGGGGTTGGTCAATATAGAGATATGGGCAACCGGGTCTGAGTGGGGGGATAGGGATAGGATATATTAGCAACCGCAACCGGGCCGGGTTTGGATCGAGGGGAGGGATCTACTCTAGAGGGGAGGGATCGGATAGAGAGGGGAGGGTTCGGATAGAGATCAGACAGTTGGGTTTGCTAACAACCATATAGCAACCGAGTTGCGGCTCGAGGGGCTATATCTATAGAATTGGCAACCGGGTTTGGTCTCGAGGGGCTATATCTATAGAATTGGCAACCGGGTTGGGATCAGAGGGGAGGGTTGGGTTGGTCACTCTCTATCATAGAGGCCGGGTTGGCTAGATATAGATATAGAGGCCGGGTTGGGTTGGTCACTATCTATCTCTCTATCTCTCTTGTCTATCGATACAGATAAGATAGAGATCAGATCAGATCAGATCAGAGATTAGAAACCCAACCCTCGACTGATATCATGTTAGATCGGAGATGTAGTGGAGGCCAGATCAATCTATAGAGAGGGCATATAGAATACAGATCTCTATCTCTCTCTCTCTAGATCTCACTCTGAACTCTGAACTCTTCACTCTCTATCTGTGCCTTCCGGATCGGTCTGGTTGGTGAAGCGGAGCAACCCCATAGAGAGATAGAGAGATATAGGTGAGGGACCATCTCTGCTGGTGAGAGTATCGGCCCCCTCGATACGATACTCAAGATCGGGCATCCCTATCTATCTTATCCCTATCTATATCTATATGGCCCCCTATCTATCCAATCCCCACCCATTTCATTTCTACGAGTTGAGAATAGAATAGAATGTTGTATCATATATAGATAGGGATCGGATCCCCCCGATCTTTAGTCTAGACCCATACCATCTATATTCTCTAATATGACCTGCCCACTCTCTCTCGGGTACAACTCTTCGTTGGGTTGGCCGACATCTAGTTTCGTTGGGTTGGCCGCCCCCGCCCTGAACTATCTTATCTTATCTTATCTTATCTTATCTTATCTTATTGGGATTGGGATTATTGATTGGGATTGGCCCCCCCCTCACCCTCCATAGTTCAGATATAGGGGCGGGTGAGTGCATAAGATCGGGGCCCTCGGGGGCCTATATCTCTAGGGGCGCCCCCGTCTCTATAGACTAGACTATAGATAGGGCCTTTCAATTTATGGAGATAGAGATATAGGCGTTAATCACCTCGACCTCCCTCTATAGAATAGATATGGGCCCTCTATACTCACTCTCTATATAGTCTATATGGGGTGGGCGCCTATAGCCTATATAGATCTTTTCTTTCTACCGTGGTTCCTCCCTCTACTATACTCAGTCGATAGCTTCATAGAGAGATCAGGCGGTCACCCCCAACCCCCCCCTCTCCTATAGATCTTATCTGATCTATATGGCTCGGCAGTCATATCGGTAGCGACCCATATCTATCTAGAGGGGGGGATTCCACATCCATATAGTATAGAGGGCTTCTTCCCTTTCATATAATATAATATAATATAATATAATATAATATAATATAATATAATATAATATAATATAATATAATATAATATAATATAATATAATATAATAAAGAGGCTCTATATGACTGTCACCCCCAACCCCACCCCCTATAGATCTTATCTGATCTATATGGCAGGGCAGTCATATCGGTAGCGACCCATATCTATCTATAGGGGAGCATATAGTAGAGAGGGCTTCTTCCCAGCCCTATATATAGAACTATAACTGTCACTAAATTCAATTCCTATCTCAACTGCAACTGGAATATAGATATTATTCATCCGGCTGTATAGAGGGTGATCGACCCCCTCTCTAGATATGGGGGGGGGCGGGACACGACACCTAGTGGATTAGTCACCATACCGTACCGGTTCTCCATTTGATATGAAGTTGGGCTCCGCATATAGGCATATAGTTATAGCTATAGTGGAGGTGGAGGGCCGCCCACTGTCTAGATAGGCGCGGGAGACTAGACTCTGGTGCAACCTACACCTAACTACCTACACCCATATCGTCATAGGGGCCCCCCCTCCATAGAATAGAGGGGCCCTATAGATATATCTTCTCGCCCCTACATATCTCATCTCTGGGGGCCTCTCTATAGGTTCCCTCGGCCTTCCCATAGATAAGATCTCTAGGGGGGTGGGGGGGGCCTGCCTATCTATAGGACCCCACCCCTATATATAGATGTAGATGTAGTTAGCTTAGTTCTGAGCTATACGCTCCGTTCTGTATTTCGTAGTTCTTCGTATTTGTAGCGGCCAGCCCCAGAGAGATAAGATAAGATATAGAGAGAGGGGTGAGCGCAGCGTAGCGTAGCGAACCACTCAATTGATTTATCAATTGAGGGCCTCTATATCTGCACTCACCCGACGAAATCTAAAGAGGGTGAGGGCCCCCAATCTCTCTATCTGCCAGATCTGATCGATCTCGATCGAGATCTATAGAGAGGGGAGGGGAGGGGCCCGCCCCTCTCTCTCTGGAGGGCCCCCAATCTCTCTATCTGAGGGTATAGGGGCGAGGGTGAGGTTGAATATCTATAGAGAGAGGGGGGATCTCACCAGATATGATATATAGAAAGGGGGTTGAATATAGAGAGAGGGGGGATCTCACCCGAAGCCCCTCTCTCTATATCTGGGTGAGGGGGAGAGGGGGCCGGTAGGGCGTGCTGGTGCTGCTCGACCCTTCATGCGATTGATAGATTCTACTGCAATGGTCCCTCGAATTCGGAAAGTAATGACCGGGATGGCCAACCCAATAGCGGATTCCGCAGCTGCCACCGTTAACACCGATAAAGCAAATGATTGACCCATCATATCATCCGGATAAACGGGAAATACCGAAGGGTTCAAATTGACGGCTGGTGACATTGATTCAATGGACATTGACATAATAGTAATATTCCGCCTATTTGGGGAGATTCCCCGAATACCCGAGAGGGGAATGATCATAGGAAATGTTGAATATTTGACGAGATCCATTTCGGGAACGTGGAACGGAGGGGAAATTCCGGAGGGGACTTGATTCTGAATTCGAAATCGATCACCGGGGCCCGCTCTTCTCTTCCATGCCGTGTCCCACTCCCGGGGGCCGGCTCCGCTTCTCTGTCCCGGATGGATGCTTGCGGCGATCTGTGATTGTCTCCATAGATGGATCGATCTATGATCGACGCAACGGTCCCCAACCCACCCACCCAATATTGATCTTATCTTCTCTTCTCTCTCTTTATTACACGGCCACTCTTTGCTCTTTCTTTTTGCGGCCAGTCCATCTTCGTAATCATACTATACTAGTCCATTTCGTTTCAGCAACTCCTTCCCTCTCCTCGCCGAGAGGGAGCCGGCGACGATCCGGGCGGCGGCTTTTTTCGAGGACCAGGACGATTATCCCCCCTTTCCGATAGCAACCGAGTTTACGTCCATCCCTGGTCGGGTACAGTTCCCTTTCTCTTCCTCGCCTTGTAGCCGTCACCCGAATCCGCGCAAGTGTGTCTGCACCCTGCCCCGAATTCTCAGAGTCGGACCCCTGGGAGCACCCTTTCCCGCATATCCATACAATACTCAAGTAGGCGGGGCGTGCGAGGTACCCACTACCCCGGAGTACCCCACGATCCCAAGACATAGATGGATGTCGGTTCGGGAATGCTATGCCTACACACAAGACTACCCTTCTTCCCGAGAGCTTCGCGGGGGACCGCCCGTGGGGGGTTTACTGCACAAGGCTCCTGCAGAGGGAGAAGCTCCCAGCGAATAGAAGGTGCTCAGCTCCGCACAACATAGGGATTAGCACGCTTTCGGGAAAAACATGGAATAGTAAAAGATCCGGCATGCGAAACACGGCGATCATGAGAAATTCGCGAATTGGAAATACTATAACATACTCTTTCCCATAACTTTCTATACTGGACCAACCCACTAGAATGCGAATAGGGATTGGAAATGTGGTCAATACCACAAAGAATGAGGGGATACCATCTAGACCCATGTACAAATTGATGTTCTCATGAGGAAGCCATCGAATGGTTCCCACGAATTGGAATTCGGCCGTGGAGGAATCAAATTGTATCCGGAGAACGAGGGAGTACAAGAAAGTGAGGGGAGAGACGCACAGACCAATGAATCGTATCAATCGTATTCTTGAGTTTGGAATGAAGAGGAGGATAATGCTCCCCAGCACGGGACACGGAATCAGACCACTCAGATCGGAATAGCATTCACGAAATTGCCGTAACGTAGAAACATTGGGGGGATTCGTTGGCAACACAACAGCAGATGGGGCTCCCAACACGAACGGAGGAGTGATGGGTTCCTCCATGTTTGTCTCGATAAGAGTCTGAGGCAAAACGATAACCCTTCCTTGAAACTTGAATTCGATCGGAGTTCCTCAACCTCCTCGACCCCCCCCAATCAATGATCAATAGGTGGGCGCCCAAACCCCCCCCCCCCCCCCTTCCTGAACTATCTTATCTTATAGTTCTAGATAGGGGCCCTCGACCATCTATAGAGAGGGGGGGGGGGGCGGTCGAGTCCTTTCCCGTTGGCCTATATCTATAAGGGTCCCTAAAGGCCCTACGTACCTCTCCCTCCTTCGTCGCATAAATGCCCGCCCTTATGCCTCCTTATGCCTAAAGGCTCGACCTCTCGCCATAGATTTTCTTTCTATAGGGTGCTCTCGCCTATATATCTAGGGGCCCGGGCCTCGACCCGGGTCGAGCCATCCATCCATTATATACGTGATACGACTGATGACTGATATCACGTATTGTATCAATCACGTATAGATAGATCTCTATTTCTATATATCTATCTAACGGATGTATGGCCCTATTCATATATGGCTCGACCATCGGGAGAGGGCCGGGGGCCAGGCCCCTCTCCCGACGCCTCTACTCACCAGATAGAGAGAGGGGCCCCTAGATCTATAGGCCATCGGGAGAGCACCCTATAGAAAGAAAATCTATGGCGATAGCCTCGACCGCCCACCGGGGGGGGGGTTGGGCCCTATCCATATATGGGGGCCCTATCTAGAACTATAAGATAAGATCTATATAGAGGGGGGGGTGGGGGGGGGCCCCCTCTCCCCCTCTATATAGATCTTATCTCTCTGGTCGAGTGCCGACGTCGCCCCATAGATAGAATAGAGAATAGGGCTCTTCCCCCTCGATTCCCCCTCCCTCTCCCCTAGCTATATGGTATGGCGACGGCATATAGAGCTTGCTTTAACTGGCGCCATATCCATATAGTTAGATAGCCCCATATATAGAACTTCTAACTGGCGACCCGATAGGGGCCCCCACCCCAATAGAGAGTCTAGATAGGGGGCTCTTCCTCGACCCCCATATAGAGATAGGGGCCCCCACCCCAATAGAGAGTCTAGATAGGGGGCTCTTCCTCGACCCCCCCTCCTCTCATTCAGAATTCTAGATAGGGGGCGGGGGTGCCCATCGAGTAGAGAGCGGCCCCTATCTATATATGGGAGAGCTGTCCGTCAATCAAGTGAAGAGAGATCCCCGGCCCCGGCTATATATGATATGGAGAGTTTCCCCTATCTAGACTCCCCTATCTCTAGTTCGGGGGCACCCTGAACTATCTATTCTCTATGGCGAGGTCATCCATTATAGACGTGATAGATATCAGTCATCAGTCGTATCACGTATATAGTATAGAGAATGGATGGCCCTGAACTATCTGCCCTAGATATAGAGAGATCTATATGCCTATATATCCCCTATATAGAGAAGGGGGGGGCCGACCCTATCTCTATATGGGCACTCGACCCCCTCTATCTCTAACTATATGGGGTTGAGGAACTATGACTATATAGGCCCCGCCCCTATAGAGAGATCTGGAGGGGGGAGGAGGGGGAGGGGGCTACTTAAGCCATCTATCTATAGTTCAGGGTTGGGGCCCTCTATATAGATAGATGGGGAGAGGCCCCCTTTCTATTTCAAATAGATATATGATGAGGGGGGCGTTGAATCCGTATATAGGGGAGCATCAAATGCCCCATATATGGATGGGGTCCAGTCGTATCACGTATAGAATGGAATAGATGATGTGTGATGGATGATGGATGATCAGATATGTAGATAGGGCCGCCCATCCCATATATAGATAGGGGCCCTCCTCTGGTCTATAAACGGGAGAGCACCCTGAACTATAGATATGGCGACCCCCTCTATTCTATCTATATGGGGCCTGAACTCCCCCCGCGTAGTGAATAGATAGAGAGATAGGGCCACTCGATTCCCTCTATATAGAGCCTATATATCCCATCTGACGAGGGCCCCCTATCTCTGCAGATTGATCTCTCTATTATCCTCTATTCCCCCCCTCTAGATCCATGGGGGAGAGAGGGGGCAACACATTCATTGGGTTAGCCAGATCTCTATAGATGGGGCCATCTATCCCCCCCCCTATAGATAGATGGGAGCCGAGATATAATAGAGAGGGGGGGGGGATAGAGATTCTTTACCCCCCTATCTCCCCCCCCCTCTATATAGATATGGGAGAGAGGGGGGCATTGACCATCATATGGGCCCTCCTCCCCCAGCTATATAGAAGCTAGAGTAGAGGCGTCGGGAGCCTCCAGAGTTCAGGGCCCCCCTCTCTATCTAGATGGGAGAGTTCAGGGCCGCATTGGTTAGTCCAGTCTACTATATAGAGAGAGGGCCGGGCGAGCCCCGTCTATGTCTATATAGAGAGGGGGAGCAAGTTCTAGATATAGGGCTCACCCGCCTCCACTCCCAGAGAATAGAGATAGAGGGGGGAGGTTGAATAGAGAGAGATGGGGTAGGGCACACAGAATCCCGAATCTCGGTCGAGGGAGTTAAGATCGTCACTACCTTCTCTCTCCTTCTCTACGATTGCAGATCTCTATATATCTATAGGGCGCCCCTATCACCTCCCGACCCCATACCATATAGAGGGCCTATCTCTATATGGGCCCCTATCTCCCATAGATAGAGAGGGCCCCAGTCAACTCTATCTGCCAGATTTCTATAGAGGGGCCCCCCCCCGACTAGAGATCTGGGGAGGGTGAGGGGGGGCGAGGGCCCCCTCTCTCTCTATGGGATAGATAGAGATAGGGCTCTGATTCTAGATAGATGGCCCGTATAGGTATAGGGCCATTGTAGAGTTCAGGGCATCTCCAGCTCGGCCCCGGCCATCGGCCCTATCTATAGAACTCCCCCTATATAGATAGGCGAGGGCCCCCTATCCCTATGACGATGTGGGGGTGGGGGTGGGGTCTGGGGTGGGGGTGGGGAACGGATCGAAGATTGACCCCCCCCCTATCTATATATCACTAACGACCTCTCTATTCCCTATCTATTCTGATCTGAACAGTGACGCCCCCATATAGATAGAGAGATAGGGCCACCGCATCTATCTATAGAAAAGGGCAGACCCCATAGATCCTATCCCCCTCGGGGGTGAACGGATGCACGCACCTCCCACTGAAGACTACTGCCTCACCCCTGGGCGCCTATATGGATACAGGGGTACCCAACCCTTCTCCCTCATACTCAAGATTCTCACTCAGGATAATGAAGGCACTGGCTGGCGGGCCCCTATCTATATATGGGTGATGGTGCTCTCGACTGAGATATACGACTGACTCTCCATAGTCCGCAACTAGAGACTGCAAGCGGGCTATAGATTCTCTATTCCTTGTTCGGTTCAAGAGATATATATAGATCTATATAATAGAGATCTATATAGAGATCTATATAGAGATCTATATAGAGATCTATATTAGGGCGAGTCTCCCGACGGCCATAGATATCGAGAGCCTACTGATGTCTCTCCTTCTCCCCTTCTCTTCTATATAGAGGCAATCCGATCTCCCCCTAGAATAGATAGATAGATAGATATGGGCCCTCTCCCGAGCCCCCATATCTATCTAGGGGGGGTGCAGACCCATCTATAGAGAAGAGATCTGGGTGGGGCCCCCCCCCTCTCTATTCTATCTTATCTCGGCTCCCCGATCGGGGGCCCTCTCTATTCTATCTTATCTCGCCATATAGATAGTTCAGGGCTCCCCCCATCTATATAGAAGGGCTCGGTATTCTCTATATCTCGGCTCTATATCTGGGCTATATAGAGTCCCCCGACGGCCCCAGATAGAGAGATTCTAGAGAAATGGCTGGGGGAGGAGGGGGGGGGGGGGGGGAGGGAACTCTAGATACATGAGGGCCCGTATAGGTATATAGAGGGTGCCGACGGGCCCAGGGACTATAAGGCTAGATGCCTATCCCTATCTAAAGTAGCTTAGCCCCATCTAGAGTTCTCCCGGGAGGCCGAGGGGGAAGAGCCTATAGTTCTTTCTATCTGGGGGCTTTTCTATCTGCCCTATCTAGATCAGATATAGGGTGAACTCTATCTAGATGGGGGCGCCTACGTTCTATCTGGACTGGAGAGGAGGCCGAGAGCTAAGCTGCTATGGATAGGAGTTATAGTTCTCTCGGCCGCTGATCCGGGTCTGATCCAGGTATAGAGGCCGCCCCCCGGCCGGCTGATAGGGGCGCCCCCAATAGAATCTATATCCCCCTATCTATAGAATCTATATGGGAGAACCCAACCGAACCAGAGGCGTATGGATATAGGGGCATCAGTAGGCTCAATGTTCCTAGATTCCAGTTGGTGCCCCAGATAGCACTCGACTATCACTCTCTATAGCACTGGGCACTCGACTATCACTCTCTATAGCACTGGGCACTCGACTGAACCGAGGTTCCTACTCTATACGTAACATGACCTGACCCGACCCGACCTTCTCCCTTCTCTATATGGCATGGCCCACTGCCCCACTGAGCTATATGGAGTGTATAGTCGGGGTCGGTTGGAGATAGGAGATACACGGAATAGAGATGGGGACGAGCATGAATGAATGTATGGTTGGATCACTCGACTTACGCTCCGCTCCCCCTCTATAGTGAAATAGATGGCAGATATCTTGTCATGGGCGCCCCATAGAGAGCCCCCCTCTCTATTCTATCTTATCTCGGCTCCCCCAGATCCAGATATAGAGAAGGGGGTGTAGATATATCTATCAGAGAACCCTCCCCCTACCCCTCCCCCTCTATATAGATCACGAAAGGGCAGCTATAGAATCTATATAGATAGATATAGGGGGGCGCTCTCTATACTCTATATGCTGTCGGCGCCCTCTATACTCTATAGGGTCTATGGGGTGGGGGCCCTATCTCTCTATGGGGGCATGCCCTGATGTCGCCTATCGATTGGGTGCCGACTAGAGATAGTCCCCCTCGACTGTATAGATAGATGGCCCCATCCCCATCTATCTATAGAGATCTGGGCGCCATATATAGATATGAAGGGACCCTCAAATCAATTGAGTGAAGGCCCTCTCCCCCTCCCCGATCTGGGGACCCCTACCCCTACCCCTATATTAGAATAGAATAGAATGGAATCCGATCGGCGCGCGCTCATCTATACAATATAATATCGTAATGACCCGTAACAGGAATATCGACCGAAGGATGTATGCTCGATGACTCCCCGCGGCCTCCCCGGGTGCATGCTGGGATGTACCGATATGACATGGTGGCATCGCCCCTCCCCCCTCTATGAAAATGAAAGAGGATCTTCCGTTCGACCTATATAGATATAGATATTCTCTATCCATTCTGGTCGAACGGGGAAAAGGCGCTCTAGCCGGCGATCTTGAGTTATGGGCAATCTCACTATCTATATAGAGGATTGTTGATTGTAGCTCGATCATGTCAGTGGCCTTCTCAGGCCCTCAGCCGATGGAGATTAAACCCATATCATATATAGATAGGGGGGATCACTTGAATCGGCCCGCCCCGCTGACTGCTTTGACTCGATATGGCGATATGGTATTATAGGTATAGGTCGGGCGAGTATGCCGCCCTGTGACCACTCGTACACCGGGCCCGATACCGAAGCCACTCCCAAGGCGTAAGGCGGCGCGTCGAATAGACGGAACGACGATGCCTCTCTCTCTTCTATATAGATGGGCCGGGTTAGACCCGGAAACCGGTTAGCCCCCGGTTGCAGAACAGATCCGGATGGCGGTGAGCCGTTAATAGATAGTGATGGCACCACGCGGTGATACGACTGATCTATCTATCTATCCAAAGGAGTGATACGACTGATGACTGATATCAGTCATCATGTTACGTATGTATAGAGTATGGATATAGAGTATGGACTGCATCACTCTAGTCCCCCATACCATAGAGTATGGATATAGAGTATGGACTGCATCACTATAGGACTAGACATACATATCAGTCTAGTCGGGAATGGATGGACTGCATCACTATAGGACTAGACCCGTATGGCATAGCATCACTGCATCAACCACTCGGCCGATGGGTGTTACGTATAGACCGCATCACCGCGAAAAAAAAAAGAAACAGGGGATGGGCGAATCTGGAATATACAACTCTAGGCTACGGATGGGCATCACTCACTTCACTGGAGGGCCGAACTCTAGGCGGGGCTCACGGGTTTCATGTATATAGAGAGGGCACTATAGTATGGCACTATAGTCTGGTTCTGGCATCACTCACTTCACTAGAGGGGCGGACCACCCGAGACAACCACTAATCCACCCTACCACCATTGTTACGAAACCACCGCTGCCGCCGAGCAGCACTAGATCTATATTAGATCGATCCCTACCCCCGAATCCCCTCGAGTGATTGAATCCGCCTATATATAGATAGGGGGCGGAAGCGATGAGGATTGGATTGAGCCGGACGGAGAGGAATACCAGATCTGAGATGCGGACATAACGAGCAGATAGAGAGATGAGAGATGCGGACATGGCCATATAGAAAATCTAGAAAGGGCGGAAAGATATATCAGTCTTCGTGAGCCCCTATAGTTCTATGTATGGCGGGTTACGGGTTCTAGCAGTGGCAGTCCCGCATATACTCCATTCCCGTATTCCCGATCAACACTGCGTCCGGGGCCTCGGCACCGCGAAAGAAATAAAATAAAATAAGATAGATAGAGAAATTCCTCTACCTCTACTCGTGTCCGAACTCAACTGACTCTCGACTGGGACGATTCGACAATAGGATCGATCTGTCCCCCCCCCTATAGATAGATGGGAGAGATCTGATCTCATCTCGGTTGAACCGGGTTGGTTGAATATATCTATCTGGGGGCTATGGCTATACTCTATATATAGTTAGTCGGCACCCCTTCTATATATAGATAGATATGGCGCCCCCCTCTAGATCTATGGCCCCCCTATATAGAGAATTGGCGGGGGGGCCTCCCAGATAAGATAGTATGGCCTCCCCTCTACTAATGAACAAAACAGGGGCGGCTATGTTCTATATATGGAGAGTTGGCAACGGGAGAGCACGGAACGGCCATATAGAGATATAGGCACTCGGCCGACAAGATCGGTCAGATGGATGATTCCCGCCAGATAGAACTATAGGGCCGGAAGGGACTACTGGAAGGACAATACTCCCCCTCCCCCAGCCGAGCCGATCGGCCTGTTGGTTGATTGAGCTGGGGCCCCTATATCTATATGGCGTAGTGAACGGATAGATAGGGAAGATATAGAGAGAGGGGGTCGCTTGCAAGAATTGAGGCCCTTCACTACGCTACGCTCACCCTAGAGTTCTATATGGCTGAAGGGACTCTCTCTTTAGTCTAGCCCCTCACCCCTATGGGGGCAGATATAGATAGAGGGCCCCTATCTAATATATGGTATGGTATGGTATGGTATGGTATGGTATGGTATGGTATGGTATGGTATGGTATGGTATGGGGGAGACTATCAGGCTATCGAAACTCTAGATAGCCGTGCGCCGACGGGAGCTATATAGAGTATAGTCGGCACCCAGATATACGGCGACGGCCTACCCTACTGATATGTAGTATAGCCGGACAACTCGGGGGCATCTAGAGCCCCCATAGAACCCTTTCTATAGAAGGGGGCCCTCCCCTCTCTCTCTATATGGACTGATGGGCCCTATCTCCCCTCTATTCTATGGAGGGGGGGGGGGGGGCGATAGGCTAGATATCTAGATGGGGGGGCAACTATAGCTATCTATATAGGGTCGGGCCGGATCGCTGCCCTATCTATATATTCGTTTCGACTGAAGCCAGTTCTAAGTTCGGGGAGGGGATCGGCTTAGAGGAGTCTTATAATCTCGATTCTCGTCTTATAATCTCGATTCTCGTCTTGTCCCCCTCATCTATATACCGATTCTCGTCTTGGATCTATATGTCATTCCGATTCTCGTCTTATGATGATCTATAGTTCGGGGCTGGGACCCCTATAGACTATTCTATCTGGTCAGTCGTATCACGTCTCTATCCTATCCCATCCATAGTTCAGGGGTAGGGGTGGCGGCTATATCCATATCCCAGATCCAGCCCCTATCTGAATGAGAGGGGGGGGGCCGGGCCAACCAACTAGAGAATATACAGTCGAGGGAAGACCTCGATCTATCGCCGGTGCATAAATGCAGCGTAGAGTAGGGAGATCTATAGAATGGGGCCCCCTATCTAATCTCTAATCATGGTGACCCAACCAGAGAGAGAGAGGGGCTATATCTCGGCTCTATAGATACAATAGATATATAGGGGCGGGGGGGGGCTCCCCCCCTATCTCTATATGATATCTTAGAGATATAGCCCTATACTATATATCTCTGGGGGGGGCTCGGCTCTCTATTCAACCTCGCCCTCCCCAGATTCGCCTATGCCTATATAGAGAGGGGGGGCGCCATATTGAATTCTATATAGGGTGCCCCCCCCCTCTCTATATAGATAGACTAGATAGTTCAGGGGCGGCCCCCTATCTATCTATATGCTCCCATATCTATATAGGGGGAGGGCCCTATCTAGATATGGGGGGGCCCTCTATAGAGAACTAGAACTAGAGGGTGCCGACTCCCATATATATAGAGGGGCCCGGTCAAGAGCCCCTCATCTATATCTAGGCACAGTCGGGCCATAGATCTACCATATAGAGAACCATGAGACTATAGTGATGCAGCGATGTCTCTATATCTAGAGTGCTCCCATCTATCCACCATACCCAACTATATAGAGGGGGGGCGCCCTATCTATATATGGGGGGAGGTGATGCAGTGATGCCGCGTGCTCCCATCTATCTACCATGCTGTAGATGCCATACCATGCCATAGTGATGCCGCTCTCTACTCTATATACGGAACATGATTGGCAGTTCAAGGAGATCCATCCGGCCATCCAACCATCCCATACCATACCCATATGTAGATGCTATAGTTGTATGGGTATGGCGACTCTCTATATACTATAGATAGTGATGGACTATAGTAGGCGCTCGTCCGATAGGACCCCTAGATATATAGGCCCTATGACGATATGGGGGCCCCTATCTAGATATGGGGAGATATAGAAGAAACATTGTATCTAGAATCTCACAATCAGATATATAGGAGAGGTGAGAGGGGGGGGCCCCCTCTCTATAGATATATGCCGAGGAACAATTCTATTTTGCTGCCATCTATATAGGGGGGCCCCAGATAGAGTATAGGGTCGATTGAGTCAATGCGATACAGTAACTATTCCGAACCAACTGGACCATTCTATAGAGAGGGGGGGGTTCCCGAACCAACCTATTCGTAGACTGGGATGGATAGTGATAGTGGCCTACCACATGAACTCTTCCACCATTCCTTCTTGGATAGATAGTGGCCGAACCACCATTCTCTCTCTCTTTCCGATACAGTAAGCCACCGAATAGATAGGACTGAACCAACCACCTATGCCGGGATGGCATTGATGGATAGTGGCCAGACTATTCCGAACCTGTAGATGGATAGTGGCACGGGATCTATATAGATATCTGACGCCACCAACCACCAAATATGCCTGAGAGGGGATAGGGATAGGACTGACGACTGACTGAACTAACACGTGACTACTCGGATAATCGGCACTCGCCATATAGATAAGATATATAGGCGGAGAATCCATTTCTGCCCTCAACCTATCAACTATTCCCCTATATACATATGGCTCAAATGTTCTGTTTGTTATATCTATCGACTGGCCTCATAAACTATAGATGTTGGCCTCATAAACTATAGATGTTGGGGCCTATAGATGACTGATGATATTACATAGATAATAGAATAGACTCGACCGGATCGACGTCCGATAGATAAGATTCTACGCCCCCCCCCCTCCCTCCAATATTGGATTGGACCCTCTAAATAGATAGATAGGGCTGGGGGGGGTTGACCTACCTATATAGAGAGGGCCCTATATCTCTATAACTTCCATCGGTTCATCAATATAGTGATCTGATCCTATATCGATTGATTGATTATCTCATTCTATGGTGTTGGTCAGGGCCCTCTACCTCTCTATATATCTTCAATAGATTGTGAGATTCTAGATACAATGTTTCTCTATTGTATCTGCCCTATCTCCCATAGAGATCTGGGGCTCCCCCCCTATCTCTATATGATATCTGCCGGCCCTGAACTCTCTCTGGGGGGGCTCGGATCCCATCTCTATATAGGGGGGGTGAACAATCCGGGCGCCCAGATATATAGATAGGGTGGAATATAGATCTATATATCTATATAGAGATATATAGATCTATAGATATATAGATCTATATCTGCCCCCTATCTATAGATATGGCAGTGGTCTACTATATATGTCCCATCATGCAGTGGCCATATATTCTCTCTGCCTATATAGAGAACTGTCCCCCCCCTCTCTATAGATATGGCAGTGGTCTACTATATATAGCTGGGAGTGGTCCCCCTATATAGATATATGGCAGTGGCCCTATCTATATATGGGTCCTAGTGGCCATCTATCTATATCTGCCCCCCCTCTCTATAGATATGGCAGTGGTACAGATGAGTGGCCTATATAGAGAACTGTCCCCCCCCTCTCTATAGATATGGCAGTGGTACAGATGAGTGGCCTATATAGAGAACTGTCCCCCCCTCTCTATAGATATGGCAGAATAGAATCATTAGAGTGGGAGTGGTCCCATCACTAGTCTGTCAGATGAGTGGTCCCATCACTAGTCTGTCAGATGAGTGGTCCCATCATGTTACGTCCCATCACTAGTATGTTATGTCATTAGAGTGGTCCCATCACTAGTTGGGCCTATATATATATAACTGTGACGTCCCATCATGTGATGCTCATCAGTCCCATCATGTTACGTCCCCCCGGGCAATGAAGCCCATATCTCTCCATAGCCCGGGAGGACGAGCATATATATAGATAGGGGCCATATAAAGAATAGATATATCTTGACACCCGGGGAGAACCGGTAGAGTGTGCCGGTAGAGTGTGTCGCGGTAGAGTGTGTCGCGGTAGAGTGTGTCCACCAATGCATGCCCATCTAATCTCACCAATCTATCTGGTAGAGTCTGATCCGCCATATCTATATAGAGGGGTGTGTTGGTGAGGTTGCGTCTATGACTTCTCTAATCCCCCCCCTCTCTATATAGATGGGTCGATATCTATATAGGGCCGATATCTCAGTTGAGATATCTATATAGGGCCAGATATGTAGATAGGGCCGCCCCCCCCTCTATATAGATGGGGGAGTCGAGTGCCAACTAGATATATAGATAGCCGCCCCCCGGTATAGAGGAAGGCCTTTGCCTTTAATATATTGGTGTAGGTACCTTCGTATCACGTATATAATAGAATGGCGGATAGAATCAGTGAGGTGAGTGCCAACCCCTATCTATATGGCGTGAGTCCTGTAGAGTTAGTTGCCAACCTGACCTGTATATCTGCCAACCTTCGTATCACGTATATAATAGAATGGCGGATAGAATCAGTGAGGTGAGTGCCAACCCCCTATCTATATATTGGAGTGAGTAGTGAGTGCCAACCTATCTATATAGTGAGTGCCAACCTATCTATCGAGTAGATATAGATATAAGGGGGGGGAGGGGCGGCTATATCTAGTTTTTTTGGGAACCCATATCTATATAGAGGGGCTGCTCTCCCGATCTCCTCCCTCTACTAATCTATATATATATATATATAGATATCTTATCTAAGATTCTCAGGGGCGACTCTCTCTATCCGGAGAATGCTGCCCTCTATATAGATATCTGTCTGAGATCAAGAAGAGTCGTGTTCACCCGGCCTAGATATAGGGAGAAAGGGCCCCATATATAGAGAGTGCCGGGGAACGGGGGGGCGTGCATCCCCATGTATATAGAGGGGCCCCCATGTATATAGAGGGGGATCTATGGGGGTTTGTCCGATGCGTGCGGTTCATCACTGTTCCCTATATATAGATATGGCGCCCCTATCTAGAGTTCTGTTCACGTCCATCTAACCGGTTCATCCAGAATCAATCTTATAATGGTGGGACACTGCTCAGCTATGCCCTCTCATTTCGAGGGGGGGGGGGGTAGGCCAATATAGATTTCATATCTGGGGCGGGGGAGAGCCGTTCCCCCATATCTATATAGGGGGCCCCAGCACTTATAGTTCAAGCCATATAGAGAGGGGGCCCCATATCTCTATATCTGCCTATATATAGAACTGAGGCCGAGGGTATCGATAGATCGAGGAGGGGGAGGGCCCCCTATCTATATATGGGGCACCCTATAGAGAGATATGATATGGCGCCCCGGCCAGCGGCGCCCTATAGATATGGGTCTGGGCCCGCCAACTCGCCTAGCCGCCACCCCGTATATCTATATCTCGGCCCTCGGGGCCCTATAGATATATGGGGGCATCTAGAGTCTAGTCTAGGCCCCCCTATATCCACGCCCCCATACCATACATATATAGGCCCGCCCCGCTATATATAGCCAGGCCATCTATCTATATAGGGGGTTGGGGCCCGATGGGGAGGCCCTCCCCTCTATTCTATGGAGGGGGGAGGGCCCCTATCTATATATGGGGCACCCTCTAGATAGATAGATATGGAGATATATAGATAGGGCAGATAAGATATATAGGGATCTACAATCTATTTATAGGGTGCTCGGGAGGTCTATATAGGTATATCTAGAGAGTGGGGGGCTACTATAGAGAGGATGCCCCCCCCCTCTCTATAGATCTCGGACCCCCCCTATATAGAGATGGGATCCCCCCCCCGCCCCTATATATCTATTCTCTCTACTATAGAGAGGGGGGGCCCCTATCTATATATGGGGCATTTCTGTTCCGCTTGGGAGGATCTATATAGAACTGGGGGGAGGATAATTCTCTATAATTGGCACGATAGGCCTATTAATATTGATCCGAACCCCTTTCGTGAATCATGCGTGTAGCCATATTGATGAATCACCATATAGATAGAGGGCGGCCGCCTGAATATAGACAACTGGCCCGGCCCCCCTATCCATATCTATATCCGTCATAGTCGATTGCCAGCCCCAGCCCCCCCTATATATAGATATCTTATTGATTGATTGGCCAAAAGATCTATATAATACCTCCATTCGATGCCCCGGGTCAAGATTTCTCTTGCCCACCGGAACAAGATTGATCAGAAAGCGCCCCCCCCCTCCCCTCCCCTCCCCTATAGAGAGATCTCCCTATCTATATATGGTGCTCCCCTAGATTGAGCGTCCAGGTAGATATATAGGCCTCTGATTATCCTCTTCATATCCTCTGCCAGATAGATCCAGACCATATAGATAGGGCGGGGGCCCCATCTCTATATAGATGTGACTCGTCTCTATATAGATATCTCCTCGTTGGAGATATAGATGATCCCCCATATATAGATAGGGGTACCTAACTCTCTCTATAGATCTTCCCTCTATATAGAACAGAACTATATGCTCGCCAGATGGATAGATAGGGCCTAGATAGAGATATAGAGAGATGGCGTGCCCACTGTATATAGTGGAATTGGGTCCTTTCTATATATGGCCCAAGGTAGAAAGATATATAGATATGGCGTGCCCACAGTATAGAGTTGAATTGGGGAAGTCTATCTAGGTAGTCGAGTGCCCACAGTATAGAGTTGCCCGTATATACTCTATAGTGCCCCCTATATAGAGAACTATGGGCGAGGTTCCCAAGATAGAGAGCCCCCCAGAATAGATAGATTATCTATTGTATCTAGAATCTCCAATATATTGAAGATATATAGAGAGGTAGAGGGGGGCAGATAGATATATAGGCTGAGAAAGGGGGTGAGTCATGTTACGTATAGAAGAGAATCCATCCCTATATATATAGATGTAGTGCCAGTTAGATAAGATATAGAGCCGCCAATAGATCTATTCTCTCTATATAGAGAGGGGGGGGCCCCTATCTATATATCTGCCCCTTATATAGATATCTGGGGAGAGTGCCATCCCTATATAGAGAGATGGGGTCCCTATATAGAGAGATCTCCCGCCCCGGGGGCCTATATATCTATCTCCATCTTGTCTTGAAATGTATCTCCTGCCATAGATAGATATATAGGCAGTCTATTAATATATCTTCCCGCCCTATACTCTCTATATAGATGGGTCGAGTGCCCCCATCTTGTCTATATCTAGGGCCTATATATCTATCTCCATCTCGAAATGAAAGGGATTCGGTAGTCGGTCGAGTGCCTGCCCCGATGGGGGTAGTCCCCTATCTATTATCTCCATCTATCTCTATCTTATAGAGTTGCCCGCTATATAGAACTCTATAGGGGGGGGCCCCCAGAGAGATCTATATGTCGTGTCGGTTCTCATCAATATATAGAGAGTATAGGGTGCAACTACAATAGAGAGGAGAGATTCTATCTATCTAGATCTAGGGTGTCGAGTGAGATTTCGTTAGCCATATATAGATAGGGGGTTGGGCCCATATATAGAAGAAGGGGAGAGAGCATCTATCTATCTCAGGAGGGAGCGCCATATAGATATATCCATATAGATATATAGGCTCACCTCATAGTAGTCAGTCCGAGTCATATATAGATGGGGCCATATAGAAATCACTATGGGGCGACCGGGCTATATATCTGAACCAACTAGATCTCATATTGATCCGAGGAGATCGAGGGTCTATATAGTAATTCCCATATATAGATAGGGGAAGATATATAGAGTGTGGTCCCCTATCTATATATCTTCCCTACTATAGTATAGATGATTCTAGATTCTGGATTCTATACAGCAGAGAAATCTATATGATAGGGGGAGAGGGACTCGACTGTATATAGCTGGGAGAGGGCCCTATATAGATATATGGGCTGGGAGAGGGCCCTATATAGATATATGGGCTGGGAGAGGGAGACTCTCTATAGTCGGTAGTCAGCACCCTATAGATCAGCCTCTATATAGGGGGGGGCCCAATGAAAAGTATCTCTCTATAGATTCCCCCCGCTAATCTATAGGCCTTCCTTTCAATCTATAGGGCTATAGGGGGCCATATCTACCATATCTATATATAGGGGGCGCCATATAGATCTATATAGGGCTCTCTATAGTCGGCCCAAGATATAGAGAGATGGCCCTATCCCCTCTCTCTATATGGTGATTTATCATATAGAGAGATCTATATGGAGGGCCCTATATCTATAACTATCCCCACATCCCAGTTCTCTATATAGGGCATCTCCACCATTCATCTCATCTCCGCATTCGAGATCTATTCTATAGGGCTCTCATCTCCACATGCGGAACCACTCCTTTCCGAACTCTATATCTATGGGGCCATATCTCTAATCTGGGGGGGGGCATCTCCACAGATATATATGGAGGGCCATCCATCCCCACATTCGGGGTGATCACTCGACCGCTGCACCCGCATATAGTTCTGGGCAGAGAGATCCCCTAGACTCTAAATAGAATTGTAGATCCCTATCTATAGATATCTGGGGGCCTATATCTATCTATAGATAGGGTGTCGCCATATCTATATATAGGGTGTCGATATATATAGATGGGCCATCGCCATATCGCCATATATAGATAGGGCTCCCATATCTATAGAGAGGGGGGGGGTGGGGGTGCCCCCTATCTATTATCTCAACTAACTCTCTATCTGGGCTCCCCCATATCATATCTATATAGAGCCCCAATCTCCTATATCTGCACTCACCCGCCCCTGAATGAGACTGAGGGTGAGGGGGGGGGGCAGTCATGTCCACGAGATTTCTGATCAATGCCATATAGAGATAGGGGAGGGTCCCATATAGAGATAGGGGAGGGTCCCATATAGAGATAGGGGGGTAGATCCCCGAGAGGGGGTCGGCCCCTATCGTTCTATATGGCAGTCATATGATCTAAACTTCCCCTCTCTCTCTATATCTATATCTCTCTCTATATCTATATATATATCTATATCTCTCTCTCTCTCAGATATATATATCTATATCTATATAGATATATAGATATATCTCTCTCAGATATCTATATCTCTCTCTATATCTATATCTATATCTCTCTCTCTCTCTATATCTATATCTATATCTCTCTCTATATCTATATCTCTCTCTATATCTCTCTCAGATAAGATATATATCTCTCTCTATATCTATATCTCTCTCTATATCTATATAGGAGCCACCCCGGATATAGAGAGAGGAGCCACCCCTATCTATATCTATACTCTCTGGAGCCCCGGATAGATATATATAGGAGCCACCCCACCCCTCTCTATATCTATACTCTCTATATAGGAGCCACCCCACCCCTCTCTATCTATTTGAGCCCCTATCTCTCTATTTGACGAGGCGGGGGAGAGAGTATCGTCTGGCCTGGCTAGAGACCTGGATAGAGAGGCCCGGGGGAAACATGTTATTCAGGTAGGAGCCCCCCCCTCTATATCTCTCCGATCCCTCCTATCTATCTGATCTGGCCGGGGTCGTCGAACAAAAAGAGATAGGGGGGATGGATAGGGGGGGGGAGCGGCTGGAGTCGGAGTGATAACCCTCGTTTCCCTCCGCTTCACTTCAGTGGGAGGCGGCCCCCTCTGGTGCAGCACTGAGCGAATAGATCTATATAGGGTCGCCATATAGATATAGGGGCGGATCGGGCCAGCTCCCGGGCGGGCTTCGCTGGACTACTGATTCTGTTATACACGTGATACACCAGATATAGATAGGGGGCTCCCCCTATCAGATTCTATCTGGGATCTGAGAGATAGGGGCCCTATATAGAGATCTTCTATCGAGTCGGAGGGCTATATGATAGACGAAACACTAACGAGAGACTAGGGGAGGGTCCCCACTAAGATATATGGGGTGGGGCCTCCCGGTCCTCTCCTATTCTCCATTCCGGGAGGCGGCTGAACGAACTCTTCCTCAGATAGAGAGATAGGGCCCAGATATCTAACTAATAAGATATAGAGGGGGTGGGGGGGGGCCCCTATCTCTATATGGGTACCAGGTTCTTCACCCGTCAGCCACTATATAGATATGGGGACTTACCCCATCGGGCCCATATCTATATAGAGGGGGGACTATCGACTATAGCAATAGTAGATAGTAGATAGTAGATAGCGGCCGCCCAATCATCGATACTTGGCAGATATATGAAATCCTCGCCATGCCCCATGCCATATAGAGGAGGAGGAGGGAGGAGGATACGCAAAGGATCAGCCAATTAAACTCTCTATTCACGAAGGAATATATAGGCCGGCCCGACTAGAGTTTAGTTTTCTTTCCCCGAGCCGGCCCGATCTGATGATATTGAATTGCCGATACCCCCCATCGGCCAGATATAGGGGTGCGCTCACAGATAGAAGAGATTTCCCCGATGGAGGCCGGGGATAGATAAGGGGCTGGCGGCCTATATCTATCTATATGGGGTGGGGAACCGACCCCGTCTGATCGGGTAGAGGGGAGGCGGAGGGGATTGGAGAGAAACGGTAGGTCGCTCTCTATATGGATATGGGGAGCGTGGTTGGAAATCTATATGGGTAGCGGAGATGGAGAGGGGTGAGTCGAGTCGTATTGATAACTCTCTCCATCTTCCTCCCAAGATATATAGGTATGAGGCCGGGGGCAGTTCTCTATAGAGAGGGCTCCCCCCCAGATCTCTATATAGGGCACCGTCAACTCCGGGGCCTCCATCCCGTCAAATAGAGTTGATATGAGAGATCCTCCTCCATCCCATCTAAATAGAGTTGATATGAGAGATAGGGGCCCCAGATAGATATAGACATTGGCATGATCGGGTATTCGGGCATTGAACCGGGCATATGAGATCGAGAGCTTCGCCGCTCCCACCACCACCACCCATATAGGTATATAGGGGCCGCCGCCAGATATCTATCTAGATATAGGCATGGCCACGGCCGATCTATATATATGTATCTTCGAGAGTATCTCTCATTACTTGAACTTGAGCCTATATAGATATGGGGGGTATCTCTCTATCTTGCAGAGAGATATGGGGCCGAAGCATCGCATCCCGGTATCTCGGAGGGGAGTCGAGCCTCTATATATCTTATCTTAGAGAGCGCGGGGATCCGGGAGAGAAGATGGCCTTCCTGTGCCGGAATGTTGCAATTGTATACTTTATAGATATAGATATGCCCCCTATCTCTCTATCTGGGAGAGCGATTTCTCCAATATAGAGAGAAGGGGGCTCTCTATATGTGATTGGATTTGATGATATAGCGGTGAATGGCCGACTCGAGGGTGGTCGGTGTGGGGAGTCGGCCTCGGGGGCCCCATAGATATAGAAGGGGCAGGGAAAGTAGGAAGAGCTGTCCCAACCTCTCCCCCCCTCTCTATATCTCGGAGGCGAATAGAGAGAGAAGGGCGGTGCTCGATCCCCGCGACTGCTCCTGGCCCTATATCTCTATATGGCCACCCATTGTTCATTCATATATAGGTATGAGGCCGGGGGTCAGTTATCTATATAGGGCTCTCTCTATATGGCGATAGATCGAGGAGGGGGAGGCCGAACTATATAGAGGGGGCACTCCCCCCAATCGGACATATGGGGGTCAGTTATCTATATAGGGCTCTCTCTATATGGCGATAGATCGAGGGAGACTAGGCTATGCTATAGAGAGTCTAGTCGGCCCTATCTCTCTCTATATGGGGCACTCGTCCCTCGACCATCGGCCCTATCTAGATATGGGCACTCGACCATCGGCCCTATCTAGAACTCTATATGGGGGGGGCACCCTATATAGATATATGCCTCTCTCTCCCATATCTATAGAGGGGGGGCCTATCTCTCTATGGGGTGTGAGCGGGCCCTTCTATATCCCCTATAGAGTTTCATTGGCGCCCCTACCCCTATAGTTCAGGATATAGAGGGAGGGGGGCGACCCCCTATCTATATATGCGGCCCTCTATATAGATATGGCAACGGGAGAGGACCCCCCTCTCTATAGAATATATGGGGTCGAGGTCGCCGGCACCCTATATAGAATTATGGCGATCCCTATATAGATCTGGGGGGCAGCCCTGAACTCTCTATATGCCTATATATCTCTATGGGGGAGAGGATTCAGATACTATTATAGGGTAGGGCGTAGGGCACCGACTCTAGCGTTGGGCCCCTATATATCTATCTGGCCGGCCCCCTCTCTATACTCCCCCCATATAGAGAGGCCCCTATCTAGATATCTGACCATTCGCCATATCTATATAGAGGGGAGAACGAGATAAGATCTAGTTGGCCCTACCCTATATATATCTAACTAGACCAGTGCGTCCTATATCTCTAGAGCCCTATATAGAGAACTATCCCAGCGGCCGAGAGAACCCATCCCATCCCATCCCATCCCATATAGAGATAGGGACTCTCCCAGCTTCGGATCCCAGCGGCCATATCATATAGAGAGGCTTCGATCCCAGCGCAGCTGCCATATCATATAGAGAGGCTTCGATCCCCCTATCTATATAGAGAGATATGAGCCGAGAGAACCCATATAGAGAGTAGAGGGGCTCTGCCATTGCCATATCTATATAGAGGGGCCAGCTGCCATATAGAGGGGCCCCCCTGGAACTCTATAGGGGATATAGAAGGGCCAGCTGCCATGCCATATAGATAGGGGCCCCCCCATATATAGATAGGGAGAGAGGGGCCATATATCTATATAGGGCAGGGCCCATATCTCTCTATTGGCATCAGTCGTATCACGTATAGAATTGGATAGAATTGGATAGTTCTATCTATATCTGATAGAATAGGATGATGGATGATCCTCTCCCGTCTAACTCCCTATCCATATATCTAGTAAGTGAGTGAGAACTCTAGATGGATGGTCGGCCATATCGGGCCGATCTGAACCAATATAGAGAGAGGGGGCCTCCCGAGCATAGCTTCAGTTTCTCGGTGATTATATCTGATTACCGGACAGTCAGTCTCGGCCGGGCCCTCCCCTCCCGCCCCTATATCATATCTGATGGGGACCCCCCCCTTTCTCTCAGATAGATTTCTCGGCTCCCAGATCGGGGGGATATTGGGTTTGAGACCAGCTCGGCTCAGGAACGAACAGACAGTCTCGGCTGAGCCCTATAGACTCTATACTCTATACTATAGACTCTATACTATAGACTCTCTATTCTATATGGATGGAGACCGAACAATATAGATATATGGGGTCTCGGCCGGGCCCTCTATTCTATATAGATATAGATGGGGACGGTTAGATACTATAGATACGGCTGGGCCCCCTCCCCTCTATATAGATGTTATGGGGACCGCTGGGTTTGCTTTCTCGGCTCAGGACCCATATCTATATATAGGGCCCCCTCCCCCCTCTATAGTAGATTAGATTAGATTAGATTAGAGATTAGATGGGAACCAGCTAGTTTAGTTTCTAGTTACCGCTGGGTCCATGTTATGCCTATATAGAGTAGGCGACCGGCTGGGCCCTCCCTCTATATAGATTGGATGGGGACCGGCCCCTATCTCTATATTGCAGCCTCGGTCAGGCCATCTATATCTCCGACCCCTCTCTCTATAGATATGGCCATATAGAGAAAGGGGGGGGGGCCATATCTATCTGTATCTGACCGTATATATATCTGCCCCCTCTCTATAGATTGATTGGATGGGGACCCCCCTTCTCTCTATATGGGATTCGATTCTCAACTATATTGGATGGAGCCTATATAGAATAGAGATTTGGACCAGCGGGGCCGAACCGAAGGGGACCGGCTGTTGAGACCAGCTAGGAGCTATATAATGCTATACTTTGACCAGCGGGGCGGCTGGGCCCCTCGGGAGTCTATATAGAAGGGGGGCCCCAACTATCTTATCTTATCCTTATCAGTTGCTTCCGCCTGAGCTATATAGAATCTATATAGGGGTGGGGCAACCCCTCCATACTAGAGAGAGGGGAAGATCTATATAGAGGGGCCCCCTCCCCCTCTCTATGTGATGGTGATGTAGTTCAGATTGGTACCAACCTATAGGAACTCCGGGATAGTCTAATTCTAATCTATAGAGTTGGAACTATATAGATCTGATCTCGTTAGGGCGTGAGTGAGTAATATAGATATATAGATAGAGAGATATATAGATATATAGATATATAGATATCTATATGGGGCCAACTATCCATACGGGCAGTTTGAAGGGTCTATATATGATATATAGGCGAATAGAATTCCCATCTATATAGAGGGGGGATCGGGGATCGACTCGGCTATCGCGTCGCCGGGGACGGATCGGTTGGTTGGTCTGGTACAACACCGCCGATAGATATAGAGGGGGCCCGGCCGACAGCACCGCATGAATCACGAGGGAGCGACGATATCCCCATGCTCGCCCACTCTCACTCGATTCCCCGGCCTCTCTATAGAGATGTCGGGGCCCTAGCCGCCATTGATTCCCCCATATGGAATAGAATACGCCCTCGCCCCCGTTGGAACAGTCGGATCGGTACCCGTAGATATTGATAGAGCCCCGTAGATATTGATAGAGCCCCAGATCTATATGGGAGATAGGGCCCCCCCCCAACCCAATATAGATTATGATATCTAGATTCATTCTAGATATATAGAGAGGGGCCCTCTCTATATATGCGCCTCCGCCGCTTCAGCACCATCTGCTCCCCCCGGTTGATCAACTGTCTGCTCCCCCATATAGATATATAGGGCTCCGATCATCTCCGCCCTATATATCTCTCACGGCATCCGCCCGTCCGATCCAATCGAACGAATATATAGGGCCCCGGCATGGCAGATGCTTCATTCGTCCCCCCGTCGTGACAGGCGCCGGATTCCCAGATAGAATATATAGGGCATCGCCACACCCTCCGAGATCTCCAGTATTATTTGCCCCCGCTGCTCCTACTCATATCCCCCTATATAGAGAGGGCCCCGGCTATATAGAGTAGGAGATATATCTATATAGGGCCATATCTCTCTATATAGGGGCATTCATGTAGCTGCGTGCATCACCGACAAGTTCTATATGGATTCCTCTAGAGCAGCATTGATTAGATCTATCTAGATGGGGGGTCTGGGTCTATATAGATAGGGATAGGGCCACCCGAGTCTCCCCTATATCCATAGCCCGGAGGTTGAGCAGGGATCGGCCCTATCTCTCTATATGGGAGAGAATATCTATCTATCTGGGGCTCTCGAGATCTATCTATCTCTATATATGGGGCGGGCGCACTCGACTGTACTCGACTCTACTCCCCTATCTATATATGGGGGCGCCCCGGCTGTCAAGAGAGACTTCGGGCCCCATCCCCATCTATATAGCAAGAGCACTCGGGGCCTTCCTTCAATATTCAATAGGGATGACCGGTCATTCCATTTCTATTCATGCGGTCGAGCCGGGGATGTCGGCGACATGCATCGATCGGTATAGATAGGGGCCCTCTCTCTCTCTATAGTAGGCCGTCGCCCCCCTCCCCCCCTCTCTATAGATCTTATCTTATCCTGAACCCTATATATAGATCTGGGGGTGCCCCATATCTATATAGGGGAACTAGATATAGCCGCCACCCCGGGCAGTTAGATATAGAGGGTCTATATAGAAACCCCTACGTATAGAATCTAGAATCCTCTCCCGCTGCCATATATATATAGAGGGCCCCCACCCCCTATATATGGGGGGAGATGGAATGGATATATAGGGACGCCATATTGCCATATTGTATATAGGGGAGGGGTGCCCCATATCTATATAGGGGAACTAGAACTGGATATATAGCCGCCATAGATATAGATAGGGGGCAGATATAGAGAGAGGGGGGGGTCTATATAGATATCTTAGGCCCACAATCCTCTCAGGAATATTTCTATCTGCCCACTATTCCCATTCTATTCAGACCTCTCTCCGCTCCCATATATAGAATTGATGGGACTCTAACTCTATCCCCCTATCTATATAGATATAATAGATATATAGATAGGGGGGGGCCCCTATCTAATCTATATATGGCGCGCATCTATATATAGATAGGGGTTCGCGCATCACTATAGAGAGGAGAGTCGCCCCCTGCCCTGTATATAGATATGGAGATATGGAGATATGGCCCCCGAACTATAGATAGGGCGGGCGGGTGCCCTATCTATATATAGCGCATAAATTGAAATCGAGACTAGCTGTTCAATTCCTATCCATCCCAATCGAGGATAGCCGGTCAATCCCGATGGCCATCTATATATATCCCGGGTTAGGAGGTATTGGTATCCCAATCGGGAATAGCGGGTCGATCCCTGTCGGTTCTTCAATCGAACAGTCTGCCTGCCCGTTGAAACAGAAGGGCCGAATCGGCCATAGGCTCTCAATCCAACTCGATCAGTGGGCTCGGCCCTGGGGACCAGATCGGATAGCCGGTCAATCCGCCATATATAGATATAGGGATGCTCGGTATTCCAATCGAGGATCGCCGGTCCGCCATATAGAGATAGAGAGCTGCTCGGCCCTATATACTATATAGAAGTGAATCGAGGATAGCCGGTCGATCCCTCTCTCCCATCTATATCTCCCCGAGGGCCCAATCGAGAATACAGTGGGCTCGGTATCCCAATCGAGAATGCAGTGGGCTCGGCCCGAGAAGGAGGATAGCGGTTCAGTGGACGCCGGATGGACGAGTGCCGATTAGAGTGCCCCGCCCCCGCCCTACCCTACCCTACCCTACCCTACCCTACCCTATATAGATCTGATCTGATCTTATCTTAACCGATAGATTCACCACCCGAATATGGAAGGCTGAGATATAGAGAGAGATATAGATATAGGGCACCGCCTTACTGCACGGAGTCAAGGAACAACAGTCTGGTCGAGTCAATAATGATGTTACATACGTAATATCGTAATATCGGTGAGGGGGTTGACGACCAATGATGGACCCCCCTTCAATCTATAGGGCCGCATTCGGGTTCGAACGACCATTCATTCATCATGGTCGGAACCCTATATCTAGATTATCACATCACCCTGGAAGTGACCGGGACCGCCATCCATCGATATGGAACATCTATATTTGACTTGACCTCTCGATATGGAATCCTCTCCGAACCCTCCAGATATAGATAGGACGGACCCAAGTGACCGTCGAAACCATCGAATCAATCGGGCAGGTGTTCGATTAGAATTCTAAGCCGATCGATAGGGATATAGAGAGAGTACGATTGATTCTATGAGACTAGCTTGATAGAGTGCCCCCCCGGTCGAGGCCCCTCTATCTATATGGCATCGGCGGGTCGGCGGGACAGCTAACAACATCAATACTGCGTGGGTGCCGAACTCTATGGGATATCAATTCCGCTTGTAAAGCTCTTTGTATGATCCGGGTGGAACATGCGGTAAGAATAATGCGGCCCGGCTCATCGAACAGCGCAGATATATAGATCATTTCCAGAGATATATATATTCTATATAGGGTCTAGCAACAATAGGCAGCAGGTACATATATATAGATCTATATGGCGATAGGGCCCTCTGCCCCACCCCCACCCACATATTGTCTGTCCTGTCCCGCCGGAAGTGTAGTTCACCGGTTTCACGGAATGACGGCTCACTCAAACCCCGCATATCCGGAAATGTAGTTCACCGGTTTCACGGAATGACGGCTCACTCGAACCGAACGATTAGGTGTAGGTGGGTGTAGGTGGGTGTAGGTGCGACTACGACTACTCGAATGGAGGAATGAATCTCCCAGTTGTTCCTATTTGATCCGGGACCTATTGATCTACGAGGGTGCCTATAGATTTCTGGGGTCCCCTATCTAGACTCACTCCCATAGAAATAATATGAGAGGGTGGGGTGGGGGCGCTCGACAGATATAGATAGAGGGGGGTCTCGGTAGGTCATTGATGCGCATGCCATATATAGATAGGGGGTTCCGGCTGAAGTATGACGTTTGCATTGATGGCCCCCCGAATGGAATTGAAAATATTTGTACACAATGTTTGTCAAACAAAACAATGTTTGTACACAATGTTCGGTTTGTACACAAACGCAATGTTTGTACACAATGTTTGCACACAATGTTTGTCAAACAAAACAATGTTTGTCAAACAATGTTTGTACTCTCTATAGTTCTGGGGAGGTTGAATATAGAGAGAGGGGGGATCTCCCCCGTTAGGGGGAGGAGGGCGACTATCTATAGTCGTAGTCGTAGTCGGGCCGGCCGGGCCCGTATATAGAGATATAGAGGGCCCCGACGAAGGAGCCCTATATAGATTAGGTCATAGATATGGCGACAGCGCCGAAACTCAGACAGAGCCAACGCCAACCACTCGGGCTATCGAGCCTAGATATCTCTCTATATGGGGCGCTCGGACGAGAGACAGATAGATATATATATATGAACGAAACGCCCACTTCTCCACCGCCCCCTCGGCATAATGTATGGGCCGACGCAGCTCCCCTTCTATCGGCCCGGGCAGTGAGCGACAGCAAACTAGAGTGCCCTGCCAGTTACTTGAAGACTCTCTCGATTCCCAGCTAATAGCTAATACCAGTATAGAGCTGCTGTATAGAGTGCCATTATTCATTTATTGTTTCGGCACGGACTCCGCCAATCCAATACATCCTGGATGCTGCCATATCTATATATAGCCAATCAAGACTCCCATCGTACGATACGACATTACAGTGGCATCTTGCAATCGGCGAATACACAAACAAAGATATCTCCCGCTCCCACCTGGCACTAGGACTATCCGGACTATACTCCCATCGGTACTCTGACCCGGCCCCCTCTCTACTCTATCTATATTAGTTGGTTGTCTATGCTCTCGTCCGCTAGGACGAGAAGGCCGAGGAGACTACCGGTTGAGCGCATGGCTATATAGAGTTCCCGGCCGGCCCAACCCCCTATATCTGAATTCCTTTGTTGATCGAGGGGCTCTCCTTCATCCCAAGACCCCATTCCCTCAGACTATATTACATACGTGATATAGATATATGAGCTCAAGGACAGGACTTCATTTCGTCGAGTCAGAGATGAGATTGTTTGCTAATTTAATTGTCGAGTTGGGGCTTGGTCCGGAGCCATGCACTAACATTCTTCCGGTGGGCTTACTGGATTCCATAGTTCCTTGTCACCACACCATTCATCCGGAGTGCCGCGGAATATCACTACACCCTTCCCTTATGTAGTGATATAACGATGCCCTCCCCTTATGTCGTGTCGTAGTAGTAACCCCGGAACCGCCCCCATTATCTCATCGAGTGCCTCGGGGCCGACTTCAGTGACCATATATAGATAAGATATATATCACTCGGCGCCCTTATATCTGTATGGGGGGGCCGGTTCTATTCTATAGATAGAGGGAGTTAGTCGGTCGATTCCGACTTCAGTGCGGAAGAGTTGGTATGAGCCCTATCTAGAATTCTGAACTATGGAGGGCTCGACCGCCTATACCTATACCTATACCTATACCGCGCTCGGCCAATACTATTCTATAATCCTCTATTCTCTAATCGGGCCCCCGGGCACCCTATCTATATATGGGCATGGGCACCCCCCCCCCCCCCTCCTAGTTCAGATTAGATATATGGCACCCCCACTATCTTCCTGGTGAGCCGAGCGGAAGAGAGCCGGTGATCCATATCATCTCATCCATATGGGGTCCCGTCCCTTTATCTCTCTATATGGCGAGACGGGATATACAACCCAACCGATGACTGGTTGTATCTTGGATAGAATGGATGCATCCATGCACCCCTATAGATCTATCTGCCCGGGGGCCGACTTCAGTATTCAGGGCCCCCTATCTATATATGGCATTGACCAGGCGACTTCAGCCGGGTAGGGGATTGACCTCTCTCTATATGGCCCCCTATAGAGAATAGAGATTAGATGGGCGGAGTTATGTCCTGTAGTTCAGGGCCATAGTGAGGTGGGTCACCCGAAATCACCCCCGCGCCCTGAATGAGACTATGGGGGCCCCTATCTATATGGCCTCGAGTTGGTGGCCCCTATCTCTATCTGTATCTCTCTCTCTCTATCTCTCGATCTATCTATATCTCTCTCTCTCTCTATCTCTCGATCTATCTATATCTCTCTCTCTCTCTATCTATATCTATATCATATCTCTCTCTCTATCTCTCTCTATATCTCTCTCTCTATCTGAACTCTATATATGCTCGACCTGGAGTTGGGAGTGCCCTATATAGAGAACTAGACCAGTCTGGATATGGAATATACATATTCACGGGGGCCTATAAATGGGTATGCACTCGATCTATATAGCCCTATTGGAAGGGGGGAGGCCGAGGCGTCGGGTTCCTCTTTCTCTTTCTCTATGCGCGACAGCACTCGACGCCCTATAGTTCTGTTCTATATGGCCCTCTCCCGCCCCGGCGGTCCCCTATCTAGATATGGGGCTAGATATGGGTGGGGCCCCCCTCTCTCTATATGATATGGGGGCAGTCGTATCTCGGTGCTCCGTCCGGTGTTTCGGTCAGTTGCCCTATAGATCTATATGGCCATCAGTTGCCCTATAGATCTATATGGCCATCAGTTGCTCGAGAGATCAGTTGCTCGAAAGACCCCCCTCCCTGAACTCTCTTATCTATCTGGCAGTTGCTCGAAAGACCCCCCTCCCTCTAGAGAGATCTATATAGATGTTATAGATAGGGCGCCCATATCATATATCTAGAGTCCTCGGTAGCTTTCTCGACCAGATCCAGATAGTTCAGGATAGGGCACTATATCCAGTTGTATCACGTATATGATATGATATGATATGATATAATACAGATACGCCCCTGTCGTTGGTCCCTATATCTATAGGGGCCGGCCAAACAAACAGAAGCGGGTGAGTCCCCAACCCAACTAGATATTGGATCGGGCCAATCGGGCCGAAGGCTCAGGCTCGTGCCGAAGGCTCGGGCTCTATAACGAGTTTCGGGTCTAGTGGCCCATCTATCTATCTATATGCGGCTCTATAACCAGTTACTGGAATAGCCCGGTTGAACTAGAACTGGCAGGCCGGAAAGAGAGATATAGGGCCTCAATCTGGTTGGGCTTCGACTAGTTGGGCTACCTTATGCCCCGAGGGGGCCCCCATAGGGGCCCTATAGAGATATAGATCTCTCTGGGGGGAGGGGCGACTAGCCAGATAGATATAGAGGCCTCGCCAGATAGATAAGATAGTTCGGGGCCCAGATCTAGTCTCTATAGATGGGGCCATCTCTCTATACTAGCCATCTCTCTATAGAGAGGGGGCGGGGAGGCCGAGCCCCCCTCCCTATTCTATCTTCTCTATATGGGTCCTGAGATAGTGGGCTGCCCTGAGATAGTGTAGTGGGGATGAGATAGTGGGGAGCGGCTGAGATCGGCTGAGATCAGCTGAGATCAGCTGGGGTCATAGCTGCGACCAACCAATCTTGTCAATCCTGTCACGTTGAGATCATGGCTGGTCAATCTTGTTACGTTGGCTGCGACCAACCAATCTTGTCACGTCGAGATCATAGCTGATAGTGGGGAGCGGCTGAGATCATAGCACGCACCCCTTTCTTCATTGGCGAGATATAATAGAGAGGGGCGCGTCGTCCCCATTCCCTTTCTTCATTGACCTCATCTTCTTACCCCGGCTGGCTATGGCTACTTCGGATAGTCGAGTCGGCGGATAGTCGAGTCGGAGCAAAAAACGGGCCTTGCTCTCTCCCCTTTCCAAATCACTCGCTCTCGTGACGACTCCGAATGGTAAGTCCCGACCGCTCACAGTAGTAGTACCGATAGAGAAGATCATGAAAAGGGCGATAAGAGCGGTACTCGAATCCATTTACGATCCCGAGTTTCTGGACACATCGCACTTCCGCCCGGGTCGAGGCTGCCACTCGGCCCTAATACGGATTAGAAAAGAGTGGGGCTATTCAAATTGGTTCTTGGAATTCGGCATCAGCAAGTGTTTCCACACCATCGACCGACATCGACTCATCCCAATCCTGAAGGAAGAGATCGATGGGGGGGCGGGAAAGAATAGTTTGTTCTTTCGCCTCATCGGACCCCCTCCCTATAGATCTGGTACTCGACCGCCATCTAACTATATGCTCGACCCGGCGCGCAGATTTTTCTTTTCTCCCATATATCTAGGGGGAGCCCGCCCCCCTCTAGATATATGGGATAGGGATATGGATATAGCCGCCACTCGACCCCCCCCAGATCGTCATAGGGCCCCCCCCCTCCCCCCTCTATATAGAGTTGAGAATTCTAGAGAGGGGGGTCGAGGGCGGCCCCCTCCGAGGGGGCCCATATATAGAGAGGGGGGCTCCCGCTCCCTATATAGAGATATGGCGAGAGATCGAGGAGGCCTATCTAGATCTGGGGGAGGGGACTCTCTATTGTCAGGAGGCTCTCGACCGGTAGGGAGAGGAGCCCCCCTCCCTCTATATCTTCTCTATGGGGGACCCTCGACCGATAGGGAGAGAGGGATAGGTAGCCGCCCTTCCTCCGTCCTACTATCGGCCCTACTGGGCAACATCTACCTACACAAGCTCGATCAGGAGATAGAGAGGATCCAACAGAAGCACGCCCCCTATCTATATATACCGATTGTTCGGATCACCAAATTGGTTCCTGATGACCATCCCGATGACCAATATGCACTCAACCTCGACCGGGAACTCAACCGACCATATAGTTCTAAAGGGGCCCCCCTATCTAGATCTAGAGGGGCGGGAGAGGGGTTCGCTCCCCCATATCTAGATAGGCCTCCTCGTCCCCGAGGGGCCAGATCTATCTATAGGGTGCCCCCCTCTAGATCTATGGGCCCCCTCGGAGGGGGCCGCCCTCGACCCGAGGGGGGAATTAGGATTTGCTACGCGCGATATGCCGACGACTTCCTACTGGGAATCGTGGGTACCGTAGAGCTCCCGAGAGGAATCCAGAAACGTATCACCCACTTCCTACAATCCGGCCTGAACGGCTCTGCGGGATTCACAACCATAGCTGCACGGAGTACGGTAGAATTCCCCGGTACGGTCATTCGGGCGACTCGGGCCCGAGGGACCAGAGATAAGATAGGGGGGGGCCCATATAGAAATGGGGGGGTTGGGCCGCGAGAGCTGGAGAAGCGTCGGAGGGCGAAGCACCGTATCCATCTCACAGCTTCCCACCTACGCTCCGCCATCCATTCCAAGTTGGAGGACCTAGGGAGGAGTATCCCGATCCAACAGCTTTGTCGTCGCAGCGAGCAGCTCACCCTATCTATATATGGTGCGCTCGACCCCCCTCTATCTCTATCTCGAGTCGGGCATCGATCGACGTCAGGCCCCCATAGAATAAGATCTATAGGGAGTACCCCAGATCTGGATAGGCCCCCCCAACCCCCATATCGTCATAGGGGAGGCGGCCCCTCTAGATATATGGGCCCCCTCTCTCCCAACTCTATAGAGGGGGGGGGCCGCCCCCCCGCCTCTATATATATAGCTGGAGAGAATTCTCCCCCCTCGGGGGAGATAGGGCCCAACCGAGAGATGGCCCTCCCCCCTTTCTCTATATCTCGGCTCGGGGAGAGATGGCCCTCTATAGAGAGAGATGGCCGAGAGATGGCCCCCTCCCCCCCCTCTCTATTATATCTCGGCTCTAGATCTTATGATCAGATCTGGGCGGGCGGGCGGGCGGGCGCCGAGAGGGCGCCAACTAGATATAGCCGCCCCCATAGAATAAGATCTATAGGGAGGGGGGCTCCTCTCCCCCGAGGGGCATATAGATCTATAGGGGGTCCGAAGGACCCCCTAGAAACCCCTATCTATAATTCTCAACTCTATATGGAGGGGGGAGGGGGGGGGCCCTCTCCCTCTCTAATATCTGGGTATGGGTATGGGGGAGAGCGCCAATTGAACTCTATAATCCATACTACGCTCACACCTCGATCTATCGATCGAGTGCTCTCCCGATGGTCGAGCGCCCCCCCATATCTAGATAGGGCCCCCCCCCTAGATCTCTCTGGGGGGGTGCCTCGATCTCCTCGGCCCCGAGGGGGCCGAGGCCCTTTCGTCGATCGAGAGCCCCTATCTGAACTCTGGTGCCCCCCCCTCTCTCTATATGGCCCTCGGCCCCCCTATCTATATATGGGCATAACTCTAGAGAGTCCCGTCGCCATATCCATCTATACTCACTCTATATGGGAGATAGGGGGCCCCCATATATGGATAGGGCCCAACCGAGAGACGGCCCCCCCCCCTTTCTCTATATCTCGGTTCGGGGAGAGATGGCCCTATAGAGAAAGAGATGGCCGAGAGATGGCCCCATCTATCTGCCCATCTAGATCTATATGCGGGCGAGCGGGCGCCTATAGATCTAGAGGGGAGCATACTCTAGAGAGTCTCCCTCGTCCCCGAGGGGCCATATCTATCTCTAGGGTGCCCCCCTCTAGATCTATGGGATCTAGATATAGCCGCGGCCGAGTGCCGACTCTAGATAGTCCCCCTCGACCCCCCTCTATCCCCCCTTCTATCCCCCGAGGGGGGGCCCTATCTAGATCTGGGGGGGGGGCCCTATCTAGATCTGGGGGGGGTCGAGTGGCGGGTCGGCGGGCCCATGCCCATATAGAGAGAGGGAGAGGGCGCCGCTGGCCAGGGGGCCCTATCGGTCGATCTCCTTCACGAAGTGCAGTGAGCGGCAGCGAACTAACAGCGGGCAAATCGGCCCGTCAGGAATCCAGCAAAACCCAGATCAAGGCGCCTGTGAGAAAGATACTCCAAAGGCTTCGGGATCGAGGTATCATTAGCCGGAGAAGAGCCTGGCCGACCCACGTGGCCTGCTTGACGAACGTCGGCGACGAAGACATCGTCAATCGGTTCGCGGGCGTCGCGATAAGTCTCCCGTCCCACTATAGGTGCCGCGACAACTTCTATCAAGTCCGAACGATTGTCGACTACCAGATCCGCTGGTCCGCTATATCCACCCCTGCCCACAAGCACAAATCCTCGGCGCGGAAGATCATCCCGGAGTACTCGAGAGACTTACACATAGTCAATGGTGGTAAGACCCTTGCCGAGTCCCCCAACAGCATAGAGCTTAGAAAGCTTGGACCCCTTACAAGTGAAGATCTGGACTATCTAGACACGGAGCACGCGTACAAGACCTTCTCTCAGGTGTACATACGATACGCATGAAGCGATCCGCGTCCGCCACCCACCCCCCACCCCCCCCCCACTCCCCCCCCCCCCACCTATAGATCTTATTGGGATTGGCCATTGGTATTGGGTTGGTATTGGTACTATCGGCCGATTGGTATTGGGTTGGGTCGAGGGCGCTCGATCGAGAGATCGAGGACCCTCGACCTAGACCTAAAGGAAAGGTCGAGCCCCTCTCCCTCCTCCCCCCTGCCCCTATAGATAGATAGATAGATAGATGTCTATGGTGAGTAGAGGCGCCGGGAGAGGGCCCCCACCTCTATAGAGATTGGGGTTGGGTTGGCGACTATAGATAGTCGCCCCATATATAGATAGGGCCCCAACCCCATCCAATCTCCAATCTAGAGAGACCTGGGATCTGGGCGGGCGGTCGAGAGCCTAAAGGCCCTTCGTCGGGAGAGTGCCGACTCTAGATAGTCGCCCTCGCGCCGACCCCCCCCCCACCCCTCTCCCTCTATATGGATAGGGGATAGGGAGGCCGAGGGCATTTATGCTCTCGTCCGACGTCAGGTCGCCCATCCTATATAGTTGCCCTCGACCGGTAGGGCTGGGAGAGATAGAGAATTCTCTCTATACGCAGGGGACCGCCCGCCCAGATCATAAGAGAGAGAGCCGAGATATAATAGAGAGGGGGGGGGGGAGGGGGATGGGGCCATCTATATATAGGGGTTGGGGCCCTATCTATATATGGGGCGACTATATAACTCTATCTAGTCGGTATAGATAGGGGACCTGAAGAAAGGATCTATATACTCTATAGAGAAACCCCCATAATAGATAGGGGCCTACTCTCTACTATCTACTATATACTCTATCTATATAGCGGATAGCTGGGGGCCCCTATCTATATAGGCCGACGGGACTCTCTATAGTTATGCTCAGGAGGATCTATATAGAACTGGGGCATATAGCCCTCGGCCTCCCAAGCATAGCATAAATGCCGTCGGCGCCCTCGGCCCCATATATAGATTCTCTAGGGGCCCTCCAGAGAGAAGATAGAGAGATAGATAGGGTAGGGGAGATAGGGGCGGGGGGAGTGTGCCTCTCCCAGCTATATCTAGTAGGCCCCCCCTCTCTATATGGGGGAGAGAGGGGGCCCCTCTCTCTATATGGGCATAACCATAGCATATCTCAGATCTCTATATAGCCGCCCCGGCCCCAATCCCCCTATAGATAGATGGCCCCGCTCTCCACCTATCTAGAAAGTGCCTCTCCACCTCACCCCACCTCTATAAGGGGTGGGGGGGGGGGGTGGGGGGGGGGAGGGGGGGGGGGGCGGGCGCCTATATGGATATAGGGGTGCCAACGAAACTAGACTCTATATAGCCCTATCGCTCACCCCGACTATGGAGAGTCATAGTCGCCCTCGACCCAAAAGAGAGAGAGAGCGATCTCGCAGCGAGATCATCTATCTGGGATCTAGTAACCCGTAAGAATAAACTACGAATATCCATCCCCTACGGGAATCGAACCCGTGTCTTCGACATGAAAAGACGATGTCCTAACCACTAGACGAAAGGGACCCCCCTAAGGCAAGTGAATGATGGACTCGCCGAAGAGAGAAGAATCATGTATGCCGAAGAGAGGAGAGAAGAATCATCATATCCGAGGGCCCCTATCCAGATATGGGGGTACTCGACGACCGGTAAGTGTAGGTGTGTTCCATCATAGAACAACTCGAGCTTGAGAGGCCGTGCCGCCAGCCCCCCCCCCGCCCAGATCCCCCCCCCCCCACCCCGAACTATCTTATCTTATCCCCCCCTCTCTATATCTTTTCTTTGGGGGGGGGGCGGGAGAGGAGGCGCCCTATCTATTATCTGGGGGCGGCTATAGATATAGAATAGGCGACCCGATGGAGTTCTATATATAGGGGGCCCGCCCCAGATATATCTAGATAGGGGTCGGCCGGGTGGCAGTTCGGATGGCCTATAGAATAGAGAGTTCAGGGCCATCCATCTACCATCATCCATTCTATCCGCCATTCTCTATATATATACGTGATACAACCAGTCATCATAGAGATATATGGTCACGTATGGAATGGATGGTCTATTAATTATTACGATAGATATATAGGGGTCGGAGGGATCTAATCTAGAGTAGCCCCCCTCTCTCCCCCAAGGGGGGTGTAGAGAATTCTCCCGGGCCTACCGCCATATAGATATAGAGGGGTGCGATAGTCAGATAGCAGATCTATATATAGGCAGTCGAGTGCCAACTGTAGATAGTCAGATAGCGGACTCTATAGGCAGTCGAGTGCCCCCCCTTATAGATATATGGGCGCCCTCCATAGATTAGATATATAGGGTCCCCCATAGAAATATAGGGCTCCTCTCCCGCCGGGTCCCCCCGCCCCCTCCTCTCCCCATATATATATAAGGGGGGAGTACAGAGGGGGGACCCTCGGCCCCTATCTGCCCGAGGGGGGGGGAGTAAACAGAAGGAATCCGTGACTAAATGGGGACGGGGGGGGGGGGGAGTACTGGAAAGGAACCCTGGGCCCCTATCTGCCCGGAGGAACCCGTGCCCTAATTCTTTATAGGGCTGTCCGGCCAGTTGGGAGACGGAGACGGGGACGGGGACGGAGACTATTAGGGGTAGGGTAGGCGTAATCTCAGGCGGGCGTGCACATAAGGAGGTTGGGGGGAGTGCGCACCTCCGAATACTTTATAAGAGAGTGCCGGCACGACTGGGGGCACGTCGGGTAGGGGGGTAGGTGAAGAGGCAGATGATCGGCCGTCCCCAAAGGTCTGAGGGGGCCCGGCCCCTATAGATATAGATCTATTAGAGATCTGAGGCCCGATATGGGTGGGAGGGTATCATGGGCTGGGAGTGGGGAGCGGTGAGGGGTCTGGCCGATCAGGGGTAACCGGATCGGCCGATGGGCTGGGGTAGGGGGGGCAGGAATGGGTTAAATCGGTATAACCGTATAGTCCATATAGGTCGATCGGCCTATCGGAGGTAGGGTAGAGGGAGGTAGATCCGGTATCCATCCCTATCTCGGGCCCAGGGGGAGTGTAGGTTGATTGATCCGGGCCTATCTAGACAGGGGGAGTGCCCCATATCTCATATAGAATAGAGGGGCCCCGGGCAATTTAGAGGGGCTATATCTGGAGGGGGAGTATTCCGGTAGTCCCGGGGTCCCGGCATCCAAGATCTATATAGAGGGCGTCAGTCGAGTGCCCCCACCCCCAGCCCTTCCTATCTTATCCTATAGTTCTAGTTATAGATAGGGGCGGTATAGTTCTAGTTATAGATAGGGGCGGTCGTATCACGTAGAGAATAGATGGATCTAGATGGATGTGTACCGATCCGGCCATCGGGTCGCCTATTCTATTCCATTCTATTCTCTATAGCCGCCCCAGAGAAATAAAGGGCAGGGCCCCCCTAGATCCTATAGTTCGGGATGGGGGCACCATATATTGTATACAGGGTGCCGAGTAAGCCCATCTAGACTATATAGAGCCCTGCCCTATCGGAGGCCCGAGTGCCAACTCCAACTCTAGATTATTGAGCGGCCGGTCGCCCCCTCTCTATCTATATGGCAATGATAGGGGCCCTTAAAATTTCTAGGGGCCCCGGTAATCCCATATAGAGAGTATAGTGGGGGGTGGGGAATGATTGATATACTCGCTCGACGAATGGATACAGAAGCTGCCCTCCCCCTCGATCTATCGCCCCGGAGCCGACTAGACGCCGGCTCAGTGAGATGAGATTAGCCATATCTAGAGTGTGGGGCTCCTCCTCGATTCCCCTCTAGACTCTATAGGGCCCGATTAGATTATCTCCCGAATCATCAAAGTACACGAGCATTGCATTGATGAGCAGAGGAAGCGCCCATCTCTCTGCCCATCTATCTAGATGCCTATATATATAGATAGGGGACGGTAGCGAACCATTGAACCGCCTAGGCCTAGAATTTCTCTACCGGGGCACCGCAGCAGTTCTATCTCTATAGGGCCGGGCCGGTCTAGATGGGGTGGGGGTTGGTTCCGAAGCGTCCGAAGCGGTGCGGTGATTCAATGGGTTTATTCCGGTGATTCAATCAGAGCTCATTCCGGCGGCCCCATATCGTCATAGGGAGATAGGGCCATCAAAGCGACCACGGGCCAATATCTAGATTTCGGGGCGGGGGGTGGATGGGTTTTAGTTTTCTTAGTGGACCACGAGCTATGGGGTCGAGTCCCCCCCCCCCTCCAGATAGAGAATTCTAGATAGGGGCCCCCCTATATATATATATATATATAGAACTGGGAGTTCAGGGCCCCAGGGGTCGCCATATATCTAATCTAATCTAATCTAATCTAATCTAATCTGAACTAGGAGGGGGGGTTGGGGCCTCTCGTTTAGTCTCTGGAATAGAGAGGTGGGTCGCCAATGATATAGCTAGAGGGGCCCTCCATCTAGATTAGATTCTGGGGGGAGGGATATCTAGCTAATCGGGGGCGGGGCGCCGGTGCCTATCCGACAGCTATATATTGGGGAGGGGGGGACGGCCGGGACGAGAGGGGAGGCCCCCCCATCTAGAGAGAAGAGGGCACACGGGCGAGACGGTCGGACATCTATAGAGTAGAGGGGGACACGGCCCGCTTGATTGTTGGGACGCTATATAGATTCTATTTCAGATTCGGGGCTTCTGTTCTATAGATAGGGCCGTCGAGGGGACACGAGCCACTTTCCAGTCTATCCTCACCGCCCTATAGAGAGAGAGGGGCGGGCTCCCGAGCCCTTCATCCACATAGAGAGATAGGGGGCCGCCCCCCGCACACCGCCCGCCCATTCGGTTATTCCCCCCGGCGCCGGCCCGGAGGCAGGGACACCCTCGCCATATAGATATGATAAGATAAGATAGGAAGGGGTGGGGGCGGCCCCCGCCCTCCTTCCTTCTCTCCCCGCCCCTATATATCTATCTTCGCCTACCCTCTATTCTCTACTCTACCATCAGCCGATCCAGCTGATCCCGCTTAGATAGATATAGGCCCAGATAGATCTATTAATACGCCGCGCCCTATATATAGATAGGGGCCCTGCCCAACCCAACCGAGATGGTATCGAGCGACCATATAGATCTAATCTGGGATCATTCCGAACTGAAATCGTATAGATAGGGGCCAACTATTCTATTGACGCCCCTATCTATATATCTGCGAGTGGTTTGATAGATCATATCAAACCGGCAGGCCAGGCAAATAGGTCGGGTCGGTCTCCCTCACCAATGCAATGATATTACGTATGTAATATCAACCCATCTAGTTTGCCTATCTCTTCTATCTGAAACCAAACCAATAGCTAGTGCCATAACCAATATGGGTTTGGCCCATCTCCCAATATGCCAACCCCATCCATCCCCCTCCGCCCCCTCTCTATTCTATCTTATCTCGGCTCCCCGATCGGGGGCTCTCTATTATATCCTTATCTTCTATGGTTTGGGAGCCCTATCCCCCTATCTAAATCTCTAGTTCGGGGTGGGGGGGATCTGGCGGCCCCCCTATAGAGAGAATTGGCCCCGGTTGGCCCGGGCCCCATCTAGAGAGATTTGGGATCTGGGACGAGAAATTAAAGATTGGATGGTTTCCAAACTAGATGGTTGTTGGTTGCCCAGATAAGAGATAGGGCCTCTTCAGTTCCAAACCACCCATATATAGATTAGATAGGGGTCGAGGGATATGGATATCTAGATATAGATATCTGCTGATCGGAGACCAGACCTAAAGGGGAAAGGTAAAACCATCTCTGGGAAAGCGGGTTCGCTGTTTGTGAAACACCGATGCGAGAACTAGGAGGTATAGGAGATAGTGAGTAGCGGAGTGTTGAGTGGGTCAGGTGCTCCCTGCCACCTTTTAGGACTTAAGCTTGTGTGGCAGATGGGCAATCAATATAGTCGAGATATAGAGAGAGATATAGATATAGAGTGAAGATAGAGATATAGAGATAGATATAGAGAGAGATAGAGAGAGAGAGACTGAAGAGTGAGTCGAGATATAGAGAGAGATATATATCTGAGAGAGATATATATCTGAGAGAGATATAGAAGAGACTGAAGAGTGAAGAGTTCAGAGTTCAGATATAGAGTTCAGAGTTCAGATATATATAGAGAGAGATATAGATATCTATCTTATATAGGAGAGAGCAGAAATGGAGTCAGTCTGCCCCCCATAGACATAGAACCCATATAGAGAGAAGGGGGGCTCCTCAGAATGACAGTCTATCGCCCTATCTATATATGGGAGTTGGGAGTCCTCAACCCTGCACTACCCATTGAACCCCCTCTCTATCTATATGGGGCCCTCTATAGAACTATATGGGGACGGGAATCACTAACTGGAATCTAGGTCTGTAACTATAGAATAGAGAATAGAGTTCAGGCCTATCGCCTAGCCTATCTATTCCCCTGATTCCTTCATCCCCTGATTCTGATTCATAGCTTGCTTCAGACCACCAGGGATTCCTCACCAGATGAAGCTGGAGGAGATAAAGCTGGAGGCACCGGAGATTCCGGATGGATAGAGCTGGAGGGAAGCGAAAACGGAATAAGGAAGAGAAGCTCGGGTACGCCGGTTGGAGATCGGTATGATCTAACCTAATCCAGATATTCCATAAGGCACTCGATCAGATCAGCAAATGCCCTATAGATCTATATGGTGGCCTATATAGATACAGGGCCGGGGTCAAGATCAACAAATCGGCTCGGCTCAATATATCTTATCTCGGATCGGGGTGCCCCTCTCTAATCTCTATATAGGGGGGGGCCAGATGCAAAAGTAGCCTCCTCCCCCCTCTATCTCTATATGGATAGGGGATCCTCCCCCCTCCATAGAATCTAGGGGAGCCCCCCTTCTCTCTATATGGGTTCTATGTCTATGGGGGGCCCCTACCCTAGAAATAATCTGCTACTCTATAGAGGGGCCCCCTCCCCCTCCGGATCGGGTGAAAGGGGAAGGGGCAGCTCTCTATCCCCCAGATCTCTATATAGGTTCTGGGGGATAATTCTCGGGGGGCCTTACTCGATTGACCCTATATATCTATCTGCCATATCTACAATCTCTATAGGAGGGGGGGGGGGGGTGAGCGGAGCCCCCTATCTAGATCCCCCTACCCTCTAATATAGATTCTATAGGTGGAAGGTGGGTATGTATATAGTTTCATTGGCACTCGCCCCCCCTCTCTCTATATGGGAACTATAGGGTCTTGCCCCGGCTCTATATCTTATCATATCTATCTGCCCATATATATATATATATATATATTATATATATATATAGGGGGGCCGCCCTCCCCGGGCCTCGGCCGACGTTGATCGGGGCTCGGCCAGTTGATCGCCCTATCTATATATCTGGGGACCCCCCTATATAGATAATAGATATATGGCAGTTACTGCATCTGCCCCGCCCTATAGATCTATCTAGGCTGGGGGCCCGCATGCACGACTATCCATAGCTCATCCGGGTATCATAAGGGCATAGGGAATCCGATGTATAGGCATATGCTGCATCCGGCTCCGGCAATCGATCAATCGGCATGCATCCGGGACTCGACTTATCAATAGGGCATCGGCATGCATCCGCCGGCTCGACCCCTATACTTATCAATAGGGCATCGGCATGCATCCGCCGGCTCGACCTTCACTTCTGCATCCGGCCCTATATAGAGAACTGGGGCTCGACTCGACCGACCCCTATCCATATAGATATGGGGCGACTATCTATAATGCACTTCAATAGATCCCCGGCGAGGGCGACTATCTCTAAGTCGGGTCGGGCCGGGCCCCCCTATCTCTATCTGGGGTCCGACCCCTATCCATGGATATGGGAGGCCTATCTATATATGGGGGCGGCTAGCGGCTATATATATAGATCTAGTTGGCCCCCCTATCTATATCTGGGCCCGCCCCTCCGGAGACCCTCCGGATACCCCTCTATTTTCTCCGGAGGGTATCCGGAGGGGCTATCCGGAGGGGCGGGCCCCCTATCTATATATGGTGCTCCCGGCACTATCTATATATGGCGATAGCCATAGAGATCTATAGGGGCCCCCTATCTATATATGGGGTACTCAGATAGAGTTGGTGGGGCCCCCCTAGAGAGAGATCTGGCTATCTGGGTCCCCGGCCAGCGGGAGAGGAGGGACTCGTCCGGTAGGACGAGGGCCCGGCTCCCCGATAGGCGCCCGCCCCGCCCAGATAGATAGTTCAGGGCAGATAGATGGGGCAGATAGATAGATGGGGCAGATAGATGGGGCAGATAGATAGATCTATATAGGGCCGCCTTTACTACTACTACAAAGTAAAGTTGGAGTTGGGCCCCCATATCATATATATCTATATTGATTCTCGCTAGGCCTATAGTCTATAGCCTGACCCGGATTATGGATATTGACAGGACCGGCCAAACAGAGTAGACCGCCCCCTCTATATATGCGTAGCGCCCCTATCTGTATATATACGTCCCGGATCGGGGGACCGGCCAAACAGATATTCTGTAGACCGGCCCTATATCTATATCTGTCTCTAGATTCGGTTCGGGATGCCGGGGGACACCCAGTTTCTGGATATAGGGGCGCCCATATCTAAACATAGGGGGAAGAAAGAAGTTTTTTTCGGGGCAGATATATCCTATCGCCATATAGAGTATAGTAGTATAGTAGGAAGTCCAGATAGAATAGAGAGGGCCGGGATCAAACAGTAGGAAGTCCATTTAACCTACCCAGATAGCCCTCTCTATTCTATCTGGTCAGATCTCTAGGCCCTATATAGAATCTAGATATAGATATAGAATCTTATATGGGGCACTCCTCTCTAGATATATGGGCGCCTCCCAGATATATGATGTATGGGCCAGATATATGATGTATGGGGAAAGCGGGGGGAGGGTCCCTTTCTCTCTATATATGGCGACAGGGCAAGTCGAGGGAAGGGAGCTACTCATCTCACAGATATATCTATATAGGGCGAGCAAGCACATATATAGAGAGGGGGGCCCGGGTGGTTGAATACGTGATATGATCGAGGGAGAGAGATATGGGGTGGACGCCATATCTATGATTAGTTGGGTTAGGTTAGGCCCCATATCTCTCTATATGCCCTCGACACTACACTGATTAGAGACGGAGTGCGGAGTGCCCTATCTCTAACGCTAACATCTCTCTATATGGGGCCCTATCTAATCTCTCTATCTGCCGGGCCCAGTCTGCTAACGGATCAATCTGATCAATGGAACCCAATCTCCCTATCTCCCTGGTTCCTCTGAAGCCTTGAGATCGGGCCGGAGTGACTGACCCTTGCCTTATACCCCCGGCCTACTCATTCCGTTTCGACTGGCCCTATATAGTATAGAGATCTTGGGCTTCCGCTTCCTAATGAGAGTAGAGTAGAGTAGAGTCTATATTCTCATCTGTCAGTCCGGTTCAGGAGATTCTTTAGTCGACGGCCGAGAATATAGACTCTCATCAGTCAGTCCTCGGTTCAGTCGGGGGAGAGGAGGACCTTTACTTTAGGTACCCGTAGAATCTATATAGGGGGGGGGGGCCGACGGGACGAGATAATAGTAGGACCAGACCGGATAATAGTAGCGGTAGCGCGGGAGAGCACTCGCCCGATAGGACGCCAGATATAGATAGGGACCCGATAGCCTATATATCTCTCTGGGGACCCAGATATAGATAGGGACCCGATAGCCTATATATCTCTCTGGGGACCCCCCTATCATATACGGCTACTCGATCGACAGCCAATCAGATAGAATAGGGAGGGGGGGCCTCTCCCAGCCCAGCAGTAGGCCGTCGGGAGCCCAGCTCAGCTATGGCCGTCGGGAGATAGAGCCTCATCAGATATATAGAACCTAACCTAGAGAGAGGGGGGGTCGGAGATTGTTTTGAGTCCTCGGTCCCCAGTCATCCGTTGCCATATATCTATATAGGGGTGCCCCCCCCCTCTCTATAGATCTCGGAGATAGGGCCGAGTATAGATAGGGAGACCATCCGGCGCATAGCATAAATGGATTGGGATTCTCCGTTTCTTATCCGAGTGCTGCACCCATATATTCTATCTGATCTCCGCCCATGGCGAGTGCCGACTATATACTATATAGAGCTGGGAGCTGGGCCCCTGGAGATATAGGCCAACCATAACTATAGAGAGGCCCTCCAGCCCGGAGCCCGAGGTAGATATAGAGAGTGGGCCAACCCTAACTAGATAGAAGATATACAGATATATATAGATAGGGCCGACCGGGGCCCCTATATCTATAACTATGCTCCCCTATACTCTACAATTCAATCTTCGATTTCGATCCCGGCCGATCCCAGATCCAGAGGACCCCCACTCCTCGATCACGGATTAGAGCTATGAAAGGGCTGTCGGCACCCTATATAGATATATAGATCTATATAGATCTCCGGGGCGCCCCTATCTATATATATAGATATCTCTCTCTATATGGGAACCCTAGTCGGCACCCCACCCCACCCTATATAGATGTGATGTGATGTGTTCACCCGGCACCCGGCCAGACTATAGACAGACTCTATAGAGTCTATAGGGAGGGGGCACCCGGCCTTCCTCAGATCTATATAGCTGGGCCCTATCTAGTTCTCTCTATGGGCATCCGCCTTCCGACTAGTATAGAGAGATGGCCCCAGATAAGATATATATAGATAGGGGTCGGTTATAGAGTTCAGGGCCCCGGGATATAGAGGGCTATATAGACAGGGGTCCCCATAGAGAGATAGGGGCCCCCATAGAGAGATATAGAAAGTCATCAGTCGAGATATAGATGTCGTGCCCCCACGCGACCCTATCGGCTATATGGCGGCGGTGCTGCATATAGCCGATAGGGGGCGCCCCTGAACTGCCCCGCCCCTGATGGGATGGCGACGCTTTGGGTTCACTAGAGGGCGACCGACCACGTGACATGAGTGATTGCCGCCCCCCCTCTAGACTCTATCTTGAACGCAGCGAATAATATAGATCTAGATCTATCGCCCACCCGGAGCTATATAGAGTCGGGTCGGCACCCTATATAGAGAGATATGGCCCCGGCCCCCGACGCCTCTGCCTCTAGATAGATGGAGATGGGCATATACTATTCAATCCTCAAACCCTTACCATACCCCATATCGGGGGCCCATATATCTATATCTAGATCTAGTATATTGTGAAGTGGCCTAGATCTAGTATATTGTGAAGTGGCCTAGATCTAGTATATTGTGAAGTGGCCTAGATCTATATGGGACTATGGGGGAGAGGCCCTATCTCTCTATATGGTCATCGGGCCCTCTCCGCTATATAGAGAATGGAGTGGGCCCACTGTAGAGTATAGTCCAGGGAAGAGAACCGAGGTCAGGTCTATATAGTATCGTATCTTCCCTCCCCTATCTCGACGGTAGCTGTCTCATACCACAGTTAGACAGGCACTCGGTAGAATATATGTATAGCCGACTGCGCTACTATAGATGAGATGCTGAGAACTATATACATTCCGACCGAAACTGGACGGCGTAGATAGAATATAGGGCTCCCCGGAACTGGATATGGGCCCATATCTCCCTCATCCAGATCTATAGGGAAGAGAAGAGAAGAGAAGAGAAGAGAAGAGAAGAGAAGAGAAGAGAAGAGAAGAGAAGAGAAGAGAAGAGAAGAGAAGAGATATATAGGGTAGGGTAGGGTAGGGTAGGGTAGGGTAGGGTAGGGTAGGGTAGGGTAGGGTAGGGTAGGGTAGGGTAGGGAGATATCTTAGTTGCTCATATAGATAGAGGGATCTCCCTGCTTTATCAGTAGAGGCCCATACATCTATCTGGGAGGCGCCCATATACCAACCATAGAGAGAGAGGGATGCTGTTAGTTGGTATGGTATGTTCGCCTGGTGGGTGGTATCCTCCCCCCAGTTCTATATAGATCCTCCCCATATATAGATAGGCCTACCGCCATATAGATCTATAGGGCGGCCCTTCATCGGTCGAGGACTATAGAGAGTCGCCCCCAGTTCTATAGAGTAGGAGATATAGATATATAGGGCCATATCTAGAATCTAATCTCAATCTATATAGGGAGGGGGGGTGCCATATGGATGGCGACCCTATATATCCCTATCTAAACAGAGGGCCCCTATCTAATAATATGGAGGGGGAGGCCTTGACCTTTTCTTATCTATATGGCAGGCAACGGCCCTAGAACTACCCTATATAGAGAACTCACCCTATATATAGATATGGCGACCCCCTCTATCTAGACTCGACTCACTCTATTATGGCGGACCGAGAGATAGAGATAATGACGAATAGCCTATATATCCATATGGACCAACGAATGAATATAGTTCGAGTTCCGACGGATGGAGATGATTGTATTATCATCGATCGCCATCTCTATCTCGGCGGCATACAGAAATGACCACGACCACCCCTACGTCTATATAGGCATCAATACGACCGCCCCCTATGTATATATTCTATAGGCATCAAAACCATATAGAAGCGGAGGGCCACCCCCTATATCTATATAGGCATCATGAATCTGGGTAGGCATTCATCATGAATCTAGGTAGGCCGATGGTTGAATATATGGATAGGGGAGGGGGGTCGCCATATCTATAGAATCTATGTCGCCCTACCCTATCTATAGAAGTCCTCGACTATATGGAGTTTAGTTGGCCATAGGGCGGATTGTTGCCATGTTGTTTGCTGCAATGTCGTTTGTTGCTACTCTGCTCTCTCTCCGCAGACGAGACTCCGGATCAGCAGACGAGACTCGCCAATAGCCAATATAGAGAGGGGAGGGGGGAACACTAGTCTCCCCTATAGTTCAGATTTGGCAGCAGACTAGTCTCTCGATCCGGGGCGGACTCTTCTCGTCCGATCAGACCCTCTATATAGATAGAGATCTGGGGGGGGGCAACTCGGAGATCTATATTCTATATGCCCTCGGCCAAACTCCCCTCTCTATCTGCTCCGCTCCGAGATATAGAGATGGGCTCCGCTCCCCTCTATAGAGAACTCATATAGGTAGAGGGCCAACGGGCCCTTCTATTATATACGTGATACAACCGGGCCGAGAGATAGAAAGTGCTCGAAACAGATAGGAAGGATCTCGACCCCCGGCCCATCTCCCCTACCCCCTACATCTATAGACTCTCCCACCCCCCGATGAGCCGACCGGAAGTTTGGGCTCCCCCATAGATAGAGACAGAGAGGGGCCCGAGCCTCCAGATATGGAAAACGCATATATCTATATCTCACTCCCCTATATAGAGAACTGCCCCCTCACCCCATGATCAGATAGAGAGGAGACTCCAGATACCATTGATTCCACTCCGCACCCACACTTTGGGCATATCAGCTCTACGCCCCCATCATCACCACAGAGCAGAGAGTTATTCTCGCTCCCCCGATTCCCCCTCCTCCCCCTATATCTAGATGCGACAGATAGAGAGAAAGGGGGGCCACCGCACAGAGAGATCTAGATATAGAGAGAGATATAGAGAGAGATATAGATATATGGCCTCGGGTGGCCACGATCCCTCCCTTCTGTTTGTATAGGGTGAAGGGGCCCGGCCCTGTAATATTGATTTTATTTGATTCAGGGGAGGGGGAGGTCCCCCTAGATAGATATGGGCGCTCCCCCGCCCCCCCATAGCCCATAGATAGTTCAGGGTAGGGCTATATCTGGAGGGGGAGGGCCCCTATCTATATCTCGTAGTCTATTTGGTTTGGCACCCTATAGATATGGCGCCCCTATCTATATATGGCCCTATATATCTATATCTCCTACTCTATATAGCTTAGCTCAGCTGGGGGAGAGGGCATCGATAGTTCTAGTTCTAGTTGGCACCCTATATATCCATATGGCGATGGGGAGAGGACTCTTAAGAGCGCTCGACCGGGACATTGATTGGTGATTGGGAGAGGGCCCCTGTGCCCCTGTGTATATAGGCAGGCAGGCAGGCCAACCTATTGATTGGAGTGGCCCTATATATCTATATGGCGCGCCCTATATATCTATATGGCCAACCGGGAGCCACCCCCTCTATATAGAACTGTTTGCTCGACCGATTGATGGGTAGACATAGGTAGAGGGCACTCTATCTATATAGACTACGCGGATCTCATGGCCTTTAGTCGACCTATTGATTGGGCGGGAGAGGGTACCGATGACGGGCCGCCATCGCCCCTGTGTCTATAGGCTCCTTCCTGCCCCCTATATAGATATGGGGAGAGGGCCCGGCCCCCTATCTGAACTATGGCTCCTTCCTGCCCCCTCTATAGATATGGGGAGAGGAACTCGACCTATCAATAAAGAGGTCATAGGTCGAGCCGGATGGACCAGCCAGCAATTATCTAGATGGCACCTGCCCGCCCTATATATATAGATTCTCTAGGTCGAGCCCACCCTCCCCTCCCCTCTCTATAGTATGGGTATGGCATTCCTCTCTAGGTTGAGCCGCTCTCATGTTGGAGTCGAGCCAATGGATGATAGTAGGGCAGCCCAGAGATCTGGCCAGGTCGAGCCCTGTTGATAACGCACAAATGTACATAGTCGGTAAATGCCCGGCTGAAGGGAGAGGGATTCCAACTGCTATTGGGATTCGATCACCACTATCAGAGGGGCTGCTATTGGGATTCGATCCAGCCCTTTCAACTCGCCGATGGATCAACTTGGCAAACAAATATATAGATAGGGGGGTCAGGTCATTTATGCCCTCGGGTCAAGTCAACTTGTCGATGGACCGGCACGGTCACCCGATCATTTATCCAGAACCGACTAAACAACGAGTAGATATCATTCTATATATATACCCCCCCGTCCTCCTTGTCCACCACAACTCGCCCCCGCCGCGATCACTTGCATCTTCTATATAGGGCGATCCGGTACATACAGTAGGCATTGGGAGAATTCTACCCCATATATGGATAGGGGAGTGCCAACTAGACTATGGGACTATAAAGGATAGGCATCCCATAACCGGATATCCCATAACCAGGGGTCTGGGGATCCAACCCCCCGAGCCAGAGGCGGATAGGCGGATAGCGTTAGATAGATATGATATGGGCCGCCTCCCCATTCCACTAGGGACCCTCTATATTAGCCGTTGTGTGATCAGATTAGATCCTATTAGATCAGATTGGATTAGAGGAAGGGGAAGGCTTTTTCGGGTGATGGGTGATAAGATGATCCTTTTTTTCGCCTATAGATCCTATCTATAGGGGGGGGCCATCTATTCATATCTGGTTGGGGTTGAGTTCTTAACCGACTAGACTAACTATGGAGATAGGGATAGGTTGTTTGTCGATCGAGAAATCAAGAGCCAGCTATAGAATTGATCGTAGGCCTATATCTATATCTCCCTATCCCTATCAGATATAGATAGATGGCCCTATCTCCCATATAGAATAGAGGGGGGGCCCTCATCTATATAGAAGGGGGGCCTCCCGGGCATAGCCAGATAGATGGGTCGGCGCCCCCTATCTATATATTGAAGACTTGAAAAGTCAGCTTCCCTAGGACCCTCTCTATTATCTCAGCATTGGTCACCCCGAGATGGCAGTCATGTCCGCAAGAGTTCTCTATATAGGGTCTCACTCGAAAAGTCAGTAGGACCTATATAGAGTAGGGGGAGCCCTCTATATATATCTTCACCCAGATAAGATATATATACATACATACCCCGGCGCAACGCCATCTCCATAGATATGATATATCGGCCCTATATCCTATCTAAATGGAGGGGGGAGGGAGTCAGCTTGATCCTCGACGGACGAGGGGAGAGCATACATACATACTCAGCGAGCGAATATATATAGATAGGGGGGATTCACGCCATATATCTATATAGGTGCGGTCTCTCCATATAGAGAGAGGGGATCGGGAGTCGGAAAAGCAATATCTATATCGGACCCCTATCTATATAACTGTCGGGGGAGGGGTTGGAGTGGAATTATGGGCCGAGATATCTATATAGATAGGGGCCCCTATCCATGGGGAAGAGTGTTAGTTGGGAGGAATCAGTGGGGTATCTATCTATCTCTATGGGCGATATTCTATATAGACGTCGCCGTTGGTTCCATGATGGCCCGAGCAGCATCGGCTGCAGCATAACTAGCGGCTCCTCCCCCTCCCCCTATATATAGATGGATAGGCCCGAAACCCTGGCCCTATATATCTATCTGCCATGATGCCTATATATCTATATGGGAGCAGTCGCACCAATCGCTGGGGAGGTTGGAGAAACTATATATTCCCCACCCAGTGGCCATATAGATCTCTGGGGGGAGCGGGAAACAGCTTCAACTATACAGTATCGACTCCGAGTTCTATAGATGGATCGGCGGGGACGGCCCCATAGACATATAAGTGGGTATGGGTATGGGTTGATTAGAAAGGTAGGGAACAGCCCACAGCCCGATTGGACTCCCTATATATCTATCTGGCGCATGCCCTAGATATAGAGTAACTATATCTATAGAGAGGGGGCCCTATAGATCTCGGATCTATATGGTAGAGTTCATATATAGATAGGGGGCCCCCTCTATCTATATGGTAGAGTTCACTATATCTATATAGAGGGGGCCTCCCCCTCTCTCTATATGGTATATGGATATGGTCCATCTGGCGAGTGGAGTGAGGACCACCCGACCAACCACGCCTATATATCATATATCTGGGTACCACTCGACCAAACACTCTCCCAACCACGCCCTATCTATAGAATGGTCTCCCATTCTAGACCACGAGACTAGACCACGCCATATGGATATAGAGGGAACCACTCGACCCCTATCCCCTATCTATATAGAGTGGATAGTGGACCACGATACTAGACCACTCTCCCATTCTAGACCAACCACTCCGGACCAATCTCGTTAGATAGATCATACAGGACCACGAACCCCTATAGTCTATATGGACCAACCACAGTTCTCTATATAGGGCGGACCACGATACCATTCGTATTACTTATATAAGTCATACCAACCCCCCATATAGATATAGGGGGCCATATAGATCTATAGGGCGAGTCACAAAGATCTCTATCTGGGTACCAATCTCCACCAACTAGCTCGACCAACTAGATAGAGGCACTAGCTCGACTGACTAGATGGAGGAGCTAGCTCGACTAACTAGCTCGAGTCATGGAGGAGCTAGTCACTGTCGTAGTATCTAGCCTATCTAGATATACGGCCCTATAAATCCATATGGGCCAAAGAAACTAAACTATATAGGTGAATTGTGAGGTGAGACCTCGGATAGAGCAGGTTTCTGTGCTGTAGCACCAGGGCAAGGACGCAGAGATCCCAGTCTTCATCAACAAGGAAAGTATATACTATCTTTGGCCGAGGTATGGTCGTAGATGAGGAGGGCCCCCCCTCTATAGAGTTCTATCTGGCGGAGATGAGGAGGGATTATTCTATCCGAAGGAGTGATATCAAGGTATGGTCGTAGAATCTAGCCGAGATATGGGATTCTAGTCGCTAGCCATCTCTATAGATAGGGAATCTAGCCTATAGATAGATAGAGATATAGAGAGAGAGATAGATAGATAGATAGAGAGATAGATATAGAGAGAGGGGGGGCCATCTCTCTATAGAGGGAATCTAGTCGCCCATATCTATATATAGGGGAGATTCTAGTCGCCCATATCTATATATAGGGGAGATTCTAGTCGCCCATATCTATATATAGGGGAGATGAGGAGGCCCTATCTAGATATCTCCATATCTATCTATCTATCTATCTATCTATCTATATCTCTATAGGGATTCTAGTCGCTAGCCATATCTATATATAGGGAATCTAGTCGCCCTATCTATATATATGGCCGAGGTATGGTCGCTAGTATCTAGTCGTATATATGTCTAGTCGCTAGTATCTAGCCTATCTACATATGGGGAATCTAGCCCCTAGAAATCCATATGGGGTCGTAGAATCTAGCCCTATAGAGATATGGGATTCCGAGGCCCTGAGAGAATGAATCTATATTGGCCCGGGGATCACCAATCTATATTGGCCCGGGGATCACACGGTTCTAGTTGGGGCCCCAACGGCCCTATATATGTTATATGTTCTCGCTAACAACTCCCTCCCGCCCCACCCCGAACTCTAGATAGGGGCTTCCGCTCTCCGCTCTATCCGGTGTTCGATTTCCGGACGTAATGAAGCACTGGCTATTGTGATAGGAGATGAAGCGGGCCATGACACTGGCTATGCAGCTATGCACTTCAATCAATCGGCCCGGTGCTCGACCTCCTACCTCCTGCTCCTACCCCCTGACCGAGATGGCCCTATCTAGATAGATATATGGCGCCGGCCCCCAGCTAGGCTATCTATATAGAGATAGAGATAGAGATAGAGATAGAGAGTGGGCGACTGCGGCTATATCTATATAGAGTTGGAGTTGGCACTCCCC